GTAGCACATGTACTCTTAGAGAAATTCAATAATAAACGAAGTGAATTGAAATATCTTAGTAACTTCAGGAAAAGAAATCAAACGAGATTCTATGATTAGTGTGAATGAAAGTAGAACAGCCTAAATATCAGTACAACATATTTATATCTTTATGCCACCTAAAGATATAAATATATTGTTTAAAAGGTTATTAGCGTAACTAGATTGCCTCACTAGGCAAAAGGGAGGCAAACCCCCGGGGGTGGCATGGATGGTGGCGGGAAGAAAAGGGAGGTAAACAAACCCAGGGAGAAAGGATGATTTTTCTTTTTAATAAATACTCTTGTCTCCATAGTGGAGATAAACAAAAAAGAAATCATGCTCTAACCTTTGATATATTAAATAAGTAAAACGGGCAATAACCTGTTTGAACACAAGGGGAACCTTCCTCTAAGGCTAAATATAATACATAAGCGATAGCGTAAAGTACTGTGAAGGAAAGGTTGAAATAGTAGTTTTATAAGCAGCTCAAGTTTAAATAAACAGTAAGAGCGTACCTTTTGCATAATGGGTCAGCAAGTTAATATTAGATGCGAGCAGTAATGCCTAGATAAACCAATTATGAAATAATGAATTAGTATCTAAAATTAGACCCGAAGCCTAGTGATCTTACCATGGTCAGGGTTATAAAAGCCCGAACGGTTTATCGTTGTAAAGATATCCGATGAACTGTGGTAAGTTAGTGAAAGACAAAACTGACTAGGATAGCTGGTAAGAAAATAGACTAAGCATCTGTTTAGGCCAGTAAGTAGAAGTGAACCTTCTGCTATAAATCATCAAATTGCGGGAAAGCCCTAAAGCAATTTCAACCAAGCAGACGTGGCAACACAGTTTGTGGCACAGGTAATGACTCGTGGTAGGGTAAAATCGAAATTGATAGACGTGAGTCAATGGGTAATCCGCAGCCAAGCACCACTACTTAAAATAATATACGTACCTATGAGGGTCCTAAGATAGCGGAATACCCCGGCCGTTAAATGCGGTCTTGCATGAATGATTTAACCAGTCTTCACTACAAGGGAGGTAGGCTTATTTAAAGTAAGGGTGTGCAGTTCATCGACTAGATGTTGGTTGGCTTTTTTATTCTCGAATAAAATGGCTTAAGATATAGTCAAGCCTCATCCGAGAGGACGCAGGACATTAAAGTACTTTTTTTTTTTCACATTTGTCCCATCAGAGCCTTAATGTCATATATTCAGCCTTTATTATTTTCAAGTAGACTTAGGCTTCGTCCCTTTTTTTTCTTTTTTTATTATTACAATATATTTTTATTTATATATATATCATTTTTATAAAAAAAAATAAAAAAAAGGCGGAAACATAAATTTTGCTTAAATAATAGCCGACAAGTTATCTCGAATAGATACCCGTAGCAGCTACAAGCGAGGTACACGTAGAAAGGTACTCGGGCCAGTGGAAGGCTAGCACCCTAACCCATTGATAGAATTGAAAGGATAACCTCTAAAGTAGTTGAATATAGACATTAATATTAAAAATAATTAAAATTCAAAAGCTAATAAAATAAACTTCTTTCTACAAATAATTAAAAGACAGCGATGCTGTCATTTCTCAACAAAATTATAAGTCAATCCTTCTAATATAAAGCCTTTAATAAGTTACTTTAATTGCGAACTCGAAAAAGATCGTATATTAAAAGAAAACAGAAATAAAGCTGTTGTATATCGTTGAATTAACAATGTTAATAAAAAAACTTATGTAGGTAGTTCAGTGAATTTCTCTGTAAGACTATATAAATATTATAGTGTTAAACATTTAATGAAACATAATACGGCAATACACAATGCTCTTTTAAAATATGGATACTCAAACTTTACTTTAGATATACTTGAGTATTGTGAGGGTGTAGATCCAGTATTAAGAGAGCAATTTTATTTCGAGATATTAAAACCTGAGTATAATATATTACAGCAAGCAGGTTCCTCATTAGGATTTAAACATAGCGAGAAAACTTTAGAGTTTTTTAAAAATAATCGTGATGTGAGTGAAGAAGCAAGAAAGAATCTATCATTAGCCGCAACAGGTAGAATCTTAACTGAAGAAGATAAAAAAAAATATCTAGCTCACGTCAAGGTATAAAACTTTCAGATGAAACACGTGCTAAATTATCCTTTCCCCCCGGGGGGGACAGGCTGCAATATCACTTATAGGTGTACCTGTTATAGTTAAAAATCTTATTACTTTAGAGGTAATAGAATACACAAGTTTAACTGAAGCAGCTAAAGCCATAGGTGTAAGTAGAACAGCTGTAAAAAAAGCACTTATCTCTGAAAAACCAAAAAAAAAATATATTGTTGCATGGCATTGGGCTCCGCCCTAACAAAAAATAAAAAAAACATTCAAAGTACTTTACTGTCTGTTAAATGGATAGTTTAAAACTATTTAGGGAGAAGGACCTCAGCTTTATCTTGTATAGATTAAAGAGGTAGATCTGTTTCTGCGAAACCTATATAAGTAGGTAATTCAAGTTACATCATAGCAGGTACAGAACTGTGATCTCAGGCAACTTATAAATTTTTATCTAGGCATTGCCTAGATAAATATTAATTTTGCATATATCGGGGAATCGTGAGGATTTTATCGGTGAGTATTCGCACTCGGAAGGGCAATGATGAATAGTTATACATTATCCTGAGGCCTTTCAGGCCTTCACATTTTAATCCTGTTGGGATAGGACCTCTTTAAGACCGTACGAATAATATTCTGCTTTTAAAGTTAAAACATGGTTTATTTAAGTTTTAAGCAAATCATGTAAATAAAAAAAAGAAAAAACTCGTTTTTTCTTTAAAACTCGTTTTTTCTTTTTTTTTATTAGGGTCTCCTTTACTGTAAAAATATTATATAAAGATTATTATGAACTGAACACCACGCGTGGTTAGGATAAGGATAACTGGTAATAGTATTACCAAAGGGATAAAAATATATAAAGATTTGCTTAAACAATCTTATAGACTTTTTTATTTTGTATACAAAATGTATTGAATAATCGGACATAGTACGATAAGGTTGTATGTTGTGTAATAATCAGCACATATAGGCAGCCTATTTGTGGAAGTGAACCTTCTGCTATAAATTCTCAAATTGCGGGAAAGCCCTAAAGGGATTTCAACCAAGCAAACGTGGTAACACAGTTTGTGGCACAGGTAATGACTCGTGGTAAGGTAAAATCGAAATCCATATACGTGAGTAAATGGGCAATCCGCAGCCAAGCACCTAATTTTTAACAACAAGTTTAAACTTGTTGTTTTTACGTAGGTGCGCAGTTCATCGACTAAATGTGAGTTGGTACTATAGTTGGATAGTGCTTAAGATATAGTCAAGCCTCACCCGAGAGGGTGCAATGGCAATAAAGTAATTTTTTTTTTTCATCACACCTAAAGTCGACTCTTGCAAAAGACTTAACACCGACAAGCGACTTCCTTTCGAAGGGTGAATTCAATGCGGCTGGGCTGACACCCCACGTATGAATTGTCAATAGGGTTAAGGTACTGCAAGATGCGATGTCAATCAACTTGCCAATGGTCCATCCTTGGCCGGACCTAGAGGAGACTCGAGTAATCCGAGAAGTGAGCTTGGTAGTTTAAAAGTTACCATGACCCACGTTTGTTATGAGACAAACACTAAGTTGTCGACATACAAATAAATATAAATATAAAGTCAGAATAAATAACAACAACAACAATAACAATAATAATAGTTTAGTTCCAAATACATTTACATCTGCCACGGCAGATGTAAAGTTAGTTTCTCCAGTTAAATTTTATGAAAATGCAGAGGTTTTTAAAGACGAGGTATTAAAAGATAATAGGGATCAATCAGGTGTTTATCGATGAGTTAATAATCTTAACGGCAAAACATATGTAGGTAGTGGAGTAAATCTAGCCAAAAGACTAGGTAGCTATTATAATAAAAAAGAATTAAGTAGAAACCCTAGACCTATCCTAGATGCTTTACTAAAATATGGCTACAACAATTTTACATTGGAGATTTTAGAGTATTGCCCCAAAACTATACTGCTTGAGAGAGAACAATTTTATCTGGATTTATTGGTTCCGGAATATAATATATTAAAACACGCATATTCCTTATTAGGGTTTAAACATAGCCAGGAGAGCATAGAAAAGTTAAAAGCTAAAATCATATCCCCTGAGCATAAAGAAATATTATCTGCGGTTCATAAGGGAAAACTTGTTAGTGATGAGACCAAAAATAAACTGGCCGCTGCAACTGCAAGTTATAGAAAAAATAACCCTTTAACACCTGAGGCTTTGGCTAATATAAAAGCTAAAACTCTCGCTCGTGAAGGAGTATTTGTTTCAGTCCTAAATACTGAAACAAATGAAGTAAAAGAATTTACAAATCAAACAGAAGCGGGTGTATTTTTGGGTGTTACAAGGCAAGCAATTTATAATGCTGTCAAAAGAGGTTCGCCTATTAATGGGATATATCTTATAACAAAAACATAACAAAACACAAAAAAAAAAAAAAAAAAACTTACTTTAGCTTCAGCTAATATATGAAGCCAGGTTAAATCTGTTGTCTAAATGGGTAGTTAAGATATAATGAGATAATATCTAACTACTTAGGGAGAAGTACCTTACAAAGCATAGAGCAAAAAGGTAGATCTGTGTATGTCTAAAGGGAAACAGCCCAGAACAAGAGTTAAGGTTCCAAAATTATTGTTAAGTGAAACTAAGGAAGTTTCTATCTAATACAACTAGGAAATAGGCTTAGAAGCGGCTATTTTTTGAAGACCTCGTAACAGAGCACTGGTTTAGTAAACAAAACTTTATATTGATAGTTGCACCGAAAATTTAACGGATCTAAACAATATACCGACACTTTGTCCATAATGTTAAATATAACATAGAATTTAACTATGGGGTAGCAGAACGTTGGGTATATCTTAGATATATTCTTTTTAAGAATATGTAAATAACACGGTCACGCGTTTAGATATCCCAAGTGAGAATGCTGACATGAGTAACGAAAAAGGGGTCCCTTGCGTTCGTTGTAATATTATTAAATTGGGTAAAACCCGTAGTATAGGCAATTGCGCCGGCTAGCGTGGAACTAGGCGGGAGTACAGTGTTCCTATACAATAAGGCTAAGACGTAGATAAATAATATGGGGGGAGGTATCTAACAAAAGATGCCATATCCCTCGCCTAAAGCTTATGGATTTATTAAAGTAACGGCCTCTAAGTTTACTAACCTAAAGGATTAAACGATGAGTAAACCTTACCTACAAAGTAACAACATCTTCTTGCCCTGTGATAATCTTTGTACTCTCCCCTATCCCCATCCCTATCCTCCGGAATAGGATTTAGGATAGGGGAGAGTGATAATTATTTATACTCTGTAAGAAAAGTGAAGAAGGTTCTGGAAAAACTTGTAACAAGTAATGTTTATTTTATCATTTTAAATACAATTAAACGGATGAAGAATGACGAAATAAGGCTAAATAAACCGTACCTAAATACTACCACAAGTAAGCAAGTAGAGAATACGAAGGCGTTTGAGTGAACAATCATTAAGGAACTCGGCAAACTAACTACCGTAACTTCGGGATAAGGAGAGCCATTCTTACTTATTAGTATAAGGTAAAGAATAGGAAGCATGGAATAGTGTTGTGCGACTGTTTAATTAAAACAAAGCACTTTGCAATAAGATAATAAATCAAAGTATTGAGTGTGATTTCTGCCCAATGTCGGCTGGTTAACGGATTTTTTAGGTTGACTAATATAAGCTTGGATTTGAAGGAAACCCCGATCAATGGCGGCCTTACCTATGAGGGTCCTAAGGTAGCGGAATACCCTGGCCGTTAAATGCGGTCTTGCATGAATGATTTAACGATGCAACAGCTGTCTCAATGATTGGCTCAGTGAAATTGGAATAACTGTGCAGATACAGTTTACCTCTAGATAGACGAGAAGACCCTATGCAGCTTTACTGTTGCTAGTTATTGAATATGATTGAACCAATATTAGTGTATAAGGTAGTTGGAGGCAATTTTTTAAACCTCGTTCAGGCAAAATTGAAACACCTTTATTTTGTTTATCATATTCGTAGGCTATAGAGTCTACGTCATAATATAAGGTGCGCCGTTGCAGAGGCGTTACTAAGTATTATAATTAACCCATCAAATGGGAACAATGGCTAGGAGGCAGTTTATGCGGGGCACAGATCCCATAAAAAGTACCTGGGTGTATCCAAAGTTAATATTGTAAAATTGTCATGACTTACTTATGACAATTAAACATACAATTGCCCCCCCCCCTACGAAGTAGGGGGGGGGGTAATTGTATGTTTTTATTTTTAGTTTGTTATTGGTTTAGCTTAAGCTATAACTAATCCAACTATATATCTATTAAGTTAGAATTAATATTTTAATTTAAGTAAGATTTTAACTATATGGGAAATAGATGTAATTAAAACATTAATTTGAAAGTACTTTTCTTTTCTAATGTTTTTAGTTATATAATTAGTTTAAGTTACACTTTTTATATAATTATGTTTATTACTTGTCAAGTTTAATGGCTTAATCTTGCTTTACTGTTTGACTTACACGTCTATCAGTCGCGTAAGCGGGGCATATGATCACAAGATGCAGAAAGGAAAGGTCTTGGATTTTTGAAAAAGCTACGCTAGGGATGTTAGTCCTCCAATGTTTTATTTCTAAAATTTTTAGCGAATAAATCTATTGGTTAATTATTGGGTCAATTTCAAGAATGACTTATAAAGTAGTTCACTTGAAGCGCAATTTACTTAAGCACTAAAAAATCTTTTTTTATTTGTATATAAAAAAAAGAATAAAAAAAAAGGATAAATAAGTAAAACCGTTCAACGACTAGAAGGTGAGTGTGCTAACAATAACCCTTCTATTAAACCCAACCTATTTATTTCTCCTGTATATATAATAAAGAAAAAGATTAGTATTAATACTAATGAAATAGACTCAACGAAATATTGAGCATGAGCATACATTATAAGCAAAAAAAATTTTTTTTCTTTACATAAATGCACAATCAAAACCATAAATTATCTTACCTGAAACCCTTTGCTTGCCCACACAAGCTAGAAAAAAAAACAAATGGAAGTAAGTTAAAGGATTTATTTTACCCTTATCCTAATCGGGTGAATAAGAGTCAGAAGCAAGACGCAAAACCACTTATTTTTAATAAAAAACAAAAGGATGTTAAAGTTATACCTTTAAAGGTAAAAACAATTGACACTGGGCTGATAAGACATTTTACACCTGCAGCTCAGGAATGAAGAAATAGTATTTATGCTTATAATAAAAACTATGTTAAATTATTACCTGTAGCTGATAATAATTTTATGAGTTTAGTAAAAAGTTATTTTAACTTTTATTTTAAAAATAAAAAAAGTAAAAAAGCTAAAAAAAGTAATAAAAAAGGTCTACAAATTGTATCTAGACGTAAACGTAGTAAACCTAGAGGACTATCTGCAAATAAAATCTTTGTAGCTAAAGGGGATTTTAAACATACTAGTTCTAAAGCTGTTATTACTTTATATTTTTATAATACAGAAAAAAAATTTTTAATTAGAAAGATTAAAAAACAAATTTTTGATTTGTATAGGCCCGATAAACGTTTAATACGATCTATTAATATGGATAGAAATCATAAAGAGGTCATAACTTATAATAGACCTTTTAGTCTTAAAGAATATCTGAGAATACCTAATCATTACACAGATTATGTTACATTATTTAAGAAGTCATTTGTGGAAAAATTATGTAAATACTTTGATCTAACAAATAAACATATTTATTTAATATCTAATTTAGTTGAAAGCAAAGTATTAAGTGAGGACGAAAAACTTTTGGTTTTCAAGCGTAAACTTAGTAGTCTTATTCATATTAAATACCCGGATTATACGGATTATATGCGTAATGTTAAATTACATTATCTTAATAAATTAACTATATGTATAAAATTACTTACACTTAACCAAATTAAGTTTAAACATGCCTTCTTATTAAAACTAAGATATCTGGTTAGCCAAATTTATAATAAAAATGTAGTATTTAATCTCGTTAATTTGAAAAAAATGCATTTAAATAGTGATATTTTTACGCAAGCTGTAGCTTTAAAATTAAAGAACAGACAGAATAGATTATATAAAGTATTAAAAAAATCCTTAAGTAAAGTTAAAGTACCGAAGATAAGTATAATAAAAGAAAGATCTATTGTTCATGGCTCCGGCTACAAATATAGAAATGAACTGCTCTTAAATAAAATGAGAAACCTTAAAATTAATTCATTGTTTACTTTTGACTCCGCCTTTGCCCAGAGAGATCCTTTAAATAAATTACTCTTAAGTATTTTTCCTTATGCTCTGGACCAGCAAGTTTTGGCTATGCCACTTGCCCCCTGCACTGCAGGGGAACAGGGTAATTTCAAAAAAGAAATTAAAAGTAGAAGATCACTTGCTTCTGTTTTCGAAGAAAGCAAGGTGCGTCCGGTTTCATTAAGTAATTATATACTTAGATCTTTAAAGCACATGAAAATACGTGGTGTTAGAATAGAAGCTAAAGGTAGATTAACCAGACGGTTTACTGCCTCTAGATCTGTTTTTAAGATGAAATGAAAAGGTGGTTTAAAAAACGTAGATTCTTCCTTTAGAGGAATATCCACAGTAATACTAAGAGGCCATGTTAAATCTAATATACAATATTCAGTGCTCCAATCCAAAAATCGTAATGGATCATTTGGAGTTAAAGGTTGAGTAAGTAGTAAAGATTATAACTAAACCTTAAAAAAATTTTTAATGCTTATGCCTAATGCCTAATCTCCCTTATCCCCACTAGTGGGGATTAGGAGGTAAGGGGATAGGAGGTAAGGAAACCGCCAGCGTGACCTTTTAAGGTGGGATTTTCATAATTTAGCGTCGCATTATATACAGGTTGTAAATAGGAAGAAATAGTCTGAACCATTTTGTAAAAAATGGATTTAAAGAAGTAAATATATTTCTTTTAGTAAATATATTTCTTTCAGTAACAAAATTTGAACAGGCTAATTGCGCCAGAGAGTACAAATTGAGTGCGCAGTTTGGCACCTCGATATTGGGGAGTACTCTTAGTAATTCGAGTACAGCAGTAGGCTAATTGCTGGAACTTCACAAACGAGCATTGTGAGAATCAGCAGGGAACGAGTTATTATCTACACAGGTATGTTTGTACTTTTTTTTATATCATACCAGGTGTTTAAAATACTTATACCTTCAACGAACATACGCCTACATCCAGGTAACTGTCACGCTCTCTGTGATACTGGATGAAGATATGATCTAATTCTTCATGTGAATGAAGTACATTTATATTTACCCTACCTAGCGAAAGCTAGGTAAGATAAATATAAATACAGGCCAGAGAAAGGGTCGCTTTATTTAATTGCAGCCCTTTCTAATAAAGTTATAATATAACTTTTCGAAAACATTATAAGCCATCTTCCTTTCCTTCGTAGGGGACAGAAGTGATGGCCTAGGTTCTTCGTTTGGCTTTTTATAGTAATCCTTATTTCTTTGTCGTAAATAAACACTAAAAATAACAGTTAAACTACTAGAGAACTTTTATCACAGTTGTAATAAAGGGCGTACCTTGCGGCATACCTTGGCATGCCAAGGTATAGTTGGTAAGCAGCTTGTATATTACACATTGCAAACTTCTAGAAAAAAAAAAAAAAACTAAGTAAAGCAAATATGAAAGTATCAGCAACTAAACCATTATTATATCCATCGGTGGCTAAATCTCCATCAAATGGAGTTGTTATAACCCTAGTAAAAGTTTACGGCAACGCGGATAATCTAAAGCTAGACATTCTTTTGGATAACCAAGGGAAATCAGGTATTTATATGTGGAAAAACCTTCAGGATGGTCAATTTTATATTGGTAGTGCTAGAGATTTAAGACGTCGGCTAATGGGTTACTTTAATATTAACCAGCTAGCTAGAACATCAAATACATATATATCTAGAGCTCTTTTAAAATATGGATATTCCACATTTAGCTTAACTATATTAGAATATTGTGATCTTGACAGTTTAATCAAGAGAGAACAGCATTACATAGATACTCTTAAACCAGAGTATAACATTTGTAGAACAGCTGGTTCATCTTTAGGTAGACTGCACGGTGAATTAGCTAAGGAAAGGGTTAGTGATTCTAAAAGGGGACAACTAACGGGAGAAACAAATTCTTTTTATGGTAAAACTCACACACCTGATTCTAAACAAAAGATGTCCGAAATAGCCAAAATCCGCGTGGTTTCAGAACCAAGCAAAGCAAAAATAAGTCGAGCGATGGCAGGAATAAATCTTTCCAATGAACATAAAGCCAATATTTCCACTGCACAACCTAATAGTAAGAAATTATTAGTCTTGGATGTCAGAACAGGAAAAGAATCACTTTTCGATTCAGTAAACCAAGGTGAAAAATTCTTTAATTTTCCTAAGGATGCCATTAGGGCTAACCTTAGATCAAAATCAGGATCTCTTTACCGTGGTATATATAAATTTCAATTTATTGTAAATTAAATTTATGCTTTTAAACCTTTCCTCCTTTTACTTCTTTATATCTTTCTACCTCTACAAGTTAGAGGGTCAATATTTTCCTTCTAATTACGAGACAAGGATATAACAAGAGGGCCCTTCACATGGTTTAGACAAACTTTTAGAATATTTCGGATTAATAAATTTTTAGCAAACCATTACCCATAGCTACCCACTTCTGCAAAAGGAGCCGTTATGGGGAGGGAGGAAAGCACTGCAAAACCTTAATACCTAAAAGGTAATAATTAAGGCAGGCCTATGTGAATAAGTTAATAATATGCGATCAAAAAGGCTTTAGAAACCTTTTAAGGTCGCGAAAAGTTATGGTGAACCCATAGCTAGTCACACTAAATATTTCGTTTAGTGGGGCAAAATTCTCAAATTGCGGGGAAGTCCTAAAGCAATTTCAACCAAGCAAGCATAGTAATATCGTTTGTGGCACAGGTAATGACTCGTGGTAGGGTAAAATCGAAATTGATGCACGAAAGGAAATGGGTAATCCGCAGCCAAGCACCCTTACTAACAAGTATGGGTGTGCAGTTCAACGACTAGACGGGAATTGGCGCAAGTCTGCGCTTAAGGTATAGTCTAACCTTTGATGAAAATCATGACCCGTTATTTATCTTTTAAGAAAATAAGGGTAATCTTACCTTCTGTAACCCAAGTTGCATAAGGTAATTATTGGGAAAGATCAACTACTACCCTAACTCTAGCTTACATATAAACCACCTACAACTCGTGTAAGAGTTGTAGTAAAGGTGGTGGAGGTTGAGTGGGTAAAAGATCCTTGATTGTATAGTATGTTATTAATTTTTAATATTTTCCTGTACTCCTTCTCTATCTGACCCCTCTTCAATTCCAATTTATTTCGCAAAAAGAGAGGGGTTAACTTGGAAATATATGTCAAGAAGACAACTAGTGAATTTTATTTTTGTGCGCTTTAATTTGTACAAAGGTCAGTAAGACAGTTATACTATGTATTCTGTCTTACAATGTAACATAAAAAGAGGGATTATTCAAACATTCCCTTTTACGACCTCTAGCTTACGGATACGCTTAATAGGGTGTATGAACTAGTGTATAGTTATACTATTGTTATGTCGTTATGTTACTTAACTACTAGAAAAAAAAAATAAATTTAAAAAAAAATATGTTTATAAATAATTCTCCAAAATTTTTACTTAAATCGTTTAGCACAGAAGCTAACGATACTTTTATGGGTATTGTACCTGTAAAAACATATCACGACCCTGACAAACAGAAAAAAGATATTCTTTTGGATGTTAAAAATAAAACAGGAGTTTATATGTGGAAACACAAAGTTAACGGTAAATATTATGTTGGTAGTGCCAAAGACCTTAGAAACCGATTACTTCATTATTATAACATAAATCATTTAACCAAAAGAAATTCTATGCTTATAAACCGTGCTATCTTAAAAGACGGGGCTGGGGCTTTCAACTTACATATTTTAGAGTATTGTAGCCCCGAAAATCTTATTCAAAGAGAACAGTATTACATAGATACTCTTAACCCTATGTATAATATTTTGCGTGTAGCTGCCTCGTCTAAAGGATATAAACATACGGACGAAACCTTATATAAAATAAAAGGTGATCAAAATCACTTCCATGGTAAAACCCATACGGAAGAGAACCGAACTAAGATGAAGGAAATTAAAACGGGTACAAAATTATCTTTAGATACAAAGGCAAAAATAAGTCAAACTATGACGGGTAAAGTTTTTAGTGCAGAACATAAAGTAAATTTATCTGCATCTAAAGTAAATAGCATAAAATTGTCAGTATTGAATATCGCAACAGGAGTAGAGACTAATTATTCATCAGTAGGAGAAGCTGAGAGATCTTTGAGCTTACCTAAAGATGCTATAAGGGCAAATTTAAGATCAAAAACTCAAAAGCCCTACCGTGGTATTTATATTTTTAAACAAATATAAAAGGGTTCATTTGGCCTAATGTGGATAATAAGTAAAAATGCGATGTAAAGCGACCTTAAGCAAGTTGCAAAGACATCAAAGTAATCAAACTCCGGGCAACGCGTAAAGCTCTCACTACTAACCTATAACCTAAAAGGGTATGAATAGGGGCCAAATTTAATTGATTGGATATAGTAACAAGGTGAGAGATTCAGTGAAAACTGGAATCGCCCTTCGCGGATCTAAAACACCTATGCTGTGAAACATGTATGTGTAAAAGAGCAACGAGTAGACGGTTACTCGCAATACCTACAAGTTTACTTGTCGAATACCCCGATATAAGGGGATAGGGTATTGTGTAAGGTGTACTCTAATAGCCCGCAGAAATGCATATGAATATAAATCGAAAGAGGGCGTTATGCCTATAGCTTACTCTGCAAAATATATACACAATGTGTATTAAAGGAGAAAATAGGTAGTGTGTCGGCTTAACTTATCCACATGAATGCAGGAATCATGAAGGGTTCGACTGTTCGTCGATTAAAAAGTTACACGAGCTGGGTTAAATACGTCGTGAGACAGTATGGTTTCTATCTTCTAGAGGAAATTAGAATAAAATAAGGACAGCCCCCTCGTACGAAAGGAGCTGGGTATATTAACCTATGGTTTACCTGTTGTTTATGTGCCCAATATATTCTCAATATACTAATATAGATGAGCGAATAGGGATGTTACTTTCACTTAAGTAAATATTTTGAAACCTAGCATAGGCACGGCAGGAACGCTAAGTTAGTTAGAGATAAGTGCTGAATGCATCTAGGCACGAAACTTACCTTAAGATATTCTTAAATATACGTAGTTGAACACTACGATTTTGTAGTTAAGATTAATTTTAGATTTTATTGTTTTTAATTAGTATTAAGTGCAATTAATAGGCTTTAGCTGAAAGGATTTAAATGTTTTTAGGTATAAAGTACTAATTCTATATATAACTATACATTGTAGTATATCTCACATTTAATTTAAATTATTATTAATATGCTTAGCCTGATTAGCATAAAAGTAATGCAGCTGTTTTGTAACCAGCTGAAGCAAGCGCGATACTTGCATTGGGCTTTTACTTTATTCCTATTACCTAATTCCCTAATCCTCCACCTAACCATACTACCCCCTAATCCCCACTAGTGGGGATTAGGGGGGGGAATGAGGGGATTAGAGGATAAGGGGCAAGGGTTTAAAAGCAAAGCGTGACTTATGCTTTTTGATCTCCGAAGGAGATTAGGCATGTGATAATATAAGGCCTTATAGTCAAGCGGTTAAGACATAATGTTTTCATCATTATACACGAGGGTTCGAACCCCTCTGAGGCTAAAATAGTAATATATAAATATATATTCCGAGCGGATTAATGTAAATAGTAAACATAATTGGCTCATGACCAGTCTATGAAGGTGCAAGTCCTTTGTCCGCATTTTTAAAGAAAATAAGAGTTAATTTGCTATTTTTAGTAAATAAGGCTATAGCTTAATTGGTAAAGCAAGCTGCTCATGACAGCTGAGATGAGTGTTCAAATCACTCTGGCCTTATCTAATATTTTTAGTTTATTAAAATCCGAGTGCTGGAATTGGTAGACAGGGCTGCACGCCCCTACCCCCCCCCCCCCTCCCCCCTTCCCCATTTCCCCATTAGTGGGATGAGGGGGGGGTAGTGTACATAAGCTAGTAATATTTAATCTCCTTATATATAACCTGAGTGCTGGAATTGGTAGACAGTGAATACTTAAGACATTCTGAGTTAATCTCGTGGACGTTCGACTCGTCTCTCAGGTAGATCCTTTACCCTAAAGGACAAAAAAAAATCATATTTATATGAATCTAACACGCCAAGAGGTATAAAAATAAATTAATCAGAAGGTATGTTTTCGATAACTAAGCTAAATGGAAGGCTAACACCCTACCCTTGGATCCCCGGCGATATTTATCTTTTAGATCTCTAGGCTCAGTCTTTCGAAATAAATATGCGATAGATATGAGACTAGTAATGTATAGATTGTGCTAAGATTACTTAATACAAAGTGGTTGGGTCACAAGTTCAGCCGAGCATCCTCAGAAAGATTACAAGGGCCCTGGCCCTGGAACTAAAACATAACGTTCGAAGTAGTTATATTTAAGGCCCTTATATTGTAAAGCAAGTAATGTTAAACAAATACGTATAATTTAACCTTCCCCTAGCATTATGAGCGTTGTTGAGGAAGAAAATCCCTCGAGCTACAATATCTGAGTATTAAGATTAGATTTTAGAGATTTATATTGAACTTTTGGAGTTACCTATTGTATATTTATTTCTGTTTTCTCCCATTGAAAGGCTCCATAACAAAAAAAACCGTGACTAAAATATTTAACTTTAACAAAATAATTATACAAAAAATTTCCCTTTCTTTGCTACGCACAGCATTTTTTTTTTTTTCTATTTTTTAATTTTTTTTTTTTTTTATATATATATTTTTTTTATAAATAAAAAAGAAAAAAAAAATAAAAAAGGGGAGTACAGCTACAGCACGTCAAGTAGACGCCACTTCCAATTTAGGCTTAAGAAGCTCTTTTGCTCCGCACAACAAGGTTTTACATTATACCACTAAAGCCTATAACCATATTCTTTCAGACAGTGCACTTGTCCCTGTTATTTCTTATTCAAATGCAGATAAAGAAAAAATAGCCATTCTTGAAAGTAATAAAAACAGAGCAGGGATATATAGATGAGTTAACTTAACAACAGGTAATACATATATAGGTTCATCTGGTAATTTATCCAATAGATTTAGTAAATATTTTAACCTAAAACTTTGAGTAAATGAGGGGGCTTCGCACCCAAAAAATAACGGCATGACATATAGATCTCTAATTAAAAATGGTTATTCTAACTTTAAATTAGAAAATTTAGAATACTGTGAAATAGACATAGTTATAGAGAGAGAACAATATTATCTTGACAGATTTAAGCCAGAATATAATATATTAAAGGTTGCAGGGTCCTTAAGAGGATTTAAACACAGTGAAACTACGAAAGAAGCTATGAGTTTAAGCAAAAAGGATCGTGTTATTTCTGAAGAGACAAGATTAAAAATTGCAACTACATTATCAAAAGGAGAATATATAGCTGTTAAAGTTCTTGAAACAGACAGCTTTTTATCCTTTATCTCTGGCGAAGCATCCCTTTTTTTTGTTTTTTTATTTATAAAAATAATATATTATAATAAATGAAAATATATTATAATAATAAAAAAACAAAAAAAAGGTGAAAAGCTGCCTAATTTATTGACATACATCCTAGTTATTTAGCAAAAACACTTAAATTAAGTGGTTTTTATAAGAGTAAGGAATTTCTTGTTTATAAATCTTCGACTCTTTTGGAGGAGATTTTTGACTTAGAAACATATAAAAATGCTATAGCTAACGAAGATAGAACGAAAAACGTACCGAAACATCTAAGGAACTAATTCGTAAAGCTAACCTTGGGAAAAAACTTTCCCAAGAAACCATAGCCAAAATTACCTTAAATAGTAAGAATGCTAAACCGGTACTAGTCACAAACAATGAAACAAAAGAAATAATAGAATTCTCTTCTGCATCAGCTGCGGCAAAGTATTTAGGCGTAGATGAATCTTATGTACGTAGATGTATAACTAATAATAAATCTTGTAAAGGACATACCGTGCAGAGGTAATCAGTAAAATAGAACCCGGCTTCTTTTGCAAAAGTATTGTACCTGGATATTAACATATACCAGATCCCTTTAGGAAGTAGGAGAAGATATGTATGTTTTTAAACATCCATTAAAGCCTACTATATACATTCAGATTTAGTTTAAACCCCCCCTCTTCCCCCCCGTAGGGGGAGAGGAGGGCAAACTTAAGTTTTGCTGATGCAAGCCATAAAGGTTCAAGCCCTTTTTCGGATATACGGGAAAAATATACTATGGTATTATCTAATGCCGTTTTCTTTCTAAAAAAAAAAAAATGGCTAAGACCACTTAAATTCTCAATATCTAGTGAAGCCCATTATTTAAAGAGTAAAACATTGTTAACCAGTCCTTTCATCCCCCCCTAATCTACTGTGGAGATAAGGGGACGGGGGCAAAGCCAAAGGGTGGTATTTAGATGTATTGAAGCTACTCTTGAACTTATGCATGAGGCTAAATTAAGTCGTAATCGCACTTAAGGGGCTAAATTAAGCATCGCGGCTGCTAGTGCTATAGCAGAATCTTTAGTTATAAATAAGATAAGAGGTAAAACTAAAGAAATTTTCTCTATAAGAAAAGCCTATCCTGCACATAGGAGTTTATTAGAAGGCATCTTACTTATTTAGCTAAGTGTACGCTTGCTTTTGCTCCGCACAGCAAAAAAATCTTTTTTTTTCTTTTTTTTGTTTTATTCTATTTTTATTTGTATATATATTATTTTTATAAAAAAAAGAAAGGTGGAGAAGAAAACCCAGAAAGTTTATATAGGAAAAGGTTATACTCCTCTGAGTCGCTAGCTAACTTTGCTTTCTGTCTCCGGTGATAGCAGAGGAGACAGAAAATAAAGTTAGTAAATGCTAAAATATCTTTTTTTTTTAGCCAAAGGGGTCATAGTTTAACGAGTAAAACCTTTGGCATATCCCGGTATCTCTGAGAATAGCCTCAGGTTTGTAGGGGACATAGTTTAACTGGTAAAACATTTTGCATATCGTTATTTCAGGATCGAGTCCTGATGTCTCCAAAATAGCTACTACTATGTTTTTACTGATAATATATATTTATAAGCATACTATTTTTATTGTTTATAAATAAGCCCGAGAAGCTCAATTGGTCGAGCGGAATACTGAAGCTATTTTGGTTGTAAGTTCAAGTCTTACCTCGAGCAATTGGATATAACATAAATATATTGATTTTTGTGTTTACCTTTATCTTTATACTTATACGTTTATAGTTTAGATTATATGAAAAAGAAAAAAGAAGTTTATAAATAAAAAAAAATATATAAGTATAAATTAAAATCTTATCTCGAGCAGTTGTACTATGTATATAGTATATAAAGGTAGTGATGGAATTGGCAGACATGAATAGCTTAGGCCTATTTGATTTTTTTAATCTTATCCGTTCAAGTCGGATTTACCTTAAGTTACTTATACTTATGATTTACAACACGAGCTTTAGTTCATAGCCTGCTTCTGTCCCTGCACCTTAAAATACATATATATATGTTTTAAGGTGTGAAGGAAAGGAACAACACTATTTGTTACCATAGGATTTAATATAAATATTTAACTTATAACCTTTTTAGCTAATCAAGGTGAAGTGTGTATTTCTAACCCCCCCGGCCCCCCGGGGGGGGGGGGGGGGGGGGTTAAAGGAAGGGGTAATTTTGGTCCTAAAGATAACTCTCACGCTTGCTTTTGCTCCGCACACATAGGGGAAAAGGGTAGTGAAGCTATAAGCATTTAATGTTTATCTTCAGGCGATGTGGTTACTAGACGGTCGTGTTAGAGAGTATTTAAGATAAAAATTGGTCAATACTAGCCTAGCAACTATTAAATTACATGACCCTGCTGCTTGCTGTGCCCAGACTAAAATATATATATACACATTTTAGTCTGGGCACAAGGAGAAAAAGGGAGTCGCTCTTCCTTATTTTTTTTTTTCCGTGCCCTGCTTCGCTAGGGCACGGAAAAAAAAAAAATAAATAATAAATAAATAAGTGGAATTAAGCGATAATAGGTGTAGCATTTAAATTCTTGCTGCCCTCCTGCATGTTTACTGTTCCCCAGCTTCTAATTTTTTGCCTTTTTTTTTTGATAATAAATCTATATAGATAATCAGATTATTTCTTAAAAGAAGGCAAAAAATAAGGGTATAAGGGAGGGTAAGTTCTAAAATTTTATTCCTTTTTTATTTAATTGTTTTTATATTAATTCTCTTTTAATATATGCAGAATAAATAAAAATCCAGGGTAGACGAAACGGTAAAGTCAAGAATTTTTGGTATTCTCATTTGGGTGTTCGAGTCGCCCTCCTGGAAATAAACGGTAAGTCGTATATTTCACGTTTGCTGTCCCCACACTAAAATGTTTATATATATTTTAGTGTGGGAAAAGGTATTTATTCTTGAGTGTTCGAATCACTCCTACATAATTACGGCTAGCGAAGCCAAGCCATACTTTTAAAGTAATATTATATTAACAAAACTTAGATTAGATAAATAAATGAAGAATGTATATAATAAAAAGATTTTACTTTTAGTGGATATAACTCAATGGTAGAGTGATTGTATGTGGCACAGTTTGTTCCCTGTTCAAATCAGGGTATCCACCCTTATGATATATTAAACAACATAAAAATTATATGCTTTTATATTTTTTCTACCTTTCCCCCCTAAATTTTTTTCCTTTTTTTAATAAATAGTTTAATTACTACGTAGTAATTAAACTCTAATTATAAAAAAAAGGGATAAAATAAGGGGCGGAGCCCAAAGCTGAAAATATATAGATATTCTTAGTGAGGGCACAGAAGTAGGGCATTGGCTCCGCCACAAGAGAAGTTATATATATATATTTAATATTTCATAATATACGTAATTTAATCTTTCATATTACCTAGTATAATTGTAAAGGTAAACCTGCGCAAGCGTGAAGTTTATCAGGCTCAAGGGGTTTTTTTTTATAAGAAGAATATATAAAAAAAAAGGACAAAATAGATATTTGCATGTCTCATCTACCTGCCGTAGGATGTGTAGCAGAAATATAATATATATGCCACCTCCTGCTTCTAATTTTTTGCCTTTTTTTTTTATGATAATAAATCTATATACTAATAATCAGATTATTTCTTAAAAAAAGGCAAAAAACAAGGAAGAAAACATGTAGGCGTAATTAGAGTGAAAACTATGCAGATGATACTATTTGCATTACTACAGCTGGAAAAATAAAGTGTTTTTACTCTCTAAATATTATGAAGACAAACTTGTTTATTCATATTAAACAACGAGTAATTAGAAATCGCCCCTGGCCCCCCCTTTTTCCCCTACTTCGTAGGGGGAAAGTGTCGGATATTTTTATGGCCTTTTTATAGTAAATTTAAAGGTGTTACGCCTTCTTCCTCCCCCCCAAAAAAGAAGTTTAAACCTTTATTTTTATATTTGAAATATTAAGGTAAATCCAGTTTATAGGTAGAAAAGTACAAAATAGTTAAAGAATTATGCCGGGATAGTTTAATTGGTTAAAACATTAATTTCATGCATTAATAATGAGAATTCAAATTTCTCTTCCGGCTTCTCTATAGTATATCCATAAAGATATAAATATATTTATGGCGGGTGTATATTTATTTCTACATTAGGGTAGTTATAGAAGAGATAATACTCTTTAAACGAGAGTATTACGACGTTTTTAGTAAGTGCAGAGAGAACGTATTTAAATTCTGAGGAATTACATTGTAAACGAACACCCTTTTAGGGGTATTCTCTCTTGTTTTAAAAAGCAAAGCGTCCTTATGAAGAGAGTAGCGATCTCTTTAGGATAGTCCGAAGGGGTCGTCCTTTGCTTACGCCATCCACGTCTTTTTGTCCTTATCACTTAAAGTGAGTTACTAGTAAATTGGGTTTATACGATACTGGGGTCTTCTTGTGGCTAGCGAAGCCACCCCATCTTGTTTTAGTTTTTGTGTTTTGTCTTTCTTTCTTGCATAAGGAGTTAGTTATAATCCACGAAGGCATAGAGGGGAAAGACTAGCAGGTTGTAGTTATCCTGTCTTTTATTAGTACTCGGTCATTAGTCGTCTTTTACACCCATTTAAGTTAATTCGGGTGTAAGATTAGTAAAAATCGTTTCGTGAATCGACCGGAAACTACCCTGGAAGTTATGGTTTTCTTTATAGCGGGGATTGCTTTAACGGTGGGTCTGAAGACGTCCACATTTCCAGGATAAACTTATTTTAGATTTTGAGTTTTGTTTGAATGGCTACTCTTTTAAGTGCGCTTGTTTATTACGTGAGCGTGTTTCTTATTATAAGTGGAGTATTTTCAAATTAATCACATTGTTCTATGATAGGGTGGTATAATATGGTATAATTAATCTTCTTGATCGATACGGGGTTTTTAGCCGATCAGCCCCACTTTGACTATATTTTGTGTAGTTGAGATGGGTGTTAATCTTTATTTCCTTGCTTAGGGTAGAACATATGTAAGTGAGAGTTTGAATTAACTTTATTCACCTGCCTAATTTCACTATACTTTTTTTAATATTATAAAACATGAAAAAAAAACCTTAATAACTACATTCCACATAGGAGTATTGATCTTTCGACCCTAGTGATGAAAGATACTACGAGTTTTTGTCTTTTAAGGTGCGACCTGCCATCCCTATCCCTCCGGGAAGGGGGGGGGGGGTCGATAAATAAAAGCGCGCTTTCTTGTCCTAAATTGGTTAGATCTTTTTCTTCCTCTCATTCTTTACTATCTTATCCTAAAGATAACCATAATACTAAACATAACCTTAATAACTGTAATTCCTTGTTAAGTAAGATACTTTCTTTCTGGGATAAAATTTTTACTTTTAAGAATTTAGTTAAAGTTATTATGATTTTCTGTGTCGGGTTTGCTAGTAGATGATTCACTAACGAGTTTTGGGATGTTAATCTTTCTACTAATTATCTTCATAGTGTTTCTATCTCTTTTTTTTTTTTTTAGCCTATGCTGGTTTTATTGTAAGCATATATCACAGATTTTCTGGTTTGAATTTTATTTTTCTTTTCCCCTTTCCCCTTTCCCCTGTCCCCACTAGTGGGGTAGAGTGGGGATCAGTGGGGATGAGGGGATGAGGTTAATTTTTATAGGTTATTTCCATTCTTTTGTAGATAATGTGCACGTTAACTGAATGTTACTGGATATTAGGTAAAAAAAAAATAAATATCTAACCTTGATTTTAGTTTGTTTAAAGGGTTTAGTTTTAGAAGTTTATTTAGTGATAAAGAAATAATTTTTGGATACATTAGTAAGGTCTTTAGTTAACAACAGTTGAAATTTTTCTACGGTTAAATCATTTCTTAATACACCTTTAGCTTTTATAACTACTTCGGGTATACCCTGGCTTCGCTAGCATCGTTAGTTTTTAAAACCAAACAACAAGTTTTAGAGCTAATAAAATAAGCTTTTTTTATTTCATATTCTAACTTAAACTGACCTAAATTTTTTACCTACTAAGTTCTCATTTAATGGTTTATCTGTGGCTAAACTATCTGTATCACTATAATAAATGTTTATACCAGCTTTTAAACAATCTAGTTTTAGTTTATTTATATAGATAGCTGCATATGCATTAACAGCTGACGAAATAGCAATACTAGCATCTATATCATTTTCTATAACAACCCCGGAAGTTATGGATTTAAGAGTTGTATCTTCTAAAGCGGATATATAATCTATATTACGCCTCTCACACGTAGGTTTGTCAGGCATAGCTTCAAAGGTAATAAAGAACGTGTACTCAGAAAACTCTTGTATATCGTGTATTACCCTAGTAGTCTGGATAATATCAAATTCTTTCTTATTAACTAAACCAGAAATAGGTTTAGCAGTATTTAAACCAAATCTACCCAACAGATTATTTAAAAAACTTTTACTAATAGCTCTTTGAACAGGATTAACTGCATTAACTTTAGTTTCATATAAAGTAGTTACATACTTGGTAAAAACGTCATAAAGCTTATGATGATTATAACCTTTAATAACCTCTGTTTTATAACCGTGATTCTTGGCAAACTTTAATATTTCACTAAAATATCCACCACTTCATTTCCCTAAAGGCATACTCATACCAATAGAACTTCTAACTGGTAGTAATCCTATGTAGTCATTATCAACCGACGTAGCATCAACGTTAACATAGAAGAACCCGAAAAGATTATCTATATCAGGTTGCTCATTTAGATAAACCCGATAAACACACTCACACCCAGGCATGGGATTTAAAGCCACAAAGGGGTATAAAGAATTAACATCATAGCAATATAAATTTTCACCATATGGTTTATATACCTCTGTAATTCTCCCAAAATAAGACAATCTTAAATCATCTATAACACCCTTTTTATCAATTAAGGGGATATTATCGTTATAGTAGTTTTGTAAAAAATTGTTTAAAGTTAGTCTACTTATAGTTAGACTATCCGTAGCTTGTATATTATAATTTAATCCTACAGATCTTTTAAAAGCATCCATTACTAGATATAGACTTATTAAGTCCTTATTTAAATACTTAATACATTCAACTTTAAGATCCCATTCTTTAGAGTATTGTTTACTATACTCAGTTAAATCAGCCTCAGATTTAAGCTTAGATAATAAATCATTGTAGAATCTAATATCAGGAGTTTCACCTTTATAAAAAGTGTCTGTCTATTCACAAAGTTATGTGTACAATGGTCTTCTTAACGGGTTTACAAATCGCCCTTATGAGGAGTGGTAGTTGTTCTTTAGGTTGGTCCTCTGGGGTCTTCCATCCCTCCGGGAAGGGTGTTATACCAGCCCACGTAATTTTGGTGTATTATACGTTTACTTGAGAAGGTAGTTTTATATCATTTAGAGATAAAGTGAGGGTTTCTTATCTATACCTATTTTTATACCACATCTTAGAGTGACATACTCTTTTTTCACCACTTTGGTTTTTATCTACTTATTAATTGCTTGAGATAAGAAGTCTTTATGTATTGTTTTATTTATCTACTAGTCTACCTTAGATGTTTTTAATATGATTAGTTTTTAATATGATTAGTTTTTAATATGATGAGTTTTTAATTTGATGAGTTTTTAATATGATTAGTTTTTAAGGGATATGAGAGTAAATGTTTTACTGATGGATTGCAGATCGATTTTTTGAGGTTCTCGCGAAGCAACCTCCATGTCTCTATACCCTATGGAGTAGTATTTTATTAGATTTAACTCTGATTTTATTACTATTTTAGTGTTTTGGTTGGGGGGGGGGGGTTCCCTGGATAATTTTAATAAACAAAAATATATTGAAGTAAAACTTAGAGAATATTGAAGATTGGAGACATATAATTTAATAAGTAAAAAAGGTATTGATTTAAACAACTTTGGAATTAGAGTGATAGTCAAACCATTAAATGAGTTAGACGATGATTTTCAGGAGTGTTTTAAGACTAAAGCTTTTACTAAATACAAACCTTATATGTATGTTCTTAAAGATATAGATACTACTTTAGTCTTGTGTGTGATTATGTCAAAATGTATACCATTTACAATAAAATATGAAAATGTCGAGGATCAACCTGTAACAAAGCTGTTTAATACAACTGGCAGTGTTTTATTATGAGAAGCACAATTACAACATTATAAAAATGATATAAAAGATGGATTAATTGCTAACTCTGATTATAAATTTAGCGATTATATTAAAGATACTAAAATTTTATTAGATGAGGATGAAAGGATTGCTTTAGGTTGTTGTGACTTTATCTTTTTCTTCAGGGAAAGATCGAATTTATTTGTAGTAAAAGATGTTAAAGTTAAAAAAGATTTACGTAGACGTATTATCTTACCTAAATCAGACTTAAAGCATCCGTGAAATAATGTAAGATATCTTGATAGTGAAGAATTACCCTTGATTATTAATCCATTACAATGAAAAATAAATAATGGGGATTCTTTCTTTAAATTTAAAAGAGAGGCCTGCCTCTCTACTCGGTGTCATCCCCCCCACCACCGCTAACCCTTTTTTTATTTTTCATTTAGTTTTGTATGGCGGTGCGGCCCTTTTGCAAAAGAGGGGCGAGGGAGCCTCCCTCCCCACCACTAATAATTTCCTTTTCTGGTTCAGATTTTTCTTTGCGGTGGGGCCCGGCTTTATTTTTTCCTTTTTTTTATAATTATAGTTTAATTACTACGTGGTAATTAAACTATTTATTAAAAAAAGAAAAAAAAAATTTTTAGGGACGATGGGCAACGGATTACTTTTTTCTGGGTTTAGTTTTAAGGGATATGTGAGTATATGGTTTTACTGATTGATTGCAGATCTTTTCTTCTGAGGTTCGATTCCTCCATATCTCTACTTCCCGAGGGGCGAGGGAGCCGGAGGGGGTGAGGAGAACTCATCCCCTACACTATTGCCTTCTTTTATGGTCTTAGACTTCTAACTATACTCCCTCCCCACCGCTAACCTTTTTTTTTTATTTTCGATTAGGTTTTGTATTGCGGTGGGGGCCTTTTGCAAAAGAGGGGCGAGGGAGCGTTCCAGTTTTCCTATCTCAGCCATGTGTGTTCCGAGCATTTAGGCTCGAGTTTCCTCCTATCTTATAATCACCATTTGACGTATTGAATATAGGACTAACTATTCTTTTTTGCTATCTTTTCGGATTACTTTAACTTACTCGTCCTTTTGCTTATTGTCGCTGCTTTTAACTAGCAAGCTAGTTAGAAAGCTGCTCCTATAGGGGGGCAAATCGTACTCGCCCCCCCCCTAGGCATTATTATTAGTAATCATAATCATAATCATAAGCCTATCATTTCTCATACAAAGCAACTCATAGAGGTTGCTTATTTGGTATCCTTTTTGAGCTCTGTATTTTTAATCGAAGCATTTATAGTCGAAATAATTGGGGAGTGAAATTACACTTAAGCTCTAGCTTTAGTGTAAGTACATCAGTAGGACAGATCCGTAACTTCAGAGCCCTTGTAGAAGTAGGACGAGTTCTGACTGCTTGGAGCGTGGGTCCATATATTTTTCAATATATAAAAGTCAGCAAAGACGACGGACCGTAAATTTATCGTTGAGGGAACCAGTAATCCCGTGGACCTTTACAGGTTAGCTACAGTAGATATCCTACCTAGATGCCGCGATAATATAGAGGTTTAGACTCCTCACGTAAACACACTGATGCCCTACACCTACGTATCAAATTCAGAGCTACAATTTGGCAAATTGTACCTCACTCTTATCTGTATTCCGTAAACCTACACAAAGATCATATACTAGCCTTGGGTCAGGAGAATTTAAGAGCAATCTGATATGTATAGTATATTTTTTATCCTTAGCGATAAAACCAATCTTTGTCTTTGACCTTCGTTAGCTACAATTTAAGTATAGTCGGTGCTAGTTTAGAATAATACTTTTATTCTTTATTAACTAATGGAGATCCTACGCCTTGGATTTCTACTCATATTAGTTGACGGTTATACTGAAAAAATGAACAAAGGAATATAAGACAGTAATTTGGAGCCACCTGATGGGTGTGATACTTTTTAATCTGAGATCTAGAAGATAGATAGTTGACTGATTTAAGCTACAACTTTAACAAGAGTAAAGAAAAATAACATGGAGTTATAATTATAGTATCTAGTTTAACGGCCTGACACGTGTACTAGTACTCCCTTTTTGTATCTGGGTTTTGGTTAAACCTTACCATCTAATGTCTTTACACCTGTAGCTTAATTTAAGAACTGTTGAAGTTAATGAATGAGGAAAGAGGGGTAGTAAAACTAATAAGGAAGAATGGCTTCAAGGGTACAATAAGATATATAGTCCGAAGGCGATTAGAGAGGAACGTAGGTACGTATAAGTTATAACTTTCCCGATACATTATTTGTATTTAGTTATATATGAAAGCGCTATCCTAGACTACTGGTCAGGCAGTATTCTACTCTCTAATTTTACGGACGTCTTAGGCCTACACCTAGGAGTTAGTGTACTTGATGGAAAGAGGGATAACCGCGGGATACGGTTTGGATCATCGAGGCCGAATACAGCTCAACTACCTTCAGAAAAATTTAAGATAATTAATTAACAATTTTGATCTTAGTTTAGTGCCACTCCTACAAGGAGTGGGGTTGGAATACCGTATTAGGGATAAGTACACGGCTTTTAGACAAGCAGTATGTAGAACAGAGAGTGATACCTTTGATGATTGAATGAATTGTCGATTAACCTTAGACATCAGACCATCTCACTACATACGGTCTTAATATATCTTACTTTTACAATTACAATTAGATTACTTATGCCTCTGTATATCCGGGTGACCCAGAGCCAGGCGTATTTTATCTGAAGTCAGGAACTACCACCTGAGCCGTAAGAAGACTATGTTCCTGAGCCTGTATTTTAAAATAGCGTTTAGAATATTGAAAGGAGCTGCGACCCAGTTACGTCAAGGTAAGTAGAAATAGGGTGTGAGACCTTTTTCTTAGAACAGAGAATGAGACTGGATTATACAACCCAGGGTCTTATCAAATGGTATAAAAAGAGGTAAACCTGAAAGGAAGGGAGTTCAGGTTTACCTTCACGAGGTCTGTTAGTCTCTAAAACACGGAAGGGTCAGGACTCCCAGATTTTGGTAGGTGCAAATCCCTAGGCCTTGAATGAAAACTTACTTAAATTATTATGCGAATTTCCCCTTTTTACGCTAGGAATAAAAGGGGCTGTATCAACCGATGATTGATGCAAGGATCACTGTAATCTTCCGGGCTCATCACTCAACGTATCTTACAACCCCTCCTCTTCCAAAGGCTACTTTTACCCGAAATTTAACCTATATCCTGTAGGTACTTACGCGGTTCATTATAGATCAAGAACCGCTGTCGCCCCCTTAGCTTGTAGCATATGCATTAATCCTCAAGGATCCCATAGTCTTCTGCCCCCTCGCTCAAAGACGATTCTCAACAAATAAACCCCCAAAACCCCGATCCGAAACCTTAGGTTTAAAGTACTATCTATTAGGATAGTACTCCAGAGGTTACGGTTAAAGTTATTTACAGCTATTGAGGCAGGGCTTTAGTTGTTTTTTTCTGTGGGTTCAACTCCTACTACCTCTATTACATTAATTTTCTATTTTATTAGACATAGATGCTTACTACATTATAAGGTAGCTTAAGACATAACGAATTAGGATGGATAAATGAGTCGCCTGCGTGCCTCCTTTACTCATTTATTATCCTCCTTCTCTACTCGGGAACGCCTTTTCCCCCGAGCGTCTCCCGGATGGATAAATAGTTCGTCGACGGGCTTCGTTCTCTGCGTTCACCTCATAGACTCGACCACTTCTCCTCCCATTTATTATCCTTTGCCTTCCCCCTTATACACCGGGGTGGAGAGGCAGGCCTCTCTTTTAAATTTAAAGAAAGAATCACCTTTTTCTTGTTTGCTCCTTTTTATGCTATGCAAGAAAAAGCACAAAAAAAATATTTGGCTGGCATAGGCGTATATTTTTTTTTATAAAGCCACAAAAAGGTTTATAACTTAAATAATTGTGTTAGCTTTTTATGTCTCTTACGGTTTTCCTACTCCTAGTCCCGAAGTAAGTTCAGTGAAAATATTAGAGAGAGAGAATTAAAGGAGTATCTGGATAGTTTGGACTCTAAGGTTAAATCTATTAAGGAAAGGTATGAACATTTAGGGGACAAAATTATAGGTGAGTTGGATAAATGTAGCTCGAAGGAGCAAGTTAAGGATACACGTGATTCTTTAGATAAGGTTGTTAAAGCTGATTCTGAAAAGTTTATGGAGGAAATCCAAGTAGATGCAAAAGATATGAAGGATGATTTTAAGGTGTCCTATTTAAGTAAAGAATCTATCGATATTGAGCATAAGAAGGTGGATGAACACGTGGAATCTACAGTTATGTTGGAAGGTAAACGTGTTAGTGAGTTATTAAATAAGTTAGATGAGGAATATAAGGAGACCAAAGATTTCTACGATATGGTAAATGATTCTGAGAATTCAGATGATGAAGGGTCTAAAAACAATATTGGTTCAAAATCAGGTAATAAAAGTCAGAATAATATAAAAGATAAACAGTCGCCTATAGACTTTGTTGTCGAAAAACAGCCAGGTGAAGAGCTGGATATACCTAATTCTGACGGAGGAGAGTAATTCACCCATCTTATTCTTCTGATTTTTTATGTGAATAGCACTAGTTTAATATATCACTTTGCATATTATAATTGTATTGTATGTTTTACTTCATAGGTAGCTTTATATATAATATTGAGTGAGGGTCGGATGTTTAACCTGAGAGTGATTTAGGTTAAAGGATGAAGTGTTACGGCCGTCTTCTATAAGGTGTATAGGGCACCACTTGTCTTTACTTGCATACACTCTACACTTTTGACCTTTATTTAATTACCACCCTCACTTGGTTTGACTTTTTACTTATTCTATTTTTTAGCTTTTTTTACTTTTTGATTTACACCACTTCCCTATGGAGGGGGTATACGGGAGTAACCGAGGCGATGGTTATTTAATAAAAGCTTGCTTATGAGGAGATGACTTAGATTTGGATTTGAAGGATTATTCTCAAGGTTTCAGAAAGGAGCCAGATGGCGATCTTATTAAGAAAAAGGTAAAGTTGATCCTCAACCAATTAAAACTTTTTAAGGGATCTTTCCAGTAGATCTAGACGTTCCCATAACGTTAAGGGTTTTAACACGAGGTATCGTCTTTAAACTTGATAATCTATAATTCGTTTGAAAATAAGGGAGAAGGGGCAGAGTAGTACCTTAAAGCCCTTACCTAATAGAGTGGTGGTAATTAGGTAAGACCACCACTGTAGCATGCTCAGCTATCTCGCGTGCTAGAATCCCTATGAAGAAGAGAGATGCTTTTTGCCTGCTCAACTTTGATGCCATTATAGAGGGGATAACATAATTTTCTCTACCCCCCCCCCTCTCTTTCGTGGGATAGCACTGTACCTAGAGAACCACAATTTAGTACTTAGAACAAAGCTGGGCAATAAGAGAGCTTTTTTTCCTCTCTCCCCTCTTATATTGTTCGATATTTTTCTTATACCTTATTTTTTTTTATATTTTTCTTATACCTTATTTTTTTTTATATGTTTTCATAAGCCTAAGGTTAAAACTATTAATAAATTTATACGTAATTACTCAAACAAAGGAGATTCTGATAATTATATTAATTATAATCTTAATAATATTAAAACTTTGGTTACCCGTCCTATGAGTCAAACTGCGTATGAGTTAATCATGTGCCTTGTGCCTATTGTTTGGCTGATGGTCGAGCTGGAGATTTAGGTAACCATCTGGTTAAGGTAGTGCCAAAAAGAGCTTTGGCGGATTCCTTAGTTGAACAATCTTCTCCTAAAAAAGTTAAAACTGGTCAGGCTGGTCTTGGTGATCTTACAGCACCAATTGCAATTACTAGCTCTTTACCTGATAAAGATTTAGCTTTATTACATAAACTTAATGCTGATAAAACTCATCATATTGTAGCAGCTAGACTGGCAGATGAAGCTACGTGCAAAAGATTGGGGTTTAAGCCTGGGGCACGGATTACTAACGTAGACGACCTTAAAGGTCCTAAGACAAAGTAGTAAGGCTACTACAAATAATACTAGTTCAAATTATGCAAGTACAAGCAATACAAAATCTGTGTGTTCTGTTACAGGTAAAAGAAGTTATTCAACTTATACTGCTCGTAGATGTGATACTCCTAATAATTCGCTACGTAGTGTTGTTTTGCCTTATTTCGTAAGCAAAGATGCGCAATTAATTTAGCTCCTAAAAATTTTAAGAGAGCTTTTCTTCCTCATCTCTTCTTTTCTCTTCTACATCTACTACTGATACTGTGGATATAGGTGTTAATGGTAATAAATCATATGAGTTTGATTTAGAATACTTGTTATAAATTACTTATATTAGTACTCTGGGTAGCTTTGGCTACTTTTTATATATTTATTCTATATAAAGAGATCTTTTTCTGAGGCATAGCCAAGAGGGCAAATACGGGCTTTAGCCCTAAAAATCTAAAGCCCGTATTTCGGGATATGCTCTAGAGGGTTCTAGGTTTGGATCTGAGATCTTAAACTAGGGGTTCAACTCCTCCTTATCTCTGTTTATATAAAAAAAAATAACTAGTATTGTATCAAAAATAATTTAAATAAATAATGCTAATTTTACACCAATACCGTAGCAAATCCTCACCATGTTTATTATAAGTCTAGTGCACTAGACTTAGCTTTATATAAACCATGTATAAACCCATAAGAAAGCAATATTTTTCTTCCCTTCACCATCACTTTCTACCTTGGAAATTAATTCTACTCCAACTAGCATTGTTTTTAAGGATAATATAGCGGTATTAAAACTAGCCGCTTTAGGAAATATTTAACCCAAGAAGTTGCCGGATTCTTATACAGTAAATAAAACAAGGGTAATTTAAAGAACGTATTATTTGCTTTTTAATTTGAATTTCAAAGATTTGGATTTGGTAAATTTGTGGCTGATTTACATTTAGCATTACTTAGTTTAGATATAGATCAAACAAAAAACTACAGACTTACTTTTTACCTTTATCTTGAATCTAATGTAATCTGAGAGGACTTGGATGATTACAAGGGTGGTAATCCAGATCAACTTAATGAGATTTAGGGGGCGACGTGGTTTCATGAAGATTTATTCTTATCTCTTTAACTATGAAGATACTAAAGCTTTAATTAAATTATCGCAAATTAATATAAAAGGGGTGATGAATAAGTATTCTTGGCGTTATTTCTTTTTAATAATATAAATATAAAATGTTAAAAGACCCCGCCCTTTTAACGGTAAATTTAGCTTAAGTGTTGATATTATATTGGTGATAGAGCCCTTGAAAGAGGACAAAGATGAAGACTCTGGTTCAGCTAAACTGGATAATACTAGTTCTAAGCAGGCTAGGTCTCGCTTTGGTTTTCTCTGCCCCCCCCCCCCCCCTGGCTTATCCTTCTGCTAATAATTTACTACGTAGTGTGGCTTGCATTGGCTTGACGAAGTCCAACGCCGCAGTAAAGAAGAGAAGAAAAAGCCCAGTAACTTTTAACAGTAAGCAAATTATTAGGGTTTATAGGTATATATATCTTTTCACTTTTACTATTAGCATATGATAACTACGGTTTTGTTCTAGTGCTATAATTACGTCCAGCAGATTTATTATTAGATTTTATATCATAATTGTGTAAACCACCCTCAGATATAATATTAAAGCTATCGTCTTTAAACCTAGTTATAACCAATATACATCCTTTATCTAGATTAAATATATAATTATCCTTATATTTATTTAAACCAATAGAAAGATTATAACAAATAATATCTAGAATACTAATATCAAGAGTCTTAACATATTCTTTATCATATACAAGGTATAGAGGCTTTAGACTATAAGAACCAAATATACCGAAAGAGCAGTAATAATAGAAGTAGATAAAATATATTCATTAGTCTATCGGGGAGGTAAACAAAGGGTGGATGGGTAAAGATACCCGCGAGGGTTTCCTACCCTTCCTAGCTTAGCACTCTATATTCAATAGAATATAGTTGCAGCCTGATAAACCCTTATGCCAGGGTTAAGCAAGTTTAAATTAGAAAAGTCTCTCTAAAACCGTCTTCAAATGTCGGTTTGACTACTCAACTAGTGAGCAGGGATCGAAGGGACGGCTTCGTGGGTATATATGCTTAATAGTTTATATAAAACTGCTTCGTGATAACTACCGGGTCTATTACCATATAATTGGTTATAAATTTATCCGTATCTAGTTTACCCGAGACTTCAGAAGGGGAAATGTCCAAGGCGGTAACAAAGTAATACCGAACCCAGATATAATATCACTTATAATTTGTAAACCTCCCCCCTACCCCCCCCCCCCCCCCTTTAAGAAACCAGTATCATTACGAGTAATATGAATCAAAACCCCTTAAGAAACTAGAATAAATATTAGTAATATGTATAGTAAAAAAATTTTTTATAATCTTATACTACATTTTTGCCTGTTACTTTAAATTTAATCTATATATAGTAAAAATTTTTTAGACTTTAATAGGCTCGCTGTTATTATATATTGCTTATATATAATAGCTAAATAAATTTTAATATTAACTAACCTACGACTAGTACAAAAAGGTATGTTTAGACTTTTTTCTAGAAATAGTGAAATTGAACTTAATTTGGAAGTTGGCCAGCCCCATCGCTCTTTTGTTTTAAAAAATACACGTATAAGTCATGATGAGGAGGGGCCGCTGCCGGCCAGGTCGGCAGGTGAGCCTAGTCTCTCAATTATACATGGAAAAATTTCTCTCTGAACGGAGAGATGATTTTTATCCTCAAATGCGAAAGATATTGGTACACTATACCTTATCTTTGCTTTATTTTCTGGATTATTAGGTACAGCTTTTTCAGTTTTAATAAGATTAGAATTAAGTGGACCTGGTGTTCAATATATAGCTGACAATCAGTTATATAACGCAATTATAACTGCGCACGCCATACTAATGATTTTCTTCATGGTCAAAATAAATGCAAATATGTTAAATGTAACCTGAAATCTATCTCCAATCTTGCTTTATCGTAGTTATAGTACGATTAAGATTGCCGAAGATTGTGATATAAAAGTTGGTAACGATAATCATAATAAAGGCAATAAAGATTTTAAACCTAAAGATAAGTATGTTAAAATTATAGTAGAAGACCCTTATAATAACAGAGATATATTAGTTGGCGTAACTAAAAAACAAAAAGGTGTTTATGTATGAGAAACTCGGAACGGAGAAAATATTTATGTAGGTCATTCTATTAACTTGTACAATCGTATAAGTTCTTATTTTATGCCTTCAATACTTAATACTAAAGCACGTAGAGTTCTAAGATACTTTAACAAATATGGTTTTAGTAATATCAAATTGACTATATATATCATGGATATTGGGTCTAGTTTAGACCAAGTAGTAGCCTTAGAGCAACATTTTATTGATACTTTAAAGCCAAACCTTAATGTTGATTTAGTTGCAAAGCCCGCCAAAATATATTCTTCAGAGCTGGATAGAAACTTAGCTATTAAAGAAAATAAGGGTAAATCAGGTGTTTACCGTTGAGTCAACATATTAACCGGACAATGCTATGTAGGATCTTCGGTTAATTTATCTAAAAGATTCCATATTTATTTTAATGCAAAAAGTATAGATGAGATATTACAAAGATCTAAAAGTCATATTTTAAGTGCTATACTTAAATACGGTTATTCTAACTTTAGTCTGGAGATTCTGGAATATTGTGATTCAAGTAAAACAATACAAAGGGAACAATATTATTTAGAGTTATTATATCCTGAGTATAATATATTACATACTGCAAGCTCATCTTTAGGTAGGTTAACTTCTGAAGAAACAAAGCAAAAAATAAGTGAATCTCTTAAGGGTAGATCATTATCAGTAGAAATAAAAGAAAAAATGAGTGCATCTCAAAAAGGTAAGATTTTTTCTGAAGAAACTAGGCGGAAATTAAGTGAACTACGTTTAGGTAAAGATAGCCCGTTTTTAGGTAAACAGCATTCAGAAGAAACCAAGTTAAAAATGAGTGTAGCAATAGGTGATAAAATAAAAGTTTTTAACACAGAAAGTCAGGAAACTATAATTTACAATTCTAACTTTAAAGCTGCAGAAGCTCTAAACTGTAGTGATTGAACTATTCGTTATTATGTTAAAAACCAGATGTTATACAAAGGTAAATATTTATTGCAGAAAGATTTAGTTAAATCTGAAAATGAAACTGAATCGGTTCAAGAGATAAGAGATAAACTACGTAAAGAAAGAGGTATTCCTATCTATATGTACGACTCTGAAACTCTTAACCTATTATATATATTTGAGTCAAAACAACAGATGTATAGTTCAATAAGTACTCATCATAATACTTTAAATGATTGTTTAGACTTAGGTACTTTATATCTAGATTACTTCTTTTTATCTTTAGATTTACTTGAAACTGAGCGTATTAACCTATTAACAAAAGATGAAATAAAAACTTTAGTTGCAAATAAACGGGCTTTACATAAAATTAAACACCCAGCAGCTAAAGCTATACTTGCAGAGTTTAAAGACGATGTTAGTAAAAACTTAGAGTTTGATTCGTTAAGTAGTTTAGCCAAACATCTTAAAGGTGATCGTCAAGTAATTAGAGATTACTTAAAGGAAAATAAGTCTGGTTATTATAGAGGTAAATGAACATTTACTTATAAAAAATAGGACATTTAACATAAAATTTATAGTATTCTATAAAAAAGGCATGGCCGGGTAAGGCAGAAATGCTTTGCTTTCTTTTCACTGTATGCTGGAATACCTTTAGAGCTCTTAGAACTAGTAATACAGACTTTCTTATTTGAAAAGCGGTATAATACAGTGACATTTTAAGAGATTAGGCAATCAGCCGGAAACCAAATGTACAGGGGCTTTTTAAGCATTAAACACCTATAAGTAGTAGGATCCTCAGAGACTACACGTGAAATACCTTAGTAAATGTTATATTTAAAGGTAAAGACATAGTCCAGCCGTTAGTGGAAATTAACGGATAATTGTATGCCAGCATTAATCGGAGGTTTTGGTAATTTTTTATTACCATTGATCATAGGGGGTCCAGATATGGCATTCCCTAGATTAAATAACATTTCATTCTGGTTATTACCACCCAGTTTAATATTATTTTTATTTGCTAGTGGTATTGAGAACGGTGCGGGTACAGGTTGAACATTGTACCCTCCTTTAAGTGGTGTACAAAGTCATAGTGGTCCAAGTGTTGACTTAGCCATATTTGCTTTACACTTATCTGGTATTAGTTCACTTCTTGGAGCTATCAATTTCGGGTTTGGTTTTTTTACCATAACCTTTCTAATCCTATTTTTATTTTTAAAATTTAGTTTTACAGCTAATAATAAGAGTGCGTATAACAATGGTAGGGGAAATCTTAACTGTGAAGATAATAGTGAGGATAATAATTTATCTGGACCAGATCCAGAGGAACCAGATAAGAATTTGTCAGGTCCAGAGCCAGAGCCATCCGAGGAGCCTGTGGAAGCCGAGGATCCAGAGGAGTCTGATACTGAGGATCGGTCTTCTAAAAACGATTCTAATAAAGATTGAGGTCTTATTTTAGGTCGTTTAACCCCCGCTTTTGTGTCTGGATTTATAGATGCAGAAGGTTGCTTTTATATATCCGTTTTTAAACAACGTGCTAAATGATACACGTCATCCGGACTTCAAATTCGTGTGCATACTAGAGATTTACCATTATTATATTCAATTCAATCCTTTTTTGGCGGAATCGGGTCTATTCATATAGAAAAATCTGCAAGTATTGCAGGTTATTATATAAAAAACCTACAAGATATTAATAACGTTATCATACCACACTTAGAGAAGTATCCTTTATTAACCTCTAAGAAAATAGATTACCAGCTATTAAAAAGTTGTATTGAAATAATAAACAGTAAAGAACACTTAACGGAATCTGGCTTACTAAAAATTATTTCTATTAAAAGTTCTATGAATACAGAGGTACAGAGTGATAAACTAAAAGCCTCCTTTCCTAATATTGCTAAGATGGAAAGACCTATTATTACACATAAGGTCGGAGAGATAAAATTTTACCCGGGATGAGTTGCAGGGTTTACAGAGGGGGACGGGAGTTTTACTTTTGAAATTAATAAATCACCCCTATCTAAATTAGGTTTTACAGTTTTATTAAGGCTTCAAACAACACAACACTCTAGAGATGAGGTGTTAATTAAAAGTTTAGTAAATTATTTTAATTGTGGTAAAATAGTGTGAGACAAAAAAGAATCAAGCTCAGCTATAAATTATCGTGTATCTAAAATTAGTGACATTACTCAGATAATAATACCTTTTTTCAAGAAATACCCTGTTTTAGGCTATAAAACTTTAGATTTTTCTAACTTCTGTAAAGTTGCGGAATTAGTCCAAAACAAAGCTCATCTTACTGAGGAAGGATTAGAAAAGATACGTGATATTAAGACAGAAATGTTAAAATCCCGTGCTTGTACAGATAAATTTGAAGCTAATAGCACACTGTGCCTACCCTCGCCTGCGAAGCAGGCTAGGGGGTTCGGTCTAATAAAGATTAATCCCGGACGAAATTTTGCTCCCGGACGAAGTGACAATAAAATTTATATGTATAATAGGGACAAGTCTGTTTTGTATTATTATACAAACAATCGTCAAGAGTTTTTGCAGGCTTTAAATATTCACTATGTAACGTTTGAAAAACATTTAGCTAAAGGAACATATTACTTAAGAAGATATTTATTTACTGAGGTTTTTGAGCCTAATGCTGATTACAAAGCATTATCTCTATCTGAATTAGTATTAAGACTAGAAAAGGATAGAATAAATAATAGTAAAAGTAAAAGATAGACTGCAGGTTATTAGTAATAAGCCAATATATAAAATCCTTTTTTTGTGTTTAGTTTATTTATGGAGCGATTTTATTTTTATATATAATAAAAATACAATAAATATAGAAGTGTAGTAAATTCTTAAATTTATGTTGGTGGTGGTGGGTTTTATATAGATGCTCATCAGTTAGCATATATATTAAAAACTTGGGCTTGTAAGGAAAAAACTTAGGGGGGGATAAAGAAAAGGTAATAATATATTTGCCCATCAGTTAGCCAAAGCTCAAATTAAGAGTGGTAAACCTGTAAGCATAAACGTCTTAAACAAAATATTAGCTTACTCTGGTATATTAGTCAATGAAGAGACGTTAGACTCTTTAATAAATATTCCTAGATTAATCTTTAAAGATTTGCATAAAGATGCAAGTAGAGAGTTAATTGACGAAACTCTGGGCTTACCTCACAGTAAAATACAACAACGAGGAGTATATATCTTTACAATAATGGATACAAATCAAAAGTATGTAGGTTCATCCTCTCAATTGGCTTTAAGATTGAGAGGTTATTTAAATCAAACACATAAAAAGACAGGCAAATTAATTCCTTTAATAGAGGAAAAAGGTTTACCCTGCTTTAAGTTGGAAGTAATATGCTTACCTTATCACCCTGATTTTAGGCCGGAGATTGTTTTAGAACAGTACTTTTTATTGGACCCTTCTTTTAGTTTAAATACTATAAAGGTCTCAAACAATCCTAGTGGATCTACAGCTAAACGATTATATATGTATAATAGAGATGGCTCTATCCTTTATTATTTTACTACGCAACAAAAAGATTTTATATCTAAACTTAATATTAGTCATTTTACATTTACTAAACACCTAACTAAAGGTACTTGTTACTTAGGTAAGTATTTATTTTTAAGAGAACGAATTGGTACTGCAAAAGTTACCGAGATGACTCTACCAGAAATAGCTATAATGTTACAACAAGATAGAGTTAACTTTAATAAAAGTAAACCTGTTAACTGTCTAAGTAAGCGTGTATTATTAATAGATATTCAAAGTGAAGAAGAAATTGTATTTGAAAGTTTAGGAAAATGTGCTATATTCTTCTCAAGTAAAGGTTTTCCTTTTTCTCAATCAACATTGGTTAAACGCTTAGACACAAATATACCTTATCGTGGTTATATTTGTAAAACTCAAATAAAATAGCATACTTAGCTATAAATAAAAATTAGTAGTATGAGATTGATATAAAATTATAACTATATGCTGGAATAGCTTAGTATCCATAGGTACAATAAACAAAATAATTATCGTAATAAACCTATAGGTTATGCTTAATCAGCAGGAAACTAACGGGGAAAGATTTGTAACCTAGTAGGATCTTCAGAGACAATACGTTATATACCGTGTCGATTTATCGATGCGCTAAAGATTTAGTCCATTAAAATATAATGAATAATATATAATATATTCATTAATACATTAAGTCATTACTACAATATTAAATATGAGAGCTCCAGGTATAAGCCTTCACAAACTAGCTTTATTTGGGTGAGCTGTAGTTGTTACTGCTGTATTATTATTACTATCTTTACCTGTGCTTGCCGGTGCAATAACTATGGTATTAACAGATAGAAATTTTAATACATCATTCTTTGAAGCTGCTGGAGGTGGTGATCCAATACTTTACCAACATCTTTTCTCAAGACTAGTATTTGAAGATTATTTTATATTATCAACATTATTTATATTTCCTTGTTTTTGGGGCGCAAACTTGTTTGTGCCCCAAAAACAAGTTTTTGGAACAAAAACTAGTTCTAACCAATCAATTTTTAAAAGATATATATCCAAATTTAATTCTAATTTAAACAATAAGTTTGATTTTTCTGCATTTTATAAGAAATACAATACTCATTTGCCGAATAATAAAATTCCTTCAGAAAACTTTTTAATTTGATTAGTAGGTTTCGCTGAAGGAGAAGGTTCTTTTATAGTAAACAATAGAGGAGATTTGGTATTTGTTATTACACAGGCTACAATTGATAAACAAGTTTTAGAATTTATACAAGAAATTCTGGGGTTTGGGAAAGTTATTCTTCAATCGGCTATAACTAGTAGATATGTAACACAAAATAAGAAAGAAATAGACATTATAGTTAGTTTATTTAATGGTAATCTTGTTTTACCAAAAAGACAAGAAAGATTTGATCTTTTCGTTAAAGGGTTTAATATATGAGTTACTAAAGGTAGAATACTATTAGAACCTGTAGTAATTAATAATAGACTTATTCTACCTACTTTAAACGATGCATGGTTTGCTGGGTTTACTGACGGAGAAGGTTGTTTTACTTGTTCAATTGGTGAAAAAAGAGGATTTAGTTTCAACTTTAATATTTATCAAAAGTGAGAAATAAATCTAACAGTATTAGAGCATTTCTGTGTATTATTTAAAAATGGAGTTGTTTCTAGCCACTCAGAAGAGAATGCTTATGAATTTAGATTAGGTGGAGTAAACAATTGTCAAAGTGTCTTCTCTTATTTTGATAAATATACATTATATACTAAAAAGTCTTTATCCTATAAATTATGAAAAGATATTAATTATAATCTTGTGAATAAATATCATCTAGATGAGTCAAAAAGACGAGAAATGATTGAAATAACTAAGATGATAAATAAATCTAATAATACAAATTAAAAATACTCGGGAAAAAAAGTCCAGGTTTAACGCGCAAGTTCTGAAACTATAAAGACAGATGTAAAAAGATATAAGATCTGAAATAGTGAATATTATTATAATAATATACCTTAGACTTAGTTAATATATATAAGTATTACTTGCAACTCTTAAGTTTAAAGGTTATATTCTTTTATATAAAACTTTAAATGTATTTTATAGATACAAGGAAAAGTAATAAAAATATTAGCGATGCTAGTGCAATTACGGTCAACAAGTTTCTCACTTAAAGACCGTCGGTTATTTAAGAGGTCGCTACAGACTGGTTCACTGGTGGGTGTCTGAAATGATGCTTAATGTTCAGTCGGTTTCTTCTGTCATAGGTGTATGATACACAAGCCCGGAGCTTAGACTACCGGTACCTGGATTTAACAAGAGACTTTTTAAAAGATAAGTTAAATTTGAAGAAATGGATTCTTCGGTCAACAATTGTGGCCCGTAGATAAAGTAATTTATCTAATGACATGGACTATATGCGGGAAATCTGATTACTCATTAATAGATACTTTTTTAGTAAGTGGTATATTTTTTAATTATTATCCCTATAAAGTAAAAACTTTGTTAATGTCAGACAATCTGCCGGTAACCAAAAAATTTTATTTTTTAGTAGGAACCTCAGAGACTACACGTCCATTATCCTCTGCTTGTGAAACAATACACGGTTCCTTTACATTAAAGGAAAGGTCTTGGAATGAATGGCTAGCTGGGCTTATTGATGGAGACGGATGTCTTTTAGTTAGTAAGGCCGGTTATACTAGCTGTGAAATTACAATGGGTTTACAAGACGAGCATGCTTTAGCTATTATAAAACAAAAGTTAGGTGGATCTATAAAATTAAGATCCGGAGTAAAAGCTTTAAGATATAGGTTACACAATCAAAAAGGTATGATAGAGCTAATTAATAGAGTTAATGGTAACATAAGGCATACATCCAGAATTAAGCAATTAGAATCTATTTGTTTAACCTTAGGTATAAATATCATATATCCCAAGGCTATTACTATTCAAAATGGTTGATTTTCAGGTTTCTTTGATGCAGATGGTACTATAACTTGTTCTATGAAAAATAGTTATCCTCAGTTAACTATTTCGGTAACAAATAAATTACAAGTAGATGTAATTAGTTTCAAACATATTTTTGGTGGTAATGTTTATTTCGATAAAAGCCAGAATGGTTATTATAAATGATCTATACAAGCAAGAACCGACATAGAATTTTTTAAAGCTTATCTTTTAAATTATCCGCCATTTTCTAACAAAAAACAAAGATTGTTTTTAACAAATAAATATTATGATTTAAAAGGTCTTAAAGCTTATTCTGCTTTACCTAATTGCCCTCTTAGCAAAGCATGGCTAATTTTTTTAGATAAATGAAATAATAGAGGATAAAGATATAGTCCTTGTTATATAATTAGTATACTATGTTGGCATTTTTATTTTTTTTTTTTTTTAATTTATATATACGTTTATATACTTTGTTTAAAATTACAACTAGATTATTTTTTATACAAATAACTTTATTATTTGTTTCTATTATAGTTAACATATTTTTTGGTTTAAACGGAATTATTGTATATCATATTTGATCAGTTTGAGTTTGTTCTAATCTAATAATATTATGGTTGCGTTTACCTTTAAATAAACATTCTTTATTTACATTTATGGTCAATATACTATTCATACTAGTTATAGGTGGGTTAATTGGTGAATTTTTAGGGGCATTTAGAGATTATACTGATTACTACACAATGAATACAGGTGAATCTTCTAAATCACCCGCTAATATTAATAGCAGCGGTTTGGGTGGTAATGGTAATAATGACCCACAACCACCTAAAGATGACGGTTTAGTTGTAAAAAACCCTGATTCCCACAATAGTAAGGACAAAGGTAAAGGCCTTCCACAATCCACAAGTGCTAACAGTATAAACTCTAATGTTAGTTATACTTCTACTGATATAGCTATACAAACTGATTTAGATAAACAAAACTTTAGAAATGTAGTTAATTCCGATATTCATAAAGCTATTGACTTATATGATGAGAAAGCTAATGAATTAGCTATAGCTAAGGCTGAGTTAGCTAAGTATAAAAATAGGCATAAGATTTCAGTTGGTCTTAAAATAGAGGGGGGAAAACCTTTTTAGTTCCTTTTTTATAGCTATTAGCCTTTTCTATAGTTTAAATGTAGAAAAATAATTAAAATATTGACTATGTATACAATATATAATATAGCACCCAGAGGTTACGTATGTAGGCCTCTTAACGTTGCTATATACTGGAACCCCTTCGCTATATAGTTCTAAATACTCCCTCTTAAATGACATAGTTAAAAAGTTAGAACAAAGAAGGAAATCAGTAGGTAACATTTTTTATATAAAATTTGGAACCTCAGAGACAATACGCGACGGAGTTGTAGTAAATTTAGAAAAGGTTAAACGTGTATCAGATCACGTGCCTAAACATTTCAAGCCTCTAAATAATGAACAATTAGGTTATTATCTAGCAGGATTAATAGACGGGGATGGTCATTTTAGTAAAGCTCAACAACTAGTTATAGTTTTTAGTTCTCCAGATGCATTCCTAGCCTATTATTTAAAAGAAAAATTGGGTTATGGTAATGTAAGGAAAGTAAAGGACAAAAACGCATACCTTTTTATAGTATCTAATAAAAATGGCATGTTAAATGTAATTAACTTGATAAATGGTAAGTTAAGAACAGAACATAGATTTAACCAAGTAGTTAATAATGTATTAAGTCATAATAAGTATGCAGATCAAAATATTGATTTTACTGTAGATTCAAGTAAAATTTGGGATAACCACTGATTAGCAGGTTTTTCGGATGCGGATGCTAGTTTTCAAATAAAAATTATTAAACGTATTACCAGAAATAGACCGGAAATAAGATTAAATTTTCAAATAGATCAAAAAAGTGATTTATTGTTAAATATGATAAAAGAATACTTAGGTGGAAATATCGGATATAGGAAGTCTCAAGATACCTATTATTATGGTTCTACTCATTTCGGTTCTGCTAAAAGGGTTATAGAATATTTTGATACATATCACTTACAATCTAGAAAGCATATAAGCTATTTAAGATGAAGAAAGGTGTATAGATTAATACAAGACAAAGAACACTTAACAGATAAAGGGCTATCTAAAATACTAACAATTAAATCCTTAATAAACCGTCAGGAAGAAAATATTACAATTCAAGATAAAGTCCTAACAAAGATATAAAAGTTTTTGAGTATTAATGAGAAAAGACTGTGTTATAATACACAGCTATTCCTTTAATCAAAATATTGCTACATTTTAATTATACCAGGTTTTGGTATAATAAGTACTGTTATATCAGCTAGCTCTAATAAGAGCGTTTTCGGTCAAGATGGCCCTTTATTATTTGAGTTTTATGCTCTCCTGATTACGCAACAAACTATATTCGGGAAAATTTATAGAAAAATAAGTATCTTTATTTATTTATTCTTGAACAACCCGCAGATAACCAAAACATTGAGCGTACGGTTTAGTAAACCTGCACTCAATAGTAGTAATAATTTTTTTAATTCATTTAAAAAGTACAAAGTGATTAATTTAATTGCGTTTAATTTCCTTTGTCTTGCTTCGCATATACATAGAATATTTCTGAAAAATCCAATGTCTTTAATTAACCCATTTATATATACAATTTTCTCTATATTTACTAGTATTCGTAAATTGAGCACATCTAATTTAAATACAAAATTATTTTTTTCTGTGTCACATGATAATAATAATGATGATATTTTACACCCCTATTACATTACAGGTTTTTCTGATGGAGAGGGGTGTTTTTTTATTAACGTTAGACCAAGACCCAACCGAAATAGAGGTTATGCTGTGGAATTGTTATTTAAGATAACTTTATCTTCAAAAGATAAATTGCTATTAGAAAAGATTAAAGATTTTTTTGGTGTAGGTAGATTGCTATCTCAAGGTAGTTCTGTTACGTATAATGTCAGATCTTTAGATGATTTACAAGTTGTTGTAAATCATTTTGATCTATACCCATTAATTTCTAACAAATATTCTGACTATATTTTATTTAGACAAGTGTTTGAATTAATGAAACAAGGTCAACATTTAAATGCTGAAGGTTTAAATAAAATAGTGTCGATAAAAGCTGTTTCTAATAGAGGTTTATCAAGTAATTTAAATTTGTTATTTCCGAAAGTAATACCTGCTATAAGACCTTCAGTTAAGAATCAAGATATTCCTAGTCCACATTGAGTTGCCGGATTTGTCTTATTTTTTCCCCTTTTTTTTAATTATAAGTTTATTATCTATATAGTAATAAAATTATTTATTAAAAAAAGGGAAAAAAATTAGGAGAGGGTAGTTTTTATATAAAAATATCCACTAAAAATACAGTAAGTTTTAGATTTTTAGTTACTCAACATATTCGAGATATACAATTATTGTATAATTTAGCAACATATTTAAATTGTGGTTATGCTATACCCAGATCTAATAGTGTTAATCATGGTGATTATTTTGTTCTAAAAAAAAGAGAAATTAGTAGCTTAATCCTTCCTTTTTTGGATGAATTTTCTCTTCAAGGTAATAAATTTAAAGATTATTTGGATTTTAAAAAAGCTGTAGAACTTAAGTGTAACAGCGCTTCTCTAACTCCAGAAAAATTAGCAGAAATTAGGAAATTAAATGAAGGAATGAACAAGAGTAGAACATTGGATGACCAAGGGCTAGAGGAAACACTACTATATTCCAACCCCTCATCAATAACTAAACCTAACCTTTCCTATGATGTGGGGGCAGAGCCCAAGGGGTCAAAAACCCCTGGGTTCATAAATAAAAGACATTATTCCAGTTGTGCTATTATTAGCGGTCCGGGGGTGGATGGTAGACCGTCAGATGTGTCTCTAGTGCAACCAACTAAAGAAGGCGCATTATTTGATAAGCAAGATAAATTTTCAGAGTGATTGGCTGGTGTTATTGACGGAGATGGACAATTTAAAACTACTAAAAAAGGCATTTCAAGCTTACAAATTGTAATGGACATAAATGATAGATACGCCCTGTATGAAATAAAGCATAAATTTGGTGGTAGTATTAAACGTATTTCAGGCTCTAATGCTTTAAAATATAAATTGCTTAACCTTAAAGGCTTAAGAGCTTTAGTTCAAGATGTAAATGGTTTAATAAGAAATCCTGTGAGATTGCTTCAATTATACAGGGTATGTGAAAATTATAATATAAAACTTTTAGAGCCTAAACCTTTAACATATTATAATGGCTGATTTAGTGGTTTTGTGGACAGTGATGGTTCTGTCCATATAGATGAAAAGCTTGGCCAAATAATTATTTGTGTTACTCAAAAAAATAAATTGTTATTAGAGCCTTTACAAGTACTATTCGGAGGAAGAATTGAGATCCTAAAATCTAAAGAAGCCTTTCAATATTCTGTCTATAGAAAAACCGAAGTACTTAAACTAATAGACAGTTACTTTCAAATTTATCCATTAAAAACACATAAAGCAGCTACAAAGTTAAATTTGATAAAAGAATTCTATCTATTAAAAGATTATAGAGATTTATGTATTAAAGGGATAGAAAAATACAATAAATGGGTATGGTTTAAAGATAAGTGAGATAAAATATAGAAATATGTAGATTAATTCAAAAAAAAATGAAAAATTATTATTATGGGTGAGTAGGAATCTCAGAGGCCATACGTTTGTGGTCAACAAAAAAAAATAGTAAGTACAAATATAAATAGCGTATGTAGTATGACGGCTTTACCTGCTTCGCAGGGAATTTAATAAATGTTTTAAAAATTATAAACATTAAATAAATATTCTCGTGAAATACTCTTTAACGCTTAAAAATTGTCTTGCTTTATATAAAATATCTAATATACGAATTTGTTGACAAAGAGATGGTCCATTTTTCATTAAATTGAAATAGTATCTTGGTATGGTCAAAATTAGGCCCACATTAAATAATATTTATGCGAATCTCCTCGATATGCTGGGAATCTCTAATGTCTTAAATACTTGTCAAAGTAAAAACTTTAAGGATATTGCAATGAGTAATCAGCAGGATATCAAAATTAGCCCTAATGTTCTTATATTCTTAAATCTAAAACCATATATAAGGAAATATTGGGATTTTTTATAAATCCTCAGAGACTACACGCGGAGGATCATCCATATTAGATGATTGAGAGATAGTCCAATTTTTTGTGTACGTATTAACTTCGGCTTATCGAAGTTAATAAATGTAAGTTTAAATAAATTATTAAAAAGAGATTTTTCTCTTGGCGTAGCTAGAGCATCTAACTATAATAACCGTTATATTACGGCTGCGCCTGGAATAAACCTTGATCCTATGTGAGTAACAGGATTTGTAGATGCTCTATAAAAAAAAAAAAAAGAATATAATATATTTTTTATTTATTTATTCTTCTTCTGACGATTTTTTTTTCTTTTTTTATCGGGTTGTTTTTCAATTATAATTGAAATTACGGATTCTTTAAAATGAAAAGTAAGAACTTCCAGGTTCCCCCTAGCGAAGTCGGGGGGTAGGAACACATGTTCTTTTTACTTCAGGAATTAAAAATCCGAATCTATTCGTGCGTTCTTCCCAATTTGGATTACTGTCTAAACAAGTTATTCGGAATTTTTCTACTAACTATGAAAATTCTTCTACTTATATTAAACCTGAAATAATTTATGAGAATGCTGATACTCAAAAGAGTTTAGTATTTAAAGACAATAAAGGAAAATCAGGTATTTATCGTTGAACAAATAACTTAAATGGAGATTCATATATTGGAAGTGGAGTAGATTTAAATAAAAGGTTGTATCATTATTATTCATTAAAATTAATGCAACTTTATGTAGAAAAGAGAAAGAGTTATATATATAGTGCTTTAATTAAACATGGTTATTCAAATTTTACTTTAGAAATTATGGAATATTGTGATAAAGATAAAGTAATTGAAAGGGAACAATATTATTTAAATATATTAAAACCAAAATACAACCTTTTAAAGACAGCAGGCTCACGTTATGGTTTTGAGCATTCAGAATTTACTCGAGAAAAAATGTCTTTATCTCAAAAAGGTCATAAGGGATCTTTTAATCAACCTAACGCTAAAATTTTAATGGTAACTGATTTAGAAACAAATTCTTCTACTTATTATGATTCAATTAATTTAGCGGCTAAAGCTTTAAATTGCGGAGATAGTTCTATTTTAAAAAACTTAAAGTCTAAAACAGGGAAAGCTTATAAAGGTAGATGTGTTTTCAAATTACTATAACTTTCTTTTTTGTTTAATTATAAAAGGTTTATAAATATAACTATTTGTGTCCCGCATGTTTACACAGCCAAGGTCTAACTCTTCCTACGTTTTATAAAATATAAAGTTTATTTTTGTTTCTTTAATAATTTCCTATCTTTTTTTTTATTCGGAGGCATTGTTCACACTGCCTTTTTGAATACTATACCTGATATTTATTAGTATTTGATCCACAAAACTGTGAACAAAGGAGAAGCTCCCTTAATGTTTCCTTTCCTCTGCCTTTTAGCTTTTTAGCTTCGCAAACCAGGGGGGAGGGATGAGGGTTAAAGCCTAACTTATTCTTTAACTGTTTATTAAGGTTTTCATCACCTCTGGTGAAGTGTATACAGATCCGACTTGTAGAAGAGGAAGGATTTAGTTAGGCTAAGGTTAATCTTAGTGCTTATGTTCTAAAGATTAAAAGATGAAGAGGATAAACTTACATGAAAAAGACGCAGAGAAAATAAGTTAAATATCTTATTAAAGGGTTTATACCCTTTTTTCTTACAAAATGAGGATGGCTTCTGTGCCCCAGTTTCCTCTTGGCTATGCCACACGTAGGATAGGGGGAAGATAGATTAGCCTAAATATTGTTTAATGTGCATTTACCTATATGCTGGAAACTCCTTGGTAATTAGGTACTAGTAAAATTTATTTACAGTTAAAATTCTAATTATGTTATACGGATAATCAGCAGGAAACCGAAATTAGTCCTAATGTTCTTAGATTCTTGAATCTAAATCGTATAGATTGTGCTGGTTGGGCGCAAGCTCCCCCGGAGTCCAAGAATATATAGGGGTTTATTAGGGATCCTCAGAGACTACACGGTAGGATCATCCATATGAGATGATTAATAGATAGTCCAATTTTTTGTATGCGTATTAACTTCGGCTTGTTTTGCTCCGCATAGGATTGCCTACTTCTTGCTTGCGCAGCACAGCACAGGCGCAGTAGGCAAAGAAGTTAATAACTGTAAGTTAGGATAAATTATTAAAAAGAGATTTTTCTCTTGACGTAGCTAGAACACCTAACTATAATAACCGTTATATCACAAATGGGAGCAAAACTTGACCCTATGTGAATAACAGGGTTTGTATGTTATAAAAAAAATAAAAATAGAAATAGTTTAAGCTTTATGCAAAAAGTTGCTTGTTCTTATTCATTTGAATTGATAACTTAATAATGTTGGAATGTACTGAAGTATGTATGTGCTTTTTTGTACCTATAAATATGTATTCTAACACTGACACTGAAAAATTAAACATTATTAAAGATAATAAAAATAAATGTGGTGTGTATAGATGAATAAACCTGGAAACAAACAAATCGTATGTAGGTTCTAGTGTTAATTTAGGGAGAAGATTTAGTACATATTATAGTTATGAATATTTAACTAAAAATAGTTATACAATTTCCAGAGCTCTTTTAAAATATGGTTACTCTAGTTTTAGATTAGACATTTTGGAGTATTGTGATAAATCTGATGTTTTTGCCAGAGAACAACATTATTTAGATTTATTCCAACCTGAGTATAATATCCTAAAATCGGCGGGTTCGCTTTTAGGATTTAAACACTCAGTGAGTACTCGAGAGAGATTGTCAAACTTTTACACTGGCCGTTCGATTTCTGAGCAAGTTAAAGCTAAAATGAGTGAATCGCAGAGGGGTCGAACCCACAGCGCAGAAGCTTTAGCAAATATGAGCTTAGCAAAATTAGGGCGTATACTGACAGAAGAGCATAAAAATAATATTAGTGTAGCAGCTATAGGTAAAACACACAGCGAAGAATCTAAGTTTAAAATTTCCAAAACTAAAGGTACTGCTGTCGTTGTACACGACACTGAAACAGGGAAAACTACAGATTATTTTTCTGTGCGTGAAGTATCACGTCAATTTAGTGTAAGTAATAATACTATAGCTAGATACATAAAATCTGGATTATTATTTAAGGACAAGTATAAGATAAGCAAACAACTAGTATAAATATTGTACGTTTATGTTAATTAAAATTCCTTCTCCCTTTATAAAGATATTTTTTGCATGTAACGCAGACTTAAGGGTCCTGCGGGGATTAAAGTGGTCTTTCCTTCACCACTTCGTTTGGTATAGTATTTATAAAAAAATTATAACTTAAATTTTTTTATTGTGGGGTAGTGAATTTAAGATCTAACTTATCTACACCTAGGTGTGATTTCATTGTTCAAGATGTTACTTCTTTATTAAATAAAATAATACCACATTTTGATTTATACCCGCTTTTAAATCTAAAGCAAGAAGATTATAATTGTTTTAAAGAGGCTATGTCAATGGTTAAATAAAAAAAACATTTAACCAAAGAAGGTTTAATTAAAATTAAATCTTTAAATTTAGAAATGAATTCTAACAGGTTAAAATAATTTTTAATATATTTACTTACATGCAAAATCTAGCTATGCCATGATGTCAATTGGAGTATTAGGGTTCGTTGTTTGAAGTTGAGTTTTGGCTTCACCACATAGTGATATGTGGATTAATATTATTTATCTCGCTATAAGCTGGAACGGTTTAGTGCTAATTAGTACATTGAACTGTAAAAATCTAATTAGCTATACCAGATCTGCCGGCAATCTGTCCCTATACTCAGCAAGGAGTAATATACAGAGTGCTTCAGGGACTATACGCTGGTGAAACATACATCTTTTAATTTTTCAGCTTTTAATTTTTCAGCTTTTAATCTGTATTATAATACGCTATTCGGGAATGCTCCGCAACATCTGTCCAATGACTGGTTAACTTGATTTATTGGTTTTGTAGGGCTTTACTTAAACATGGTTATTCCAAGTTTAATCTTGAAATCCTTGAGTATTGTGATTCTAAGGATTTAATAATACGTGAACAGTACTATATAGATTTATTGAAGCCTGAATATAATATTTTAAAGAAGGCAGGGTCGGCATTAGGTTTTAAACATAGGGAAGAATCTATAGCTAAGATGTCTATCTCTAAAGCAGGAGAAAAAAATCCTATGTTTGGTATAATAGGAGAAAAACACCCTATGTTTGGGAGAACAGGTGAAAAAAGTCATATGTTCGGAAAACCAAAACCTGAAGGGTCTGGAAGCCCTTCATAACAGATCGAAGTTATTGATGTTAAAACCAATACAACTACTAGATATGATTCTATTTCTGCAGCTGCATTAGCTTTAAATATTTCACGAACTAGAATTTCTATATATTTTAACCGAAATCAAATTAAACCTTACAAATCGCAATATATTTTCAAAAAATTCTAAAGGTCTTGGCTGGTTATTATATTGAAGCTGTTAATTGAAAGATGTCTAGTCCCTACGGGACCCGCAAGCTCGTATGTTCTGGGTAAGTGAATGCTTTCTTACTAGTAGAGCATAGTATGTATAGCTAATTATTAGGGCTATTCCAGCCTGGAGTACGAAGTTCGTACACATCCATTTTTACCTATTTGGTAAAGATCCTTGTTCTTGACAGGGAGCTTATGAGCAATAAATGAACATATATTTTGCTGTATACTGGGAAGGTTTAGTGTTAATTGGTACTTTGAATAGTAAAAATTCAGTTAATTATACCCAATCAGTAGGCAAGCAATACCTTTATTACGAGCTTAATTACTTTAAAAATTTTTGCCTCGCTTGTTGAGGCGTGCATGCACGCATAAAACCAGCCGTAATATTGAATGTTATTTTGCCTCAGAGACTATACGCAAAACATCTTTAAGAATAATACAAGAGGAGCTTAGATTCTATATCGTACAAGAGTACGTTTTGTTCTTACTCAGAAGGAAAGTGCTATCCTTTTCTATATTCAGAAAAAATTAGGAATAGGTCAAGTTAAGCATTTTCCACAAGGGAAAAGTGGTGAGAATAATGACTTTTATAGGTTAATTGTAGATAACCCCTCACATATTCTTCTACTAGCCTATTTATTTAATGGTAATCTGGCTCTTACTAACAGAATACAGCAATTATCTTTGTGAGTTCAAGCTTTAAACAATCGTTTAGGGGCAGATACAATTATATTGATTAATCAAGCTGTTTCAGTTACATTACAAGATGCTTGGTTATCTGGTTTCACCTTTATTTTTTCCTTTTTTTTAATAATCATTTTATTACTACCTAACAATAAAGTTATAAAAAAAAAAAAGGAAAAAATTTAGCTGAAGGATGTTTTAATGTATCTATAACATCCAATGCAAGATATACATTAGGTAGTGTTATAAAGATGCGTTATATACTTGATCAAAAGGATAGTGTTATTCTTATGGCCATACAAAACCTTTTTGGGTTTGGTAAAGTAAGCCTTAGATCCCTTTATTTTTTCCTTTTTTTTTAATAAATAATTTTATTATTATTCTTATAGCTTATTATCATTATAAAAAAAAGGAAAAAATTTAGGACGGTGTTTATCGTTACACAGTTACAGGTTTCAAATCAATGAACGATGTAATATCTTACTTTAAAGCATTCCCATTACTTACTAAAAAGGCCCAATCTTTCGAGAAGTGATTTAGTATCCATAATATGGTTTCTAATAAATTACATCTCACTGAAGAAGGATTAGCCCAAGTTAGAGTATTACAGAGACAGATTAATTTTGAAAACGGTATGACGAAAAAAACAGGATCTGCGCATCCTTAGTATTATTCTTGAAAGATGAAGATATAGTCCGATTCTTCTTGTGAAAGGAGCGCATAGTTATATAGCTAAGCGGGCAGATATGAGGAATATCTGTTAACATTTTGCATCACATGTATACAGTCGGTTTAGACGTGGATAAAATTGTGTTCACGGAAAAAATTTTGCTATATGCTGGAAACTCTTCTATAAGTAGTCCACTCGTATTAATTGCGCTCGGAACAATCTATTTATTTAAAATACAACCAGCAGGAAACTTTAGTTTTAGTACAAATGCTACGGCAGTTACTAAAAATACTTATACTAGTTATAAAAATTTACTACCCATATCTGAACAGTTACCTAATAAAAATCACTTAAGCGATAAGGATTTCGGCTATTTTTTAGCGGGATTAATTGAAGGAGATGGTTGATTTGGTTATAAAGAATTACACATTATATTTGCGGAAGATGATACTTCACTAGCGTATTATATAAAGAAACGTGTTGGACACGGTAATGTTTATAAAATTAAAGACAAAAGGGCGGTCAGATACATTTGTAAAAATAAAACTGGTCTACTTATTATATTATCTTTAATCAATGGTAAATTGTTGAGCAATTTTAAATATGATCAGCTAGTAAAACATAATTATAGTGAAGATTTTAAGATTATTCTTTTGCCTCCTTTAAAAAAACTGACCTTAGATAACTACTGATTAGCTGGTTTTACTCAAGCAGACGGTTGTTTTCATATTAGCGTTGTAAAAAGTAAAACCCATAATACGGGCTATAGTGTAAGGCTAGAATATTCTGTAAAACAGAATGATAAACTACCTTTAGAATTACTATATAAAGAACTGCAAATGGGTAATCTATCTCAATATCATACAGGTATTTGGTGTTATAAGAGTACTGGCTTTAAAACAGCTTTTAGTCTTATATATTATTTTGATAAGTATAACCTTTTCGCCGGTAAGTATACTAATTACCTTAAATTTAGAAAAGTTTATATTATGATAACGGAAGGAAAACACTTAGAAGATAAAGGAGTAAAAAAAATACAGAGAAAGAGTAAATCTATGACAGTTACGCAGAGTTCTTGCTCTGGTCTTTTTACTTATTTTTGTGGTTTTATTCTTCTGCAGCTTATTGTTGATTCTATTCCTGTCCTATTTTCTTCAGACCTTGGTCTGACGTTCCTGGTAACTCCTTGCGTATGTCCCACCTTACCAGGTTTTGTTTGACCTAAAGGTTGTCTACCTGTGAAAACATATGACGATGCTGACACTCAAAAATTATATCTTTTGAAAGATAATAGAGGTAAATCCGGAAGATATCTTGGAGAAAATAAAATCAATGGTAATGTTTATGTAGGTTCATCCACAAGCTTAAGCATAAGATTAATCAGATATTTTAACTCTAATCATTGGCTTAAATATGCTAATATGAATATATGTAAGACTTTGCTTAAATATGGTTATTCTAAATTTTCTTTTCATATTCTCGAGTATTGCGAATCGGATAAGTGTTTACAAAGGGAACAGTATTATCTTGACCTTTTAAAACCTAAATATAATATTTTACGGACTGCTGGCTCAAGTTTAGGTTATAAACATTCAGAAGAAGCCACAGCTAAAGTCGTGGCGTCTAAAAAAGACAAAGCCCATTCTGCGGAGTGAATAGCTAATTTTGTTGCTGCGGTTAAAGGTAGGAAAAGTCCAATGGAAGGTAAAAAACATTCCGAGGAAACTTTAATAAAAATGTCTGACGCTAAAAAAGGGAATAATCATCCTATATATGGTAAAGTTAGACCATATATAGCTGGGAGTCCCGCTCAAGATCTGATAGTTAAAAATGTTTTAACCGATAAAAGTACTACCTATACGTCTATTAGTGAAGCTGCAGCTACCTTGGGTATTAAACAATCTACCATTTCTTCGTACTTAAGCAGAAACCAACAAACTCCGTATAAAGGGCAATTTGTATTTGTTAAAGTGTAGCGTTTTTTAATGCTATCTATATTTAGCGAGTAAAAAAAAATTATAAGTATTGGAACTAAAGGATCCTCAGAGACGAGTACGCAAAAGGTTTAATGTTTTCTCGTTTTATGTCATCTTCTTAAATTCGTTCTGAAAATAGCACGGAAAACATTAAATTAAGACACAGTCCAAAAATTTTCGGGTTTATTAAATCTAAAATAAGGCAAGTGCGGCTATATATTTTATATATAACATTAATATTTTATCTTTAGGTTGTTTTATCTTCATGAGAGACAAACTTAGAGAAATGTTCAGTAAAATTAAAACTAAGTTCGGTAGTAGCTCTAATTCTAGTAATCCTACAGACGCAGGTCAAGCTGGGGACACGGCGGGTGGCACATCATACCCTGAGAGACCCTCGGACATCCAACGTCCAACTGAATTACCTACAACTAAATCTCCAACTGAATTACCTACAACTAAATCTCCAACTGGATTACCAGAATCATCAGTTGGGGATTCAAACCCTTTACCCAGAGACACCTCGGGAGGTACTTTATCTACGGATAGCAGTGGGGGTGTTAAATTACCTAGAGATACGACTAATAGTACTTTAGGATCTGATTCTTCAGAGGGCGGGGTTAGAGTAGACAGGGATTCAGGTCAATCTTTTAGTGGTAAAGTATTGGATACTATCTTAGACTCAATAGACTCTGGAGATAATGAATAAGTATTTAACATATCTAGTAATAAACATAAGCTTGCAGTTTATTATACAATAGAGAGGCTAATCCTTATGATTTTTAGATGATGTTAATGTTTATTTAGTCATATGCAATTATAATTGTACCCTTGACTTAATAACCGCCCTTGTCCTTATACACATAATTTTTATATGACAAGAGCATATTTCACGGCCGCAACGTTAATTATTGCTGTTCCTACAGGTATCAAGATTTTCTCTTGATTGGCTACGTGTTACGGAGGATCTTTACAATTAACTCCTTCAATGTTATTTGCTTTAGGTTTTGTTTTCATGTTCACAATTGGAGGGTTAATAAATAACCACTTAGCTCTCCCTCTATTATTAGAAACGACTACCATATGCTGGGAGTTTCTGACAATTAGGATACTAGGTTTTTATTTAATATCAGTAAAAAAGCCTAATTTTGAATGGTCAGCAGGAAACCCTCTTAGGGGCTCCTCAGAGACTAAACGTAGTCCTCGGAGTTCACTCCGGGAAGATATAGTCCAATTAAGAAAAAATCCATTAATTTTTAATTCCTGGCGTAGCCTTTCTCTTAGGCTGCCTGACCCTTACCCGAAGGGTGTGGGTGCTATTATAACTCGATCTTATTCTAATTCTAGTAATAAGGAGCCATACTCCGTAAGTAACGAATATTTAAAGGCTGTAAAAGTTTATGATAACTTTAAGGAGTATAGAGTCAATATTCTAAAAGAACAAAGAGATAAATCAGGTGTTTACTGTTTAATAAATAAGGTAAATGGGCATGCTTACGTAGGGAGTTCTATGAATTTAGCTTCTAGAATGAGAAATTATCTTAATAAGGCTTTTTTAAAAAGTAAACAAAATGCTAATATGCCTATTACCAAAGCTTTACTTAAATATGACCATTCAAATTTTTCTCTTTTAATTTTAGAATATGTTGAACTTGTAAATTTAACTGCAAGAGAAAGTGCGTAGCCGAGGACCCTCTTTGTAGTTAATGATAAATATTAACCCTAAATTTATTTAGGGTTAATATTTTTAACTCCTAATCCTAATCCGTAGGATACGGATATGGATAGTTATATATTTTTTTTTTACCTATTGTATCTTAAATATTTAGTAATAGAAAAAAGACTACCATATGCTGGGAAGTTATGACAATTATTCTACTCGAGTTTGGGGAAGCCTGAATTTCAGTAATAAAGTATAATTTTTAACAATCAGCAGGAAACCATACAAGATTAAAATTAATTTCGTATGGATCCTCAGAGACTTTACGTAGTCCTCGGGGTATTTACCTCGAGAAGATAAAGTCCCCAAAAAAATTCGATATTCATTAATCAATTAATCTAACTAAAACCCGTAACAATTGGCTATTGCTTATTAACACTTAACACCTGTTTTTAACCGCTTGGCAACCTTAGGGTGACCTTCCTCTTCTTCCCCCAACACGGAGTGTAGGGGGGGGTGGGTTCGCGAGAAAAATCTCCTTTTTATATCTTGCCCTTTATTTTTTTTTCCTTTTTTTATTATTATATAATACTCTTCACGTAATAAGATTATATTTATAACTAAAAAAAGGGAAAAAATTAGTAAGAAAAAATAAAACAATGTTTTTTATAACAGTACCAGCCTTATAAAAAAATGTTTTTTTATTGTGGCGCCCTAAATTTTTTCCTTTTTTTTTTAATAAATAGTTTAATTACTACGTAGTAATTAAACTATAATTATAAAAAAAAAGGAAAAAATAAAGCGCAGCAATCGGGTACGTTTCATTACTCGGGACTATTTTTAATATTTTTTTGTAAGTGGTTGATTGGTAGAATTTACACACACACTAATGAGTGGAAGTTTCTCATACTTATACGGGTCTAATTTTTATAATATAAATTTATTGGCGGTTTCTCCTGTGCTTACTTATTTAAATGCTGATACTGATAAATTGTCTATACTGAGGGATAATAGAGGTAAACCGGGTGTGTATCGTTGAACTAACTTAACAAATGGTAAGTCTTATGTTGGAAGTTCTGTAAGTTTATCTAGAAGACTTGCACTATATTACAATCTTAATATATTAACCAAGTATAGACAAAATAGTATTATTCATAAAGCTATTTTAAAGAATGGTTATTCAAGGTTTAAATTAGATATATTAGAATATTGCGATAGAGAAGATGTAATTAAGAGAGAACAACATTACATGGATACTTTTAAACCGGAGTATAACGTTTTAAAATTTGCGGGTTCTGCTATAGGTTTTGTGCATTCTCCTGAGGCGATCGAAAAGATACGTCTGAAAAGTATAGGTCGTAAACATACTGTTGAAACCCTTGCTAAGATGATGGGTCGAACACACTCTGAAGCAACTAAAAATAGGATTAATAATGTCTTAGCCACTGAAGAAGTTAGGGGGAAGATGGTTAATGCTTTCTTAAAGCGTAAGGGTGTGAAAGTCTCAGAGGAAACTCTTGCCAAAATGAAATCTGCTCAGGTAAATAGAGATTGAGTACCCGTTGCTGGGTTTAAAGTTCAGGTTACAGGCCTAACTTGTAATCTAGTAACTGAGTATGACTCTATAAGTAAGGCAGCATTGGTTCTTGGTATAGCCAAGAGTACTATAGCTAGAAGAATTAAGCTTAACACAGAAAAACCTTATAAAAATAAATATGTTTTTAAAGCATTACCTTGTAAGTAATTAAATTATATTTAAATTTAAATATATATATAATTGTCTGCTAAATTTTTACCTTTTTTTTAATAAATAGTTTAATTACTACGTAGTAATTAAACTATAATTATAAAAAAAAGGAAAAAATAAAGGGCGTAGCCCTAATCTCATTAACTTAAAGGTTAGTTATGTGTATATGTAAATATGGCCGACTTTTACTCTCTGTGTTTGTTTTTATTTAATTATATTGTGGATTTTTTTTTTATCCCCCCCCCCCCCCCTCGCCTGCGTCAGAGCAAGCATGAAGGCAAGGTTAATATAGATCGGTGGTGGCAATAATTCTTTTAAGTCATAGATACCTTATTAGAATGTTTTAAAAGAAGGTTATTCTTCTTTAGGTTGTAAACATACAGAAGAAACCAAGAAGTTACTATCGGAATTAGCTAAGGATAGAACACATTCAGAGAAAACTAAAGGTTTAATTACAAGGGCTGTAACAGGTGAAAATAATCCTTTTTATAACAAAAGTCATTCTATTGAAAGTAAGATAAGAATGATTGAAGCTAATTCCGCCTACTCTGTTTATGTTTATAACTCGTTTAAAGAGTTATTAGTTCTTTTTCCTTCAGTCTTAACCTTAGCTAAATTAATTAAATCAAATCATCCTACCTTAGTTGATATTATAAAAGAACAAACAATATTAAGAGGTGAATGGTATTTAACAAACATACCTTATAATATACGTGACACTCCTATAATAGCTGATTGATCTTCAAAAGAATGTGAACAATTAGTCTTAAATATGAACAATAATAGTCATATTAGAAAAGCAGTGTTTGTATATGATATAAATAGAAATTTTCTTGCTAAGTATGATGGAGTAATGGAAGCTCAAAGAGCGTGAAATATCTCACATTCTACTGTTAAAAATTATGCTAAGATAGGTGGTGTTTATAAAGGGTATATATTTAGTTATGAAAGATTGGTTACTAGCCAGGAGGGCTAGGTATTAAGGATTTTTTTTTTACGTAAGTGGAGTTGTTTTAGCTAACGCTTCTCTTGATATTGCATTCCACGATACGGTTTTGACGGATGTTTTACCAAGTACGCTAGGTATTTTTATTCCCAGCTTATCTCATATGGCTAATACAAAATTATATTTGTCTAGTGTTAATGGTAATAACGACAACAGTGAAAGTGATTATTTAAAAAAATATAGCTATAATCAATATATAAAAATATTTTGAGTTGGACTAATGGACGGTGATGGTAGTATTCAAGTTAATCATTGACGTGAACAGTCACTGCAATATAGACTAATAATCAAATTATCTAATATTAAATCCAACTATAATATGTTAATTGAAGTTACAAAGGTAGTAGGAGGAACAGTAAGGATTACAGGAAAAGGTGCAGATGTTATTTGAGTAGTTAATAAAAAATCTGAAGTAGAAGAGATTATAAAAATTTATGATACTTACCCACCTTTAACCTCCAGAAAAATATGTCAACTAGCATTTTTAAAAATATGTTTAGTAGATACCCATCCCATTGCTCCGCTAGGGAAGGTGAGTACTTACTTATTAAATCGAAAACTTAAATATGATAAGCAGTTATCTATTATAAGTTTAAACCCTTGCAAAGCAGCTACTTATTTTAAACCATGGTTATCTGGTTTTATAGAAGCTGAAGGTTGTTTTTCTATAAGAAAATCTAATAACCATTCTTTTTCAATTGGGCAAAATCATGATTTTTACCTTATAGATTCGATTAAACAGTATTTTGAAGCTACTAACAAAATAAGATTTACTTGTGGTAAATTCTATTCAATAGAAATATATAAAAAAGAAGTATTATTAAAAATAATCAGTCATTGTACTAACTATCCTTTATTAGGTGAAAAGTTAGAGTCGTTAAAAAAATTTCCTCAAAAGCTTCTTTAGTAAGTGTTGTGTTGTCTTGTCACCATGAAAAAATTCATACAATTTTCGGTAATAATTAAGTAAAACCTTAACGATTGCTAACGGTGAAGTCTAGATCTCAATTGACCATTTAAATATATTATTATTAAAAGAGATTTTGACTTACTTTAATCCATATATCTTCCAGGAGGTACTTTTATTAATAATTATGGTCGTACTTATATCTATGAAAAATATATTGTCGACAAGAGAAAACAAGGGGTTATCTTTCAATTCTGTCTTACAAGCTAGATCATATTCCCATGCTAGAAATAGTAACTCTGCAGGATTAGATCCTAATTGAGTTACTGGACTAGTGGATGCTGAAGGTTCATTTATGGTTTTTTTTAAATTAAATTCAAAGGATAGTAAAAATTTAATACGACAAGTTCAACTATCATTTGAAATAAGCGTTCATATAAAAGATATAGATTTACTATATAAATTAAAATCCTTTTTTGGAGATGTGGGCAGTATCTCTATCCCATCTACTAGAAGAGATGCTAGACTAAAAATAACTAGATTGAACGACATATTTAATTTTATAATACCTCATTTTAAACAATATCCATTACAGGGTATGAAAAAAATAGATTTAGATCTATGGGCTGAGTGTGTAGAATTGTTACTAAGTAAGAAACATTTACAAGAGGAAGGCTTAAATAAAATTTTATCTATAAAATCCGTACTTAATAAAGGATTACCTGATAAATTAAAAGCAGCTTTTCCCTCTGTAAATCTAATAGATAGACCTGTTTTGGAGGTGGTCAATATTCCATTAAATCCTAATTATGTGAGTGGCTTTACCGAAGGGGACGGTTGCTTCACTGTAAATATTTCTTCTACAACTAATCAAGTTAATGCTATTTATATTATTGAGCTACATAAAAGAGAAGTTCCTCTACTATCTAGTATACAAAAATTTTTCAGTGGTGCTGGTTCTATAAATACTGTATTAAGTCGAGATTCGGCTCGCTTTGCTATTAGTCGTAAATCCGACTTGGTTAACAAGGTATTACCTCATTTTGATACTTACAAATTGCAAGGTAATAAGCTTAAAAATTATCTAATCTTTAAAGAAATTGTGCTATTGATTAATTCTAAAGTACATTTAACCTCTGAAGGATTTAATAAAATAAAACTACTTAAAGAGGGTTTAAATAAGTAGAGATAATATTAGAAGTAAAATTTACAAACATAATTATATGGCGTATATATAAACTACTTGTTATTTTAATGCGAATAACAAGAAAGAGTGCCCTAGATAATACCGTGGAAACCAAAGCTAATTTAAATTTAGTTAAATTTATTTATTATATTTTTGTTCTTCTCGGTTTTGTCTTATATGTTTTCTTAATGCGGAAAATAGAACTAAAAAATATAAGATAATACCGTGGAAACCAAAGCTAAATTTAAATTATTTAGTTAGTAGGATCTGTAGAGACTAAACGTGACAATCGAAAGTTTATTAAGTTAAATTATTAGATAAGTTATAGTCCGATCCATTGCGTGAGCAGTGCTGTATGTGCAAATTGTATTTGCAATGAAAATGTGTGGTATTGACTTACTACGTCGTAGCTCATTTTCACTACGTTTTAAGTATGGGTGCAGTATTTGCACTATATAGTGCGTGATACTTCTGAATACCCAAAATTTTAGGTCTAGATTATAATAAAATGTTAGGTAAAGTGCATTTCTGGGTTTTATTTATAGGGGTTAATGTCACATTTTTTCCTCAACATTTCTTAGGTCAAGTAGGCCCTTTTTCATAGATATATGATATTTTGCACAACACTGTTTGCTAAAAATCTATTTGATAGTAGGCACTATAAACAGACAATTAGCAGGAAACCTAATGATTAACCCTAGCTTCGCTAGAAGTCGGTGTGTTAAGCTTAGAATCTTCAGAGACTATACGTGTTGCAACTTAAAAGTTGATGACATAGTCCAAATAACATAGTGATATGTTTAAATATATTTTGCTCTTTGTATATGGGCCTCCTGTAGACTATGAGTTTTATCCTTATAATAATAAGATGTTCCTAAAGAGTGATTGTGATGAAGACTCTAATGAATCTTTTAATCAATATAATAACTCAAATTTAGATAGGGATAAATTATATAAAGATAAATACTATTATCCAGAATTGCAATAAGCTTATTTAATTAAGAGTAAAATATATTAAAAGCTACAGTCTGTTTTATTATACCTGTTTTACATGCTTTCGGTCTTTGTACTTTTGAGCTATGACGCCTCATCTAATAAATCTTTAGTAGGTGTGGCGAAGCCAAGAGATAGCAAAAATATATCTGACACATCAGATGCTAGTTACAGTACACAAGGAGGTCCTTCAGGGTCTCCTAAAAAAGATCCAGAAAGTAATAAACCAAATAAATCTTATGAAATAGAAAACTCTAATAGTTTAGCTAAATCCCCTGTATACCCTCATACACCCACCCCCTCCCTCTTTCAACACATTACTACAACACTCGGTGATAAATTTAGTGTTCGCCATTATAGTTCTTTGAATAATACAACCGACCGTAATAATTTTTATCAGTGATTTAGCGGATTCACTGACAGCGAAGGTTGCTTTTTGATTCATCGCGCAAATAAAGGACGTTCTTTTCAATTTATATTCAAAATAACGCTTCACAAGGACGACGAAGCGGTTTTACAATATATTAAAAGAACATTAGATATGGGACAAATTCATCATTTTAGTACATTAGTTACTTTTTTTGTATCTAAGCGAGAGCATATCGCAGAAATACTCGAAATTTTTTCTAATTATCCTCTTAACACAAAAAAACATCTCGATTTTTCGGACTTTAAAAAAGCTTTCAAACTTTATATGAGCTCTAGTAGTAAAACTGAGCTAACTAAAGATATCGAGATGATTAAAAGTGGAATGAACAGGGGTAGAACTAATTTTGATATGCCAGCAGGCTACGAATATAAAATTACTCCTTATTGGTTATTAGGGTTCGTTGAAGGAGATGGGTCATTTCACATTGCAAAAAAAAAGGGTACAGATTAATTTTTTCTATATGCCAATCTTCTATAGACTCAGTGATATTATACAAAATACGAGAATTTTTATATGATTTGCCGCAAGCTAATCGGCAAGCTATGCAAATAACAAGTATAAGGGTTTCCGAGTATAAAGGTTCTAGTATAAAACCTATGACTAAGCTAGATATCGACGTTTCGGAGATTATCAAATTAGTAATTATTCCTTTTTTTAATTCTATGACATGACACAGTAAAAAATTCTTGGATTTCGAGGATTGAAAACGTGTGTTCATGCTTAAAGAAAAAGGTCTACAGCATACTGAGCATGGACTTAAAGCAATAGATGAAATTTTAATGCGTATGAACAATAAGCGACTGTCTAATTCGCGTCACTTATTGGTAGATAGGGAAAGTATTTAGGTTTATTGCTATGTAATATGTTTTACAGGTATACAAATAACTATAAAAAGAACCGGGTTGTTTATATTATTTAAACAACCATGTGTTTCTCCTCATTTAGCCGCCCCCCCCCTTCAATTCTTGAATCAAGAAATGGAGGGGGTGTATCATGATGCCTGCGTGTCTAAGTGTGATATATATAGAGACTTAAAAGATGTATCTGTAATCTACATGTGATTTAATAAGATCACAGGTAGAGTATATATAGGTAGTGCTTTAAATGGATTTAAACGTCTAAGTACTTATTATCAGCCTTCTATTCTAAGAAAAAATAGTTTAATCTATCAAAGTATATTAAAATATGGACATGAGAACTTTTCTGTCTTTATTTTAGAGATTTGTGGAAAAACGTCTACTGTCACTAAAGATCGTATATTAGAAAGAGAAAAATTTTACTTAGATTGGGCTTTAAAAACTTATGGTTTAGCTATTTTAAATATGCTAAATACACCAGGGTCTAGTATGGGTTACAAACATACGGAAGAAAATTTATTAAAGATGAGTGAATTAAAAAAAGGTGAAAGGAATCCTATGTATAATAAGATTAAATCCGATGCTTTTATAGCTCAACAAACTAGAGATAGATCGGCTGAAAATAATCCCATGTTTGGTAAGACTAAGTCTGAACAGACTTTAGCTACGCTAAGAAAAATGATCTTTGTGTATGATGTTACACAAGATTATAAGTTATTAGGGGTGTATCCTACTGTTATGTGTACTCGTTTATTTAAATTGTGTAACAATACCTTAAAAAAAAGGATAAATAATAAGGAAATACATAATGGTAAATACTTCTTTTCGAAAGACCCTTACAACTCAGATGAGGTATAGTTATTTGGTTAATATAGTATCTAATCACGATACTATTGTAAAATTTATAATGTAAATATTATATTTACATTATATTGACAGATTGTATAATAAAGCTACAAGGAATTAGGTTTAGTTCCCCTTATAACTAATAAACATAAGGTAAAAAGAGGATGAATTTCAAGAAAGACTGTGTAGTTAACTTGAAGCGAAGCTTATTTTTAAGGTACATTAATATGTATAATTAATAATAAGAACGTTCAACGACTAGAAGGGAAGTCTTTATGATAACAACCTTCCACGAGTATTCTCCGTCAATTAAACTTAATAAACATAATGACATTATAGTATTAAGTAAGACGATGACATAGTCTGAACCCATGTGAAAACATGGGAATTAAAGGGTAAAATCCTTTAAAGTAACATAATTGGCCGAGAAGAATAAGTGATTACCCCGATGCATTTGCGGGTTGAAACTTAATTAGTAGTTTTGGTAGTATCATTAGTGTGGTTGCTACTGGGTTATTCTTATTTTTAGTTTACGTTCAATTAGTTGAGGGTAAAGCTACAACTAGATATCCTTGATTAACGCCTCAGTTCTATAGTGATAGCCTACAAACACTATTAAATAGAAGCTACAATTCATTAGAATGAGCGTTAACTAGCCCTCCAAAACCTCATGCATTTGTAAGTTTACCTTTACAAAGCAGTTTCGCTGCTGAACTAGCCACATTAGTTTGGAATCATGAGATTTTGGTAGCTACATTTGATCGGGGTATAGATGCTGCTGTTAGTGGGGTTCATAGTATTCAACAATCTTTACCTATCTCTCAAGTGGCCACAGATGCGTTAAACCTCTTTAGGGCGACTCCAGATATTGTTGTTACTGGAGGTGACTTACAATCGGATTATCATGATATGGGTTACCATTATCACAATTTAAAAATCGCGAATAAAGTTCACTATCAGCTTGCGTTAAACCTTCTTAGATTAAAATATAATATGCCAACAGTTGAATTCGTTTAAATATTATGTATAAAAACGCTGCCACGTCGAATAAGTGACTACGCGGACGCATTTGCAGGATTAAATTTAATAAGTAGTTTTGGAATACTTTTCTTTAAATAAAAGTAATAACTAATTTAAGGTAAATTCTTCCGGTATTTATTTAAGGACAGGTTAGTAAGTAGTCAGACAAGGAAATGAACTGGACTGTTCCGACTTCTTTTACTTATCTTGGCTAGCTTAGATCTTGGCTAGCTTAGATCTGGGAGGCGCAAACTCGATCTTTAATTTTTCGAATAATCTTTGACCAAAGTCCTAATGATGGCTAGCTAGTACAGTATAATGTCAAAGTCGGGTGTAATGAAAGCCCTGAAAAGCGAGCTGAACAAAGAAAACTTGCATTGGAAGCTGAAACAGACGCATAAAGAAGGGCTAGGTTAGCTAAAAGGTGTTATAATATTAATAATAGTGAAGATACCTTTTAACATTATTTAACCTAATTATGCTCCTGTTCGTCCTGCTCCTTATCTTCCTAGTGCTCCTTCTCTTCCTGCTTCAAGTGCTCCCAGTGCTACTTCTCTTCCTGCTTCAAGTGCTCCTAGTGCTACTTCTCTTACTACTCCTGTTCCCCATGAATAGGATTCGTATCCGGATTCTTTAAATGGTCCGGGCGGTTTATATGGTATTACCACCTTGGTCTCCTAACTCTGGAAATTAATTTTTATATTATGTTTTTACTTTATGGTTTATTAGTTTTGGTTTCTTTATCTTAATAATTTGCTTAATTCTTTTATATTTGTCTTAATTCTTTGTGATTTATTAATACCTAAAGGTTATGTTTTATACATTAAGGATATGTTGTAGATAGGTTCTACATTTTGCTTGTCTTGTCTGCACAGCTAAAGAGATATATATTCTGGCGAAGCTGGAGTGTGCCTTATTTCGTAGTAAACAGATAAAAAGCAGAGTTTTAGTAGTTCGATTCTCCAGTATCCCTGTGTTGTCCAGTTCCGTTAGCGATTTTTTTTTCTTTTTTTTTTTTAATATATTTTTATTTATATATATATATTATTTTTGTAAAAAAAAAGAAAAAAAAAAGAAAAAAAAAAAAGAAGACCAGACAAATTTAACGATATCTTTGTTTAAATATATTTAACTTAAACCTTAAAAAGAAGTATTAATTTCTTAATATTAATGTATTTAAATATAGAGATTTGAAAGTTGTTACCTTATTGATTGTAGTATTATGCACCCTCTATAGCTTATATATAAAAGAATGAAAATAAAAAAAAAAATAATGAAAATAAATAAAAAATAATATGTGAACTATACAGTTGTGTGTGGTGTTAGTAAAGATCATACATATTATATATTTTATAAAAAAAAGATCGGTAGGTAAATTCGTCCTCTTTTTTTTTTATCCATGTTACTTTTACTTTTATTAATAATACCTTTATTGGGTGTATTTACTATCTCTACGGGTATATCTTATAACTTAAGCGATTTAAATATTAGACGTATAAAAAAAATTGCTTTAACTGCATCTATTATAAACCTTTTGCTTTCTTTTTTAATTTTTATACTATTCGACGCTAGTAGTAATCAATTCCAATTTGTACTAGAATATCATGAAATAAGCTCTTTCGATTTTTACTTAGGGTTAGATGGACTTTCTATATACTTTGTATTATTAACAACTATGATAACTCCTATAGCATTATTAAGTAATTGAAAGTCTATTCAAGATAATGTAAGATCTTATGTTATAATTATACTATTGTTAGAGAGCTTGTTACTAGCAGTATTTTTAGTGTTAGATATCTTATTATTCTATATTTTTTTTGAATCAATACTTCCTCCATTATTTATATTAATTGGTTTATTCGGGTCAAATAATAAAGTCAGAGCTAGTTTCTACTTATTCTTATACACATTTTACCAAAAGTGTAAAAGAGCTAAACACCGGGGAAGCCCTAAAACTCTAGTAACCAAAGTTGTAGAGGAAACAAAACAACCGGCCTGATTAATGCCTCAGGGTATGGTAATATCACTAGTTTTCTTTTTAGAAAAACTACTTAAGGTAGTAGATATGTGGGTGATCGCGGTTCTAAGTCATTCTAAATTTAAAGTATATAAATCTTTAAAGATTGTGAGTGTAAAAGAGCAACGAGTAGATGGTTCTTCAAGTTCTAGAAATTTAGAATTTGTAAGGTGTACTCTAGTAGCTGGGAAACCAGTTTTAGGAAGAAAATTTCATACTCATTCCAGTAAATTTATAGCTCAAAGTAATATGTATAAAAAATCTATACATATGATCAATTCTAACTTAAATCCTTGATTTATAACAGGTTTTGTGGACGCAGATGGATGCTTCACCTTAGGTTTTTTGAAAAGTGATAGATATAAAATGGGTTATCAAATCCAAGCTATATTTAAAATAAATTTGCATGAAAAAGATTACAATTTATTATCCAAAATTCAAAATTATTTTGGGGTAGGAAAAATTACAAAACATGGTAATGCTAGTATACAATATACAGTAAGATCTTTAAAAGATTTAGATATAATAATATCTCATTTTGAAAAATATCCATTATTAACTCAAAAATATGCTGATTATCTGTTATTTAAGCAAGGTATTTCATTACTTAAAAATAAAGAACATTTATATAAAGAAGGTTTTATTAAAGTACTTTCTATAAAAGCTTCTATTAATTTAGGTTTATCGGATGAATTAGAATTATCTTATCCTGAAGTTAAACCTATGAAAAGATCTTTATTAAATAATAAAAGTATTGCAGATCCTAATTGAATAGCAGGTCTAGCAAGTGGAGATGGATGTTTTTTTGTATCTATACGTAATTCAATCACAACTAAAACAAAAAAAGCAGTAGTATTAAAATTTCACATTGTTCAACATAGTAGAGATACTGATATAATGGAAATGTTAATATCTACTATAGGGTGTGGTAAAATTGAATTAGTATTAAAACAATCCGCTGTATATTTTGTAGTGGTAAGGTTTAAAGATATCTTTGAAAAAATTATACCTTTATTTGATAATTATCCTATTCAAGGTATTAAAGCTTTGGATTATTTGGAATTTAAAAAAGTAGCTAATTTAATGCATAACAAAGAACATATTACTGAACAAGGTTTATCGAAAATTCAATCTATAAAATTAAATATGAACTTATCTAGAAAACTATAAATTATTGGAATTGCCGGTTAGCCGGTATGATTTGAAGTAATCCTAAATTAAATAAAACACAAGAATAGCTTTTATTCTTTCAGGATAAGGCGTAACTCTTGTGAAAACGTATTTGGTTCATTATTTTTATTGTTATCTATATTAACAATATCTTCAATAATGGGAACTACTGATTTGGATGCGTTATATAAAACTAGTTTTTACTATTCTACACAGTTATTTGTGTTTTATGGTGTTTGTATAGCTTTTGCTATTAAAACACCAGTTATATTTGTAAATGGTTGATTACTAAAAGCACACGTTGAATCCCCTTTAGGTGGAAGTATATTATTGGCTGCCATTGTTTTAAAGTTAAGTTTATATGGTATGCTAAGAATAATGTTACCTTTATTACCTAAAGCTTCTTTAGCCTGTACACCTTGAATTTATTTAGTTCTAGTTATAACTATTATATACGCGAGCTTTAGTACTTTACGTACTACAGATATAAAGGAGTTGGTGGCTTATAGTTCTGTTTGTCATGCAGCTGTTTATGTTTTAGGTGTATTTAGTAATACTATACAGGGTATTGAAGGTGGAATCTTTCTAGGTTTAGCTCACGGGCTAGCGTCGTCCGGACTTTTCATTTGTGTTGGAGGAATTCTTTATGACAGGACACATACTCGTTTAATTACGTATTATAGAGGTATAGCTCAGCTTATGCCTGTTTTCTCTATATTGTTCTTCATACTATGTCTAGCCAACGCGGGTACACCTTTAACTATGAATTTTGTTGGTGAATTCATGTCATTGTACGGAGCCTTCGAAAGATTACCCATCTTGGGTACAATAGCTGCTTCTTCAATTGTATTTAGTGCTGCGTACACTATATTTATGTTTAACCGTATTGTATTTGGGGGATCTCTTTCAAAATATTTTGAGAAATCTATGCCAGACTTAAATTTAAGGGAGTTTTGTGTATTATTACCTTTAGTATTATTAATTGTATTGTTTGGTATTTATCCTAGCCCTATATTAGATGGTTTACACTATTCAGTTTCATCTCTAATATATAGTAATTTTAGTTAATTTAAAGTTATTATAATTCATTATTTTGTCCTAAGACATAGGAGCATGTCACAGATATATATTACTTATAAGTAAAGATTAAATATTACTTACAAGTAAACATTAAAGATTTTTTTTTTTATTTCAATCTTTCAATAGTATCCCTAGATGTGCCAGATGCAACGGCTGTTTTTTTTTTAATCGGATGTCTTTTTCTCTTTCTAGCCTAAATTACAAAAGGTGAGGCTTAGCTTTTGTGCGGCTAGGCAGCCAGAGTTATCTTTGTTTATTATCCTGTATGTGGTTAAGTTAACTTAGTTGTTATAAAATAATTAACCGGATGGTGGTGGGGTCCAAATTCTAAATTTGTTTTCTACCTATTAGATGTATATAAATTATATATTAAGAGATCTTTTTTGTGCCCTGACCTCTGCTTCTAATTTTTTTGCCCTTTTTTTAATAAATAATCTTAGGGTTACTTCTTAAAAAAAAGGCAAAAAATTTAGGGGTAAGGCCAAAGCTGAAAATTAGGGGAGAAGCGTTATATTAGCTTAGTTTAGCTAATATAACTTAAAGCCCGCTTACATATATGAATTAATGTTTAAGACTTTCACTAAAATTTTGCCTTTTTTTTTAAGTAATTAGTAATTTTATTCCAAAAAATAAAGCACAGTAAATATAGTTTAATCTACTAGAGAACTGATATATTAAATAATTTTAGCCTAAAAAAAAATTTATGGTTTAAATTTTAGTTATAAAATGAGAATTTTTAAAAATCATCCTTTATTAAAATTGGTTAACTCTTATATGATCGATTCACCACAACCAAATAATCTAAGTTATTTATGAAATTTTGGTTCTTTATTAGCTGTTTGTTTAGTTATACAAGAATTATTAAACAAGAAAACCTTTATTATCTAAAGGCTAGAATAAACATGTTATAATAATGTTTACTTTTAAACCAGGAGTTATATACCTAAGGTAGATAGCTATCTTAGACTAGGTAGGTATGTTGAAAGGATGTCGCTGGTCCTCAAATGTTTAGGATTCCTTTATTAGATAAATAATAGTTATCTAATAGAAAACAATTTTTTTTTGTCTAGGAAGCTTATTTTAATTTAAGGAATAGGCTGAGCTAGTTCCTTATAATTTAACCTTCACTATAATTTGTGTAGTATATAAACATATTAATAAAAACCCTCGTCATAAACCATAACTTATATGTGGCTAAACCGTCCCGTAAGAGTAAGCAGCCTCTGCTCTTACAAATAAAAAAAAATCTTACGGTTTGCTGGAAACTCCTTTTTAATAGGACAATCAGCAGGTAACCTGCTGTATATATTTATACAGTAGGGTCTTCAGAGACTATGCGTAAGATGTCCTAGAATTATGAAATAAAAAAGGATAAAGATATAGTCCGCTTTTAATAGTAATATTAAGCTTAAGAGTGAGTGACAATAAGTTCTGGTTTAAGCTATATGCTAAGGGTTTTTATTCATAAATATTTTGATGGCAAAGTGAGGACTAAACAGGAGTTAGCCTTAAAAGTATTTAATGGTGTTGAACGTACTAGCTTAAAAGTTTTAAGTAGTTCATCAGCTTGATTTAATATAGCTTCTGATTATAATAAAGAGTTATCCTTTAGAATGGATCTTCTTAATAAGCATCCGGATTTATATATGTATGAAGTTGGCTTTGAACAAGATATTTTCTTAGCTTTATTAAAAATAAGTAGGAATTTAGTTGCCAATTATCCTTTATATTTTAAGTTTACAGATAATGGTAAGTTTATATTGAATATAACAACTAATAAAGTCTATCCTTTATATAGCGGAGATCCTTTGTATACCTTAGGCTGCCTTATACCCCAAGATATAAATATTCTAAAGATTAATCCTAAAAATCCACTAAAGTCTACTTTAGTGGGTTCTATTACTCTTTACCCCGTAGATTGAACACCTGAAGAGCGTTTAGGTTTTGGTCTTGCTTATCTACATGTCAAAGTTCCTAAGTGAACTGTAAACTACCGTGCAGAGGTTAAATCAGCCTTTTCAAATAATCTAGGTAATAAGTATTTATATCGAACAAACATATTTGTTCAAGTTTCCAATAATTTAGTTCGAAAAAGTAGCAAGGATTATGTAAAGTTACTTAACAATACAGTAGTAACTATTAAGGATCTTTATTTGCGTAGAGAATTTCAGGTATTCACTGGTGTATCGGATAATTTGGTTATTTTTAGCGTAGAGAGCCATATTCAACCTTTAAGTTCATTAAGTTTTAAAGATTTAAACAGTCTTTATTCTGATTTTGAAGCACGTGATCAGAGGGATTTAGGTTATCATCAGTTTTGTTTTTGAGGGCCTATTTTAAATAAATATATTCTTTCTTTAGAAAAAGCCTAGTTTTAGTGTTTTGAGTACTACACTAGCTAAATAAGGAATTCTTCTTAGCTTTGCCGGCTTTATTTTGTTTTCTACCTATTAATTGTTTATGAAATATATATTAAGAGATCTTTTATGAGCCCTTTGCCTTTATTTTTGCCTTTTTTTTATAATAAAGTTATAAATATAAAAAAAAAGGCAAAAATAAAAACTGGCAAAGGGCAATCGTGAAAAATTCGGGAGAAGCATTATATTACGTCTTTTCTACTTGTCTAAAGTGCAGGGCAAGAAAAGCTTATATAATTTAAAGCCCGTTTACATAAACGAATTAATGTTTAAGACTTTCACGCTTACATTGAAAATATAGTTTAAACTACTAGAGAACTTATATATTAAATATTTTTAGCCTTTAACTTCTAGAAAAAAAAAGTAAAATAAAATTTAAATTATAAAATGAGAATTTTTAAAAGTCATCCCTTATTAAAATTGGTTAACTCTTATATGATCGATTCACCACAACCAAGTAACCTAAGTTATTTATGAAATTTTGGTTCTTTATTAGCTGTTTGTTTAGTTATACAAATAATCACAGGTGTAACTTTAGCAATGCACTACAACCCTAGCGTATTAGAAGCCTTTAACTCTGTAGAGCATATTATGCGTGATGTAAACAATGGATGGTTAATACGTTACTTACACAGTAACACAGCTTCAGCTTTCTTTTTTATAGTCTTATATGTAGACTTCGTCTACTTTTTTTGTGTAATCCTTTATTTACTTTAAATATACCTTGTACTGAAAAGTCCACAACATTAAATAGTGATAGACCTAAGCTGCCTTTATATCCAGCTCGTAAACATAGCAGAGCAGTACCGTCTCCATTACGTAGACATAGTAGAGGGATTAAATCTTTTCCCCCTCTACCCCCTGTCCCCCATCCTTCTTGGCTTCGCCCAAGAAGTAGGGGGGAAAAGGGGGGTTGGGGATAGGTAAAAGACTTCTAGCTGCAGCAAGTGAAGCAGTCCATACTCCTAACCCTCAAAACTTAGACTCCCTTTCGAGTGAAGACTTTGCCGAGTGATTCAGAGGTTTTGTCGATGCCTCTCCTAGACCTACATTCCGTTATACCTCCAAAATTATACCTCGCACTCCAAGATTAATTACCAGATCAGTATGCACTTTCAATAAGAAATATGATAACGGGTTAGTAGTTTTAGGTTCTAACTTAACATCTACAGTGGGTGAAAAATTTACTTTACAACAGTTAAGTATGTTGCAACTTCCTCCTTATCAATACAGCGTTGTAATAGGGTTACTCTTATCAGACGGTTGGTTAAATTTAGGTAATGCCAGAGCTAAAAATGCTAGATTAGGTTTTAAACAATCGCCCCCTGGGGCCCCTCCTACCCCACTAGTGGGGACAGGGTGAAAAATATTAGCTATGTTTTATTTGTTTTTAGCATATTGTCTCACTACTGTGCGAGTATGCCTTGTCTAACCAAAAGTCGTGTTCGAGCGGGAAAGTTGAATCAGGATTTCTTCTTCACTACTAGATCCATATCAAGTTTTACTGAATTACACTCTATGTTTTATGTTAATAAAGTTAAAGTAATTCCCCAAGATATTTATAATCTACTAACCCCCGTTGCTCTTGCCCATATAGTAATGGGAGATGGGAGTGCAGAAAGACATGGCTTGCTCTTATGTACAGATTCTTTTACAGTACCTGACCCCGCTTTCCCCGCTGTCCCCGCGCGCGGGAAAGCGGGGACAGCGGGGAAAGGTAATTAAATTAATTAATGTGCTTTTTATAAGATATCCATTAGATTGTACTCTTCGTTTTCACACTCCTACTCAACCTCGTATTTACATTAAAGAAAGTAGTATGTCTAAATTAATAGCAATCGTTGAACCCTATGTGCATCACTCCTTAACGTATAAACTATATAAGAATCACAGAGGTGAAGTATCTGGTATTCGAGGTAAGAACAAAAAAAAACATCGGCACAAGAGTTTTAGATGAAAATGGGGGTATAATATATAGCTTTCCTTCTATAACCGACTGTGCTTTATTTTTTAGTGTGGATAAAAGAACTGTTACAAGAAGAATATTCAAGGGTTCTTTTACAGAGTTCAACGGAAAAATTTTAAAATTCGAGCATGAGATGAACTAGCGGAGGTAGGGTTGTTTTTTAATACAAACCATTGATAACCACCGTTTTAGACTAATTTTCGCCATTAGTCTTCATATTGACGAAACACCTTTGGTTAAATATATTGCACAAAGATTAGGTGTCGGTACTTTCTCTGGCGAAGCATCCCTTTTTTTCTTTTTTTTTCGTAAAAATAATATATTATAATAAATATATGATAGTAATAAAAAAAATAAAAAAAAAAGGTGGGAGAGATCTGTGAATTATACTGTTTCAAGTAAAGATGCTTTACCCTTAATTCTTGGTGTATTGGACAAAAGACCTCTTAATACAAGCAAAAACTTGAACTACGTGATGTTTAGACAAGCCTATGATATTTATTTTTTACGTGAATCTACTAAAATCACCCCTGAACTAAGTCAAGAAATTTTCGCTCTTAAGAAAAATATGAATAAAAATAGAGTGGAGTTTAAACAACCGATAGACCACAATATAAACATTACTCCTTATTGACTGCTTGGTTTCAATTTTTTTTTCTGTTTTTTTTATATATTTTTATTTATATATAGATTATTTATTTAAAATAAAAAAAGAAAAAAAAAAGAGAAGGTGAGGGTTATTTTTCCACAAATAAAACAAACTACAGCTTAAGATTTGGTGTTGGGCAAACTTCACAGGAAATAGCTGTACTAGAAGCTATCCTGATATTTTTCTTAGCCTTACCAGCTAAACGTTCTTTTGAAAGAAAGAATTCTAATCTTGTTAGCCTAGCTACATATAACCAAGCCAAAGGTCGGGATCATAAACCCATGGCCCAGTTAATTATAACTCAGAGATATTTTATATCTAACGTTATTATACCTTTTTTTGACAGTTTAACTTGACTAAGCAAAAAAGCTAAGGATTATACTGACTGAAAATTAATTTGAGATCTTATAAACCAAGGTTGACATTTTACGGAGGAAGGTCAAAAGCTTATATATTTAATTACCAATGGTATGAATAACTCTAGATTATCTACTAGGTTTACCCCTGTAGAGGATGTTTCACCTTGAGATGTGAAAGAAAGAGCCTTAAAACTTTTATCTCTCCCTTCGAATTATGAAGTACAAGCGAATGGAAAAATATTGTTAAAATCCTTAGGTACTTATCTTAAAGGTAGAGGTAACGTTGGTGTTAGTGTCTTAGATGCCAAGGGTGAAATAGTGTTTAAGTTTAACTCTATAAAAGATTGTGCTTTGTTTTTCAATGTTCACACTAGAACTATAAATAGAAGGTTAGAAAATGGTTCTTTGGTTGAGTACAATAACCAAAATTTGGTATTCAAGCGTGAAATGCACTTGCCTTAATGCCGGGACACAAGTACACAGTAATTACAAGTAAAAAAGTAAATCTAATTAAAATAGCCGAAAATACCGCTACCTTTTGTGCAAAGCAAGGAGCAATTAACCAGGATGTTTGGACCTTTGTGGAGGATAGTTGTTAATCAACTAGCTGACTTTGCTCCATACAGCACAGGGGGTGATGGACTAAGTAAGAGAATTGAGAAATCTCTTAGGGCTATACTGTGGGTGTGAACCACCTGCTATAAATCATCAAACTGCGGGAAAGCCCTAAAGCAATTTCAACCAAGCAAGCATAGTAATATCGTTTGTGGCACAGGTAATGACTCGTGGTATGGTAAAATCGAAATTGATATCCGAAAGGAAATGGGTAATCTGCAGCCAAGCTCCTATACTAACAAGTATAGGTGTGCAGTTCATCGACTAGATGTTGGTTGGCATTATCAGGATGATAGTGCTTAAGATATAGTCAAACCCTACTCGAAAGAGTACAGGATAGTAGATAGTTCAGCACATGAGCAAAGAAATAAGGCAACGACCTATGTTGGTATGTTTCACACAACAAACCAGCAGGGCTCTCAGCTTATATATTTATTGTCTTTAAATGGGTGGTCATTAAAAGGAGAATCGGAGGACTACTTAGGGAGAAGGACCCTAACTCAGCCTGTTTTGTGGGATTTTTACTACAAATGGTAAAAGGGTAGATTTGGTATTTGCACATAGGAAGAGGTTTATATTATGGATCATACAGAGCACCTAGAACATTAGTTTGAACAATAGGTGTGGTTATATTCATATTAATGATAGTTACAGCTTTCCTGGGTTTGTCAAATAGCCCCAAAGGATTTAAATTCAACCGTAACAACAACAGCAATGAAAACAAATTCAACTCTTATTATACTAGACCTGGTATTTTTACAAGTGTAAATAAATCAAATATAATAGGTAGAAGACACTTTTCTGTAACATCTCCGCGTAGGTTAATTAGTGAAGAGTTAACGAAATTCATATCCGAAAAAAACCTGGATCCCGTTTTTATATATGAAGATTTATCAGATAAAGCTGTTAAATCTAGAGTTTTGAAGGATACTCGGGGTCTTAGTGGTATTTATTTAATTTTAAACAAAGTGACTCTGGATTATTATATAGGATCAGCTTCAACTGGTAGATTCCATGCGAGATTTTCTAATCATTTATTCAATTTTCATGGTAGTAAAGTAGTTAAAAATGCAGTAAAGAAACATAGTATATCTTGTTTTGCATTTATAATTTTAGAGTTGTTTCCTGAGATAGTAAACAAAGAAAATAATAAAAAATTATTAGATTTGGAAGACTTTTACTTAAAATCTTTATTACCAAACTATAACATATTAACTGAAGCGGGTTCAAGCTTTGGTTATAAACATAACGAAACTACTAGATTAAACATGGAAACTAAATATAGTGAAGAGCGTAGGCTAGCTTTTGGTAGTTTAAATAAAGGTAAAAGCTTCTCTCCAAGTACTATTGAAGCAATGAAACAATCTACTTTAAATAGAATAAAACCTATTTATTCAGAAGAGGGTATTCAAAACATGAAAAAGAATTGTAAAGCTATACTGGTTTATAATATGGACTATACAGTATATGGAGAATTTCCTAGTATAACAGAGGCGTCTAAATCTTTAGGTTGTGATCAAAAAACAATTTATAGGGCTTTACAAACGCCAAAAAAGATATTAAGAAGACGTTGAATTGTTAAATATGTTTAAATATTGTTGTAGGTTTGAGTTTAAATTATAGTCCTACGAGTAAAAATTTTTATGCAATTTGTAAAAAAAAATAAAAAGTAAAGTAGAATAGCCCGACAGGGATATTGAAGAAATGTTTAAATTTCTTTGGCAATGTTAGTGAATACGATCAAAGAATTTGTAGTTTTGTTTTATTTAGATAAAGACTAACCTTAATAAAATATAGAACTAAAAGTTAGAGATCGTCGGTTATTTATATGATCGCAACAGGCTGGGTCACTGACGGGTGTCTGAAATGATGCTTAATGCACAGTCGAAATATTTAGTTATAGAATATGACTAATAGAATATACGAATTCAAAGTTATTCTAGCTTTTTATAAATGTCTTTTAATTTATATTAAGTATATTTGTACGTTTTACCTTACGGTCAAATGTCGCTATGAGGTGCAACTGTTAAGTAAGTAATAGCAGTTGAAAAATATCACTATATGCTGGAAACTCCTAAAGCCTTATATACTGTAATATTCGATATTATGGTTAAAATTATAGCCAACTGGCCCTCCACTCTGGTGAATAGCTTCGCTTAGCCAGAGTGGAGGTAGGATGTAACAATGGACAATCAGCAGGAAACCGTATCCCGGGTTAGGATAACTTGATCCTAGCCGGATCCTTAGAGACTATACGTGATACATCTTTCTTCTTTCCATCCCTGTTTTATTTGGCAGGTGGAGCTCCTGCCTTATTTAGATTAGTCTGGGGAGGGATAAGTAATACAAGAAGAGAGTAAAGATATAGTCCAAACATTAAATTGAAAAATTTAGTGTAACCTATAACTTTATTAGGTTATCAAATGTAAAATTTTCAGGTTCCCACTATCAAAAGTACAATGTGCTATTATCTTGTATATATTATTTTATACTCTTTTAGCACGTTTGTGGGACAGGGTTGATTTGAAAGGTTTAAGTATTACTTCTTTAATTGTTCCTTTTAGATTATTTTCAACTGTTGAGCTAGAAAATAATCAGGGTTCCCATGAGGTATTACTAAACTTAAACCTAAAATAAGTTTAGAATTTATTGAATGATTTGTAGGTATCTGTGAAGCAGAGTCCTGTTTTTTACCCCCCCCCCCCCCGTCCCCTTAATCCCCACTAGCGGGGAAAGGGGGGAAGGGGGGGGGAAAGCGTAAAAATAAAGAAGGATTAGTAGTAGGTTTTGAATTTGTGTTTAGAATTGCATTGCATCGTGACGACCGAGGTGTTTTAGAACGCATAAAATGTACCTTAGGTTGTGGGAGACTTAGTACGGAGCGAGACACATTAGTTTTTACAATATCTCAACTAAGCGATATTGAGAAAATCTTGATCCCTTTATTTGAAGAATTTCCATTAAACACAACTAAACATCTAGATTATTTAGCCTTTAAAAAAGCATTTTTTATGTTTTTTTTCTTATTTTTTCCCCTTTTTTAGTTATATATATTTTCTGATTACGTAAATAGTATTATATAATAATAAAAAAAAGGGAAAAAATTAGAAGCAGTGAACTAAATAAACCAGATTTATATTCAGAGATTCTTAAATTAAAACATAGTATGAATACTAAAAGAGTATCTGATGTTTTACCTAGAGGTCATGAGATAAGAATTACAGGTAACTATTTAGTGGGTTTACTGGAGGGTGATGGTTCCTTTTATTTTAATAAACAAGATCTGACTGTTCGTGCCTCATTGGTTACTACAACAGTTAATAAAGTACTTTTAGACAAGATACGAGAGTTTCTTCTAAATCATTTAGACGAACCTTCTGGTATATTGGGTAGTTGTACTAAATTAATTAATATCGCGCCCTAAAAATCGGAGATTTTTCCAGCCCTCCCTTAAAAATTCGGAGATTTTTATAGCAGGGCTATAAAAAATCTCCGATTTTTTAAAGGAGTATGATAAAAAGATAAAAGGTGGCAATAAACCTTTCTCTATTTTTGAAATTTATCAAGTGGATTATATATGTAACATCCTAATACCTTATTTAGATAAAATACAATTTAGAACTAAGAAGCATAAGGATTATGTTGATTTTAGAAGCTTAGCTTTTTTAAACTTAGAGGGTAAATATCTTACAGAAAAGGGTAGAGAACTAATGATTAAATTAGCTGATACTATGAATAATAACAGATTATCCACTAACTCTAACCCCTTAACTCTAGATACGACTACTAAGTCAGAATTAGATCTATTGATTAAATCAAAACCTTTAATAGATATAGATTCTGAAGGTAGAGCTAAGATAATATCCGAAAATAAATATATAAGATCTACTTATATTATTAAAGCTATTTTTCTTTTCCCCTTTCCCCCTTTCCCCTTTCCCCTGTCCCCACTAGTGGGGTAGAGTGGGGATCAGAGGGGATGGGGGTTGAGGGTTCTATTTCTTATTTTACTAATGGGGTCTCTAGTGCTAAAGCTCTACATGTAAGTAATAACACTATTTTTTTTTAGTTAAATTAGATATTTATATACTAAATTAAAGCAATGTTCGTTTTTCCCTCTACCCCCTGTCCCCCATCCTTCTTGGCTTCACCCAAGAAGTAGGGGGAAAAGGGGGGGGTTGGAAAGAGACACAAACACAAATTTAAACCTCATACTTTAAATTTTTGCTTAGATGCCTTTAAATTACAACCCTGCTGCGGATTATTTTTGCATAATTAACCCTTCTATTGAGGAAGGTAATTATGTTTAAAGTTAAATCAGCAAATTTGAAAATGGTTTTTTTTTGTTGGTATATATAGAATAAGAAGAGTCAGATTAATAATTCTTTTTTACAAGTAGCATACCTACTATGTATGTAATCGAGCTTTAGCTTTTTTTGCCTGCACTATTTTATTTGAGTAATGCAGAAAAAAAGCCGCGCCATTGCTTTATTTCACAGTAGAAAATTTTTTCATATATAGTTATGTAACTAAATTAAGTTTTGGTTGTGTCAGGCCACGTACCGGAATCATTAAATCAATTAGGTTACCCTGTTATGAGGTTAATGTATTGCTAATCTCATAACTGCTATTAAGTTTTTATTAGAAAACACAGATTTTGATAATTGTTCATTTTTTATTACACCCGTTGTAATTTATTCAAACCCTGAGAACTCTAAATCTTTTATTTTAAAAGAAAATAAAGGGAAAGCTGGTATATATCGTTGAACTAACCAAAAGAACGGTAATACCTATGTGGGATCATCTGTAAGTTTAAGCATAAGACTCGCAAACTACTTTTTAAAGTATGCAAAAAAAAAGAAGGAGAGCGCAGAGGAAATATGGTTATTTACAGGGCCTGGTTGAAACACGGACCGTCCGGGTTTTTACTTGAAATACTTGAGTATTGTGATCCTAAAGATGTTATTACTAGAGAACAGTACTATCCAACTCTGTTAAAGCCTGCTTATAACAGTTTAAAGATAGCATATTCAAGTCTAGGTTACCTTTTTTTTTTTCTTTTTTTTTATAAAAAGAATATATATATATAAATAAAAATTTATAAAAAAAAAGAAAAAAAAAGAAAAAAAATCGCATACAAAGGAGGCTATTGCTAAAGTGGTCGCAGCACATAAAAAGCGTGAGCTTTCAGAGGAAACCACGGCTAAGTTAAGAAGTAACTTAGTCGAATTGAATGCCAAAAAAGGGTTTTTTGTTGAGGCAATGAATATTGAGACAAATAGTACTACCGTATGTTATTCTCTCCGGGAGGCGGCAAAGGCTTTTAACACTAATCATAATACAATTCGTAATTATGTTAAAAGCAAAAAACTTTACAATAAGATATATTATTTCACTGTTAAAAATAAATCTACAGAGTAATTTATCTATCTTTTAATTTAGTAAATGATGGTAAACCTATCAAAAATAAAGAAGGTTTAATATCAGCTCTTTTATTTTTGCCTTTTTTTTATAAGTAGTTTTATTACTACGTAGTAATAAAATTATAATTATAAAAAAAAGGCAAAAATTTAGTAAAAAGAATTAAAGCCTATTCTCCTTAGTCTTCTACCTATAATTAAAATACAACCACATTATTTTAAACTATTAGCTTATTGGTTTATAGTATTACAAACCTTATGAGTGCTGTACCATGAATAGGACAAGATATTGTCGAGTTTCTTTGGGGTGGCTTTTCTGTGAATAACGCAACTTTAAACAGATTCTTTGCTTTACACTTTGTATTACCTTTCGTCTTAGCAGCTTTAGCGTTAATGCATTTAATAGCACTTCACGATAGTGCTGGTTCTGGTAATCCTTTAGGTATATCAGGTAACTATGATCGATTAGCTTTTGCTCCTTATTTCCTGCGAGCTTTATTGGGAAAATAGCTCATTTGTGGGTATAATCGCCAAACTCCGGGGACCCCTTAAAGCTTCAGATACCAAGCTAGATTACTTACCTTGCAGGCTTGTTATAGCCTGTAAGGTAGCCGAAAGGGTCTAAGTGGACGGAGTAATTGTCCGTGTATGGTAATAAGTTTGAAGATTATTCTGCAAGATTAGCAGAAGAATAGGCAATCGCGGATCTAAATCAGTATTTACTTTTGAACATAGCTCCTCTCCCCCCTACCCCCCTGTCCCCATGCGAAGTTGGGGGAAAAAGGGGGGGTTAGGGGAATAGGGCTTGCTCCGCTAGCATCAATAATAAGTTGGTAGCCAGTGGGAGTTTGTTAATAAAACCCAGTTTATTTATCCTTTAGATTAACGGGTAAATACTGTAAAAGAGCAACGAGTATACGGTGGTTAATACAATAAAAGTAATATTTTGCAATATAAGCAAAATAAAGTTGTATTTAAGATGTATTCTACAGGTTATACCTTTCTTGTCTAATGTAACGACAAGGGGGGGGAAAATTCGCAAGAAGCCTATAGCCAGAATCCCTTCTTCAAATAAATAAAAACTTTCTTTTTTATTAGGTTAGTATATAGCCCTGATTCAGAGGCTCCTTACTTTACGTATTCTTATTCCTTTATGTATAGGTGTATGTATTTATAGTAAGAAACTACACATAATTTTTTTTCTTGAAAATAAACTAAAAATTAAATATACACTAACTCTGGCGCAGCACTGGCTCGCCAATGAATAAAAAAAAATTATGGTATATTTAACGATAAATCTGGTAGCCGTGAGACGAGTCTAGTTCTATTCGCAGTTGTAGCAACAAGGTAGCTGTTTTAAATCACCATCAGTCTTTGGCAGGTCACGAGTACACGTGTTTTAGCACGCTGTCTAGTGAAATAGGGGTGAGAAGATTTTCTTCTAGTTCCTCCACTTTATCTCTGATCCCCGCGCAGCGGGGATCAGAGAAGGGGTTAGCTGATTTAAAGACTGCTGAATTAGCTCTAATTAAAGCTATTCAGGGGTATAAGGGGCCATCTACTTCTTCTGGATCATTCAGAGAGCTTGCCAACGGTGTATTTCAAGCTGAAGGTTGTGTATCAGCTTGATTTAATGGAGGACTCTTGAAGATATCTCCTGTGGTTAGTTTAGGACAGAATTATTCCTTGGAATCTCTGGCTTTTTTTGTTCGATTGTATCATGAGCTGGGGAAAATTGGAAAGTTGGTCGTGAGACTAGGTGGTGGAGGTCCGCAGGGGAATATTTTGATTGTATGACACTTGACTAATTGAGATTTAATACTATCCGTTGTGTCAAGATATTTTTCCGGGCTTTATGGGGAAAAATTCAGGGCTTTTAAATTACTACCAGATCTTTATAAGTTAAAATCTAATTTGGACACTGATGAGAATAAGATCTTACTAGTTAAATTAGTTTATTCTTTAACTTCTGCTGGAAAAGCCCGAAAATTGTCATGGCAAGACAAACTCAATAGTCTGAGTTTAGTCGATTTAAAGCCTAAACTAGTTATTTCTTACCCGAATTTTTTTTTGATCCTCAAAAAAAAATAAGAGCACTCAAGCGCCTTCTTTTTTATTTCTTTTGGGTTTCCTTTTAGGAGATGGATCTATATACATTAGAATTCGTATGGGAAGATCTGGATCTCCGAGCTTTATACCTAACATAATAATATTTCAGAAGGCTGATGCAAACGCAACTCTTGTTTTTGGATTACTCTCCATGTATCTGAATAGTATAGGTGTAAAAGCTATGGTTATAACACCCAATAAAGCTGGGCAAACAAGTCTTAGAATTGAGGGAGTTATAGCCGTGGGTCTCTTAATACCTTTGTTTAGAGAGTACTTCAGTTTAGGCTATTGAAAGTCTAATAGTATTAAGATGTTGTTAGATTTTTATATGTATCATACTGCTGGAGCACAGACTTACCAGATGGGGTTAAACGCGGTTTTGGCTCTTTTGTATAAAGATATTAATAAGCGTACAACAACTCTGGATGAGTACAAACAAGTTGTAGGAGATTATTTTAAACTTGTAGATAGCAAGTATAAATCAGGTCACCAACATATTACACCTATTACTAAGAGTAGACAACACGCGGGTTGAATAGTCGATTTCTCTGATAAGTTATTATGGCTTAATGGTCAGAAGCTAAGCAAGATTAATAATAAATCTTTCTTGTTTACAACTTGCGGTTCGGATCACAAAGCTCTAGAGGCAGCAATTTCTTACCGAGATTCCATTTTGCACTCACATTTAAAAGAATTTACTGGTTAACTTTTCAAGAAAGCAAAATTAAATCATAAGAGGGTTTTATCCTTTTATTTGACCGATAAATTTGGTGGCCGTGATTTAAAGATTTAATAACTATATTTTTATTTATAATAATATTAAGTATATTTGTATTCTTTATGCCCAATCTCCTTGGTGATAGTGACAACTATATAATTAGGAACTTTAATTATATAATTATTTTATCTTTTATTTTAACATATGTAAAAAGAGTTTCCATGGCTAGGCTTAGCCATTTGGAAAATGCTTTTACTTTATATCCAACTATACTTTCATTATTTGAATTAAATCTCTTAGGTTTCGCTAGCTCTGCAATTAAGTATGTTAGATATTATACTACCTTCCATAACCGCAGTGCCGATGCTAATTATTCTACAAAGGTTTTTCTTCTTAATCCTTGGTTTATAACTGGGTTTCAATTTTTTTTTTCTTTTTTTTTATTATAATATATTTTTATTTATATATATATATATATTTTTAGAAAAAAAAAAAGGAGGAATTAAAGGTAATTTTAGCTCATTTTTGTATTTATCCCTTAATAACACAGAAGAAGGCTGATTTTTAATTATTTAAACGTATTGTTGAAATAATGCATGGCTTCTAATTTTTTGCCTTTTTTTTATAATTATAATTTAATTATTACGTGATAATTAAACTATTTATTTAAAAAAAAGGCAAAAAAATAAAGGATGGGTATAACAAAACTATTGAAGGTATTCAAAATATTGTAAATATTAGAGCATCCTTGAATAATGGTTTATCTGAAGCATTAAAGGAAGCTTTCCCTAATATTGTTCCTGGGGTTAAACCCTTAATAGTAAATCTCAGGGAACCCCGGCGCCTGAATGATTAGCAGGTTTTACAACAGGTCGATAAAAAAAGAAAAAAAAGAAATATAATATATTTTTATTTATTTATTCTTCTTCTGGCGATTTTTTTTTCTTTTTTTATCGGGTTGTTTCTCGGTTAATATAAGGAAAGGTAGTACTAAAATCGGTTTTCGAGTAGAATTAGCTTTCGTATTAACACAGCATACTAGGGATGAGGAACTACTGATAAGTTTGATTTCTTACTTTGGTTGTGGAAGTTATTACAAACAAGCTAATTGTGATTATGGGCGATTTAGATATGATAATTTTCGATATATTTATGAAAAATTATTACCTTTTTTTAAAGAACATAATGTCAGAGGTGTAAAATACTTAGATTTCCAGAGTTGATCTGAAATAGCTGACATTATTAGTAATAAAGCTCATCTAACGTCCGAAGGTTTATTTCATATTCAAAGCATTAAGGCGGGTATGAATCGTAATAGAACAGATGTTTAGTTTTAATATTGTCTTTACCATAGACAGTAGGATATTTCAATAGTTAGCTATATATTTGTCCTTCCTGTTTTCTAAGGTATATTGTTTGTGCGCTCTATTTGTGAGAGCGCAGGCGTGAGGTTTACCCTCTAGATTATAGGTATTATAACTAGTTATAATAGATGGAGATAGCGATAATTGTATAAATATGAAAAGCTAGTTATTGTCAGAATGAACTTCTGGCATTAAACCATCAAATTGCGGGAAGTCCCTAAAGCAATTTCAACCAAGCAGACGTGGCAACACAGTTTGTGGCACAGGTAATGACTCGTGGTATGGTAAAATCGAAATTGATACATGTAAATGAATGGGTAATCCGCAGCCAAGCACCCTTACTAACAAGTATGGGTGTGCAGTTCATCGACTAGATGTTGGTTGGCTTTTTTACTCTATAATAAAATGGCTTAAGGTATAGTCAAGCCCTATTCGAAAGAATACAGGAACCTTTTTGACGATAAAGTTCCGTTAAATGGATAGGTTTGTGCTTTATATATATTTTTTTTTCTTTCTTATACTTTTTATAATTATTTCTTATCTATAACAGAGTTTAAAAGATAAAGAGTAAAAAAAAATGGTAGCCTCTATTCAGGGGTAAAGCCCTAATAGTATTAATTATAAAGTAATTTTATAGCTAACTTTACGATTTGTTTATTTTATATGAGACCCCGTACTGTTCCCCGCTACCGGATAAGTAGGGTATATAATGGATTATTTTTTAATCTATAAAGTAAAAATAAAGGTTTGGTTTATTGGTTTTTTTATTTTGTTTTTAATTCATTGTTTAATATGGTATGTTATATGTTATATGCTACATACTTGGTGGATAGGTAGAAAAGGGTTATATAATAATAAAGAATTAATTTTATGCACTTAATTAAAAGCATCTTATTATAATATAGTGAACTGCAAATTAGGGAAGTTGTAGGAATTTTTCTACACCTATTTTAATTTCATCTTTATTAGTCATGTTGTTTATCCCTATCTATGGGTGACTAAAGTCACATGGCTATATATCTTTGCCACCTAAACATTATTTAGTTCACCATAGTAGTATAAGCCCTGTTTATTTTACGCTTGGTTTACTCTTTGGTACTTATGTACTTGCTCAGCCAGGAATCTGGGTATATTCTTTGCAAATGCCAGAAGTAGTAGGGATTACTAGTACTGCAGTAGTAACTAGTACTCATGTAGTAACAAGTATTACAACTATGACAGAGTTTATGACTACTACTGCAACCGCCTTGGCTTCAGTAGCACCCTCGTGTGTAGTTTGCCCCCAGCAAGTTACGGGGCTTTCTGTAGTATTAAAAGCAGTTTTGACTGCTGTAAGTCTTATAGTAGGTACAGGTTACAATATAGTATCTCTTGCTTTGCAAAACATTACTCCCTTTAGTATATATATATTATATATGACTGTAGGATTAGCTGTAACTATTAGTACTGTCTCTTTTGGTGTATCCACTAATTTAATATCTTCTGACATTACCGGGACTTAAATAGGTATATAACAATAATTAATATATAAAATATGTTAAATCGGTAAAACCGTAGTCTTAGTTAACATCTAAAAGATATTTTTAACAGGGTGGTTCATATTATACAAATAAACATTATATAATTAATGTAATATATTAGGGCATATCTGGGCTAATCCAATGCAAACACCACCAGCGATAGGTAAAACACTTTTATGTTTATTACCAATATTTACGAAGTATTCTAAAGCAAACGTATTAGAAAAAAGCAGAACAAAGGATGGCGAAGCGGGGCAATATAGTTCTAGTGAAGACAATTTAAATATAGTTTATCCCAGCAACGCTGGAAGTGATGATAGTATCAAAGGCTTTATTACAATAAATAATAAAAAACAAGAAATTACAAAATTAGAACTTACTAATTTAATTGAATATACTAAGAAATCTATTAATACTAAATCAATAGTATACGACAATAATTATAAACATAATTTTATAGAATTAGCCAATGGTGTATTCCAAGCTGAAGGGCACATGGGTGGATATTTTCCTTCTTCTCATGCAGTTACTTTTAGACCTATTGTTTATATTAGTCAAAATGCTAGTGATACAAGCATAGAGTTTTTAGTTCTTTTGTGGTTATTTTCAGGTAAAAAGTTTGAATTTATTATATTTCAAAATGAAGGGTCTAAACACTTTCATATAAGACTTTTTAGCCGTAATTGAGAGTTTATAATACACAAAATAATCCCTTACTTCTCTTTAGTATATGGTGACAAATATAAAGGTTTTATTAAGCTTAAGGATATATATAATCTCCATAAAGGATCTAATATTTTACCAGAGACTAAAGTTAAAGTTATAAGTTTGGCGTATAGCTTGGTAAATTCTCTCGCCTTTCCCACCTACCCCCTGTCCCCCTACGAAGCTGGGGGGAAAAGGGGGGGTGGGGGGATAGGAGTAAAAACCCTTTCTAAGAATGAAAAGCTATTGGCAGTTTTAGGTGAAACTATCCATAGTGTATATTCTAGTAATACATACCCTGATAATAATCAGCCCTTGAGTTTATTATATATATTGGGGTTTTTATTAGGGAATGGGAATTTTGATATAAGAATTAGAGACACCAAAACTGGTGTCTGATTTATACCTAGGATACGTTTAGAACAAAAACAGACTTTAGATAATAGTAATTTATTTAATATTATGGTTGAATATCTGAAGAAATTAAATATTGAAGGTTCAATAAGTAAATCTCCAAAAACCCCTTTATCAAGTCACATTGTTTTTACTATTGAGAACAAGGCATCTATAGGTAATTTTCTTAAATCTATTGAAAAACATAGAGAACTGTTTTTTTGGAAAAACTCACAAATAAATAAAGTTATCAAATCCTTTATAATTCTTTCTGTAGCTGCTAGACATTGAAAACAAAGTCAAATAGCTTTAGTTAAATTTTTATACAATGATCACGACAATAATCACGAATTCAGTCTTGATCATTGACTTAAAAGATTAGATAATTTGTATGGTTCAACCAACAGATCAGGTATTATTTCAAATGAGTTCTATATTTCCCTTTCTAAAGATAAAGCATGAGCAGTAACTTTACCAGTTGCTTTAAAAATAAAGCCAAAAACTAAATATTTCTTTTTTAAAACGTTTAGTGATTCCAAAGAAGGAGCATTAAATGCAGCTGTAAACTATCGAAATACTCAATTGAATAATTGGCTGTTATATAATGGATTTAGAATATAATACATTTTAACTGTTCTGCCTGGATTCCCGCGCTACTATTTCATAGAACCCCCCCCCCCCCCTTTTTTTCTATTTGTGTTTATATATCCGTGTTTCAAAGGGCGACGTTTTTTTTTTTCGCTTGCTGTTTCCTCTTCCTTTATCTCCGGAGGAGATTAGGAGGGGATGGAAAAAAAAAAACACCAGTCGTCTTAGAGCTCTTTTTTTTTTTTTAGGGGGGACAAGGATATGAGTTGCTTTGCCGAATATAGCTTTAGATATTATCCCGTTAAATATTAAACATAAGATTCCCGTACTGTCGCCTTAAATGTAAAAATTAAGGAAAAAAAGGGTGAATTGCATAGATAACTTTACCTAGCCTGAAGGCTTGCGTAGCTAACCTTGGCTGCGAAGCTAGCGGGGTTAGCTACGCTAGTTAATATTTACTTATTTAAATTTTAATGTCTTACGCAGGGAGTCTATATGCAGCGAAACTTGTTATAAGCCTTTATTGTAAACGATACGTAAATACTACGCTTTATAATATACTAACAAGAACGTCCAACGACTAGAAGTTGAATAGCTTAGATAATAAAACTTCCACGAGTGCCCTTCATTTTGCTTTTTGTATAAAAAGAAATGATGACATAGTCTGAACCATTTTGAGAAAAATGGAAATAAATAAATAATAATCTTTATGTTAACAAATTTTTGAGTGCCGGAGTGATATCTTTTACCTTTCTATGCCATACTAAGATCTATACCTAATAAGTTATTAGGTGTTATTGCTATGTTAAGTGCTATTTTAATCTTATTAGCTATGCCTTTTACTGATTTAAGTAGAAGTAGAGGTATACAATTTAGACCTTTAAGTAAAATAGCTTTCTATATCTTTATAGCTAACTTCTTAATATTAATGGTATTAGGAGCTAAACACGTGGAGTCACCGTTTATAGAATTTGGACAAATAAGTACAGTTATTTATTTTGCCCATTTCTTAATTATAGTGCCTTTCATTAGTTTACTAGAAAATAGTTTAGTAGAATTAGCTGGATTAACAACTTCTGTTAATTACAGCCAGTCGTATCCCTTTAAAAAGTAAATGTGCGGTTACTCTTGTTGGCTTAGGCCTACGCCGTTCTTTTAGTTCTACACCCAAACTTCGAATATATGAAGTGGAATCAGTACTTGAGGGTCAACCCCTTCCTCTTCCTTTATCTCCGGAGGAGATTAGGAGGGGATGGGTAGTACCGAAGTTTTAGTCTTTAAACGCTTTAATCTGCAGAGATACTTGGATAGTGTTAATAATGCAAAATCTAGATTAGATGTGATTTCGGTAGAAACACGCCCAAATAAGAATACAACGATTGCACCCCCGGTTTTTTTTTTTTTTTTTTTATTATAAATAATATATATAATAAAAAAAAAAAAAAAAAAGAGAGAAGGGGATAGTAAATATCCCACAACCGTTAGTCGAAATAATGTAAACGGTATAATTAAGGAGTTAGTTGCTGATAAAAATAAATCTCGAGAGAATATTCAGAATCAATTAAATGCAACCCAAATGCTTATTAATAATAACAACAATAATAACAATAATAACAATATTAGAAATAATAACCATATTAGTAATAAGAACAATAACAATAATAATATTTAAAAATGAAAAAAGGTATTAGTAACATTAAAAATTATATTCAAACATTGTTAGCAGGAGTTTTAACTAGATTACGTGGCTATACTAAAATTCAAGGTTTCATTACTTTACTTTTATTTGTTTCTTGCCCAAAATTGAGATAAATTCTAGCGTCTTTTTTAGCTACGGTTACGGTATTAGAATATTATCCTTATTTATTATAAATTATCTCTACTTCTATTTTTGTTGTATTTACTGCGATTGTTATTTATTTAGTTACTCTTATTTTTACATCCTTTAAAAAAGGGTGAGGATTTAGCGTAGAGTTTCTTTTGCAAAAGGAGGGTTTATCTAACCAGTTATATAGTGAATATTGTGCTATTTCTTTGGAAGATTTAGAAGTATCCGCTAAAATTAATGGTTTATATTATAAGGTTCCTGAACTTCTATGAGTAGAATTAAGAAGTGCTAAATCAGATTGTTTATTTAAAAACTATCATACAAAACTTACCTTAAAGGTTTTAAATATAAGAAAGGTTAACTACGATAAATTTATAATAGTAAATAATAGAATTCTCCCGCTGTCCCCCCCCCCCCCCCCCCCCTCATCCCCGCTGATCTCCACTCTACCCCACTAGTGGGGACAGGGGAAAGGGGAAAGGGGCAAGGGGAAAGCGGGAGATTTATTAAATAAATAATGAGCTTGCTTACCTACGGATCATCAGACATCTTTTATTTTACCTTTCTAGGCTATTTTAAGATCTATACCAGATAAATTATTAGGTGTTATTGCAATGCTTAGTGCTATTTTAATCCTATTAGCTATGCCTTTTACTGATTTAAGTAGAAGTAGAGGTATAAATATTTTATAGCGCGCGGCTAGATGATAAAATTAATACCATACTAATTTTACCAGATAACTCCCTCAGACTAGGTATTTCAGGTTAGGCTAATCAAGTCAACCTTACACTACTATCTGAGGGACAAAGTTCTAGTTATATGTATATTGAGCTGTTTGAAATAGTCAATACACTACGTCCATACCTAGTGTTGCCGATTTAGAATACTTGTTATAAATTACTTATATTAGTACTCTGGGTAGCTTTGGCTACTTTTTATATATTTATTCTATATAAAGAGATCTTTTTCTGAGGCATAGCCAAGAGGGCAAATACGGGCTTTAGCCCTAAAAATCTAAAGCCCGTATTTCGGGATATGCTCTAGAGGGTTCTAGGTTTGGATCTGAGATCTTAAACTAGGGGTTCAATTCCTCCTTATCTCTGTTTATATACTATGGCTATTATCTGTAGCATGTAGACTCTAAGTAATATTCTATAAGTAGTAGGGTTCCTTATATTTTAATCATTATAAGTATATAGATGAACACAAACCATCAATCCAGGCAAAATACGCATTTTTGAGCCTTAGAATACATAATAAATTTTCTTAAGTTATGATTAGATGTAGAGAACTAATATGTTACAAGCTGCTAAAATTATAGGGACAGGTTTAGCTACTACAGGTTTAATCGGTGCAGGAGTAGGTATTGGGCTAGTGTTTGCGGCATTAGTCTTAGGAGTAGCTAGAAATCCTTCGTTAAGAGGACCTTTATTCTCTTACGCTATATTAGGTTTTGCTTTTGCTGAAGCAACCGGTTTATTTGCCCTTAGGATGGCATTTTTATTATTATACGTAGCTTTAGCGGATTTTTCTTTTGCTGTGTTAGCGGCTTTATTTTCCCAGTTAGAAGTCTTATATACTAGTTGTAGCCTAGACAATATGGATGTTACTTTATATTTAACTCCACTAATAGCAGCTAAATTAGACCAATTGCCTAATCATAGGCAATTGGCTAAACATATTTTTAATATTAAACCTATATCCAAACCAATCGATTTAGTTTTACCTATATTTAATTTGCCTTGTACATACGTTTCAGATATTAACAATAGAATCGGTATTTTTAATGCACATAAGGAACTATCAGGTTGTGATCCTAGCTATCTGGATATATATAAAGTAGTTTTAAGGTTAATGGCGAATTGCTTAGCAGCAAGACATCCTGAGTTTTTTAAATTAAGTTCATCCCTCTACCCCCCCCCGTCCCCCCCCTAATCCCACTAGTGGGGAAAGGGGGGACGGGGAAGGGAAGGGGTGGTTTCATTACAAATAAAACCCTTAGTGTAACGGTGGATTTAAATACCAATAATGTTTCAGAATCTTTAGTTTTATTAGCTTTAGAGGACGTAAACCTTTTAGTTTGAGACAATAAAACTCAAGATTACGCCTTGCGTGCTTCTGTTACATTATTTCCAATTGGTTGAACAGTGCGAAGTAAACTTGATAGCCCCGTCCCTCCGGGAAGGGGTGATTTACATAAGGCAGTATCTAATTGAGGTCTAATTTGAGCAGGCGCTGCCGAGAGTATGTACAAAAAGTGGGGTACCGATCCTTCGAGGGTTTTTACTAGAACTGGTGTCTTTATACTGGTTGGACAAAACATTGTCATTAAATCTAAAGAGGACAAGTGAGACAGTCTTAAAAAAAATGTTTCATCCGTAGAGGATTTATATTTTAAACGTGAATTTCAAGTGTTTAAGAAGTTACCTGGAACAATTAGTGCTTATTATTTCACAGTCTACACTAGTATATTACCTGTTAATAGCCTGGATAAGCTCGAATTAATATCCGCGTACAAGTACATGCAGAGAGTTACAGGTAAAAATGATTTTCGTGGTGTAAAATCGTGAGGTCCTGTTTTAGAGGCATACTTAAAAGATAGTTAAGCTGTCACTTTGAGGGGGGGGGGTCTAGTAGTGTACGCAGCTTAAAAGTATATTGAATAATAGCTTTTATTTTTATTTTTAATTCCCCCTGTCCACTTTTTTTTTTTACTTATAACCTCATTAAGTATTTTATACTGTTTAATAAACATTCTTGTTTTTATTACTGGATGCCAACCTTTTTTTTTAGAGCCTAAACCAGTCTTTAAGACTGGTTGTAATAAGCGTGGCCTCTGGCAAATGGCCATGTTTGTTATCTCTTATTAGCTCAAGGGTAGAGTTGGATATTCCTAATATCTAGATCTAAGTTCGAATCTTGGATAAGAATGATATATCCATAGCAAAATGGGTATATTTTTTCACGCTTGACAATATTTATATATATAAATACTCTTAAATAATAGGTAGCTTTAGATAGTGTTATTTAGATATCTTTAGTTTAAATCGCCCCCTGGGACCCCCGACCCCCCCCTCCCCCCTTTTCCCCCAACTTCTTAGGCGAAGCCAAGAAGGGTGGGGGACGGGGGGGTAGGGGGAATGTATTTAAATATATTCTCACTTAAGCTATTTTAATAAATATTGTTAAAAATAAAATATATGTTATAAAAAGAATATTTTATTTTTAATAAATTTACATATTATATAAATAAATGTTATATTCACCTACTTTAATCTCAGTAATTGAAGTTCTATTAGTCACTGTACCTGTTTTATTAACTGTAGCTTATGTTACAGTAGCCGAAAGGAAAACCATGGCTAGTATGCAAAGAAGATTAGGTCCTAATGCTGTAGGTCCGTTAAACCTTACCATTAAATTTATCCTAAGTACTAGACAAAACAGTAATTACTGTGTCCCTTTGATTAATAATAGTTTCAAAAGGGGCAAAATAATAATTCGCAGATTCTTTAATACATCTTCAGCAGCTTCTACTACCCTTCTGCTTTCAGGAGCAAAGCCCCTCCCCTACTGAATAACTGGTTTCGTAGACGGTGAGGGTTCATTTGGAATTCAAGTTGTAAAATCGTCGTTGTATCGTCTGGGATGAACTGTGGAACCGTCATTTAAAATTAGTCTTCATAAAAAAGACCTAAGGGTCTTGGAAGATATAAGAAGTTGCTGGGGGCGGTGTAGGAACAATAATACCCCTAGGTTCTAATGCTATACAATTTCGCGTGCGATCAATAAAGGAATTGTCCGTAGTTATAAATCACTTGGATAAACACCCACTAATTACACAAAAGCGAGCAGACTTTATACTTTGATGCCAGATAATAAAGATGATTCAACGAAAGGAACACTTAACGCAGAAGGGGCTAATATCTATTGTAAATCATCGTGCTAGTATAAATTTAGGTCTTTCGCCTCAATTAAAAGAAGCTTTTCTTAATACTGTACCAGTATAGAGACCTTTGGTTGTAGATCTAGTCATTAGATACCCTCAATGATTAGGAGGATTTACAAGTGCTGAAGGTAGTTTTTTTGTTAATGTGACTAAGTCTAAGACACACTTCACCTTCGGAGGGATACCAAGTAAGATTAAAGTTTCAACTAACTCAACACATGGCTTTGCTAGGGACGAACAAATAATAAGAAGCTTAGTGGAGTTTTTCGGTTGTGGTAATGTTTATCTTAGTAGAGAGTCAGTTAATTATTGTGCAGAGTATTTTGCTGACTTGACTGAAAAAACTATACCCTTTTACAATAAACATGCTATTATTGGTGTTAAGTATCTAGATTTTTCAGATTTTTGTCGGGTAGCTCTACCCTTTTTTTTTATTTTTTTTTATAAAAATAATATATTATAATAAATAAAAATATATTATAATAATAAAAAAATATAAAAAAAAAAGGTGAAAGAAAAGAAACATCGAACTCAATTAGGGTTAGACCAAATACGTCTGATTAAAGCAGGTATGAATTACGGTAGATTAGATTAGAGCAAATAAAAATTTGCTGGACTTTTTAGGTTGAAGATAAAAGAATATGCGAATTATAACAGCTCTGGTTATGATAAAGCTATAAGCGCATTGTTTCAAAATAGAAAAGCCCCCATTAAACCTTTCAAAGAAAATGTTGTAAGTGTCTGTAAAGATTTATTGTCTTCAACTACTCTCAATACATTTTTAAGGATCTAAAAGGTAAAGGGGGGTATTTATATTTTTACTTTCAAAAGTAACCCAGATATTTATTACATTGGTAGGGCTAAAGATTTCCAAAAGAGATTTAAAAGCCATCTTAATATTAAATTAAAGGATAATTCCATCTATTTGCTAACACTATCGGTTGAGATAGATTCGAATTTTCTGTAATCGAAATTTGTAGTCTAGATATCCAATCACAAAGAGAAAACTATTTCTTGCCTAAATATTTACCCTTATTAAATACTATATTTAAAAGTAATTTAAGTGACACTCAAACTTACAATTCTTTATATGAAGTATTAAAACTTAGACAATTAAAATCAAACTTTGAGAATAAATACCAAGGTATTTACATTTATCTTTACGAATATGTTAACGGAGAATTAGGCACTAATTATACAACATACAGTAGTATTAATGAGCTATCTAGTTACTTAGGAGTAGCTAGAGAAACTTTGAGTATATATTTGAATACGTATGTACCCTATAGAAATAGCTTGTTTTAACCCTTAAAATAGAATCCTTTGGTCTTGTAGATAAACTAATTAGTGATGCTACACAAGGGTTAGAATTTCGTACTATAGCTAAAAAGGTGTTAAGGTACTCTATAGAAGCAGATGGTACTATACTTAAAACATCATATGAATCTAAAGGTGCAGTAGCTAAATTCTTAAATGTTCAACACGGAATTATCACTAGTCATCTGGATAAATGAGTTAAAGGAGGTCTGCTTCTTTTGCAAAAGGGGGGGGGGTAATTATGTATTTAGCTGTGAATTAGATAGTTTAGAGTTAGAAAAATTCAGATAAATATCTTTATTAAGAAAGTTTAATAATTGCAGAGTATGAGCTTATAATGCTTCAACTTTAGAACTATTATCCTAGCGAAGCCATCATTTAGTAGTATGCAAAAAGCTGCAGACTATTTTAATATAGATTACAGATATATATTAAATCACTTGGATACTAAGTTAGCTACTATAAAGGGTGGAAAATTAGTCTTATTATTTAGCCATGAATTAAGTCAATCAGATATAGAATTATTATTAAATAATCCCCAAAAATCTGTTAATGAAACTGTTTCTGTATGGGTATATAAAAGTGTTAAGGGTAAGTTAATATCATTAACTTACAACAAACCTACTTATAGTTCTAGATTAGAAGCATCTAAAGAACTACAAATGAGCACTAAAACAAATAATAAATATTTAGATACGCATAAAGAGTATCAGGGGTTATTTTTTTTTTACAGTGTTGCTTTATAGTAATGGAAAAGGTTTAAGTAAAGTGTGAGAAACTTTATTTGGCCTCTGGCAAAAGCGAACCTTTTGCTCAAAATCATCAAATTGACGGGAACACCTTAAAGCAATTTCAACCAAGCAAACGTGGCAACACAGTTTGTGGCACAGGTAATGACTCGTGGTATGGTAAAATCGAAATTGATGCACGAAAGGAAATAGGCAATCCGCAGCCAACCTCCTAATATTTGTTTTTCACGCTACCCTTATCCCCTTTCCCCTGTCCCCACTAGTGGGGTAGAGTGGGGATGAGGGGAAAGGAGGCATATCTTTTTTTTTTCAAAAAATAAAGCCCGGTCCCTGCTTCTAATTTTTTGCCTTTTTTTTTTATGATAATAAATCTATATACTAATAATCAGATTATTTCTTAAAAAAAGGCAAAAAAAAATAAGGGGAAAAGAAAAAAAAATAGGTGTGCAGTTCATCGACTAAACGTTGATTGGTATTAAAATAGGAGTAAACTAGAATTTAATGCTTAAGATATAGTCAGACCCTACTTGAGAAAGTACAGGGTATAAATATTATACCTGTTAAATGGATAGTTAATTATATAACTGTTTAGGAATAAAGTCCTATGACTCAACCTATATTATACATATAAATGGTTAAATTAGGATGAATTCGTATTATGGATTGCTTCAAGCATTTAAGGGCAAAAACATAATTAGACATTATCATACAACAAATAGATTATATTATTTAAACGATGCGCTAAATAAAGCTAAATGTGCAGCAGAGGCGTTACATTTAGAAGCTATAAAAGAATTATATAGAGATAGAGCTGCTCCAGTAAAAATATTTGATAGAGATTTAATTGCAACTTGCTCTAGTTTTTTGGATCTAAAGGGAAGATCTTTATTTTTACAAGATTTAGGAGACAAAGGTGGAATTTATTTAATGCAATATAAATATGATTCTAACATATATTACATAGGGAGAACTAAAAAATATTCAGATAGATTTAGATCTCACGTTAAACACAAATTAACCGATAATTCCATCTTTTCGCGAATATTGTTGGGTGAGATTCCTTCAAATTTTCTGTAGTTGAGATTTGTTCTCCTTCATTATTTCCCCTTTTTTAGTTATAACTATTTTATTATTACGTAAATAGTATTATGTAATAATAAAAGGGGAAAAATTAGAGCAAGGAATGAAATAAAATAGGTTTTTACAAGAATATTTACCAATATTAAACACTAGTTTTGTATCTAGAGATACAGATAAGAAAGTATACACGTCTTTATGGGATATATTAGAGTTAAATCGTACTTCAGATGTATTAAATAATGATGGAATTATTCCTATTTATGTGTATAAATATAGTAATTCTAATTTAGATAAAAGCTATGTATTGTATAATAGTATCCATAAGGCTAATGAATATACCAGGGTAAGTCGGGATACAATAAAAAGATATATTAATACAAACGTACCGTGTAAAAATTTATTATTTTATAGTAAACCTCTAGATAACTTTGTATTAACAAATAAATTAATTAAAAATACATCCTTTTCCCCCTACTTCGTAGGGGGATGAGGGTTAAATCTAGATTCTGCTAGTCCTAAAGAGGTTTGAGTATATTCATTACCGGCTACTGATAGGGCTAACTTAGGTAAACCTGTGAGAGAGCTAAAAGTAGATTACTTTTCTTCCTTCTCTTTCCCCTGTCCCCGCTAGTGGGGTAAAGTGGGGATCAGGGGATGGGCCTATAAAAAAAAAGATATAATGTATTTTTTTTTTTTTATTCTTATTACTATTTTTTTCTTTTTTTATTGAGTGTCCGAGTATTTAAATGTTTCTCCTAAAATATTAATTCTTATGTAGGTAATTGAAAACCAGAAGACTTACAAGGGTATTATTTATTCAATCAACCTTTAAATGAAAAGGAAGTCCAAGATTTAATAGAATTAATCTCAAGAGAAGTTATAGGCCATAAAACTAAAGTATGGGCTTACGGAGCTAAAACACTTAAATTAAAAATTAATAAATAATTCCGCTTTTGATAGTATGAATAAAACTGGTGATTACTTCAATGTAGATTATAGAGCGATATTATCGTACTTAGATACTAAATTAGCTGTTAATAAAAGGGGTATCCTGGTTTATTTATTTACTTCAGAACTTAGTGCTACTGTAAGAGATGAACTTTTAAATAATTTAACTTTAGCCAAAAATGTTACTACTGCTGTTTGAGTTCATAGAAAACAAGGTGAAAATCTTGTATTAATAAATGAAAACTTACCTACTTATGTTTCAAAGCTTAAAGCATCTACTGATTTAGGTATTAGCACAAAAAAATAAGTAAAATACTTAATACGGGTGAATTATATAAAGATTTCCTATTCTATAGTGAAAAACAAAATTAACTTATTTAATTTTTTCTATCTAATTCTTTTCAGGCTTATCTCGTTAAACTGTATAATTTAAAATGATAATTATATTTATGTCTGCAAGTGCCATATAAATAAAGAAAGAAAAATCTTAATAACATTCCTTATATTTCACACAGGAATTTCTTTATATTTATATGCAAATAAAACTATATGCTGGAAACTCCTAATATTAAAAATATTAGGGTAATCAGCAGGAAACCGTAACTAAGTCTCCTGCCAAAGTGGCTGGAAACTTAGTTGTATGTTCTTAAATTAGACTAAGTTCATAGTTAAGGGCTCCTCAACGACTACACGTTTTACATCCATCTTGTCTAATTAGTAGGGAAATAGAGCGATGATGATATAGTCTACTCCATATGGTAACATGTGGCTAAAGAATATTATAGTTTAACTGTAATATCTTTCAAAAAAGGTTGCGGATGCCTTAAAACTTCTTTTAAAGGAATATGTTTCACCTACACAAGCTAATTTGGCTTTATTTTTTCTGGGTCCTATAATAACTCTTATCTTTTCATTACTAGGTTATCTAGTTGTACCTTAGGATTATAGGGTAATATAGTCAAACTCCGGGGAGGTCCTAAAGCTTATTTTACCAAGCTTTAATCGAAAGGTTAAAAGTGGATGAACTAATTACTCATGTATGGTAATAAAAAATAAGATACTATTTAGAGTAATGGATGATCGCGGATCTAAGTCAGCAATATATCGGGCTATTGCTGTAAAAGAGCAACGAGTAAACGGCTATAGATATTTACATAGTTTGGGTAATATATTTAAGATGTATTCTAACGAGCTTAGAAATAAGTTATGGTAAAAAAATTGTACACTAAAAATTTATACGATTCACCGTTAAATGGTTCTAATTCTTTAAATGTTAATATTCGTCGTTATTATGGTACATTAAGTGATAATAAACATAAGATTGACGATTTACATCTTGGTCCTTGATTTATCACTGGGTTTAGTGATGCCCTATAAAAAAGAAAAAAATAAATATAAAAATAAATATAAATAAAAATTACATTTCATTCTTTTTTTTCTTTTTTTATTGGGTTGTTTTTCTTGTAGTGTTATAAAAAGTTCCTCTTATAAATTAGGTTGAGAAGTTCAATGAAATTTTCAAATTAAATTACATGTTAAAGATTTTCCAATTTTATTAAGAATTCAACATAGTTTAGGGGAATAGGTGTTATAAGTAGTAACCAATCTTCTTGTGCCTTTAGAGTAAGAAAACTAAATGAGCTAATAGAATTAGTTAAAAATTTGGATAAATATCCTTTAATTTATCTAAAAAAAGGGGATTATTTATTATTTAAGCAAATTGTGTCTATTATGTAGTGGAAAGAACACATTACTTTAGAAGGTTTACAAAAGATTGTAAACATAAGAGCAACCTTAAATTTTGGTTTATCCAAAGAATTACAGTTAATGTTCCCTGAAACTATTCCAGTTCCCCGTCCTCCTTCTTTTTTACTTTTTTTTATTATTATAATATATTTTTATTTATATATATTTTATTTTTATAAAAAAAAGATAAAAAAAAAAAGGAAGAGAAACTTGTGTAATCCCACATTCAGATTGAATAGCTGGGTTTACAAGTGGTGAGGGTAATTTCTCTGTTTCCTTAGACAAGGGTATATTTAAATCTCTATTGTTTAAAATTACTCAGCATGAAAAAGATGAGGTATTGTTAACTGCAATTAAAGAACATTTTAATTATGGATATTGTTGTTTAAGAAAACAAGAAAACACAATAGATTTTAAAGTTACAAAATTTTCTGATGTTAATGTAATAATTATACCTTTCTTTATTAATAGTCCGATGTTAGGTGTTAAATCTTTAGATTTCAAAGATTGATCTTTAGTCTCGGAAATGGTAAAAAAAGGGGAAGATAGATTAGAAGATGGTTCTATTAAAATAAGAGAGATTCAAAGGGGAATGGATAGGGGGAGAAGTATGTAAATTTATACAGTGTATAGTTTTTTTTTGTATGGTCCTGGTTTAGCTTTAAGTGATATTAATCTGGGTATACTTTACATGTTAGCCGTTTCTTCTTTATCTACCTACGGAATACTATTAGCGGGGTTTTCAAATTTCCAATTTTCTGCCAATTTACACACTAAAAATACTCAAATCTGCCAGTCCGAACGAAGTTTATCCAGTCCTTTAGTATTTAGGAGCTTGCATATAAAATACGTAAGTGAACGGCAGAGCCGGTATGTCTATAATGTATCCAAGCCAATATTTAGGGTAAGCAGAATACCGGTGAATTTAAGCCGGTACCCATCACTATCTTTTAATTCATATAAACGTTTTATTCACACCTCTCAAGACAATATCTATAACAGTGATGAGAATAAGGAACAGTATATCCATGATCTTTTCTTTTTTTTTATTTTTTTTATTTATACAAATAATATATATATATAAATAAAAATATATTAAAATAAAAAAAATAAAAACGGGTAGGGTTGCTCCGGTTATACCTTTCGATCGAAATCTAATAAAAGGCTTTTGTTTAAATTACACTGGTAAGATCTCTAAAGCAAAGTTCCTTGAAGAATGAGGTTCAAAAGCTGGTATTTATCTTATAGAATACAAACACTACCCTAATATCTATTACATAGGTAGAACAAATTTATTCTAAAAAATATTGTTTGAGCATTCCAAAGCAGAATCCCAGAGTAAATTCCACCTTTTCATGTGTTTAACTGGCATAGAGCATTTTAACATTCACATACTAGAGGTCTGCGCTGATTTCCCCCTACTACTTATAGGTACTCCCATTTTATTCCCCCAGCTTCGCAGAGGCGTCCTTGTGAATTATGGTCTTTGTAATGGTTGCATAGGAGGGAAATCAGTATCCCTGAGAGGTCTAAATAGTTTCCTGGGTAATATTCAACCTAGACGTCTTTTTTCGGTTTCTAGATATTTATCTGCTTCATCAGTGGTACCACCTAAACTGGCAATGGCATATGAAAATGCTGGTGTTGATGTGGAGCGTATATTGCTAGAGAATAAAGGTAAAGCTGGTGTATATTGCTGAATAAATTTACTAAATCAAAAGTGTAATATAGGAAGTAGTACTAATCTAAGTAGAAGATTAAAAACTTGTATTAGGATTTCCTTCACCCCTAATCCCCACTAGTGGGGATAAAGGAGGAAACACAGATTAAAACCAATGGAAGTATAATTTACAGAGCCTTGCTAAAGAACGGTTATTCTAACTTTAGCTTAGAAATCTTGGAGTATTGCTCACCAGGAAATACGACCCTTAGGGAGCAGTATTATATGGATCTGTTAAAACCGCGCCCTGCGGCCTCCAGCCTTGAAAAATCTCCGGTTTTTAGGGCTATAAAAATTATCCGAATTTTTAAAGGAGTGAATATAATATATTAAAAACTGCGGGGTCTTTTCTAGGTTTCAAACATTCTGAAGAAACTATAAAAAAATTTAGAATACAATCACCCAAACAACAAGAACAATTAAAAATACTCAACTCGAGGCCAGAAAATATTGCACGGCTTTTGGGTATGAGCAAAGCTAGAAGTAAAAGAGTAGAACTTTTAGATACTTTAAATAGTACAACGACGGTTTATTCTTCTATTGTCGAAGCCGCACGGGCAATTGGGTGTGATCCCGGTACAATACGTTACGCCATAAAAAATCTTCAGGAAAATAAAATTTCCACGCTGATAAAGGCTAGGTATAAACTGGTAACTAATGGATTAGAACAAGTTGAAGCGGTAGAATTTAATTACTTCTTGAAAGTAGAAGTATTGGATACTTTGACTAGTGAAAGTACCGTTTACCATTCTATTAGTGAAGCGGGCAGAGCCCTAGGTTGTGCTACTGTATACGTATGAAAAGCTTTATAAAATTATGACAAAGGAGTTAATAAACTTGTAAAAAACCGATATACGGTAAAACGTTGTAATGAGAAAAGTTAAACTTATACACTGGCTATTTTAATTTATATGGTCTTTATTTTTATAAGGGAAAGCTCTTGCTCCGCAGGGTGGGAATTCTGCTTGCTTTCCTTTTTTCCCCCTTTTTTTAAGAAACAATTTTTATAATACATAGATAGTTATAGTTTATATAAAAAAGAAGGGGAAAAAAGGAGGGAGAAAGGTATGCTACACTAAGGTCGGTACTGGTCCGCAGTCCAGTCTATAGGAGAAAGTGAAAAATAATTAGTGTGTAATATTGAATGGGTGGGGTTCTACTACAGTGAGTAAGTAGTAGTCACACGTCCTGGTACTTCAGACTTCGCAGGACTACTATGTCACGTCAGCATAAAAAGGGTGCTTGTACGGGATCCTTCTATTATATAGGAGGGGTATATTCGATGGTGCTACCCTTTTCTGCGTAGTCTATTAAGTCCGAGGGTGTGTACTCACCAAGAAAATAATAAGCCCCTTAATTACGTGAGTAATTAATAATACACCGAATTAATTTCAAGGATAACTTATATTAATAAGTTAATTTGAAGCGAAACCTAGTAAGATAATAGGAACGTTCAACGACTAGCAGATATAAATTTGCTGCCATGAAAATTCGAGGTCTATACACTGAGGAATAAATTTAATATCGGAGGTGGCTTCTTGTCCCTTGCTTGTTTGACAAGCAAGGAACAAGGGGGGGGGGAGTTTCACAGCCTATAATACTTAATCAAAAGCTTCCTGTTTTGTCCTAATTTTTTGCCTTCTTTTTAGAAAAAATTTTATGGTTACGTTGTAGATTTTTTATAATTATAAAATAAAGGAAAAAAATTAGGACACAGGAGGACAAAATAATAGTATTTAATTTTTTCCTGATATTAAGAGACATATATACAGATGTTATAGATCATGACATAGTCTGAACCACATCGTGAGATGTGGAATTAATATTTAATTATATTAAATAACAAAATTGGAAGTGCTAATAGTAAATATGCTTTCCTGGGTTCCCTTAGAAGTACAGCACAGTTAATAAGTTATGAATTAATTTTAAGTTCTGCTATATTACTTGTAATAATGTTAACAGGTAGTTTAAATCTTACGGTTAATATAGAAGCTCAAAGAGCTATCTGATTCATAGTACCCTTATTACCTATATTTATCCTATTCTTTATTGGATCTATAGCAGAAACTAACAGAGCTCCCTTCGACCTGGCAGAGGCTATTTCTTTATTACTCTAAAAGTAATAATTACCAATCAAGACTAAAGATTTGGCCTCTTTAAATATCGCTATATGCTGGAAGCTCCTAAAGCTTTAGATACGTTTGTGGATATCTTTACCCATCCCCCACCGCTTCGCTCGAAGATGTGGGGGGTGTATAGATAAAGCTGAATAAATTTACGTGAAAATTCTTAAAGATGTTACAATGAGCAACCAGCAGGAAACCAAAGTAATGTTTATTACATGTAGAATCCGTTTCTTTTTTTTTTTTATTAGAAATGTATCCTCTAAACGTTGGTATCCTCAGAGACTACATGAGATAATGCGAAAATTTTTATTTTTTGTATATGATATAGTCCATACATATATGAAAGTATATGTGGTAAATGAAAATAAGCCAAGTCCAGTTTAATAAAACTTACAGGAATAACCACAATAATATTGGTGGTACTATCTGACGTAGAAATTATTCTACGTCCAACCCTTCAAGTTTAAATACACCTACACCTGTTTTAACTATAAGCAATTTACAGGATAAAGATAACATATTATCTCATCGTGAGCTTCTAGTTTTTCCCTTTTTTTATTATTATACAATACTATTTATGTAATAGTTATATATTTATAACTAAAAAAAGGGGAAAAACGCATAAAGGAGGTATATACAGTTTTACCTATAAAGTTAATGGAAAGCAATATATAGGAAGCGCAAAAGATTTATATTTAAGGTTAAATGAAGACTTATCTAAAAGAAATTCTAACTGTGCTTTACATCTTGCTATATTAAAATACGGTCTAGAAAATTTCGACTTCTGTATTTACGAATATCTTACTTATGTAAATAAATCTTCCAGTTTTAAGTTATTAACCGATTTAGAGACTATGTATATAAAGAAATTTGAATTTAATAATTTATATAATTTTATGCAGACTGCTACTAGTTTAGAAGGTTATAAACATACAGATGCATCAAAGCAAAAAAATGATAAGAAGGCTTGAAAACAAAATTAACCATCCTTTTTGAGAAAAGCATCATGACGAGGCTACTAAGGGTTTAATAAGTAAACCTGGACCTCTTAATCCTATGTTTGGTAAAACACATACGGAAAAACTCCAGAGCTTATGAGAAGTAAAAAGGTTAAATATCCTAATGGTGTAGGTATGTATGGGTTGGATGACAAACTTATAAAAAGTTTCAGTTATGCCTCTGATCTAGCAAAAGATCTCAACGTATCTAAGGTTACTGTAAGTAAGTATATAAATAAAGGTTTGGTTTATGAAGGAAAATACTACTTTAAAATTAACACCTTTAAGCAATAATTTTCCGACCTTTTGCAATTTAGGAGTCGGAATTAGTTAGTGGGTTTATGACGGAACATGCTGCAGTAATTTTCGTCTTTTTCTTCCTGGCTGAGTATTCGTCCATCGTTCTTATTTGTATCCTTGCTAGTATCTTGTTCCTAGGTGGTTATCTGTTTAATTTTGCGCCTTTAGTTTATTTAACCCAATTCTGAGATTTTGATCTCTGGTTGAGTTTAACGGGCAATGGTTTCAGTGACCCATCTTTATACCATCCTTTACAGGAAGGGTTAGTTAGTGGTCTTGTCCTGGGGGTTAAATCTTGTGCTCTTATATTTGTATTTGTGTGAGTAAGGGCATCCTTTCCTAGAATTAGATTCGATCAGTTAATGTCTTTCTGTTGAACTGTCTTGTTACCGATAGTTATTGCGTTTGTTATATTAGTTCCTTGTATTTTATATAGTTTCGAAATCATTCCTAGTAATATCTCATTATTCTAGTAATATCCCTTTTTTTCTATGTTCGTTTAAATATAAATAAAAAAAAAAAGACATATATGACTATTACCTTTATTTTTATGCTAGTTTTAGTTCCTTGCACCCTGGATAGTTTTGAAATCATTCCTATGAATGTTTCTTTCTTGGCTGTACCTTTTATTATAAAGAGGGATTCTTTACAATAAATTGCCTATAAAGATGAAACAGAAGATTCTGTTTCAATACTTGCACATGGTGTTTATAATAATCTCCAAGATAAAGATACTCTAATATTAATCAAGAAAGATCTCGTAAAAGTAGGGGGTATTTATAGTTTTGTGCATAACGAATCTAAGAAACAATATATTGGAAGTTCTATGGATTTAGCTCGAAGAATACTTGAGCATATAAATAATAAGCATTCCAATTTACATTTACAACGTGCTATTAGTAAATACGATTTAAGTAATTTTTCTTTATATATACTAGAATTGTTACCTGCTGATGAAGACTTAACAAGCGAAGAGTTAAGTATTATATTAATTAAGTTGGAGCATAAGTCTTTAGATCTTTTTAAGGATAAATATAACATTAACCCTAATGCAGGTAAGACGAGATTAGGGGCTAGACACTCAGAGGCAACTAGAGAGTTAATGAGCCAGTTAAGGAATGGGAATCCTACTAATAGAACGTATAGTTCGGAGGATCTCGCACGAATGAGCGAGAGGGTAAAAGGTAGTAATAACCCTATGTTCGGGAAGTCTGTCACTGAAGAGAACAAGAAACTAATTTCTGAATTCTTTAGCAAATCTGTTTATTTATATGATGCTAATACCTTGACACTTATAGCTCGTTATTCTAAGCATAAATACTTAGTAAAAGATTTAGGTATTTCCCCTAAGACACTAATTAAATATAATGATTCTGGGCTAGTATTTAGGGATAAGTATATTATATCTTCTACTGAATTAGAGCCTAAGGATACATAATTATATTTGCTTACTATACTATTATGTTGTTTACTTAGTTTGCTTACTTCGCTATAGCTAGGGATCCGCCTTGGCTTCGCCTCAGCACATACTAATTAGCTAGTTATATTTGTAATTAGGCTTATCCCTTACATTGTTTTTGTATAATAAATAAATGTAAGGAAATATAGGGAGAAAACATAAAATAAATTAGAGTACTTATTATGGTAAAGCCCTTTTGCAGATATACAGATTATATACATAATTTAACTAATTAAAGTTTATTTTCAGATGCCTTAAATAATTATGTTAGGCTTTAGCTCCATGCCAATTTTTTTCCCTTTTTTTATTATTATATAATACTCTTTAGTAATAAGATTATGTTTATAACTAAAAAAGGGAAAAATAAGTAAGAATAGGTGTAATCTCTTGTCATGTATTATAATATTGCTTTGTGTAGTAGAACTAGGGCCTCTTGCCTAGAATACGCTTGGACCCTTTAATGTCCTTCTCTTGTACTGTTCTATTACCAATTGTTATTGCTATCGTAATGTTAGTTCCGTGTATATTATATAATTTTTAAATCATTCCTAGTAATATCTTATTATTCTAGCTCATTAGTTTAAGTAATAGCACTAAAAGTATTTTATATAGAAGATTATGTTAGAAAGATTATTAATAGTGTCTAGTTAATCTAATCCGAAATGTAAATATCCCAGTGATATTTTCTAATCATACTTGTTTTGTAATGCTTTCGTTTAATTTTGGTTTATATAGGTCCACCTAAATTTCAAGGATTTGTAACTCTACCTTTACATGCTTCACGGCTACAACTATTCCTTTTTTTTCTTCGTTTAAATAATAATGCATAAAGTAAAAAAAAATTAAATGCCACAACTAGTACCCTTTTATTTTATAAATCAAGTAACATTTGCCTTTATCTTATTAATAGTGATGATATATGTCTTTTCAAAATATATTTTACCTAGATTTGTGAGATTATTTATTTCTCGTGTTTTTATAAGCAAGTTATAAGTTCTTTTTTTGCTTGTAGCATTGCTCCATCCTCTAATTTTTTCCCCTTTTTTTTTTACGATAAGAAATCTCTATACGTAATAATAAGATTATTTATAAAAAAAAGGAATAATAAGGGGAAAGCAGGGTGCTATTATGTCTTTTCTTATTCTAAGCTTTATCTCTCCTTTTTTTCATTAGGAAAAATAGGTCAGCTATCTTATGCTGAATAAAAAATAATATCTCAGAAACTCTCGTAATATTATTAGATAAAACCATATATATAATCCTCTCCTTCCTACCCTTATTCTGCCCCGATTTGTTCAAATAATAAGCCCTAATTCTAAAAATTGTTTCACTACTTGCTATGCATTTATATGTAGGCCAAGACTTATAATGTTGATATTTATTCTCTATCTAGTGGTGTGTGGGTTACTAGGGATGGGAAATATTGTGATCTTACTAAAACAATGCTCTCTTATTTTTTTTTTTTATTTGCTCCGCACACTAGTGTGGGATCTTGTAAGAATAGTAGAGACGGATTATATAACCATTAATACAGCTAGTACTCGGAATGGCTCTAATAATACAGCTAGTTATACTAATACTAAAAATAGATTAGTTATAATCATAACATTATTAATAATATTAGTACTTGCATTTGTATTATTAAGGATATTATAAGATAAAGCAATATTATCTGATAAAGCAATATCATTTGATAAAGCAATGTTAATGGATAAAGCAATATTCTTAAATAAAGCAATATACTTTATTTTTTTTTTTTATCTTTTGTTCGAATATTAATGGAAAAAAAAAAAAATGTTTAATTTAAATTATACTCAAATACCTAGTCCTTTAGATCAGTTTGAAATAAGAAATCTATTAAGTTTAGATGCACCTGCCACCCTGTCTGGGAAACAGATAATGTGGGTAAAACTACCAAATTCCGGGGACGCCCTAAAGCTTCTGGTACCAAGCTTTAATTGAAAAGTTATAAGTGGCTGAACTAATTACTCAGGTATGGTAACAAGTCAGAAGATGGTGGAAAGAGAAATGGGTTATCGCGGATCTAAGTCAGTAATGGATTGCCATCCCACAAGCCAAAAACAAAAATCTATACTGTAAAAGAGCAACGAGTATACGGTAGTTGACGTATTCCTTTACGTTTAAGATATACTCTAATGGGTTTCGCAAGAAACTATCCAGTAAAAATCCCTTCTAATCGTATGTTTACAACAAGACCATATTCCACGAATAAAATAGCCCGTCTATCTGCAATGAACAATTATACTAACTGCAGCAAATTAAACTTTATTAATCCTTTCTTTATTACTGGATTCACCTGTCCCCCTACGAAGTAGGGGGGAAAAAGGGGGGGGGGGGACAGGTGTAGGGGGGGAAGGGTGAAGGATCTTTTATGATTTCAATTATAAAGTCTTCTGCTTATCATTTGGGTTGAAAAGTCCCAGCTCGTTTTGTTATAACTCTGCTTAAGAAAGATTTAGAGTTAGTTAAAAATATTCCATCTTTTTGGGGGGGGGAATAGGAAATATTGACCCTAAGGGTGAGGATTTAATTCAATTACGTGTTACATCTATAGAACAAATAATTAAGGTTATTATTCCTCCTTTTTGATATGTATCCACTTTTAACTCAAAAGAGAGCTGATTTCTATTGATTTAAACTTGCAGTTAATATTATGAATGCAAAGGAACATCTTACTTCAGAGGGGCTACAAGAGATAGTTAATATAAAAGCATTCATGAATAAAGGTTTATCTAAAGAATTAGCTGAAGCATTTTCTAATACTGTTTGTTTATCTAGACCTTTGGTAGCAGGACAAAAAATTCAAGATCCCTCTTGACTGGCTGGATTTACCTCCGCTGAAGATTGTTTCTATATTAAACACCGTGAAACTCCATATAAATCCCTGCCTGCAAAGCGGTAGGAGGCGCGAGCTCTAGCTACGCCCGGAATATGGGAGAGTAGAAAGATAGTGGAGTTAGTCTTTATAACAACTCAACAATCTAGGTATAAGTACCTGATGGAAAATCTCGAGGGTTATTTAGAATGTGGAATATTGTCCGCATAAAATTATGCGGCTTATTATACTTGCTCTAAATTTTCAGATATCTCTGAAAAAATTCTCACATTTTTTAGTAAATATGATAATTTAGGTGTGAAATGCGAGGATTTTAAAAGTTTCTGTTCTGTTAGTGAAATGGTTAAATCCAAAAATCGTCTTACTAATGAGGGCTTTAACCATATTCGTGTGGTTAAAGCTAATATGAATGTAAGATCTGTAAGATAGAGCTTTATTTCGGCTGTGTGAACAAGCCGTCATTACAATAAAATATTCTGGGGCGGACATATATGCTGCAGCAGGTATACTTCGTAGTAAGCCTGCAAGGCAGAAGAGCTTTACCCCTGACCTAAGTTGAAGAAAGGGTGGTCAGTTGCACAGGCTTGTTGTAAATTTATTGAAGATAAATTTTATCGCCATGATATTAGGTAACTTACATATATCATTAACAAATATAGGATTATATTTAACAATAGGTGGTTTATTAATATTAACTTTAAGTGTATTAACAACTAACTACAATAAAATAGTAAGTAATAACTGATCCATAAGCCAAGAATCTATATATGCTACTGTACATAGCATAGTAACAAATCAAATAAATCCTACAAAAGGACAAGTTTATTTCCCTTTTATTTACACTTTATTTATATTTATTTTAATAAATAACTTAATCGGAATGGTTCGACCAAACTTCCTTTACCATACTACTGAAGATAAATTTAAATTAACTGGTCAGGGACATGTTAATAATGTGAGCCTTAGACTAGGATATTTAAGTACGATAAGTAATAATATTCTAAGTAAATTTTCGGTTAAGCGGTATTCTACTACTTCTTTTAGTAACAATAAAGACACCTCTTCTCTTGTTCTTAACCCTTACTATCTTACTGGATTTATAGATGCTGAAGGATGTTTTAATGTTTCTATCCTTAAAAACAGTGAATTAGTAACAGGTTGACATATTAGACCTTCGTTTCAAATATCTTTACGCACTAAGGATAGAGCTTATTAGAAAAAATTCAAACCACATTAGGTGTGGGTAGCATATATAAACACGGTAAGAATTCCTTGTATTATCGTATATTTGGTTTAAAAAACTTAAGTGTAATTATAAAACCTTTAGAGAATTTTCCTTTACTTACTCAAAAACAAGCTGACTATCTTTTATTTAAGCAGGTTGTTGAATTGGTGAATCAAGGAGAGCATTTAACTACCCACGGTATTTTAAAAATAATTAATCTAAAGGATTCACTTAATGGAGGTTTATCTGAAAAATTGAAGGAAGAATGATTAAAGGTTACTCCAGCTATTAGACATTTGGTTTTACCTACTTCACTGAAATATAAGCAATGGCTGATAGGTTTCAGTTTTTTTTCTTTTTTTTTTATATTTTTATTTATATATAGATTATTTATATAATAATAAAAAAAGAAAAAAAAAGGGAGGGTGAGGGGTCTTTCCTTATTGTTACTCAAAAACATGAAGATAAAACATGGGTGTCTTTAAGATTCACCTTAACTCAACATATTCGTGATAAAGCTTTATTGGAGAGTATGGTGGAGTATTTCGGGTGCGGTAGGTGTTATCCTACCGCTACTCGAAAGGAAGTATCTTTCATTGTCTCAAACCAAAAAGAGATATTTGATACGATTATTCCTTTATTTCAAAAATATTCTTTATTAGGTGATAAACGACAAGATTTTTCAGATTTTGTTAAAGTAGCCGGATTATTAAAATCTAAAACTCATCTTACTAAAGATGGATTAGAATTGGTTAATACTATTAAAAGTAATATGGCCAGTAGAAGAAAAACCCTTTCCGATTCTTAACACGAAAATATAGTAAATTATCTTACTTGCTTATATTTAGATATTATAAAATATTTATTATCTATGTCTTATGGTAGAGGTTACAAGGGGCCTGCGTATTATTATAAGTTCTTTTTTTATGGTTGGGCTCTGCCCCTTATTTTTTTTTTTTCCTTTTTTTTGAATAAATAGTTTAATTACTACGTGGTAATTAAACTATTTATTCAAAAAAAAAGGAAAAAATTTAAAGCGAGAGTTCCCTTTCGTAGAAGACAATAAGGTTAGACAATATTCTACTACTCCTAGATATAGTATTAAGGATACTAATTCCTACTACCTTCATCCTTATTATATTACAGGATTTGTAGATGCAGAAGGGTGTTTTACTACTTCTATCGATAAAGATAGTAGAATGTGGACAAAATGGCAAGTTAAAGCTATTTTTAGTATCTCTTTACATAATAAGGATATAAAAATACTAGAAGCAATACAAAGAACATGAGGTGTAGGTAAAATATACAAACACGGTAAAGATTCAGTAGCCTATCGTGTGAGTTCTTTAAAAAATTTCAGAGTAATTATAAATCATTTGGATAAATATCCTTTAATAACTCATAAATTAGCTGATTATCTTTTATTTAAACAATCCTTGGATTATTTCGAAAGAAAAGAACATTTAACTGAGGAGGGTTACTTAAATTAGTTGGTCTAAAATATGTTTTAAATTGAGGTCTATCCGAAAAATTTAAAGAATCCTTTCCTAACCTCATGCCTGCAGTAAGACCTGTGATTAAACCTACTAATATCCAAAATATTAATTGGTTAATTGGGTTTTCCTTTTTTATTTTTTTTATTATAATATGTTTTTTTATTTATATATATATATTACTGTTTATAAAAAAATAAAAAAGAAGAAGGTCTATAAAAAAAAAAAGAATATACGATATTTTTTGTTTATTTATTCTTCTTTTTCTTTTTTTGGCTAAGCAAAAAAAAAGATTAGAAGCCAGCGCTTAAAAAATCGGAGATTTTTTCTAGGCCTTCAGCCTTGAAAAATCTCCGATTTTTTAGGGCGCCGGAAGTTATGGCGATTTTTTTTCTTTTTTTATCGGGATGCTTTATGGTTGTTGTCCAAAAATCTTAAAGCCAAATAGCAAGATATAATGTAAGTTTAAGCTTTACAATTACTCAGCATACTAGAGATTCTGTCTTATTTGATAGTTTATTAGATTATTTCGGTTGTGGTAGATGTTATTTAAGCCGTAATGAAGTAACATTTATTGTTGCAACTTTTTCCGATATAAATAATAAGATTACACCTTTATTTAATAAATATCCTTTACTAGGTATTAAGCAAGAAGACTACTGGGATTTTTTAAAAGTAGCCTCCTTAATTGGATCTAAAGACCATATAACCAAGGAGGGCTGCTTGGCTGGAAATTATAAACATGGTTAAAAGTAATACGAATAGTAAAAGAATACATTAAGTTATTTAAGCACTGTTTATATTAGTATGTTAAAATCTTAGTTAGATAAACTAACTTTTATGCTGAGTTATACTCTGGTTTCGTAGAGTTTTGGCTTATTTATCTAGCTTGGCTATAGGGGACATAAGCAAAGCCGTACTTCTCTTATTTTATTTTTAGCTTTGGCTAGCCAACCGTAGTAGGATTGTACTGCAAAATAACTATGACTGCTCTTTTTTTTTTTTTTTTTTCCCTTTTTAGTTATAAACATAATCTTATTACTAAAGAGTATTATATAATAATAAAAAAAGGGAAAAAAAAAAAATACAGGAAGGGAAGAGAAATCTAATAATAATACGTTAAATTTCACCATATGCTAGAAATTTCTAATGCTTTAGATACTGTATTTGGATAAATTAAGTAAAAATTCTAAAGATAAAACAATGAATAATTAGCAAGATACCCTAAAAATCTTTTCGGTTATAAGAGGAATCTTCAGAGACTAAACGTGAAATGCTGCTTATATTCTTTAATGTAGTAGTAATGATATAGTCCAACTTGTTAAGTCTATATATGTCTTATCAGGTAGTCCGTACAGTTTTGCATCTACAAGTCACTTTGTCTTGACTTTTGCCTTAAGTTTTACAATAGTTTTAGGTGCGACTATCTTGGGCTTTTCTAAACATGGTTTAGAGTTCTTTTCTTTATTAGTTCCAGCTGGTTGCCCCTTGGCTCTTTTACCTTTATTAGTTTTAATAGAGTTTGTTTCCTATTGTGCTAGAAGTATATCTCTGGGATTAAGATTAGGGGCAAATATCCTTTCTGGCCATATGCTATTAAATATCTTATCTGGTTTCACTTATAATATAATGACAAGCGGGTTAATATTCTTCGTAGTAGGTTTAATCCCTTTGTCTTTTATTATAGCTTTCTCGGGTCTAGAACTGGGTATTGCGCTAATTCAAGCTCAAGTATTCGTAGTTCTAACTTCAAGTTACATAAAAGATTCTCTAGATCTGCATTAATGTCTTCAACTTGTTTTATATTTTCTAATTCTTTACCTTTATGTCTACATAGAGATTATACTACAAATTATTTAAACGGTAAACCAATACTCTATCCAGGACATCCTGTGTAAAGTTTATATGTTAGTATTTTAGAATATAAAGCTAAAATAATAAAACACCCTACAGATAAATCTGGAGTATATATGTGAATCCCTACGTAATCCAATAAAATCTATTTGGGTAGTTCTATAAACATCGGTCGAAGATTTGCGGGTTATTTTAATAAGTTTAATTTTAGTAAAAATAAAACTATGACTATTTGTAAAGTACTACTTAAACATGGACATACTCTATTTTCATTTTCTATACTTGAATATTGTGACGCAAATAACCGAATTGAAAGAGAAAACTATTATATAAATTTATTAGAACCCCTTTATAATGTTCTAAAGGTAGCTCGTTTACCCACCTACTGGTTTAAAGAGTGAATAAGTAAAAGAAAATATGAGTTTAGCCAGTCATTATGCTTATTTTGTTCTCATTATAGATATATTGGAAAAGCCTAAACCCTTGTGATTTCCTTCTTTAAAGGCGGCTAGTTTACATTTAGGTGTATCTCTTCATATGCTTAATAAGTCTATAAAACCCAACTAATAATAACGAAGGAACAACAGACCTTTTATTAGAAAGATATACTTTGGAGATTTTAGAAGATCCCTAAAATAAAGTTAGCATGATTAAAGGATTGAGTAAGGCTCTAATGGGGGGGTTACAGATGTATTAAATGGTAATAATTCTATGAAGTATTCCTCTACAAATGCTTTTGCATATGCTATCGACGCCCATGCGAATAACGTAAGATCTTTTCTTTCAAGAATAAAAAATCCAGGTAAACTGTCTTTCTACAAAGGTAGATACAGGCTAGAGTTAATAAACGATGCAAATTATATTCCTTTATCTTTACCTATAGAAATCGAAGTTACTGACTTAGAAACAGGAGTTACTATGGGTGGGTTATTCTACTACTAGTGTGGCAGCCAAAGCTTTAGGTATAAATAGAAAACTTATCTTGAACTATCTTCAGAGGTAAAACCCCTATTTTAGGTTAGTATGCTTTAAATTTAGTTGGTGATTTGTCTGTAAAACCTATTAAATTAAGTCTTTCTAAAAAATATCCTCGTAACTATTATAGAAACTAATGATGTATTTAAGTTTTTTTCTGCGAATCAAGCTTGTAGATCATTAGGCTTATCTGTGGCTAGTGTGTCTCGTGGTTTAAACGCTCAATCTACTAGACCTGTTAAAAAGAGATATATTATTAAACGAGAGGAAGATAAAGATTAGTAGTAAAACATAAGCTTGTTTTATTTAAACCATATATAAAGATTAGACTTAAACAGAGCTTGCGCCGTACTTTAATAGTTTTGTTCTATTTAAACACAGAGCTTGCGCCGTATTTTAATAGTTTTGTTCTATTTAATATTGTATTTAGCCGGGACAAGCTTAGTGTTAATTCTATGCTTCTTGGATTAAGGCAGAAGCCAGGCTATGTATACATAAATAAAATAGAGGGTGGTGGTGGGAAAACAAAAAAAAATAATAATTGTGATAAGTTCCCTGAGCTTTGATGATATGTTAGGCCAAACCTATGCAATATATATAATTGCAATAGCTGGTGCAGAATCGGCTATATAGGTTTAGGTCTTTTAGTTGTAATTTATATAGGAAGTATCGCAATAGAATATAAATAATGTATTTAGCTATAATAACTCTACCTTTATTAGGATCAATAGTTGCCGGATTTTGGGGTAGAAAAGTCGGAGTTAGCTTATTTAAGTTTATTTACCTTTATGTCGATAATATTTGTGACAATCATGGAAATATTGGGATTAATTGGAACTAGGGCTAAAGGTTCTCCTTACGAGGCTAAGAAAAAAAAAAGCAGACAGAAATATTTCATTAGGTTTAAGATTAGCAGCTAGTAGAAAAAAAAAAGTAAGAGTAGGTGCCTCACTTTTATCGTGTTAAAGAGCCAAACTCCGGGGAAGCCCTAAAGCTCTAATAACTAAATATAAGTAGTAAACTACTTATCCGGCCTCGTTAATGGCTGAGGGTATAGTAATATCATTAGAGATTCTAGTAATAGGAATGGGTAATCGCGGATCTAAATCAGTAATATTTTAAACGATTACTGTAAAAGAGCAACGAGTAGACGGTTCTTCAAGCTCTAGAAATCTAGAATTTGTAAGGTGTACTCTAGTCGCCGGCAAACCCGGTTCTTGTTTTTACCCCTCCTGCATTGTTCACTTAATTTAGACAGGTTATGGGAGAAACTAGATAAATCCAGATTAAAGGTATCACAATAGCCTATCCTCAATTATAATCTTTATCCTTGTGGTTTTTATTCCTTCTATCCACTCCAGAGTCGAGTAGGTAGGGGAGTCGAAAAGGCAAATAAAGATAATAACCTATATTATTATTTATGGACTTATATTATCTTTCGGTTATTTCGTATTATGTATAGTTTAGTATTTAACACTTAGAAGAAAGGATAAAGTATATAAACACCTTAAATAAAGGGAACAAAGTTTATATATACCTTTAAAGAAGGGATAAAGTTGTGTACGACTTCTATTATATTCTATTAAATATTATACTCAGAGATCTTTACGCACAACATCTTATTATTTTTACCTACATAAGGTTAGATCACGTAATCTGTTAGATCAAACTCCAAATTATGCCTTCACAAAAATAATATATATATATATATATGAAAAAAAAAAAGGAAAAAAAAAAGAGGATCTGGATGAACACATTCTGAAGCTACAAAAGAGAATATACGTATCGCTGCTTCTAAGACATTCAAATCTTCGGAGTTTTTAACTAAATTGTCTAAAGGTCAATCTAGTGGTATCAAAGTTGAGGTGACGGATTTGGAAACAAATATTACTACTACTTATCATGCCATTAGAGCTGCAGCCCGAGCTTTATATTAGGACAAAAGATGCATTGAACACTACATTTACTTGGAGCTGGGTTATCCTGCAGTTTTAGGTATATATACTTTTTAATTAAACTCAGATGACGAAAGTACAAATTTAAAGGATAAACGAGTTCAGAAAACTTCTATGTAAGTGGAGGTTACTAATGTCGACACTAAAGAGGTTACAATATACTCTTCTTTGCGCTGCGGCTACTAATACCTTATGTTTAATTAAAAAGTAGGCAAAATATAAGTCGTTACAAGAACTATACTGAAAAATAGCCGTATAATATATATTAACTCGATGAAATTGTGGTTTGTTTATTTGTGAACAAACTACTCCATATTTTATCTTTCATTAAAACTTATCCTTCTGGTATGGAAGAGAAATTAAGTTTAAACTCATCTATTTATACTCCAAATAGGTTTCATGGAATTCGCTGTCAAATACGAATTGGGCTTACATCCACTAATTTAAGTAGTACACACTTTACAGGGAAAAGATACATAGGAACTATCTCTATTTTATCTGAACTTGAACCTGTTCTAACTTATACTAATCCTGATGAGCATAATGGATGGGTCGCTAAACAAAATAAAGATAAATAGGTGTTTACCGTTGAGTTCATAAAGATTCCGGCAAAAGTTATATAGGTTCTTCTTTGTATTCTAGAGCGGTGGGTAGACCTTTTTTCTACTCTAGATAAATAATAAATTAAAAACCCACCCAGTGAAAGCCTTACTCCTGCTGTTATATACCCAGATGCTTATATGGACAAGTCTCTTATACTCCAGGATAATAAAAATAAAGCCGGAATTTATCCTGGAGTTAATAAAGTGAATGGTAATAGCTATATCGGTAGTAGTTAAAATCTAACAGATAGGTTTAGAAAGTACTATAGCTTTAGGTATATTTTCTTAGTATTATTAAAAGGTAAAGCCTAATCTATAGTGCTATTTAAAATTATGGTTTGAAAACTTTCCAGTATAAATAATAGAACACTGTGCGGCAGAAAATGCTATAAGCAGAGAACAATATTATATTGACCTTTTTTTTTCGAAAAAAAAAATTTTTTTTTACCCGCATATAGTATACTGACTACAGCAGGTTCAAGACTTGGACATATTCATTCTGAGGGTGCCGGGCTTAAATTGAGTAACTCACCTAAAGGGCGTAAAATTTCTGAAGAGACTAAATAATTACTTAGTCTTGCGTAGAAAGGTTTGGATAACCCTAATTTTGGTGTAATACATAGTAAAGAAACAAGAGCCTTAATTACTTTAGCCAAATTAGGAAAATATTTTCTTTCAGAATCAATGGTATCAAAAATGAGTGTAGACAGTGGGACATCCCTAAGAGTTTTAGACTTAAAAACAAATGAAACTTCCGTGTATCCTTCCATAACCAAAGCGGGAGAAGCTATGGGAGTTTCCTGCCATATCCAAAAAGGTTTAAAGATACCACCCCCCCCCCCCCCCCCTCTCTCCTCGAACGTAGTGTTGGAAGTGGGGTTTATTTAAGTAGGAAACGTACAACTCCATTTAGAGGTGTTTACCCTTTTTTAATTAATTTGAGTTATCTAGCATGAGAAAAAGTGGGTACAGTTAATATATTATTTGTGTGAGTCAAGCCAGTATTTCTTTATACTTAAAAGAAAATAGAGCTAAACCTTTTAAAGGTAAATATTTATTCAAATTAGTATACTAGAATACTGTGGCATACGCCTCCTAGCTTCGGAGGAGGACTTTACTCGGAGACCTTATAATGGAAAAATATAATAATAAAAGTTTACTTATGTTAATAAATAACATAATTTGAGGATGAATTTGTTGAACGACTTTCAGGTCATATGCTATTAAATATCCTATCCGGTTTCACATACAATATAATGACAAGTGGAGTAATCTTTTTCTTCTTGGGTTTAGTACCTTTAGCTTTTATTTTTGCTTTCTCGGGTCTTGAGTTAGGTGTTGCTTTTATACAAGCACAAGTGTTCGTGGTTTTGTCTTCAAGTTATATACTGGATGCCTTGGATTTACATTCAATTTATATTTATTTATATATAATTGTATTATAACTTTTTTTAGGTATAGTTGAGTAATACCTATTATTATTTTTATATTTAATATTATTATAACCATATTATTTTCTTTAGACTTACATATGATGTGTAATGCATTTTTAGGTGAATATTTAAATATGCTGAGTATTAATGATATGTTAAACCCAGAGTCTTCCAGTGACAATAATCCTGGCGGTAACCACTCGGGGTCAGACGGTAACCACTCCGGACCTTCAGGTAACAACTCCGGTGGTAATGGTCCCGACTCAGGGAAGAGTGTTCCTGAGGCTGATAGTGAAGACGTGCGTAGCAGTGTCGAAAGTAAATTTCGTATACAACACGATTATAACAAAAATGTATCTATTAGCATTAGACCTGATGTTTATTCACATGAAGGTGCAGGTAGGTTGAATCAGGGTGAAATAGACTATCTTCACAGAAACGTACATTTAAATCCTGCTTGGCATTATAGTATGGCTAGAGGCAAGATCTTACGTAGGATAGGTGTTAAAGCTGCTACTGGAGTGATAAAAGTTACAACCACTGATATAAGATATATGTCTAGATTTCCAAATAAGTAAGAGTTATAAAGCAAGCTAAGTAATATTCTAGTTAGTTAATCTATAGTATATTGTTAGTATTTGTTCTTAGTTGCTTTTAAGTGTATTTAAGTATATCGCTTATAACAACTCTTGGCTCTGGCTTCGCTAGTATAAACCAATTTAATAGTCCAAAAATATTTTATTTGCTAAAGGCTAACCTAAACAGGTTATAATAGTAAATACTAATAGGACCGGAGGCTATATATTTAGGGGGTTGACAGTCGCTCTGCGTGTTTTACCAGCCGGGTGAGTCCGGCCCAGGATTAATTTATAATAAATGGTTTTCTACCTATTAATATGGTTTTATATATTAATAGATCTTTTATTGGCCCATTCCCCTTTTTTTTCCTGCCTTTTTTTTTATCTTATGATTGCGTATAGAGATTTATTAATATAAAAAAAGGGAAAAAAAATTTTTTAGAGGCTGGGAAAGGGCCAAAGCTGAAAATTAGGGGAGAAGCGTTATATAAGCTTAGTTTAGCTGTTATAGTTTAAAGCCCCTTTTGTTCCCTATTCATCTGGCTATTTAGGGATAAATGACACAAGGCTCCACCGTATTATTTAATTTATCACTGAATAGGAGAAATATTGGTGATCAGTCTTGATATTTAGCCCAGTGAAAGTAAGTTGCTGCAATAGTCCTTAACTTTGTGACATTAATAATTGGATCCGCTTCAGATCCTACGCAAGCGGAGGTTGACTATTCCAATTGTACAGTGTTAGATTGCGACATTAGTATTCGCGTTATTCCTAATATCAATACCATTTAGTTAATAAAAAAAGTTATCCAGATTACTTTTATCAAACACCGTACGAAAGGTGATTCTTGGTTTGTGAGGTACGAGTGATAGAAGATATCTAGAAGGTCTCGAAATATTTCGAGATCTTGCTTCTAAAAAAAAATGAATTATTTCTTCTTTTTTCTCCTTTTTTCTATTTTTTATTAGTAATGTAATGTTATGTTGTGTGAACCATTATTAGTGTTCACGTTCTTTTTCTGAGGCATAGCCAAGATGGCAAACAGGGGCTTTATTCTTTTAGTCCTAAAAGAATAAAGCCCCTAATTCGGGTATGCTCTAGAGGGTTCTAGGTTTGGATCTGAGATCTTAAACTAGGGGTTCAATTCCTCCTTATCTCTGTTTATATGCTATGGCTATTATCTGTAGCATGTAGACTCTAAATAGTATTTAATAGTAGTAGGGTTCCTTATATTTTAATTATTATAAGTATATAGATGAACACAAACCACCAATCTAGGCAAAATACGCACTATTGAGCCTTAGAATTTAGAAGTAGTTTTCTTAAGTTATGATTAGATGTAGATAATTAATATGTTACAAGCTGCTAAAATTATAGGGACAGGTTTAGCTACTACAGGTTTAATCGGTGCAGGAGTAGGTATTGGGCTAGTGTTTGCGGCATTAATCTTAGGAGTAGCTAGAAATCCTTCGTTAAGAGGACCTTTATTCTCTTACGCTATATTAGGTTTTGCTTTTGCTGAAGCAACCGGTTTATTTGCTTTGATGATGGCGTTCTTATTGTTATACGTAGCTTAATGGAACAGGTTTCAGGTATTCTTACCTTGAAGATAGCAAAGCTAGCGTCAGTATATGAGATAAGGATGGCGTCTTTAATTGTTATACGTAGCCCAATGCAACAGCTTTGGGGTTTGCTATCTTCAAAGCTAGCGTCTCGTATATGAGACCTGTTGTGTGAAGTATTTATTATTATACGTAGCTTAATGGGACAGCCACCCAGACCTTTAGGGTTTGTAATATTACCATTGCAAAGCAACATTTTTTTTTATATTTATAGTATCATTAAAAACGTCCTACTGTGAGCTAAGAATTTTTCCCTCGCAATTGCTGATTACTATGCTACGCTTAGCTTGCGCACGCAAGCTACACTTTCATCTTATATTGCTTATTGTTTTGTTGCTTTTTCTCCTTGGTTATTTGCTAATGGTTTGGCAAATTGTTTTGTGGGTAAACTAAATAATAGAGCTTATTCTTATTATTCAGTGTCCTCGACTAAAGTTATGCTTAATAATAGCTTAGTGGTTTGGCATAAGAGAGATACTGCATTGATTCATAGAGTTGAGACGAGACCTAATTTAATGTGGATTACATTAAATGCTAGAAATTTTTCTGCTACCCCTTCATTATCTAGCTTAAATAAAAATAACCTTAGAGTTATTTTTAGTAAAGAGACTTTATTTAAGCATTTTACTAAAAAGAATCTTTATTTTGGAGTAGGTGGTATTATTATAATAACTCTTATTAGGTTATCAGGGCTTCCTGGTTTTATACTTCTATTTTTATTTGATTCAAGTGCTGAAGGAGCTAAATTAGCTTTATCCAGTACATTAGCCTTACCTTTTAGATTAGTGGTTAAAGGTATTATTGATGGTTTACTTGATGTGTGGGATGACGATGCTAATAAAATGACTATGGGTGGTGATTTACCTGATAATAAACCGCCGTATAAACAAATTGATCCTAAAAAATCTCCTGTTAGTTCTATGAATGATAATCAAGAGGTAACTACTGACAATAACCCTGGTCAATCGTCAGGTGGAGGATCTACTTTTAAAAAAGGGTCTGGTACAACTTATACAGAAGGAGATGTTAGTGTGAATATTAATATTATGCCTCCTTATCAATTAGCACAAGGTGTTAAAAAATATGGATGGGATTATCTATTAAATATTCTTGGAAACAGTCTTTCTTCTGGGAAAGTAACTGAGAGGGTAGATATATGTTTTACCATAAAAAATTCTAATGGGGATAAATATTTAATGGGTATGCGTTATGATTTAAGGACTTTACCTCTAAATCATTCTTTACATCCTGATAATAATAGTCCGATATTTAGTCTTATTGATAAAACAAATGCAAGGACTATTACGAAACACATAATCTCTATTGATGATACTACAGAAAATTTTGTACCACACCTTTGAAGTGAGCAATCTAAATTAGCTGGACGTAGATCAAATGAGGATGTAAAATTAAATCTAGATAAATATCCTAATGTACTTGATTCAATGCCTGAAAGAATGCAAATAGGTAATCTACTTCGTAAACAAGATAATAACCCTGAAAATAACACAAGTTCTAGCCCTAGTACTCAAACTACTCAACCAGAGAGTCAGGGTCAAAATATTCAACCTACAACCAGTACAGGTGCTCCAGCTACTCAAGCACCAAACCAGGGTCAACCTACCACTAGTAGAAGTAATTCAAATCCAAGTTCATCTGCATCAGTGTTAGGTAAACATAAAAGAAGTTATTCAACATCTACTCGTGGTTGCTATAAATAATAAGAGAGCTTTTTCTCCCTCCATTTTTTCTTCCTCCATATCTCTGCCCCCCCCCCCCTGGCTTATCCTTCTGCTAACAATTTACTACGTAGTGTGGCTTGTAATGGCTAGACGAAGCCAGCCCCCGTTGTAAACAAGAGATAATTTTCTTCTACCGCTCTTTCTTTGTCTAAGCGGTCTTATCCTACAATATCACCAAGTAAACTAACTATTAATTCGAGTGAGGATAAGATAAGTTTTATTAATGGAGAGTCTATATTATTTTTACCTTCTATATGTTTAGTAGATAATAGTGTGAGCAATTATACAAAGGATGAATATGGAACCTGGTTATAAATATAGCTTAGTGAGAAGTTAAATAAAAAAGGGGGTGAGAATCTAATTTTGGTGTGGATATGTCATACAGTGGTAATATAGAAAAAGGGTTTAAAGAAGTAGCATTATTTAGTATAATGGTCGTGGATAAATTACTTCGTTAATATCTTAGTCCTTAAGGTCGTGATTATTTTTATAATAATATCTTTATTATACAAATAATAAGATTATTAATTAAAAAAAGGAAAAAAAAAACAAGGAAGAAAAGGATTGTGGTAATAATAAGGGTTTGAGTTCGAATGTAAAATTTGAAATAAATTCTCATATGCTGAGTGCTTCTGCTTCTGCTTCTGCTTCGCTGCCATCGCACTGTTACAAATTTCCATTAGGTTTTTTTTCCTCTTCTCCTCATTTTTCACCGGGTGGGAAAGGAATCTCCCAAATTATTAGTGTTCGTGTTCGTTACTATTCGCATTATACCTTTTCTCCCTCTTCTACTGCTCTTTCTTTAAAAGATAGTAAGAAAATTAAAAGTTTAAAATTTTCAAGAGATTACGGCGTTTTTATTCTGAAGATCTTAAGAGTTTTTAGAAAGATTTATATTTTTCTAAAAAATTATCTAAAGATGTTGACTAGAGTATTTTATTAAAAGTTCGTAAAAACAAGCTTTATTTTAGGATAGATATTAAGCAAAACCATTTCATTTCGTTTTTAATTCTATCGATGATTATTCATTCGAAAGATTGTTTTATCGTACAATCGATAAAAAATTCTTGAAAGAAAAAAAAAAACTAATAAAGATATCTTTTTAGTTAAAGGCTAGTTTAAGTATGTTATAGCAATGTTTATTAAATCCAGAAGTTATATCTTTAAGGTAGATAGCTATGTTTAGGGGCGGGGAGGGGCCCTGGAATACTTATGAATTTAGGTATGATTTTAGAGTTGTTTTGGGTAGGTTAAGCGAGAACCGCCTAATTTTAGGCTTAACTAAACGTAAAAGTACTATATGAGTATAAATCTGATGTATTAGTTAATCGTAATATATGTGCTACTGTAGAAGAGAAATAGTTTCTAGCAGATCCCTGGCAAACTTAATTGGACGGGTAATTGGGCTCGTTACTCTCCCCCTTTGTAAATTAATATGCTGCCTTTAAACTGGGGTCTGGATCCTAGGTATAAGAGGTGGACCCTGGGATGGATAGCCCACTAAGGCACACGGTATGTCGACTAGGCTAACCACTGCAGCCCCTCGAGCCCTGCAGGGTATCCTGGAATAGAGGAGAAGAAATCCCCACTCTGACAGCTGACGCTCAATCTCAGTATTGAAACCCATTAGAGTTATTTTAGTAATCTACGGGTATTAGTATCTCGGTGGTAGGCTTAAATAATAGCGCGTAAAGGAGGAGACAGATTAGGGTGGGAAAAATAGAAGTAATTTACAGAGGACAAATCCTTCTTCCTAGTCTCTTTCTTCTCTTGCACTATATATACTACCCCTTCCACTGTACTTGCACTAATTCTTTTCCTTCCCTGGGGCCGCGCTACTTCTTAAACTACACTTGCACCTATAACTAGTGCAAAGACTTAAGCTTAACTGGGCTTAAGCCTTGTCAATATACAGCATAGAAAGAAGTACATCCTTCTACAATGGTGTATATTTACAGTAAATATAATATATTAAAATCTATATGTTTAAACTATTACAGTAAATATATAATATTAAAATATATATGTTTATATATGTTTAAACTATTAACAGTATATGTATAAAAGTAATAGGGCTCTTAAATTATGTATATTTTATAGTGTAAGGGGAAGAGGAAAGGGATATTAATTAATATATATATATTATAGGGGTTCGTAAAGAATATGTCTGCTTATTCTTCGGTTTAGTGCTCATGACATATATGGAAAAATAATAACTTGGACTTTTATTTGTAATATATAAGACATTTTTATCTAATCTATATAAAGTTAACTGTTTTGATAGTTATCTAATAAAATGTATCCTTTGCCAGTTAATTAGTATAAATTAACTTTAAAAGGAAAATGTATATATTTGGTCTGAATATTTATTAGTAATACAGATTAAAATAAAGAAGATAATTATTTATAATAGCCTGGCTTCTAATTTTTTGCCTTTTTTTTATAATTTGATTAATTATTACGTGATAATTAAACTATCCCCGCTGTCCCGCTGTCCCGCGCGCGGGGACAGCGGGGAAAGCGGGGTTTGTAAAAAAAAAGGCAAAAAATAAAGAAAAAATAGCTTTTTATTTTTATTCTGGCCCTGCCCCTGTCATCGTATGTAGTGGGTACAGTAGGGTTTATAATAAGGGATGTATAATTTTTTTTTACGTCAAAATGTTGGACAAATTTTTTATAAAAAGACTAAAGAATAAAGAGTAACTGTTTATACTTAGGTATATTATTTGGTTTAACCTAAAATTTGATTTAAATAATATATATTTAATTAGTATATTTGATATTTAATCCATTAATACCAGTAATCTAAGTCTTTTTAGTTGCTGCTCCCCCCCCCCTTTTTTTTGTTATAGACTATGTTATAGGGTTTTTAAGAAAGTTTAGCTTTCATACTTTAAAGTATATAGAGACCTTAGTTTAAGGGTAAAATACGAGACTTTTAATCTTTGTTATATGGGTTCGAATCCCATAGGTCTTAAACTTAAACACTTTTTGGGTTTATTTTTACAGTTAAAAATTAAACGGCCATAGGTTAATGGTAGACCTTTCGTCTTCCAAGCGATTTGTGTCGATTCGAATTCGGCTGGCCGTAAGGGTTAGTATTCTAATTGGTAAGAACCTTCTTTGTCAAGGAAGTGTATATCGGTTCGAGACCGGTTTGACCCGTATACTTATATAGAATAATATAAAGTAATTAGGAAAAGTTGTTATTGGTAAAACGAGATATTTGCTAAATATTGTGTTCTACACCTGGATGTTCGAGTCATCTCTTTTCCGATTTAATAGAAAATATAAACAGTATACTTTAATATTAAAATATAAAGAGCATAGTTTAACGGTAAAATCTGAAGCTCCAAACTTCACCTTCTCAGTTCAAATCTGAGTGCTCTTGATGGTAATCTTTTCGATATTATTTTTAATATTATCTAACGCCGTCAGTTTGAGGCGAGACAAATCTATACTTTTTAGTAGAGTAGCTATCACAGTTTTACTTTATTCTTCTTTAATTGCTTTTTATAGCTTATACTTTTGTTTAGATAGTGGTATAGGTTTATATGGTGGTTTATTCCATGCTACCACTACAACACATGTTTTTCATATTTTTATCTTTATAATCAGTGCTGCAATTTTACAATTAACAGCTTTTTATCCAAGAAAAGTGTGAATAGCTGAATATTCTTCAATAAGTAAGTTGTTATTATATAACTTTCTTTACTATAGATCAAAAATAGTAAATAAAATGGGAGAGCAATTTAAAATCATCGAATACCCTGAGCGACAATATGGGATATTGTCAATATTATGGGGCAAACTGTCAAACTCCGGGGACCTCCTAAAGCTTATGATTCCAAATCTGGTTGAATTATACCGCGGTGGCTGACCTAATTACTCAGGTACGGAAACAACTCATAAGATGACCCTTCGTATTACCAGGTTAACTACAAAATTTCTTTCGAAAATGTACCAAGGGTTATTACGTAAGGGCTGAAAAAATACGAAATTTTCAGTCGAAAGATCAATGGACTATCGCGGATCTAAATCAAACTACATGTTTGTAAAAGAGCAACGAGTAGACGGCAGTTGATACACCGGGTTATACCCAGTGTATTTAAGGTATACTCTAAGAGGGTTCGAGAGAATATCCTGAGCTGGAATCCCTTCTAACCAAATTATAAATAAACGACTATATTCAACAACTAATAATTCAAAAAATATTGTTCCACCAAAATTATCTGCTATAGACCAATGTAGTCTGAATTTAAACCCTTGGTTCATCACAGGGTTTATAGACGGTGATGGTTCATTTACTGTTTCTACTGCTAAGAAAAAATCCGGTACAGGTTGAAAAATTCAACCAGTATTAACTATCGGGTTAGACCTAAAAGATTTAGATCTTTTGGTCCGAATTAAAGCTTTCTTTAAAGTAGGTAAGATTTATACCAGTACAAGGGGGATAATTTATTATACCGTAGGTTCTACAAAAGATTTAATAAAATATATTTTACCTCATTTTGACAAATATCCTTTAGCTACTGCTAAGTTAAAAGATTATTTGGTATTTAAGAAAATACTACTTCTTATGCAAAAAGGAGAACATAAATCCTTACCTGGTTTATTAAAAATCTTTTCACTAAGGGCTATTTTAAACAAAGGGCTACCGGTTATAATAAAAAGCGAATTTCCTGGTCTTATCCCTGCTAATCTCCCAGAATTTAAGGTATCCTCTGACTTTAACCCTCCTTGGTTATCGGGATTTATAGCTGCAGAAGGGTCTTTCTTTATTTCTCTTTATAAGGATGACAAAAGAAAAGCTGGGTACGCAGTAAGTCTAGCTTTTAGTTTAAGTCAACATGTAAAAGATATAGAGTTACTAGAAAGACTTGCTAAATACTTAAATTGTGGTAGAATCAGTGAAGCCAGAAATCGTGAAACAGCTGAATGAATTATCAGCAGGTCGGACGATATTAACCTAAAATTGATTCCATTCTTAACAAATTATACACTTTCAGGAGTAAAACTATTAGATTTTGAGAGATTTAAAAAAGCGTCTATTTTGATAGAAAATAAAATGCACTTAACACCAGAAGGTGTTATATTAATAAAAGCTATTAAAGATACAATGTAGAATAGGTAATTGTGTTTATAGAAAGGTTAAGCTGGCTTAGTATGATTTTAAGGTTGTAGTTGTATTCATGGATTAAAAGTTAATTCTTCATAGATTAAAAGTTAATTATTTAGAGTTTGTATGATAAATCCAGTTACTTCGTTAATATTATTATTTATTATAACTGGAGCTATATTTTTAGTGTCAACTAGTGATTTAGTTTCTATTTTTTTATCTATAGAGCTGCAAAGTTATGGACTATATTTACTTAGTACATTGTATAGAAACTCAGAGTTAGCCACAGGCGGTGGTTTGACGTACTTTTTATTAGGTGTTCGGCAATTTAGGACATTGCTATTATGCCTCATACTACCAAATTCCGGAGACCCCCTAAAGCTTATGGTACCAAGCTATAGTTGAAAGGCCGCTAGTGGCTGAATTAATCCTTCAGGTATGGTAATAAATCATAATATGAGTGAAAACGAAATGGGCAATCGCGGATCTAAACCAGTTACAAATATTAACTACCAAAATCAAAGGTTAAATTCTGTAACTGTAAAAGAGCAACGAGTAGACGGTAGTAGGTACTTTCCAGAGTATTTAAGGTGTACTCTAATGGGCTTTGAAAGAGGTTATCAAACCAGAGTCCTATCTAACCAAATAAGAGTGTGCACAAGCGAGAGATTTAATACAACTAAAGTTCAACAAAGTACTGCAATTAACAATCCGAATATTAACACAATCAATCCTAACTGGTTAACCGGTTTCACAGATGGCCTATAAAAAAAAAAAAGAATATAATATATTTTTTATTCATTTATTCTTCTTCTGGCGATTCTTTTTTTCTTTTTTTATCGGGTTGTTTCTCTGTAGGTATTTTCAAAAATAACAACAAAGTGGGTTGACAAGTAAAACTTGGATTTGAAATCTATTTACATCTGAAGGATCAGGGTATCTTGGAGCAGATTAGAAACTATTTAGGTGTAGGTAATATTTATCTAAAAGATAATTTAAATAAAGCACAGTATCGTGTTCAGTCTACTAAAGATTTAGCCAAAATTATCTAACATTTTGATCAATACCCTTAATAACCCAAAAACTAGCAGACTATCAACTTTTTAAAGAAGCATATTATCTAGTATTAGATAAAGAACATTTAACCCTTTCAGGACTACAAAAAATTGTAGCAATTAAATCATTAATGAACCTAAGTTTATCAGATGAGTTGAAAGCAGCCTTTCCTAACACAAGTAATGGTTTTCAGATTAAACGACCTTTAGTCCTAGATAAAACTGTTACAGATCCTTATGGATTATCTGGTTTCATTTCAGGAGAAGGTTGTTTTTATGTAGGTTTAGCTAAATCTGCAACGAATAAATTACAGGAAGGTGTACAGCTAGAAATGCAAATAACTCAACATAGCAGAGATGAACTATTAATAAGAAGTTTGAGGAATTTTTTTGGTTGTGGAACTGTTTCTGCAAAGCGGGGTACTAACGTGTATAGATATCGAGTAAGTAAATTTTTAGATCTGACAGATAAAGTTATACCATTTTTAAATAAATATCCTATCCTAGGTGTAAAATCTAGAGATTATGATGATTTTTGCCATGTCGTGAGTATCATGAAGTTAAAACAGCATTTAACAAGGGAAGGATTAGAATAAATACGGGATATAAAAGCCGGAATGAAAACAGGAAGATAAAATCATTATAATTAACTGCACAGCTCTATTACATAACATTTGTATGATAAATCTGGTCACCATGGGTTTAAGCTCTTGTTTTATACTTTTAGGATCTAGCTTGCTATATGCAAATTCGGGTACAACTATCTTAGACGGTATATACGTTATTACTAGTTTAAGCGATATAGGAAACAATGGTCATGCTTCCGCAGAGAATATTTTGTATTGATATAAACCTTATTACATCAATTTTTCTTTACTAATTATGAGCGTAGGATTCTTATTTAAAGTTTCTGCCGCACCTTTTCATTTCTGAAGCCCTGATAGATGATTTGGGAAATCATCAAAAACACTGTCGTCATGTTTGCGGGGCCAATTACCAAATTCCGGGAACACCTTAGAACTTAAGGTACCAAGCTATAGTTGAAAAACTATATGTGGCTGAACTAATTACTCAGGTTTTTTTCTCGCTTATTTACTAAATAAGCGAGAAAATAAGGTAACAAGCCTTAAGACTTCTGAAAAGAGAGTAGGTTATCGCGGATCTAAATTAGTCACTAGTTTATCTCTTTTTCCTTTAGTGTTATATAGCTTGCTAATTTTTGCCCCTATTGTACACTATTTTGTTATCTTCTTTATCTATTTGCCTGTATTGTATTTTTTTAATAGTGTTACCTATATTAAACTATGGTTTAGATGTTCTATTTTCCTTATAAAAAAAAGCCTTTGATATTTGTCATACAAATTTCTCTTCTACTTTAGCTTTACTAGTATATGCTTTATATTCTTATAAAAATAACGGCTTTATCTATAGTCCTAAGGAAGCAATGGACAGACAGACAATAAAAAACGCTGGCTTCCTTTATAAGAGTAGCTTAATACCCTCGAAATCATCATCACCATTATTCTCAGCCATAGACGGATCTCGTGTATATTCTACTAATTCTTTCACGGTCCTACCGTCTTTTACGCCGGTAAAAGTCTATGTAAATGCTGATAAAGATAAGATCCTAATACTAAAAGAAAATAAAGGTAAGTGTGGTATATATCGTTGAACAAATATAACTAATGGTAGAAGTTATGTAGGTAGCAGTGTTAATCTAGAGAGAAGATTGAAATGTCATTATAACATTTATTTCTTAGAAACAGCTATAAAAAAAGGAAGAGCCTGGTTTATAGTAGTTTGCTAAAGCATGGTTATTCTAATTTTACTTTGGATATATTAGAGTATTGTGATTCATCCGAAGCTTTACAAAGAGAGCAATATTATATTGATTTGTTAAAACCAAGATATAATCTTTTATTAATAGCTGGTTCCCGGTTAGGTTCCAAACATTCTGAAGAAGTAAAAGCCAAAATATCTGCTTCGGCAAAAGGCAATAAAAACGGTACAGGAGGTAAAGGTCGTATACGAGCAGATGGTGCAGGAAGTCCTAGTGTACCCCTAGAACTACTTGATAAGGAAACAGGTATAAAAAAAAAGATATCCTTCAATGAACGAAGTAGGGAAAGCCTTGGGTGTACCCATCCCCTCCTAATCTCCTCCGGAGATAAAGGAAAGGAAGTATTATAATGTACTTTTCTATAAATAGCCAGAAGCCTTATAAAGGGAGGTATTTAATGCAAAAATTAGCTGGCAAATAAACAATAAAAAAAAAGTTTTTCTAAATTATGGCTATAAAAGAGCAACGAGTATACGGTAATTGATACGGGGCGAAGCGCCCGTATTTAAGATGTATTCTATTAGATTTCGAGAGAAATCGTTTAGTAAAAATCCCTTCTAACCAAATTATGCAAAGACGACTTTATACAAATAGTAATAATATAAACCTTAAAACATATTCTTTTCTTAGCCTACCTAGATTTGTTACAGGATTTACAGATGCTCTATAAAAAAAAAAAAAAAGAATATAATATATTTTTTATTTATTTATTCTTCTTCTGACGATTTTTTTTTTCTTTTTTTATCGGGATGTTTCACCATTATCGCACGTAAATCAACTAAAAGTAGAACTGGTTGAAAAATCGAAGCTAATTTTATTATCAATCCAATTTCCCCCCCCCCCCCTTTTTTTTATTATTATACAATACTATTTACGTAATAGTTATATATTATAATAAAAAAAGGGGAAAAAAGATAAAAGAGATGTTAAACTGTTAAAAGATATTAAAGGCTTTTTTGGGGGGTATAGGTCGAGTAGGTAAAGAGAGAAATGGTAGTTGTGATTTTACGGTCAGTTCTTTAGACCAAATTATTACAGGAATCCTTCCTCATTTCGATAAATACCCCTTAGTCTATCAGAAACTTGCGGATTATATTCTATTTAGAGAGGTTGTTATGATTATGAAGTAAGGTGGACATTTAACATCTGAAGGTTTAAAAGCTATTCTTAATATTAGAGCTTCTATTAACAGAGGATTAACTCCCGCATTGAAAGAAGCTTTTCCTGATTATGTTCCTATGACTAGACCTTTAATTGACGTACACAAGTTACTTCCACTCCATCCTTGTTGAATTGCAGGATTTGCTGCCGGTGATGGTTCTTTCATGGTTAAGTTGAGAGTGGATAAGGATTATAACGCAGGGGGTCGTGTTGAGTTGGCTTTTGTTTTAACTCAACATGTCCGTGATCTGCCTCTTATTAAATGTTTAGCGGATTACTTTGGATGTGGACAGTTTTATTCTTATAAGGATTATGCGGAATTTAAATGTCGTACTTTCAACGACATCCATGAAAAGATCTTACCTTTTTTTCTTAAATATCCTATACTTGGTGTGAAATCAAAAGATTTCGAAGATTGAGTTAAGGTTGCGGGGATTATTAATTCTAAAGCTCATCTTACTAAGGAAGGATTTGAATAAATTCAATTGATTAAGGCTGGAATGAATAGAGGTAGATATAATAATGAATAATTTTAGATTCTTCATAATACATTCTAGCCGCAGGCTATAAAAAAAAAAAAAAAAAATTAAATATTTTTAATGCCTTTGCTCCTTATTTTTTATTTTTTCCCTTTTTTTAGTTATAAATATAATCTTATTACTAAAGAGTATTATATAATAATAAAAAAGGGAAAAAAAATACAACGGCTAGTTTTTATTTTTATTTATAAATATACAGATAGAAATGTTTTGTTCTATATTATCTTTGTACATAGTTGTTAAGCTAATTTGTATGATAAATTTTACTCCCAAGGATGTGTATGACGCCATTCCAACAATAGTTACAACATTTGTAGCTATTGTAGCTAAGATATCTATATTTATATTTTTCTTAGAATTAGTACATTACACTAGCAATTCTTTATTTTCTTTCCAATATAATTGAACTACAAGTTTACTAGTTAGCTCTTTACTTTCACTAGTAATAGGTACAGTAGTAGGTTTAACACAGTTAAGGATAAAAAGATTATTTGCTTATAGTACCCATCCCTCTCTACTGTTAATAGGGGTATAGAGAATGCGCGCATTCTCTATATTATTATTCCCGTTCATTAATATATAAATAAGTAGAGATGAGGAATTGTGAGCTTAACTGTCAAACTCCGGGGAAATCCTAAAGCTCTGATAACTAAGCTTTTTAAGGAAACTTTAAAAGTGGCCTCGTTAATTGCAGAGGGTATAGTAACATCATTAGAGATTCTTCGTGCAGATCAAGAAATGGACTATCGCGGATCTAAATCAGTAATAGAACATAATAATTCAACTTACTCTTGAGTTATTTATCTGTCATTGTAAAAGAGCAACGAGTAGACGACAGTTGTTGTATGTAAGTAACCGTAGCCACGGTGTTTCATACAATTAAGGTGTACTCTTTGGGAAATAGACGGAGCGTACCTCCGCCTAAAAGACAATATTAAATCTACAGGGTGAGAAAAATCTTTTAGTTCCAATCGTCCGTATTTACATTCAGCCGCTGTCCCTAGTAGACTTTTATTGGGTGGCAGCAAATGAAGTGGAAAATTTTTAAATAAATTAAGACCCAATTATTTAATTTCATTATCTTCTAAATCTAATCTTGGTCTGGTAAGTTCCTTAATAATATATAAAGCGCAGTTTAGTTCAATTTCTTACCTTAGCACATCTATGGTTAGGTTTTACAGTACTCAACCTTTTTCTCTTACGAATAATAAAAATAATGTCCAGCAGTTGGATGGAGGGGTCCTTCCACCTTGATTTATTTCGGGGTTTGCCTTTATTTTTTCCTTTTTTTTAATAATCATTTTATTATTACCTAATAATAAAGTTATAATTATAAAAAAAGGAAAAAATTTAGCTGAGGGAAGTTTTGTTATTATCGTTAGAAAGAGTGTTAAGTCTCGTTTAGGTTGACGTGTGGAGGCAGTATTCCGGATCGGACTACACAAAAAAGATTTAGCTCTTTTAAAACAGATACAGGCTTATTTTGGTGGGATAGGAAGTATTGTAAAACAAGGTGAAGATGTGTATGCTTACCGAGTAAGTTATTTAAAAGAGATATTGAGTCATATTTTACCCCATTTTTACAAATTCCCTCTTATTACAAAAAAACAAGGGGATTATCTTCTTTGAAGGGAAGTAGTTTTAAAGATGGAAGCTAAAGAGCATCTGAATATGGATGGTCTTCAAGCTATAGTTAATATACGGGCATCTATTAATTTAGGGTTGTCTGAAGAGCTAAAAACAGCTTTTCCTTACACTGTTGTAGTACCTAGACCAATAATCGAGAATAAGAACCGGGCTATCCCGCATCCGGAATGAGTAGCCGGATTTGCGACAGGTCTATAAAAAAAAAAAGAAGAATAGAATGTATTTTTTTATTTATTTATTATTATTATTTATATTCTTTTTTCTTTTTTTTTTTGTGTTTCTATATCTTAGCCAAAAAAGGTCGTAATATAGTAGGAGTAGGGTTTACGTTAGTCTTCCAAGTGTCTCAACACCTTCGTGATGAAGGAATCTTAATGAGTTTAGTAGATTACTTTTCATGTGGTAGATATGTTCAACGTAAATCTACGGAATGAGGACATTACTCTTGTACTAAATTTGCCGACAATTACAGTATCAAAGAATTTTTTGATAAATATCCTATACGTGGTGCAAAAGCTAAGGATTTTGCAGATTGAACTAAAGCTGCGAAAATTATTAAAAACGGAGGTCATCTTACTATAGAAGGTGCTACTGAAATTAATAACCTTAAAGCAGGGATGAATACAAATAGAACGGAAGATTTGAATTACATAGCTTAATAATATTAAGCGGGGCACTGGTCCTAAATTAAATTTATTTTATAGTGTTTAAATTTTTCATTTGTTTAATTATTCCTTGTTCTAGATTTTATTATATTGCAGATAGCAGGTTTAATACTATGTTCTTATATCAATAAACTAGTTAGATCAGGAAGCAATTGGGTTTTATTCTTTATTAGTCTATTGGAGTAAGATTGGCCTCACACTAAAGATAAATTATTTATGGTCTTGGACTATAAATTTTATCTTAGATTAAGTATCCACATAGGATGCTGATTAACCTTCCAATTATATTTATGCTATTAATTGGTTTAAAGTTCTAACTCAATATCTTTTTTTAAAGTATAAGAGGATGGAATTTTAATTAAAGGAATTATTTAATATTTTCTCAAGATAGTACTATAAGTCATGTTGGTTTTATATTACTAGCATTGAGTATTAACAGTATAGAGTCTATTCAAGCCTTCATATTTTACTTAATGCAATACTCAATTAGTAATTTAAATGCCTTCATAATTTTAATAAGTATCGGTTTTTCTCTTTACTATTACGTTAACGATAATGAAGAATATAAAGAATTAGCCGATAAAAACAACTCACCTGAGGGGGAGGGAGGCGCTAGCTCGTCATAGGGAACCCTCCCACATTGGGTATAAACAATCAAATTCCGGGAACACCCTTGAACTCCAAGCACCAAGTCGCAGGGGAAACCTTGTCGATGGATGAACTAATCACTCATGTAAGGTAATAACCTTGGAATCCTTCGAAAGAAGTGTGGGCTACCGCGGATCTAAGTCAGTAATATTAACCCTGAGCTCTAGCTTGCATAGTTTTTATTAGAGAAAAAAACGCAACTACTAAATTATCCATCTTGTCTAGATGGAGGTTAAAAGGAAAAGAGGAGCTATATTTATATTACTGTAAAAGAGCAACGAGTAGACGGTTGTTGGTACGGTAAAAACTTTATATATACCGTATTTAAGGTGTACTCTTACTAGGTTTTCGAAAGAAATCTATAGTCAAAATCCATCCTAAACAATTAAAAGTTATTTACATACGGAAGTAACTACCTTTAAGCTTATAACATCAACTCCTGAGTATAGTCCTCCTGGAGTTAGGAAATAAGCTTGTATTGAATACTTACCGTCGGTAGGCTTGCCTACTTTGTATACAATACAAAAATGATTATATTACCTTCCTGGATGCAATAAGGTTAGGAGTTTCTTTTGTCTTAGATTTCTATATTTGTATGGTAAATTTGATGAAGTGATACAATTAATTAGTCAACTGCAAGGTTACTTTTACATAAACCCTGTCTTAGCATTAAGTTTTACTATTACAATTTTTTCTTTTGTGGGTATAGTTGAATGCCCATGTTTTGGTTAATATATATGTAGAATTCTTACTAGAGCTTGTCGGTTACCAGCCTAGCTCTTTGCTTGCTAGTTGTAAAATAAGCAAGCTCTTTTATAACAAGGTTATTTTAAGTAGCTATACAAGGCCCCGTATATTATTAATAGCAAAAAAAAAATATCCACTATATGCTGGGAAGTTCTAATGCTCTGAATACTAATATTTTATATTAGTAAAAATTTTAGAGTGTATTAATGAACAATCAGCAGAAAACTACTCATAAAAGGATTTATATAACCTTTAGTAGGATTCTCAGAGACTACACGTGATACATTAGGCTGTATGTAAGCTTAATGAAAATATAGTCCAAATTAATTTTTAGATTCCTTATTTTTTATCTAAGCTCAAATTTGCGTACGTTTCTAACCCGGAGTGTAAGAAGCCACCCGTAAATAGTCCCTATTCTTTTTTTAGTAATATATTTAATAGAGCTCTACAGAGGGGTTTTAACCTATCTAATAAAAGATACTATTCAATTAATAGTACACCAGTTGTTAATTCAAATAAGGGACAATTAGGTCCCTACTTAGCGGGTTTAATCGAAGGTGATGGGCATATTTATGTATCTTCAGTAGGTAACTTATCAACAAAAAAAATATGACCATCTTATATCGAAATAGCGTTTGATATTAAAGATTTACAGCTCTTTATCCAAATAAAGGAAAATTTAAAGGGTGGTTATTTAAATATTAGGCCTAATGGGCAAAGTGGTAGATTAACTATTAAAAAACGTGATATTTTAATAAACCTGGTAAAATTAATTAACGGTCATTTTCGTACACCGAAAATTGAAGCTTTACATCGTTTAATTAAAGATTTAAATAAAAATAGTAGTGAAATCCCTTTACTCGGTTTAGATCCTATACCTTTAGTAGAATCTGCTTGATTATCTGGGTTTTTAGAGGCAGACGGTTATTTTTATTTAAACTGAAAATTAAATAAAAATGATTTACCTATCGGAATAACTTATTATTTATATATTAGTCAGAAACAGAATTATGAAAGAAAAGTCGATTCTTCTGTAAACGAAAGTCATTTTTCTCATATGGAGAATATTGCTAAACTACTTAGTAGTAGAGTAATATCCATTGAAAGAAAAAGGACTACAGGTATTGAAAAGCTATATGTTGTAAGAACAGATAAAAAAGATTCGAAGGTTATTATTTTGGAGTATTTAAATAAATTTCCTTTGTTCGGTTATAAATCTTTTGCTCATAAAAATTTGCAAAAAATTCAGGATTTAATTCTAAGCAGAGAGCATAAAGAGCTAGATGGAAAAATTAAGTTGGAGAAGTATACTGAAAACATGAAAAAAGATGTACGCGATATAGAGTTCACACATTTAGATAAATTCTATCAAAATTAAAAAGATACCGCCTCTAATAGGATTCTTTGCGAAACAGATGGTTTTAAGTGCTGCTTTAGATAGTGGTTACGTATTCCTTACATTAGTAGGAATATTAACAAGTGTAATAAGTGCAGTGTACTATTTAAACATAATAAAACAAGTTTTTTTTGAAAAACCTGAATATAAATTAAACCCGGAGATAGTAAATATAAACTTACATGGTAGTATTATTAAAAAGAATGTTTTAATTAAAAAATTAACATTTAAATTAGACAATATTGTTTTATCTAGTTCTTTAACTATAACAATTTCTGTGTTAACCTTAATAATACTATTATTTATATTTACCCCACAAGAGTGATTAAGTATGGCTAATATATTAGCATTAATATTATTTAACACTTAAATGACAAGTACTACTTTTTTTTTTGTATTTATACCTTTATTAGCAGTTATATTATTAGCTGTTAATCTTATCTTTGCCCCACACAATCCTATTGTTTGATTTGGGAAATAAAAATTTTGGGATAAACTATCAAACTCCGGGGACACCTTAAAGCTTTTGATACCAAGCATTTATTGAAAAATAAATTGTGGATGAACTAATCACTCATGTATGGTAATAAGTCATAAGATGAACGAAAGTGTAATAGGCAATCGCGGATTTAAGTCAAAGAAGGGTGGTAATGCCTTATTTGTAAAAGAGCAACGAGTAGACGGTAGTTGGGGCGGAAATAATTTTCCGCCCTTAATATGTACTCTAGTGGGTTTCGAGAGAAATTATCGAGCCAAAATCCCTTCTAACCAAATAAATCTAATAAGAAATTATTCTCAACTACTATCTAAATTAACTCTAAATCCATGATATATCACCGGGTTTGCTTTATTTTTTTTCCTTTTTTTTTAGAGATATTTTTATTATCATGTATATAGTTTTATTATCATTAAAAAAAAAGGCAAAAAATTTAGGTGAAGGCTCTTTTATGTTAACTATAATAAAAGATAAAAAATATAAATTAGGTTGACGTGTAGTTTGCAGGTTTGCAATTAGTTTGCATAAAAAAGACTTAAATTTATTAAAGGGCATTAAGGATTTTTTGGCAGTAGGTAATATATCACTTATGGGGAATGATGCAGTTCAGTATAGGGTAGAATCTTTAGAAGGTTTAGCTCTTATAATTAATCGTTTTGATAAATACCCATTAATAACTAAAAAACTCGCAGATTATACAATATTTAAATTAGCTTATCTTTTAATTAAAAATAAATACCATCTAACTGAAAAAGGATTATTGGAACTTGTGGCTTTGAAAGCAGTATTAAATAAAGGTTTAAGTCTAGACTTAAGTAAAGCTTTCCCTAACATAATACCTAGTTTAAGACCTGAAGTTCCAACACCTAAAATCATAAATCCTTTATGATTAGCTGGATTTGTGGACGCTCTATAAAAAAAAAAAAAAAAGAATATAATATATTTTTATTTATTTATTCTTCTTCTGACGATTTTTTTTTTCTTTTTTTATCGGGTTGTTTTAGTGTTACAATATTTAAATCGAAAACATCTAAGTACGGAGAAGCTGTTAAATTAAGGTTTATTTTAATCCAAAATGTTAGAGATGAAAATTTAATGAAGAGCTTAATTGAATATTTAAGATGTGGGTACACAACTTTAGAAAATAGAGGTACAGTAGATTTTAAAGTAACCAAAATTTCCAATATAAGAGATGTTATCTTTCCTTTTTTTTACAAATATCCCTTACAAGGTGTTAAATCTAAAGGTTTTGCTGATTTCTCCATAGCAGTAGATCTAGTGAGCAATAAAGCTCATTTAAGTAAAGAGGGGTTAGATCAAATTCGTATAATTCAGAATAGAATGAATACGAATAGAATAGTTTAAGAATAAGATTTGATTGTTAATTATTTGTAAGATTAATTTGGTAACAACGTATCAAGAAAAGGATTCTGTTTTTGAGTGTGGATTTCACTCGTTTTTGGGTCAAAACCGGACTCAGTTTAGTATCTCCTTTTTTATTTTTGCTTTATTATTTCTTTTATTTGATTTAGAAATTCTTTTAGTTTATCCTTATGTAGTTAGTGCATATACAAATGGTATATATGGTTTAGTTATAATGCTAATATTCTTTTTAGCTTTAACATTAGGTTTTGCTTTTGAATTAGGTAAAAACGCTTTAAAAATTGATAGTAGACAAAGCTTTACTTTACTTGACAACAAATCTAGTAAAGTTGTGTTTATCTCGAGAGTGTTTAATACAGAGGGCATTATATCTAAAAAATAGTCATGTTAATAAGTATATTTATTTAAGACAGAATAATATTCTTACTTAATAGTTCTAAATATTATATAGTTGTATACAATATATGCTGTACATAAATTTCTATTATTAAGGTTTTTATGTCTATTTAGAAAAATTATATGTTATACTCAGTAACAAAGATCAAGGGATGAGCGGGAGGGCTTACAGGGTGGGTGCAAGAAATAATAATTATTTTATTTTACTAGCACATCCTATAGTAAACAGATACCTGTTATTATAGTTGGTCTTTATCCTACTTCTAATTTTTTGCCTTTTTTTTTAGATAATAAATCTATATACTAATAATAAGATTATTTATACAAAAAAAAGGCAAAAAAAATAAGGGTGCAAGTAAACCTTAGACTAATCTTTAAATATTTTAGGTAAAACAATTTATTAGCTAAAGGCTAATCCAAAGATACTATAATAGTGTTTACGATTAAAACCAGGAATTATTCAGTAAAGGTAGAGAGCTATATTGAAGGTAGATAATTATGTTAATGGGCGGGGTGGGGCCCCTTAAAAGTTAGGTTTAAAATACTCTTTATATAAATAGATTATTAAGCCTAACAATAAAATCGGAAGCTTAGGTGTTTCAATTTGCCCTTCACCTGTTTCTTTTTAGTAAGTGAAAAAAAAAATACAGAATACTTAGGATAAGGTTACTTCTTTTTTATATCTAAAATAGAAAAAAAACATTTTTTATAAATATATATGTTTAGTTTATTAAATTTAAGTTTTCTTAATAATTGTGATACGCCTAGACCTTGGGGTCTATATTTTCAAGATAGTGCTACACCGCAAATGGAAGGTCTAGTTGAATTACATGAAATTTAACAAAATTGTGTGCAAGAGTCAAACTCCGGGGACACCCTAAAGCTCTAGTAACCAAAGTCAGCTAGGAAACAGCTAGACCGGCCTGATTAATGCCTCAGGGTATGGTAACATGGCTAGAGATGACAGTAATGTAAATGGGTTATCGTGGATCTAAATCAGATTATATTTGTCTGTAAAAGAGCAACGAGCAGACGGTTCTTCAGGATCTTAGTTAGATTCTGTAAGGTGTGCTCTAGTCGCTGGGAAACCAGTTTTTGAGAGAAGCTTTAGCTTATTTTTTTTTAATAGGCTTTAGTCCATTTTTTTTTCCTTTATAATTATTATTATTAATGATATAAATTTCTTATATTTATAAAAGAAAAAAAAAATAGCAAGCTAGTACGTTTTTAAGTTTATGCCGTAAAAACGGGGAGATGTCTAAGGGCAGTTTGCTTTAGTCTCAATTTAATACTATGAACTCTTAATATATGTACCTCTTCTGTTGAGCTAGCAAGGAACGTATCTTTTATTACATATAATAAAAAAAAAAAAAAGAGGCGTAAATAAAGGTACTATATAAGAGTATAGTGTATTAGATAAATATACGGAAAAGGTTAAAAATACCAATGGGTTAGACCCTTTTTTTTGTTATTGGCTTTTCGGACGGTGAAGCTTGTTTTCATCTAGCTATAGGGAAAAATTCTAAGTATAAAAATGGCTATTATGTTAATCCAGGGTTCTCTATAGTTTTACAGGGAAAGGATATAGGATTATTGGAAAAATACAGTCATACTTTGGTGGGATTGGTACAGTAGGATTCAAAAAGGATAAATTTGCTCAGTTTAGAGTTTTTTCTATCGAAGATTTAAAGGTAATCATAAATCATTTTGACAGTTATCCCTTGATAACTAAAAAAAATATTGATTATATACTTTTTAAGGAAGCCTTAGAGTTAATTAAAACCAAAAAACATTTAACTAACGAGGCTTTTAGCAAAATCGTTAGTATAAGAGCTTCTATGAATAAAGGTCTACCGGAAAGCTTAAAAGTAGCCTTTCCAGATGTTATCCCTCATACAATACCTTTAGATGTATCTTCAAAAATAATCCGGCCAAACTGAGTCGTAGGGTTTACGGAAGCTGAAGGTTGTTTTTTTGTAAAAATAGCATACAACAAAATTAAAGGTAAACCTAGTGTTAAGTTAGGTGTTCAAGTTACTCAGCATAGCAGAGATACTTCGCTAATAAACAGTTTTACTTTTTCCTTTAATTGTGGAAGAGTAGAAAAGCATTTAGGTGCGTCAGCTGTTAATTTTGTTGTGGCTAAACTGTCTGATATAACTGAAAATGTAATTCCTTTCTTTGATAAGTATCCTCTAATAGGATCTAAAGCTAAGGATTATAAAGATTTTAAAACGGTAGCTAAGTTGATGAGATCTAAAGCTCATCTAACTGAAGAAGGACTGGAGGAAATAGCCAAAATTAAATCCGAAATGAATTTTTCAAGAGAACATCTCTTATCATCCTTTATTTTTTTGCCTTTTTTTTTGCCTTTTTTTTATAAATACTTTAATTATCACGTAATAATTAAATTCTAATTATAAAAAAAAATTAGAAGACAAAGAGGATAATCAGTAAAAATTTTTATAATTAGAATTAAGTTTAAATGTTAGATTGATTTAAACAAGCATGGTCTAGATTAAAGTTCACGTATTACAAAATAAAATCTCTTTTGTATTAGGTGGCTATATTTCAACTACAGATATTTTTCCGTCTTTATATAAATCTGCCATGCCTGGGCAGACCTAGGCCACCTAAAGTTAATGCATGTAACTCAAAATTAAAGTTACCCATGTATACTTATAGTTTTTACAATTATATTTATTATAAAATAATTATTTTTGGTTAATTATAGCTGTATGCAGGGACGGATAACATTATGTTCTATTTAGTTATAGTCTTATTTGGTGTAGGATGAATAATGATTTCTATTGTAAGAAATTATACATCCGTAAATTCACCTATAAGTCATAAGTACTTAAATCATGGTATTAATGTGCCAACTCACAAGTGTTCAAATAATAGTCATAACCACTCCTTAAATCGCCCCGTATATAATTTTTCCGTCATTAATTTTTTAAAAGAACGTGCTTATTCTACCTCTTCAAGTTCAAAAGATAACCATGAATTTAACCATGATAAATTTATCCCTTCTAAATTTTGCCTTTTTTTTTAATCGTAATTTTATTAAAAAAAAAGGCAAAAATAATGTGCAGGTAATTTATGAAGATGCCTTTTCCATGAGAAAGGCAATCTTAAAGGATAATGCATGTAAAGCTGGAATTTATATGTTTACTAATAAAACCACTGGTGATATATATGTGGGACAATCCATTGATCTTCGTAAAAGATTCCTGAACTACTTTAATCTAAGTTATATAAACAAGAGGAATGAACTTGTAATAAATAGAGCTTTAATAAAATATGGGTATTCAAAATTTTTTCTGACTATTTTAGAGTATTGTGATATATCTGATTTGGATATTAGAGAACAGCATTACTTTGATACTCTTAACCCCAAATATAATATTCAAAAGATAGCTGGAGGTAGTTCTAGAGGTTTGGTCTAGTCTGAGGAAACCAAAGACAAAATTAGTAAAGCCTTAAAAGGAGTTTATAAGGAGGATAAAGCTTACTGATATGGCCGTAAAACGGACGACGCAACCAAGAAACTTATGAGCTCAAAAAGAAGGGGTAAGCTTAATCCTTTATATGGTAAATCACATAGCGATGAAGCTAAAGAGCTAATAAGACAAAAGGCGTTAGGTAGAAAATACTCTGAAGAGACCAAATTATTAATGAGTACAAAGCGTGGAAATCCTGTAAATATATATGAAAAGTTTTCATTTTGTCCCCTTTTTTTTCCCCTTTTTTTTATTATAAATATAATCTTATTACTAAAGAGTATTATATAAAAATAAAAAAAGGGGAAAAAATAAAGGGGGAAGAGGGTTTAAATCAATAGGTAGTTTAGTTTCCTTATCTTTTTTTGGCTTAAGCCAAAAAAAGATTAGAGAAGAGCAGGTAAGTTTTTAGATATTAGTGGTAGTACTGTTATAAGTTATATGAGATCTGGGACGGTATCATTTTTTTTTTTTCTTTTTTTTTTATATATTTTATTTTTATAGATATATATTATTATAAAAAAAAAGAAAAAAAAAAAGAGAAGACAGATATAAATTTTCATCTAAGTAATGATGAAAGAATATTTTAATAACTATGAGTAAGTTTAATTTCACTATATGCTGTAAACTCCTAAAGCCTTAGATACCATAAAGAAAATAAAAATAGGCTTTATCGGTAATAACTCTGAAGGATGATGGCGGCGGCCGCTTTGCACGTACGCTCGCCAGAATGGATTATCAGCAGGGAACCTAGGGTAAATACCTTAGTAGAATCCTTAGAGACTATACGTGAAAACCATGGGGGTAAGACATAGTCCGGTTAAGTATGAAAATACTTAAGTTTTAACACTAATAGATGGTTATTCTCGTGCGAAATTTTTCCCTTTTAAGTTAAAATTTATATCTCCTTTGAGACATTACTCTCAATCGAGCGCACCTTTTCCTTCAAGCGAGGATGACTTAACTACTTCTAGTACGACATCTAAAGGTGTTCAATCTGAAAATCCACTTAATGACAACAAACTGATGGTATTCTATAAAGATTTCGTTACAATGAAACGTGTAATTATAGAAGAAAATAGTGGTAAATCTGGTATATACTTGATTACTAACATTCAAAGTGGAGATTTCTATGTGGGACAAGCAGGGGATTTGGCTAAAAGGTTTAAAGATTATACCAACCCTAGCTATCTTACAAGGATAACAGATGGAGTCAATTCCATAATAGGGAGGGCTTTGAATAAATATGATTACTCGAATTTTTCTTTACAGTATTAGAATATTGTAATATCTCGGATTTAAACACGAGAGAACAATCTTATTTTGATGTGTTAAATCCGCGCCCTAAAAATCGGAGATTTTTCCAGCCCTCCCTTAAAAATTCGGAGTATTTTATAGCCCTGCTATAAAATCTCCGAATTTTTAAAGGAGTGTATAAAATATTTTAAAAAAAGTAGGTGGTCTTCCTCGTGGTATCACCCGAAGTTTGGATACCCGAAACCTTATGAGTATTAAGAAGGCAGGTGAATCTAATCCTTTATTTGGTAAACTTCATAGTAATTATACTAAAGACCTTATCAGGCAAAAAGCTTTAGGTAGAAAGCACTCTGAAGATACCAAGTTATTAATGGCTTCTAAAAAAGGATTTTCTATTGATGTATACGAAAAGTGTACAAATATTACTGAAGGGGAATTAAAAAAAATCGGTAGTTTTATTTCCTAATCTTTTTTTGGCTCAAGCCAAAAAAAGATTAGAGAAAAGCTGGGGATTTTTTAGGTATTAGCCATAGTACTGTGCGAAAGTATTTGGATTCAAATGAATTGTTTAAAGACAAATATAAGTTCACAAGTTCAGGCTCTTCTTTTATTTTTTCCTTTTTTTTATAATTATAGTTTAATTACTACGTAGTAATTAAACTATTTATAAAAAAAAGGAAAAAATTTAGCCTAAGATAAACCTCCTTTATTTTTACTTTTTTACGGTATTGTTGTAAGATGTTCAAGGTTAGGGTTTGCCAAATCGATTCGGATGGATGTTACTCATACTTAATTTAGAGTGTGAACAAGGAGATGTATAGCCATTTATTGTGTCAATAAATTGACATTGATAGAGTTAATATGAACAATTACTCCTGCCATAATTTTAATTTTAATCGCCTTTCCATCTTTTAAATTATTATATCTAATGGATTAACACTTTAGTCCACTATACAAACTCATAATTGTATGGTTAAAGAGGATTAATTTCAAGGAAGGCTGAAAAGTTTTCAGTCTATTTGAAGCGAAGCTTGTTGTTAGAGGTAGATCTTCAGCTAATGCTGATGACGAACAAGAACGTTCAACGACTAGAAGACAAAATTTATCTACAATGATAATCTTCCGTTGCTTTTGCCACAGCATACTTATATATTTTTTTTTTTATTTAAGACAAAAATGAATAAAGCTGTAGGTGGTAGCTAGAATATCCTCCGTTAATGAATTTATACTTAGTTCGAGATAAGTTTACTAAGTATTATTGTAAATTTAGGTTAGATTTTTCTGGACCAGTTTTTAGACGGCCCATTGTCCTAGGCCAACAAATAAAATCTACTTAATATAACGAAGACATAGTCTGATCCTTACCGAGAGATAAGGAGTTAAAGAATAAAATATTTAACTAACATAAGTGAACATTAACCAGAGCTCTACAATGTCAGCTTCTCCTGCTACGCAGGGTTATATGAATGGTAGACCTAAATTATTAATCTTAAAAAAAGATACTTGCTCAAATATAAGAAGGCATATCCACCAAATTATACCACAATTACCAATAAGGCCTACCAGAGAATTTAGTTTAGCTGTCGCAGCAGCCAGCGTGACTGGAAGTAGGGAAGAAATAGGTACTCTTTCTAGCGAGATGAGGGATTTTTATGAGTGATTTTTATGAGCGATTAGCTGGTTTTACTGATGCAGAGGGTAATTTCTATATAATTGTTAGTGGGAGTTGTGCCTTTAGATTTCAGATTAATTTGGATAAAGACGATATAGATGTGTTATATTATATTCATAAAACACCCGGGTTTGGAGAAGTTCGGTCCTACCATAATTTTTCATCTTTTACTGTAACAAGACTTAAAGATATAGCACAATTACTTAAAATATTTGCTCAATATCCACTTCAGGTTCAAAATGGCTTAATTATAGAGACTTTTCTAAAGCTTTTGAGCTTTATTCTAACCCTTGTGCTTCTTTTTTTTTTTCCTTTTTTTTTATCGAGAATAAATCTATATACGTAATAATAAGATTATTTCTAAAAAAAAGGAAAAAAAAAATAAAGAGGGGCTGAGATACTAAAATATGTTTTAATAATTAAAAACGGTATGAACCGGTCAAGATCTGATTTTACAATGCCAAACTCTAAATAAATTCGCATAACTCCTTACTGATTACTAGGGTTTATAGAAGGAGAAGGTTGTTTTAGCATTAATAAACGTAACAATTTTCGATTAGATTTCAGTTTATGTCAGTCTTCTACAAATCTTCAATTGTTGGAAAAGATAATGATTTGTCTTGAGAATCTACCTAGCGAAGGAAATATCGAGGGTAATTGTGTAGGCGCTTTGGGTATTTCTAATGCAAGAGCTAATAACCCTAATCATCTGCCTAGTACTAGAATTGAGACTACACGTATCCCATATATAACCAATATTTTTATTCCTTTCTTAGAAAGTCTTACTTGACGTAGTAAGAAGCGGTCTGATTTTCAAGATTGAAATAGTATCTTATTATTAAAAGAACAAGGCCATCATTTATCGGAACAAGGTGTCAAATTAATAGATCTCCTTTTAAGTCAAATGAATAACAACAGACTTTCCACGGCTTCTAGTCACCCAACTGTTGATAGGACGCTTTTACTCGCTGAAATTAACCTCTTAATTAATGGACCTTCTAATTTCGAGTTAAGGAATGGAAGGAAATGAGTAATTTCATTGAAGAAGTATTATAACTCTTCTCTGTGACGGAGCCAAAAGAAACATTTGTGTAATCATTACGGATGAAAAGGGTAATAATTTACATTCCTTTGACTCCCTTGCGGACTGTGCTAAATTTTTAGTTGTGCACCCTGATACTGTTTCCAAGAGAATAATTAAAGGCATACCCTTTTTTACCAGAAAATAGAAGGGCCTATATTAAAAAAGAGGAAGTTAGTAGTTAAGTATATTCTTTTATCTCTTCGAAGATGGAGCGCTAAACGATGATTGTGCTTTGGGCTCCGGCCTAGATAGAGAAGTAGTGCTCTTTATTTTTCATCCTAAAGCTCATAGTTATATGCTCTTTCCTGTGCAAGTTTACATTTAAGCTTTCTCTAGATATACTTCTAGCGAAGCAATGGAAAAGGTAAATAATTGTGGGTATATTTTGGTTGTTTTAGTCTAAAGTGTAATATAAAAGTTATTATTCATAAAATATAAATGACAGTGAAAATGTTAATATTTAATATGATATAACAAATATGGAAGTGAGCGATCCCGCCATGTCTGTATTAGCAGAGGGTCACCAGTGATATTGAAGTTATCAATACCCTGACTTTTTAAATACAGATAATGAGTTTATAGAATTTGATTCCTACTTAGTTCCAGAATCAGACTTAGAGGAGGGAGGTTTGAGAATGTTAGAAGTAGATAACCGAGTTATCCTACCCGAGTTAACACACGTAAGATTTATTGTTACAGCAGCTGATGAAATTGAGGGCCTTTAGCAAGCTCCTCTTAGCGTCAATACACTGTCAAACTCCGGGGACACCTTAAAGACCTTCTAACTAAACGTTCATTTCAAAAGGTTGAACGCGGCCATGTTAATGACCATGGGTATAGTAATATCAGAAGGTATATACGAAAGTTAAATGGGTTATCGCGGATCTAAATCACCTAGTTACCTTATTTGGTCATTCTACAATTATATTGACTTGACGCTTCACTAGTGAAGCAAGAAAATATTACTAAGGTACACTCCAGAATTATGGTGTGTAGTAGGTTGTAAAAGAGCAACGAGTAGACGGTAGTGATCTATAATAGGAAATACAGAGGTTTATACTCAACTATTATAAATTAAGGTGTATTCTAGTCGACCTCTAAAATGGTCGTTGAGTTTATAGCTATACCTAAAATCGGATAACTTTTGATTATATTTTCGTTTTTATGACCGGCCAAATACCCATATCGACTAGCAGCGGAAGCTCTAATGAACAGAAAATAATGTAATCGTAAAACTTTTAGATTATGGAAAAGTAAGCTTTCGGTTAGACAAAATTTTTCTCGTCCAACTCTAGGTGTTAAAATGGATGCCTACCCAAGTCAGCTTAACTTAGTTACTGTCCTTAGATGCAGTACCCTGTTTAAAATAAGAATAAGAGGAGAAATTGCATGCATGAATAAAAATGACCGTCGTTTTTATTCGGATAATAGTAATAGTCGTATCACAAGTGAAGTACTTAATGAAGTACTAGTTAATCAAGGTGTTTCTATCACACAAGAGGAGCTGAATAAGCTATTAAATATTAAAGGTGTAACCTTTGACTTACCCTTAAATAGTCAAACATATTCAGCTTTATTTGGTTTAGTCGGTAGACCTAAAACCAGAAAGCGTAAAGCTGGTATATATATTTTTACACACCTTCTAACAGGTAGAAAATATGTGGGGTCAAGTAACAGTCTTTCAAGAAGATTAGAGCAATATTTTAATCCTAACCCTGTATTTACTAAGGAATATGGTTTATTGCTTCCTTTAATTAAAAAAGAAGGGTTTTCTGCTTTTAAGTTGGAAGTTGTTGTTATGCCTAATCCGGAGGATATGGAATTAACCTCAGACTATTACTTTTTGTTTTTGGAACAATATTACTTGCTTAATAGTAAATTTAACTTAAATACTCAAAGAGTTGTTAATTTCAGAGTTAACCAGGGAGTTACTGTTTATCTCTATGATATTGAAGGTAAGATTTTATATTACACTGCGAATTCCTTAAATGGATTGAAAGCAGATTTAGGTGTACATCATGCTACCAGTACAAAATGTATAATTTATAAAAAAAAAAAAAGAATGGGATATATTTTTTATTTATTTATTCTTCTTATTTCTATTTTTTTTTTCTTTTTTTATTAGGGGTCACTTTATCTAAATTCTTTTATAATTACAGATCAACTCAAACCAGCTGCAAGGAGGGCTGGTTTATCTTTAGATGAGTTATCTAAGCTTATTTTGGATAAAAAAGCTTTATTTTTAAACCAAGATTTTTCTATGAAAACCAGTAAATTAATCTATATTAAACAAGATGTTACAGGAGTAAAACCAATTTTCCTAGTATAATATCATTAGTTAAACACTTTGAGAGTATGGATATTAAGGCTAACCGTAATAAGATAGCTAGTTGTTTAAATACCAACGAGTCCTATTTAGGTTACACTTATTATACTGGTATAAGCTAGATGTTCCCATACTGATCTAGAGTTAGATGGTAAATCTATAAGCACAAATATTGTAAAGGGTGGAATTTATAAAGGACTCCACTCCCCTGAATATAAAAATTAATCTGTTTTGTGACTTTCCACTATATCCTTGTTACGCTTGCGTAATTTAGCCAGTACGACACAGTTGTCGTAATTCTGCACCGCTAGGTAGCCAACCCTACACGGCAGGTTTCACCTGCCGTACTAAGTAGGTGACCTGCTCATAGTTGAGAGAGTGCCGGGAAAGTAATATAAGAATAAAGTATTTAGATCATGGTAAAGTAAACTTTCGGTTATACATTCTTTCGCCTGTCCTGCTTTAGGTATTAAATGTGATGCATAAAAAAAAATAAGTGTAGGCTACTTATTAATTGTGCAATAAAGAAGAGCCAAACTCCGGGGAAGCCCTAAAGCTCTAGTAACCAAAGTCTCCCAGGAAGCAGGTAGACCGGCCTGATTAATGCCTCAGGGTATGGTAACATCACTAGAGATGACAGTAATGTAAATGGGTTATCGTGGATCTAAACCAGAATTTGTCTGTAAAAGAGCAACGAGTAGACGGTTCTTCAACTTTTATAGTTGTAAGGTGTACTCTAGTCGTCGGGAAATCCGGTTCTAGGAAGAAATCAAGTAGATAGGCTTATCTATCTATAAAGTAAACCTAAATTAAAGTTACTACAACAGCCTTGGCCTAACAACTATTTAGGATAAAGTTGTAATTCGATCCTAATTTAAACCATGTGTTTAAGGGTATAAACATGGTAAAATCTAGAATAGCCGTGATTATGGGTATTATCCTTTTAATTATAACCTTAAAATTTTTAATGTACTTATACATAGTCGCAAAACTGTCATCAACCTTAGAAGACAAACTTAGTATAAGTAGACAGGTACGACCTAGTATAGGTAATAAATTACATAGAATGCCGCGGGCCTCTTATATATTAAACGCAAAAGTGGAATGGTTTAAGACCGTTTGCAAAGTGTAAGTGCATTAAACTCGGTTAGATTTGAGTCGAATGCAGCTACAGCTCTTTACAATAGTAAAACACCTCGTTCTCAACATCTAGTTCAAGAACATATAGTCAAAGGTAACCCTACTAATAGCGAAGTTATTAATAGTGTTTTACTTAATCAAAAAGTTGCTATATCTCAGAAAGAGCTAGATGAACTTTTAAGCCTTCCAAGCGTAAAATTCGATTTACCTTTTTCTGATGAAACATACCCTTCATTATTAGCGTTAATAAGCAAACCACGTTCTAAACGTAGTAATCCAGGAGTCTATATTTTCACTCATAAATCTACAGGTAATAAATACGTAGGTTCAAGTAATGATTTAGCTAGAAGATTTAAACAATATTTTGACAAATATCTAGTGTTTGCTAATAAAAGTTATGGGTTATTAATGCCTTTGGTTAACCAAGAAGGATTAAGTGCCTTTAACTTACAAGTTATTGTAGTATCTTCTACTTATCCTAAGTATTCACACTGCTTTTTAGAACAATGCTTTTTATTAGACAAAAGTTTTAACTTAAATACTCAAAGAGTTGTTAATTTTAGAGTTAACCAAGGACTTAAAGTGTTTTTATATGATTTAGATTGTAAAACTTTATATTATTCAAGTAACTCTTTAAATGCTTTCTGTGCGGATTTAGGAATACACAGCTCATCTTATAGAAAATGTATATCCAGTGGTGTTCCTTACTTAGGTTTATTTGTTATTTCAAATAATTTAATAGAGGATGCAGTACCAGCTAATTTAACTGAATCTGAAGTGGGTGAGTTATTAGCTAAACGTAGAAAAAAAAAATTAAATAAGCAAGCTATAGATTTAGGTAAAGTCATAGAAGTATTTGATAAAGATACCAATGAAAGAAAAACTTACCCTTCTACTTATAAAGTTGCATATAGATTAGGTGCTACTAGAACCACAATTAGAAGCTATATTAGTAAAGGTAAAGCATACAAGAATCGTTATTATTTAAAATTTACTGACAGTAGTAAGTAGTCGAAAATTATAAGATATTATGTAATTACGGTATTATACGCTGGGAGATTTATTAGGCGACGTTAGGTCGAAGTTGTAGCACGACCCAGGTAGAAGTGGGGGCTGAGAACCCCTATATATATATATGCCTGGTTGTGGGGAGATAATATTATTATGTCCCCACACTAAACCGTCAAATTGCGGGAAAGTCTTAAAAGCTGTTTCAACCAAGTAAGAGTGGTAACACATCTTATGGCACAGGTAATGACTCGTGGTATGGTAAAATCGGAATAGATGCACGAAAGGAAATAGGCAATCCGCAGCCAACCACCTTCGCCTTATCCTATAGATAAGCGACCAACTTTGGGCGGCGAAGCTTTCGCCCCCTAAATTAAAGCTTTAATTCAATAAATAAATTATAATAGTCTGGTCGTTTGCGCCTAAATAAAGCGCAGGCAAAGGTGGGCAGTTCATCGACTAAATGGCGGTTGGTTTTTAGCATTATCTACTAAATATATGCTAATTAACTTAAGATATAGTCAAACCCTATCCGAGAGGATACAGGATAATTTATCTATCATTCCTAAGCTTACCCTGTGAGGAGCTTTAAGATTCGTGGGTAAAAGTCTGTATTATATTAGACTAATTACCTTTCAAGTGAAGAAATGAACCCGAGATAAACTTAGAAAAAAGTGTAGGTTATTATCCGTTAATTGGATAATTTGTGCTACCTTATTTCATGCACTCTTTGTTTAGGGGGGAGGTATCCTAACTCGTCCCTGTAAGTTTATTCAGTTTTATAGGGCAAAAGGATATATTTGATATTAAATAAAGTATTTTTTTACCCTGACCCTAAAGGATTGCCTGTCCCCCCATCCCCACTAGTGGGGAAAGGGGGAAAGGGAAAGAGAGAGTATTTTGCAGTTGGTATTTCACCTCTTTTTTTCTTTTATTTTTCATTGCTTCGCTAGAAAAATACAGCAAGGGAGGGAGTTTAGTACATCTTCATTTTCGCTTAAACAACAGAAGAGGTCAAATTTGGATAGTCTTTTGGATTCTTTTCCATCATTGTCTGAAAATCTATACTTGTACATTACTAGTCCACGTCATCCTAAGATCAATGAATGTCACGAAGTATTGTTAAGAATGATGCATAATAGTATTGCCGATCCTGTAGTAAAACTATTTATAAAAAATAATTGCTTACATCTAATGTCCTTAGATAAATATACTAAGGAAATAAATCCAAAAGATTTCATAGATTATCCGATAGATGGTCCGGATAAACAAGGACATCCTAGTTTGTACGCAGGAAAGTCAGGTTGTTATGCTTTTTTGTGTTTAAAGACTGGTGATTACTATGTAGGATCGGCTATTTGTTTAAATACCCGTTACAAGACGCATAAGGTTAGAAGTAGCAGACCTGAAAGAGGTGGTTCTACTTCTTTGTATCTTTCAGTTCGAGAACACGGCTGGCATAACTTTATTTGAAGACCTCTTATAGTTACTAGTAACTATATAAACAACTTTATTAAGCAAAATCCCGAACATGAATTAAGCTTAGAATCATTGTTTATATTACGATCACTTACACAATTTGAGGCTAGATTATTTGAACAAGTTTTGTTGACTCAATTTAGACCCAAATTAAATAGTAACTATACTGTTGTATTTCCTTATAGTAATAAGGAAATAAGTGCTTATATAATATTTGAAGGTTCTAAACCTCTAGAAGTAAGAGTGGGAGATAATGCCGAGTTTTCCATGAAATTTTCATCAAAGAACAGAGCGGCTGTTTCATTAGGAATACCTAAAACTACTTTAGATAGGTACATTAACTTAAAAATTTTCACAATATATAGCCCTGTTTTAGAGATGGATGTTTACTTAATAGATCCTTCTAAGCCTTTATCAGAAGATTCCCCTAGTTATACTACTACAGACGGTGTGATGACTATAACAGGAGTTGATTTATATGCTTTGGCAAAAGGTAAACTTTTTGCTCTTTCACTAGACAAGAAGTCTCTTTTTGGTATTTATGATAATCCAAGTAAAGCTGCTATGAGTTTAGACGGTAGGTCGGATAGTAGGTATATTAGTAGATATATTAATCTAGAGCGCCCTGTGGCAGTGGGGGAAGATAAAACACCTGTTTATTTTATCATGAACCCAGATTGAAAAACGGATATAATAGGACGGATAGCTGCTCGACCAGGTGAACGGAAAAAATCTGGTAGGTCTAGATCTATTGTTTTAGTTGATGTGTTAAATAAAAGTGCATTAGTTTTTAGTACAGTATCAAATATGTCAAGGTATATAGGTAGAAACGCTCTTACGGACACAGGGTATGTCAAAAAATACATGAACCCTACTAAGCTATATAAAGGTCGTTATGAGTTTCATTACCGAGACGAGTTTACAGGGACTATTACAGGTAAGGGTTCCTTGTAAACATCACTTACGAATGAATAAGGATCTTGCCTTCCGCAAGCTCTCCTTTAAGTAGGGGGGGGGGAAAATATCCCTCCTCTCAATTTAATAAATACACAAGGTGTAGATAGAAGTTATCTGTTAAACGGATAATGCAACGCGATTTACGTTATTCAGGGATAAGTACCCTAACTCGTCCCTATAAGTACCCAGGGCAAAAGGGGTAGATTTGAGATTAAATCAAGTATCTGTTCTTATAAACAGAGAAGGAACATTCTATGGTCTTGAATAATGGCCAAAACTGTAGTGAACCTATGGTTAAAAATCCTCAAATTGCGGGAAACCCCTAAAGAAATCTTAACCAAGTAAGTATGGTAACATAACTTATGGCACAGGTAATGACTCGTGGTAGGGTAAAATCAAGATTTATTATTCAATGGGCAATCCGCAGCCAAGTGCCAAATATATAATATTTGGTATGCAGTTCATCGACTAGACGGTGGTTGGTATTATTAGTATTAATAATGCTTAAGATATAGTCAAGCCCCACCTGAAAAGGTGCAGAAAAATATTTTAGTGGGTATTCATTATATTTTTGGTTAAATAGATATATATTAATTCGTTAATTATATTTAGGGGTCTCTACAATAGTTTGCTAAACATATTTTAATGTAAAAAAAAATAAAAATTTAATATAACACACATGAAGCATTTGTCTTTCGTATCCCATATCCCTCATCACAAAGGGAAGCTACGGAGTAAGACTATTGTAGTATTTTCATGATAAGATTAGTAGAAGTCTTTATAATAATCCGTTTATATTTGATAAACGTATTGGATTAGGTTCTATAGCAGCTATATCTTTAACTAGATATTTTATGGGCTCCTTTGCTCCGCATAACAAAAGTAGATCTTTTAGTTCCATTAGACCTTTGGCAAATAATCCAGAGTCTTTAGCGTTAGAGCATATCAATAGCGGAAAACCTACTACTTCATTAATTATCCATAAAATATTATTGAATCAGAATTTATTAGTTACTGACTCTAAATTAGAAGAATTATTAAAAGTTAAAGGTGTAGAACTGGATCTTCCTATATCTACACCTGAAAATAAATAACTTTTAGCTGAATTAACGGGTAAATCTCAATATAAAGGTTTTCAGGTATATATATCTTTATACATAAAAATACAGGTCATAAGTACGTAGGTTCATCTAATTTGTTAAGACGTAGAATGGGTTACTATTTTAAAGGAGATTTCCCTTTAATGGGTAAATTTTTACCCTTACTCCAGAAAGATGGGCAAAAAGCTTTTAAATTAATTATACTTAAATTAGATAGTAATATATTTAGTAATCAAGACGCTTTAATATTAGAACAGTATCATTTATTAAATAAAGAATTCAACTTGAATGCTTTAAGAGTTGTTAATGCAGGATCTTCAAAGGGTGATCCTGTATATGTTTATGATTTAACTTGTAGTACTCTTTATTATCACGCTAAATCTAATATTGAATTAAAAAGAGTGTTAAAAATACATACTGAAACTAGTAAAAATATGTAGATTCTAAGTTACCATATCTTAATAAATTCTTACTATTAAGCTATCCTATACCTACTGCTCTAATAAGCAATCTTTCGGAGGATGAGTTAGTAGATAAGGTGCAAAAAGAAAGACGTGATAGCTATATTTTAGGTACCCGTAGAAGTATTTCAGTAGAATTAGAAATTAAAGAAGGAAATACATTTGTAGATTATAGAGGCCAAATTTATAACTTTGATTCAATAACATCTTGTATTGAATATTTAAGAAAATTAGGCTTAACTATTAAAAGAGGCACTCTTACTAGATATATAAACAATGAAAAAGTGTTTCATAATTTCTTATGTAAATACTCAGATAAAGTTTTACCAGATAATTTTGAAGAAGTAGGATTAATTATGGATGAATATAAAAACTAAAAGTTGATACAGACTACCGCTAAAAAAAATCGGAGGTTTTTTTTTAGCACGGGTCGACTTAGATTTATTAAAAGTTAATAGAAAGAATAAACCTATCTTAGTAAAAGGAAAAAATTTTGAGCAAAATTTTGAAAGTATTACAGATACAATTAAATTCTTTAATACTTTAAATATTAAATTAGACAGAAAAACTCTATATATTCGTTTAAAATGGCTCCCATCCCCCCTCATCCCCATTGATCCCCACTCTACCCCCACTAGTGGGGACAGGGGAAAGGGGAAAGGGGAAGAGGAAAAATATATAAAGATTATTATTTTGCTTATAAATAATTAGATAAAAATATTATCTTTTACGTATATAGCAATATAAATTAGCCCATTACATTAGATAAACGTGGGTTCGCAATGTTCAGCTTTCCTCTTCATAGTAAGTACACCTCGGTATAGTACAGGTTCTCTGTTCTCTTGCGTAGGTTATGGTCAGAAGAGAAGCTATACTGCTAATAACTATATAAATAAACTTAATAAAAAAGTCCAGACTGAGTTTGACCTTTTACCCGATAACTCTGTAATTAAACGTTCAGAATCTTGGGTTTCTTCTAGAGTGGTCTTGTCATGTTCAGATGTAATTGAAACATTATATGGGTTAGTTGCAAATAGAGAGATAAAAGATTATCATCATACACCAGAAAGTTTACATGTGCCAGGTATATACTGTTTTTTGAGCAAAGATGGATTATCCTTTTATATAGGGTCATCTTTGAATATGCATACTAGATATACACGGCATTTATCTAATTTAAACCAGCATTCCAATAAACGTAATTATGAGGCTAGCCCTAAGTTTTAGAACTATATACGTAAACATGGGCTAGATAATTTATCTACCCCTGCTTCGCCAGGCAGGGTGTTTGTGGGCAATTAAAAACTACCCTGGTATGTTCACTGGTTTCAACCTTTCTAAGGAAGAAACCAGTTTTTTTACTATATTAATGCAATTAGATCTTCTAATAACTGAGCAATTCTTTTGAGATACTTTTGGTCTTTCCTTAAATGTTGCTCCAATGGTTGGTACGAGAGAAAGTAGTATATTATCTGATGAGACTAAAAAAAGAATGAGTGATGCTCACCTAAACTTAGATATTACACTTTCGGATGACCAATGACAAGCCATTAGAGCTAAAGCTAGTGAAGCTTGAGCTAAGGAAAGCTTAGGAAGCCAAAGAAGAGAAGTTATAAGTGAATTTCATGGTAGAGCTGTCCTGGTTAAAGATTCTGATCAAAAAGTGATTGGAGAGGTTTAACTCTGTGTTAAAAGTATCGGTATATCTTGGGGTTAATCGTAATAAAATTAGTCTTTACCTGAAGTCTGGAGATTTACTCGAGAGTAAACTAGGTCCTGTTTTATTACAAGAAAAAGGGAGCCCAACTAGTAAGCGTTCCTATGAGATTCGAGTTTTGGATCAAGATAGAAATCTCTTGGCTAGTTATAGTAGCTTAAGGGCTGCCGCGAAAAGTAGGGATCTTTCGCCCTCTTCTATTAGCACGACCTATTTAAATAAGAATAAGCTATGTAAAGGTAAACACTACTTTATTAGCAGTTAATAACTTTAAAAGCTTTTTTCTTTTTACTTCCTTATATATATAAATGTTTTTTCGTCTAAAATAGAACTACTAGTGTTTACCTGTCGTCCTTTTTTTTTTTTCCTTTTTTTTTATATTTTAACTACCACGCGGTAATTAAACTATAATTATAAAAAAAGGAAAAAAAATTAGGGTAGTTATTCGCATATAAAAAAAATTTTTTTTGGTTTACATTAAGATATTGTAGAGTAATCGCAATGTAGCGAGATCTGTGGGATATTACACTCAAGTATGCCAATTGTGATAGAATCAGTGAGTATGGAAAAGTTTTTGTCGTGGCTAGAAGAGCAATAATGGAATTTTATATAGATAAATTATTATTTCTTGAAAAGGGTTTAGAGGGATTTAGAGATTTCAACGTAAATATAAACTTTTTTTTACCCTATTTTGAGCTTAGGTTTTTTTATAATATTCATCATGGCTCTTTTAGCTTATATCAATAATATGGATTCTGATGGTAATAACTAGGATTTAAGACAAAGACACTTGATTATTTCAGATTGAGTGTCGAGAACTGTACCTAGATCTAGAAGGGACGACATCTTTCATATAAAATTGGCCATACAATGTTGCAAGAATTTTCACCAACCAGCTAGAAGAAAGCTAAATGCCTACTCGAGTTCAGCTCTGTTTTCTGGTTGTAAATTAGATCCCGTTGAACTCGCTAGGTTAAACCAAGCTGGTTTAAATGCGAGTCAGTCTGGTGAATTAGCAAGGAATAATTATTCCTTCCAAAATGGTCTAATTATAAGAACAACTATTTATAATAATAACCACCGTATTACAAAAGCCTATTCTACTCTAGAGTTCATAATGTTGATTCATAATAATGATCATTAATTTAAAGAAATATTTATTAAAGGCTAACCTAAACATGTTATGATAGTAAATACTATTAAAACCAGAAGTTGTAGAGTAAAGATAAATATTATCTTGAAGGTAGATAATTATGTTAAGGGACGGGCTGGGCTCGATTGAAATAGGTATAAACACTATTATAAACGGAGGCTATAAATTTATGGCTGATAGTCACGCAGTGTCGGCGAGTGCGAATATATCTTTAAGGTATATCACTATGTTAAATATAGGTGGGGCCGCCTGATTACTTATAATACCTTTATAACATAAGAGCGGTGTTTATTTAATTTAAAAGATTTAAACTATTAAATTCCAATTACATGCCTTATTCCAGGGGTTTTAACTATGAAATTGCGACTTTATCTTAGGAGAGCTAGACTTCACGAGCTTAATCCAAATAATTATGGACCTTTACCTAATTGTTACAGTTTAGATAGATAGATACCGGTCCTGTTTATTTATTTTTTTTTTTTTTTTTTTTTTTTTTTTTATTTTATTACTATGTAGTAATAAAGTTAAAAAAAAAATAATACAGGTAAGCGAAAAAGGGGTAAATAGCTTTATATAAAGCTAAATATAACATGACATTATCCGTCCATATATACAGTTATAATTAAGCCAAAAGATCTCTATAACAATAAATATAAATATTTTGTAATGATGAAGAGCTTTATATTAAATGATTAACAATAATAATAAATAAAATGAGTTTATCCTTAATACTTTTTTTAATCGGAATTTTAGGTTTTGTTTTAAATAGAAAAAATATTATATTAATGCTTATATCAATTGAAATAATGTTATTAGCTATTACGTTCCTAATTTTGATAAGTTCCCTGAGCTTTGATGATATATTAGGCCAAACCTATGCAATATATATAATAGCAATAGCTGGTGCAGAATCGGCTATAGGTTTAGGTATTCTAGTTGCTTTTTATAGATTAAACTCTTCTCTTTTTTTTTTACTGTCTATCCCTAATTCTTTTTTATTACGGATTTTACTTGTAAAATCGTAGATAAAAAAAATAAAGGCCATACAACTTATTCGAAAACCGTCAACAAGTTTAGCTTTAAAAGAATAGCAAGATGCTATTCTACAATGGCTAAGAATAACTATACTACTAACCAAACTAAAGATTCTTCAATTGATCCTTGATTTATTACTGGGCTTTTCGATGCTGAGAGTTCTTTTGTTGTAACAATCTTAAAAAATCCGAGGTACAAAACAGGACGGAACGTTCAAGCTAGAGTTCAAATAAAAATGCATGAAAAGGATAGAGTTTTAATCCAGTCAATTCCAGAATTTACCCTTCTATATTTTGGCTTTTTTTTTTTTAATTATAATTTAATTATTACGTGATAATTAAATTATCCCTGCGCGCGGGTGACCCCGCTGTCCCGCTTTCCCCGCGCGCGGGGAAAGCGGGACAGCGGGATTTATAAAAAAAAAAGGCAAAAAATAAAGGAGCTATAGGTTATGCATCTAAACTTAATAATAGTTCAGCCGTAGAGTTTAGAGTTAGTACTTTAAAAGATTTAGTTGACGTAATTCTTCCTCATTTCGATAACTACCCTTTAATTACCAAAAAACGTTCTGACTATCTATTATTTAAACAAATTGTTTTACTTATGTTAAATAAAGAACATAATACTTTAGAAGGTATACAAAAAACAGTTAATATTAGAGCCTCTCTTAATACGGGTTTATCTAAAGATTTAAAAGAAGCATTCCCTATGACTATTCCAGTTACATTAAACCTGGAAAGCATAATTAAAAATAATAACTTACATCCGGAGTGAGTAGCAGGGTTTTCCTCGCTACTAATTTTTTTCCCTTTTTTTTATTATTATATAATACTCTTTAGTAATAGAATTATATTTATAACTAAAAAAAGGGAAAAAATAAAAAGGAGAATCTAACTTTTTTATTGCTTGCGCTTCTGTTACCTAGCGAAGCAGGGAAAAGAAAAAAATCTAAAACTAAGAGTGGTTTATCTACTTCTTTACGTTTTTCAATAGCTCAACATTCCAGAGATCTCTTATTATTAGAAAGCTTTGTTAATTTCTTTGGAAGTGGCTTTGTAATGAATTATAAAAAACGTTTAGTATGTGATTTTATTATTACAAATATTGATCACATAGTTGAACATATAATGCCTTTTTTGGATAAACACCCAATATTAGGGTCAAAGCACTTAAATTGCTTAGATTTTAAGAGTGCTTTGGCATGCTTCGCCAGCCACAGTATATTATTAAAAATAAAGAACACTTGAATGATTGCTTCTGTCCCCTGCCCCCTGTCCCCGTCCTTCTTGGCTTCGCCCAAGAAGTTGGGGGAACAGGGGGGGGGGGGCAGGGGGTAGGGAAGAGGGCTAGGTTTAGAAGAAATTTTACAGTTAAAAAGAAGAATTACATTACTTTGCTCGAATAAGGCTATGAATAATCACAGTATTGTAGACGGCACAGAGAAATTAGATCAAAAAAGGTAGAGTAAACCTCTGTCTAGTCATTTTTTCAATATGGCAAAACCTTCAAATTGCGGGAAAGTCTTAAAGACAAATCTACCAAGTTAATACAGTAATGTGATTAATGGGACAGGTAATGACTCGTTGTACGGTAAAAACGATTTGTATGAAGAAATGAAGTAGATCATCCGCAGCCAAACACCAAAAACTACTGCTCGTTCAAGTGGATGGTGCGCAGTTCATCGACTAAATGTAGGTTGGTAAATAATTATATACTTGCGAAGCCATCTACTTTTTTTTTTGTTTTGAAGAAAAGATGGGATAAAAATTATTTGCTTAAGGTATAGTCAGGCATAACCGAAAAGTTATGGGAATACCCTAGCCAACCTAAGGGAATAAATAAAATTCCTATGGTAAAAGGGGAAAACGAAGAGGAAGTATCGCAATAGAATATAAATAATGTATTTAGCTATAATAACTCTACCTTTATTAGGATCAATAGTTGCCGGATTTTGGGGTAGAAAAGTCGGAGTTAGCGGTGCACAATTTATTACATGTTCAAGTGTAATTGTAACAACCATACTAGCAATCGTAGCTTTTTTTGAAGTAGGTTTAAATAACATCCCCGTGTCGATAAACCTTTTTAGGTGAATAGATAGTGAATCACTAAATGTTTTATGAGGTTTCCATTTTGACAGTTTAACAGTGTATTATGTGTGTATATGATTTCTTTTATATACAGATGCTGTGTTGGTGGGAATCCAACTGTATAAGGTGATTTTGGTCAATAGATTTTGTTCAAGTGGCGGTTTTCTTTGCAATAATTCAGGTATGGATCATCTAAATATTAAATCTCGAAATCTCTTGCTTGCCCACAAAGATATTTCTTGTCGGCTAGACAGGCAAAAAAGGTACTATAGTAGTACTGGCGGAGCTATACAACCTCTTTCTTACGAAAAAGGTTCTCTCTGCTCCAGCTTCGCAGGGTCTGAAGAAAATTTTCATCTATGATTCGTAGGGTTCTCGGATGCTGAATCAAGTGTTTCTATTAATCCTATATTAAAAAAGGATAAAGTAAGGATATCTAGTTTTTCTTTCATGTTTAAGGTAGCACTGCCTTCTTACCCTAAGCATGTACGCTACGCTTCCAGTACCTCTAATGCCTTTACTCCAATTTCCTTACATCCATTATGAGTTACCGGGTTTGTCGATGCTGAAGGTAGTTTTATTATCGGAGTCCGGAAACAGAAAGGATGTACAGGATATCGTGCAACTGCACTTTTGACCATACATTTACATATTAAGGATTTACATTTATTGTACAAAATTCAAAGCTTTTTCAAAGTAGGAAGGGTACACGAGAGCAAAACAAGTGCAAGTTTTACGGTAGAAAGATTTGAGGATGTTATTAACGTAATCGTTCCACATTTCAAGAAATATCCTTTAGAAAGTGCTAAAAGTATTGATTTTTACTTATGGAGTAAATGCGTAGAAATAATGGCAAATAAAGAACACTTAGTCTTGTCGGGGTTAAAGAGGTTAGTTAGATTTAAATCTGCCTTAAATAAGGGTCTGCCTGAATATTTAAGTAACAACCCTTGTTTTTCAGATATTATGGAAAGGCCAGTGTTTAAAGTTAGTGCTGAGCCTCTTAACCCCTACTGAATCAGTGGTTTTTCAGAAGGAGATGCTTCTTTCTATGTTACTATCTCTGAAAAGTCTAATCAGGTAAGAATGTTTTATGCTATAAAATTAAATAATAGAGAAACACCTCTTGTGTTTAAAATACAAGAGTTCTTTAAAGGTAAGGGTTATATTGTACACGATAAGAATAATATGGTGCAATATAGTATAGTTTCAATAAAAGTTATCAATGAAACTGTTATTCCTACCTTTGATACTTATAGGTTTTCTGGAAATAAGCTTTCTAATTATTTAGTTTGAAAAGAAATATTGGGGATGTTGAACTCCAAAGCACATTTAACCGCTGAAGGTTTAGATAAAATTAGAGATTTTAAATCTACACTTAATATATGAAAAGATTAGTTTTTTATAATGTAGCATTAGTGACGCGTTTTGTTGTAAAAAGGAAATTGTAGATGAGGGAATAATATTTAGGGGTTTACTCTTATTCGAATAAGAGAGAGCTTTCTAGTTAATATTCAAAAAATAAATGTAATTTAAAACATTAGTGCGTAGTGCGTAGCAGGGACGATTTAGGTGTTTTATATTATATTCATAGTAAGTTAGCCGTAGGTAATGTTCGATTATATAAAAATGAATGTATATTTAATGTTACAGACAAGGAGGGAATAAAATTACTAATTTCTATCTTTGATAAGTACAACCTTAATACAACTAAGCACCTGGATTATTTAGACTTTAAGGAAGCTTTTTATTCATACATACATAGAGATGAAAATTTTAATGTTGAATTAGTTAGTGATACAATATTAGAATTGAAAAATAATATGAATACTAACCGTGTTAACTTTGATCGGCTAGATAATTCTAAAATTGTAATTACTAAAAGCTGACACTTAGGGTTCATAGAAGGAGATGGATCCTTTTTTGTCTGAGATAATTTAATGCCCGTTTTTTGTATAGAAATAACCGGAGTACAACTTGACGTTTTACTTAAAATAAAGGAATTTTTGGAAAGGTCTCTGGGTTTTGACATATATAGTTTATATAAATTAAAAAACTCTTCTTTCATAACTGTAACAACACTAAAAGCTAGAAATAATAGTAAAAGTAGCGTAGCTCTTACTATTAAGAATGTTAGAGTTTTAAATAACTATTTGGTGCCTTTTTTAGAGGATATGACATTTTTAACTAAAAAAGGTAAAGATTTCAAGGATTTTAAAATTATTTGTGAAGTTGTTCATAACGGGGCATACAGAAAAGATGATATAAAAAATTTAATCTTAAAGTTATCTTACACAATGAATATTTACCGTTTATCCACTAATACGGCACCTACTGCTGGCGAAGCAGGCCTATCCTTAAGTAAAGACGAAAAATATAAGCTAATTTTTGCTACACCGACTGTCGAACATCTTCGCGATGGTCGGGTTAGAGATATTCTCACACGAAAAGGAATACATCAACAAACCAGTTGTGTATATGAGATACGTGAATTAGATGGAGAAGTGTTAATGGCAAACACTTTATCAGAAGCTGCCTCCATTGTAGGTGTATATCCTGATACTTTAAGTAAATATTTAGATGTAGAAATGCCAGGCTCAGTAGAAGATAGAGTTACACTGAATAATCATAAGATTAGAAGAGTTCCTGTATTTAACCCGTTTGCATAGTAATATGTACTTTTTTTTTTATTAGTCAAAAGCTTTTTAGATTAGTTGTCTCTGCTACTAAATAGGCAGCCGTATTTGTATCGTCTTTATATAATTGTATAGATGTAAAATTAGGTCTTATGCTCCGAATTATAAGCAGCTGCTTTAGGTACTAGTTTCAGAGATAAGTGTTTATAAGGGTTGCCAACTCGGTAGGCATAGGTAGTATTGCTTATCTCCTTAAAAGGAAGCTAATAAAAAGGTAAGTTATTACGAAAACCGTACCACTACCTCCTTTATTATGATAGAGAGATAAAAATCTCACCGATTGTAGGGGAGGTAGGGTCCCACATGAGCTAGGGTTTCCTATGGGTCATCGTCGTGGTTAAAGTCGAATTAGAACAAATATTCCATAAATCTAGAGGGATTGGGTAAGATTATAGTCCTACAATTCTATACTTATACAATAAGGTGAAAACGGTTAATAAGATCTTAAAGGGAAAAACCTGTGTTTTTTCTACTTAAAGACCGTCGGCAGATATAAATGTCGCTACAGACTGGTCCACCTACGTAGAGCTAAATGCTCGTGAATGTACAGTCGGCCCCTATAACGAGTGCGATATCGTAAGGAGGAAAGATTATCTCAACAACACTACGCACAGTGGATAGCCTATTCACATTAGGTCATAAACTCTTAAATGTGATTTCAATTTATATAAACATCTGTCTATTTATTTTTATGGTGATATGAGTATCTGTTTCAATTCAATTGGGGAGATATGTCTGCCCTGCCGTCGAACGTAGTTATGACAGGGGGGTTTATATTTGAAGATGAAATCGCGTCAATTAGGGCTGGTCAATGCTTTTACCGGTTTTAATCGTTTCTTCTTTAGTGCATATTTATTCCATAGGATATATGAGCCATGACCCTCGAGGTCGCGTAAAGGGAAAACGCGTCTATGGGGGTAAATTGTCAAACTCCGGGGAGGTCCTAAAGCTTAAGGTACCAAGCTATAACTGAAAAGTTATAAGTGGCTGAACTAATTACTCAGGTATGGTAATAAGCCTTAAGAAGAGTGAAAGCAAAGTGGATTATCGCGGATCTAAAATAGTAATACTAAATAGTATTACTGTAAAAGAGCAAAGAGTAGACGGCAGTTCATCGATTAAGCCACATTTAATCGATTTAAGGTGTACTCTAGGGGGTTTCGAAAGGAACAGAGGTGTAAAACTCGGTTTCAATATGCAACAAGGTTGAAACTCCTATGTCAAGGTCCCATCTAAACAATTCGATTTAAAAGAATTCTCTACCTGTGATTCTGCTCACGCTCGCGCAGTAAATCCTGGGGTCTGATCTGGTTTAATAGATGGTGAGGGTTCGTTTGGTATAACGGTAGATAGAAGTAAAACACGTCAATTAGGTTGACGTGCTCTATTAAAGTTTCAATTAGGTTTACATACAAAAGATCTTAATATATTATATCTATTACAACAACATTTGGCTGGTATTGGTTCTATTCATTTAGCTAAAAAGCGAGGTATAGTTGATTATTCAATAGACTCCATTGAAGATTTAAATAAATTTATTCTTTATTTAGATAAATACCCGTTATTAACTCAAAAAGCCGCGGACTTTTTATTATTTAAACAAGCGGTAAAGCTTGTAAATAATAAAGCTCATCTTACTGTTGAAGGTTTAAATCAAATAGTAAATATAAAAGCATCGATGAATTTAGGTCTATCTGAGATGTTGAAGTCAGAGTTTGCTGGATATACTCCAGTTGAAAGACCTGTAATAAATTCGGATAATGTCTATTTAGACCCGGATTGGATTTCAGGTTTTGTCAGTGCTGAGGGGAATTTTGATGTTCGTATTCCATCTACGAATAGTAAATTAGGTTATCGAGTACAATTGAGATTTAGAATATCTCAACATAGTAGAGATCTTAGACTAATGGAAAAATTAGTTTAATATTTTGGGTCAGGAAAGGTATACAAATATGGTGGTAAGTCTGCTGTTAGTTTAACAATAGTGGACTTTACAGATATTACCAATATAATGGTTCCGTTTTTCAATAAAAACCCTATTATAGGTATAAACCTCTATGATTATCTTGACTGATGTAAAATTCAGATTTTAATGGTTAATCGTGCTCATCTTACGATTGAAGGTGTACAATCCATTAGAGAGATAAAATCTGGTATGAACACAGGTAGAAGTTTTTAAGATTAATAACCTTTGTTAATATCAAACACCCAATAAATCAGTTGCAGGATGAATTTGACTTAAAAGCATAATCAACGATTTTTTAGTTATTTAAGTTTATTCACTTTCATGATGATTGTGCTAGTAACAGCCAACAATTTCCTACTTATGTTCGTGGGTTGAGAGGGTGTTGGAATCTGTAGTTATCTTTTAGTAAGTTTCTGATTTACTAGAATAGCAGCAAACCAAAGTTCTATATCTGCTTTGTTAACTAACAGAGTGGGTGATTGTTTTTTAACTGTTGGTATGTTCGCGGTACTGTGATCGTTTGGTAACATCGATTACGCTACTGTATTTTCATTAGCTCCTTTTGTTAGTGAAAACATTGTTACAATTATAGGTATTTGCTTATTAATTGGTGCTATGGCTAAAAGTTCTCAAGTTGGATTACACGTTTGATTGCCAATGGCGATACCTCTATGGAAATAGTCGTAAACGGCCATATAACAGTCGCGAAAATATCGCTATGGTAAGGTTAGGTCGTAGAACCATATCAGTGATATAGCAAGGATTAAACCAAATATATCACGTAAATATGGAGAATCCAGACACTTCTGGACTTAAAAGCAACTTAGGTGAAAACGGTCAAGACGTTCCGTAGTCAAGACCGTCGATATTTTAACATATCGCTACAGACTGGGTCACCACGGGGTGTCTGAAATGATGCTGAATGTACAGTCGAAAGCTCTATTTATTTGACAGGTGTAATCGGAGGAAAATTTCCATAGACAGGCTTAGACCTTATACACCGTGAGCTTTGGGAAGGTTGATTAAAAATTAAGCTCATATTTAAAAATCTCATTTTTGGCGTTTCAGCCATTAAAAGTTCTACTAATAATTATGGTTTACCGTACGGAGTAAAGCGTTACTATGTTAGCCACAGTAGTACGATAAAAAGAAGTCTCCATACAACCGCAGGTAAGCCTGTTAAACCTCTTGTTTGGGTTTACGGTTTACAAGATTTGTCTCTAGTAACAGGAGCTCCTTTTAAACCTAAATTGGAATGTGCCAAAGTTTTAGGTATTAACCGTGGTTCGGTTGCAGCTTATTTAGATGCAGACAAGACATTTAAGAACAAATGAATATTTAGTACCACTATCTTATCTAAACAAGAGATATCTAAATGAGCTGTTCCATCAGAGGTTTGGGAAATAATCACTGGGGAATTACTAGGGGATGGTCATATAAGATATGATCCTATAAAGGCTCCACGGGTTAATGGTAGACTAGAATTCACATTTTCAGCTAAGATTCTACATTATGTTAAATATTTAAAAAATGACGTTTTAGCTTTTATTTGTGTAGAGTCTGAACCTACACCTTTACCAAACCTTGAGCTTACTGGCATAGAACCTACACAATACTGGTTTTCTACTAAACGTTTGTCTACTATTTCTGACCTACATAGTGTTTGGTATAAAGAAATAGAAGGTAAATATGTTAAAAGATTGCCTTTAAACATAGCAGACTTATTAACTCCTCTCGGTATTTGGGGTAACTATATTTTATAACGATTACTTTTTAGTGGTTACTTTTTTCTTGATGGTTACTTTTTGTATTAGTAATGCGGATGAAAATCTCATTCGCATTAAAGGTCGAGTCTTGTAAAGACTTAATACCGACAAGCGACTACCTTTCGAAGGGTTAATCGAAATACGGCTGGGCTAACACTCCACGTATCGATGTTAATAGGATTAAGATACTGGCAAGATCGGTGTCAAAAGAGTTGCCGAGCAAGTCTCGGCTGGACCTGGTGGAGACACCAGTAATCTAAGAAGTGAGCTGGGTAAATATTATTTATCTTGACCCACGCTAGGTAAACATGAAAACTTTAATCTGAGTCAGACGAGTATTATATCTTTCAGAAGAAGGTAGAGACGGCAGTGTTCCATACGTTACTCATAAAGGTAACAGTAATGGTTAGGACCTGTGTTGAAAATAGGAGGGTGATAAAAGGCCATTCTTCTACTTAAAGTACGAATTTCATGATAAACAAACATGAATAGAAAGTGAAGAGTATGGTTTTTCCAAGCATACCAGCACTAGCTTTATCGACATTTAATATATATAATTTAAAGTTACTAAAACATTCAACAAAAACGTAATTAAACAAGAAATTTTCGCAAGTGATAAAGTGGTTACCCCTATATTTGTTTACGATAATGCCGATCTTTTAAAGCTGCAAAGTCTTTCGGAAAATAAAGGAAAATCGGGTGTGTATCGATGAACAAATAAAACTAATGGTAAAACTTATGTAGGTAGCAGTGTAGATTTAGGTAAAAGACTAGCAAAATACTATAATCTTAATTATTTAAGTTCAAATAAATTGTTAATTAGCAAAGCCTTAATAAGGTACGGTTATGCAAATTTTTCTTTAGAGATTTTGGAGTATTGTAGTCGTTCAGATGTATTATTAAGAGAGCAATACTACCTTGATTTTTTTAAACCGGAATATAATCTTTTAAAGGTTGCTGGTTCAAATTTAGGTTATATTCACACTGAAAATACTACAGCTAAAATGCGTGATAGTAGACTTAATTATACCGAAGAACAAAAAGCTATACTTATAAATCATTTGAAAATTCATAATGCTAGTCCGGCTCAAACAGAGAAAAGCAGACAACGTCTAATAGATTATAATAAGTCTAAGGGAGTACAAGTTGAAATTACAGATACAACAACTAACGAGATTTCGTCTTATTCTTCTTTTAGGGAAGCTGCTGGTGCTATAGGATGTGTGCATCGTACTCTTCTTTTAGCTGAAAAAAGACAAAAGGAAGGAAGTTCTAAACTTATCAAAAAGAGATATTTGGTAAATACCTTAGGAAGAGAATTCTGTTCTTGTACTAGATCCTTAACACAAGCTGTTAGTAACGATAATCAAGTAAAAGAATTGTTTTACAAGGAAGGTACGCTATTTTCTTCGTCTCCTCCTTGTGAAGTAATGCCTCCTTATGCTTCACCAGCTTCACCTAGCAAAGCAGATGTGTTATCGAAGGATATCACACCACAAACTATTGCTTCGTTAATCATGGGGGATGGTTACTTTGCGGATGGTTGTGTAAAAATATGTACAGATAACTTTACTGAACAAGAAGTATTAGACTTAACACAGGTTTTATCGAATAAATTTGCAATAAAAGCTACTGCAAACAAACGTACTAACTCTAATGGTAAAGTTTTGTGAAGAATTAGAATAAGTAAATCCAGTATGGAAAACTTAAAATTATTAGTGGGTCCTTATATGACGCCTGAAATGCTATATAAATTAGGGGTAAAAAAGTGATGTGAGACGAGTTTAGGGCTTTCCTTAAACTTCACTATATGCGGGAACATCCTGTAATTCTTGGTCCACTCAAGAGAGATTTCTTGCTCGGAAAAATTCAAGAACAGGGACAATCCGCCGGAAACTTAATCAAAGGCTTTTATTCAGAAGCACAAGGTTGAGGTTCCTCAGTGACTACACGTGAAGCATTTATATTAAAAGATAATATATTTAAATTTTGGTTTATAGGATTTGTTGAAGGAAAAGGGTCTTTCATAATAAATAAAGATGGCTGTTTAGTATTTAAAATAACACAACCCAGCCCAGATGCTCAAGTTTTGTTTAACATAAAAAAAAGTCTAGCCTTTGGTCTTATAAGAGTTCAAGATAAAATAAATAACACTCATTGCTATAGAGTAGAAGATAAACAAGGATTATTTAAAATAATATCTATTTTCAATGGTAATTTATTTTTAGATAGCCAAAAAGAACAATTTAAGTTATGACTGGCTGCCTATAATTACAAATATAAGGAAAATATTACTTATCTAGACAATAATAACAAACCTGGTTTATCTAACTCTTGGTTATCTGGGTTTACTGATGCGTTAGGTTGTTTTACTTGTTCAATACTCGACAAACCAATAAAGGGTACCTCAGTTAAATTAAGTTATATTTTAACACAAAAAGGTAATTATGATCAAATACAGTTCTTAGCTAACATCTTAAGGGGTAAAACTCATTTGATGGATAGCCATTCTGGTTATAATATGACAGTTAATACTACTAAATTAGGTCTAACCATTAAATATTTTGACCTTTATCCTTTGAAAACTAAAAAACATATAGTTTATTTTAATTGAAATAAAATATATATGTTAATTGTGAACAAAAAACACTTAACTCTGGATGGTTTAAGTCTTATAAAAAGATACCATAAAAATTTAAATAGGTTAGCTAAAGTACCTTAATACATTAATATAAATGAATATATAGTCCGAACAGTTGCTAAAGTAACTGAGTGTTTTTAATTCATATATATTAAGAACTAACGAATTTGCCTACGCCAGTTTCTGCATTAATACACGCTGCAACTATGGTTACAGCGGGTGTGTATTTATTAATGCGTTCAAGTCCCCTAATAGAATACAGTTCAACTGTATTAATACTATGTTTATGATTAGGTGCTATAACTACTGTATTTAGTAGTCTTATTGGTCTATTCCAACAAGATATTAAAAAAGTTATTGCTTATTCTACAATGAGTCAGCTTGGTATGATGGTTATAGCTGTGGGTTTATCTTCATATAATGTTGCCTTATTCCACTTGGTTAATCATGCCTTCTATAAGGCATTATTATTCTTGGGGGCAGGTGCAGTAATTCATGCTGTTGCTGATAACCAAGACTTTAGGAAATTTGGTGGGTTAAGACCCTTCTTACCTTTAACATATTCTGTTATGTTAATAGCAAGCCTTAGCTTAGTTGCTTTCCCATTTATGACCGGGTTCTATAGTAAAGATTTTATTTTAGAATCTGCATATGGACAGTTTTACTTTAGTGGTACAGTTGTTTACTTTATAGCTACGATTGGTGCTATGTTTACGACTCTTTACAGCGTTAAAGTGTTGTATATGACTTTTTTAGCTAGTCCTAATGGGCCCTTCCTTAGCTATAAAAATGCTCATGAAGGTGACTTATTTATAAGTACTCCCTTGATTATATTGGCTCTGTTCTCTATTTTCTTTGGTTACATTACTAAAGATATTTTTGTAGGGTTAGGTTCAGGTTTCTTTGCAGATAATAGTATATTCATTCATCCTACACATGAAATTATGCTTGACACTGAGTTCGCCGTGCCTACGTTCTTCAAATTGTTGCCTTTGATGTTCACTTTATCTTTAAGTGCTCTCGCTATAATCTTTTCGGAGTTTATTCCGACTGCTTTAGTTCACTTCAAATTTACGAGACTAGGATATAATGTTTTTGGGTTTTTTAACCAACGTTTCTTTATAGAAATGTTCTATAATAAATATGTTACGAGTTTTGTATTAAACACAGGGGGTATAACTACTAAGTTGTTGGATAAAGGTTCAGTGGAGATGATCGGGCCTTTTGGTCTTGAGAAAGGTTTAATGAAATTAAGTCTTAATATTGCATCTTTAAGCACAGGTGTAGTTACAAATTACGCCTTATATGTTTTAATTGGTTTTGTTTCATATTTGTTAATTCTTTTTTTAGAATTAAATATGGATTTAGTTTTATTAATTTTACTAATTATTCCTTTTTCATTAATGCCTACTTTTTGGGCTAAGCACTCCTAACCACAGCGCGAGCAATGAAATTAAATTAAGGTAGTCTTCCTTATTAATTTACGATGCTAATATAATAAGCTCTTTAGCGTAATCCTACGAAGTAATATGTGGATGTCGGCTTTGTTTTTCGTATTCTTTTATATGGGGATTAAGGTTTATACTGATTTAGAAGTAAACATTTTGCTTATGTTTTATCTGTAAGTATTTAGAAACCGGGAAAATAAGCTTTTTTTTTTTATTAAAGCCCCTATAAATAAGCTATGCTTATCTTGTCCCCCCCGGAGGGGGGGGGGGGTGGAGTACCTGGTGTTTTATATAAACTCAAAGGATAGCACTTATCCTCTAGGTCTTATGTACAAACAAGATTAATACCTTTACATTTATATTCGTTAACCTTACCCACTACGTCGCCTTTGGATTATTAATTCCCTAGATCGGTTTAAGATAGAAGGATGTATTTAGGAAAAAAAGGTATAATAAAAAGATCTTTTACGTTTTAAATAGTCCACTTAAACCTCATACTTTGTATGTTTACCTGTACAATCTGCTATAGAAGGATTGTGTTAATTTAGAGCAATATTTTTTTTTGTTACATATAGTATAGGTGCTATATATACGTATAGTATAGGAAAGTCCGAAGCTTGTCCAACTAAAACTCATATTGAAGAGAGTAAAAGTAAAAATTTTGGTATTAAAGAGAAAATAAAGTCCATCTTTTTATAGTTATATTTATAACTATCCCCTAAATTTTTTCCTTTTTTTTAGAATAAATCTATATACGTAATAATAAGATTGTTTCTAAAAAAAAAGGAAAAAATAAAGCGGGAAATGTATTAATAAAAAGATTTATGTTTCTTTTTTTTTATTATAGGCAGTAAAAGAAGGTTGTGAAACCCCAAGCCAAGGTTAAGCCTTATTTTAGTTTAATAACTAAGACAGGATCCGGCTTAAATGTATCAAAAAGTAATAACAACTTTGTGTTATTTTTATAAATATATTTATTCATTAAATTTAATGAATAATTAGCGAATATTTTATTAGTAATGGTGTAGAAATTAGATATTATTTGTATATGCTTGATATTCTTTTTTTTATACCAGCTTATTTGAGTTTGATGGTGGCTCTGAATGAACGCTGTCCAAGTGCTTGACACATGCTAATCGTACGTCTAATTTGATAATGTGGCGTCCAGTCACGAATTTAATTAGAAGTGGTGTACAGGTGAGTATTTAATATTTTGGCTGCCTTAAAGTGAGGTAAAATACCTTATAAATAGTGAAGAAGAAAGGAAGTTAATTTCCGCTTTAAGAGGACATTTAATATTTCGGATAGGTAGTAGTTGAGGTAATGACTTAACTAGCTTGAAATTCCGTAGTCGAGACTGAGAGGTCGATCGATCACATTGGGTCTGAAAAAACCCCAATACGTATAGTACAGCAGTGGGGAATATTGGTCAATGGCCTAACGGCTGAACCAGCAACTTGGGGGAATGTATAGCTCCGGCTAACTATTTTTAGTTTTTTACCATAGTAAAAAATGTAAATATTATATATATTGTAAAATTATAGTATCGATTTATTCGAGTAAAGTTCTAGATAGAATACTGATTATGACTATTTTCTATTTATATGTCTTGACCAAATTACGTGCCAGCAGTCGCGGTAATACGTAGAAGACTAGTGTTATTCATCTTTAATAGGTTTAAAGGGTACCTAGACGGTAAAATTAGTCTAAAATATGATACGGTTTTACTAGAGTTATATATAAGGAGGCGAGTATTTAAGGTGTAGAGTTGAAATTCAGTGATACCTTAAGGACTGGTAATGGCGAAAGCAACCTCTTATCTAATAACTGACGTTGAGGGACGAAGGCTTGGGTCGCGAACAGGATTAGAGACCCTGGTAGTCCTAGCAGAAAATTATGAATGCCATAGATTAGAATATTTTTAGTTTATAAATGAAAGTGCAAGCATTCCACCTCAAGAGTAATGTGGCAACGCAGGAACTGAAACCATTAGACCGTTTCTGAAACCAGTAGTGAAGTATGTGTGCGACAAGAAGCGAATATTAGTAATGTGGTGCGATCCCACTAGGCATTCTCTACCTAACACTACCTACACATGCTAGTCAGTAATGTAAAGTGTGAAGCTGTAGGGACAAAGTAGCCTGTCTTAAATGACAATGCAAATACAAAAAAACGTATTTTCAGGAGCTAGTGTAAGTAAGACAAGGAGAGCGAAAGTCAAGGTAGCAATGACGCTTCGAAAGACTACTTATATCTTATATATTTATATGGAGTGTGAATTCGTGGAAGGGAATAGATTTTACATACTAATCTATTAGAGAAACCAAATTTCCACCGGAGTAAAGCTATCCTCCTAAATCTTACGCAAATTGTGCTAATATTTGAACTTGGTAACCCCTTTATCTTCAGCTATAAACGAAGTGTTTTATAATATATCTAGATATTATAAAGCTATGCTTAATTATAGAAGAGGCAATATATAAGGTTTGGGTTTAGCCAAAGCCGAAGTTGTTGTATCGGGTAAAGGGAAAAGGAGAAGTTAAAAAGCAAAGGCCTAATATAAGATTTCGATTGAAGTTTTTCTTATATTATGGATAGAATTTTATATATATTTTTTAGTTTGATTTTATTATTGTTGTACCACCGCCCCCCCCCCCCCTTTTTTCCCCAACTTCGTTGGGGGCAGAGGGGGGAAGATCTTATGTTTAAAAACATATTCTTTTTTGTATGCATAAGACCTTGTATGCGTAAGACTAAACGCAACCCCTTTTTTCTCGCCTGTTTATTCGTCTATCCATTAGGTGGGAGACCGTCTTTGTTTAAATAATAATAAAAAAAAAAATATATATATATATAATTTCTTTTATTTTGTGCAATATTATATATCACACAAAATAGAATGGCAGACTTAACATGCGGCAAAATCTGATGAAAGGGTCTAATAGTGTGTTGTCTGATAAGACCCTTTTGTTTGCGGCGATGGCTGCTGCTAGGTGTAAACCAAAGATTTTTGTTTGAGCCGTATGCGATGAAAGTCGCACGTACGGTTCTTGAAGGGGGAAAGCCCGAGAGGGCCTACCTATCTTGACTATTTAATTCGTCGTTACGCGAAAAACCTTACCACAATTTGTATAGTATCCCTGAAAAGGTACTACAAGCGTTGCACGGTTGTCTTCAGTTAATGTCGTGAGATATTGGTTAATTCCATTAAATTAACGGAAACCCTTGCTTTATTTGCAAAATATATAAATAAAGCAGTTCACCAGTATAACGGAAATGATAACAGGGACCAAGACAAATCATCATGGCCTAAATATTGTGGGCTATAGACGTGCCACATATTCCTATACAAAGAGATGCGATAACGTGAGTATGAGCTAATCTAAAAAAGTAGGATAAAACATGGATTGTAGTCTGAAACTCGACTACATGAATAAGGAATTACTAGTAATCGTGAATCACCACGTCACGGTGGATTTAATCTCGGATAGGTACTAACTACTCGTCAGGCGCCGAAAGAAGTATGTGCAATAAGTTTGGCTAAAATTATAATTTAATTCTAGATAAATAGGTCTAGATATTATAGTCGAAGGTTTTCGTATGCGTGACTTTAATGGGTGTTAAGTCGAAATATGGTTCGTGTAGTGGAAATTGCACGGGATTAATTATTATAAACAATAAAAAAAAAAGGGCAGTGCGGCTCCGCCGTACTGCCTCCAGCCTAGTTTGGTGCTGCAGAGATCTCTTATGCCAGTACTCGTACTGGCATAAGAGATCTCTTAAACCTAGTTCGAACCCAGGTTAGGCTCAAAAAACATTAAAAATGAATTCGGATCTTTCACGCTATAAATAAGAGTGTCTGGGCAAAGGTGCCAGAAACTTATTAGGGTTTAAAGGATAAAAAACACAATCTACAGTGTGAAGAATAGGTCCGGTGTTTATCATAGAACTGGCAAGAGGATGCCTCCTCTTAGGGATTGTTTTAGAGGCATTCGTTGGAGGAAGAAGTAATGAAATACTCCAGAGTTATCACTAGGGCAATAGTTAAAGACGATTACTATTATTTTAACCTTGAAACACTAGAATATGGCTTTATCCTTATTTCTTTTATCCTTTTTTTATTATTATTAGTATATAGATTTATTATCATAAAAAAAAAGGCAAAAAAAAAAGTTAGACGCAGAAGCAAAGTGTTGATTTTATTAAAAGAGAACCATATTACCTAGCCGGGTCAGGCTATATTTATTTAAACTGAGTATAGTATCTGTCTTATAACTGGTTCTAGCCTAAGTCGTGTAACAAGTGATGAAACATGTTTAAAATCACGTAAAGCTTGATTAGTTAGATTACATAACAACAATTTATGTGTTATTACACTAGGAGAATATACATTAGACACTCTGGGTGAAAGATTAGATGCGTTGGCATCTAATCTAGCTAAATTTTTGAAAAATTTTTAGCTAATTACGGCTGGAAGTGTAAGCTAAGTAACTGCGGAGAGCCGTACTAAGATATTAGCTTCAACTAAAAGATCAGAAGCTGTTATAGTAACGGATTTTATAAGTGGAGTTTCTCTTACATACCTTTCGTCTAGAATAGCTGCAAATGTGTAAGGTATTAGTAATTATATAACAAGGGGTAAATTAAACAATAATAATAATACTGACAAAGCATACCTATAAAGGTAGACACGTGGCAAATGGTGTTATGGATATTGCAGGGGGTTAACAATTAATGAAGGTAGACTGTAAAGACATGTATATTAATACGCGTTAGCTCCAAGGTAAGGCATTGTGTTTCGGCCACAAAGATCACAGGTTCAAGTCTTGTACGCGTTTAAATTATAGTCATACTAAAAAAAAAGTAATAAAATTAAAAGCTATAAAAGTATGACTTTTTCGGCCTCATCCTTAGGTCTGAAAAATCTGTCCTCCATTAATATAGTTTAATTCATATTCCTTTTTATAAAAGCAGTTACAGGTGTAATTTTTAGATAATTACACAGTGATAGAACCAAATATAATAATCTAAAAAAAGAAAGAAAAAGCTTTTTTTATAGGACTGGTCTAGCTTATGGACAGGGTTTATCTAGTGTCCTGTTTTATTTAATTTAATTTAATTTAATTTATTATTATGTTGTTTAATATGATGTAGATTTAACTAGTTTTGTAAAAAAAGAAAAATGATGTTACACTTTTCAACTCAATTTATAAACAGCTTAACCGACCAGGGTAGCGTGGCTCTTTTTGCAGAAGCTTTAGCTAATACTGGTGTTCCCGCGGTAGCTATCACAGAATTAGCCGCGGGTATTACCTATAGCTTCGCTATAGATGTCACTAGCTTGAATATGGCTGAGTGTTTGGATGCAGAAGATTTACCGGCACGTCGTGACAGCATTGGAATTTTCATCGAATGTAAGAATACTCAAGCTACTTATTTAAGATTATTGACAGCAAAAATAGTTAACAGTGGGGTATTTCGTATGTAGTTCGTTAACAGTTAAAAAGAAAAAAAGGTCTGCCTATATTAGAGTACAAGTATAGACTGCAGAAGATAGATAAATTGTGCCTGCTGAACGTTACAGTCTAAAAGTGGAGGGCTGCTTTTTTTTTATATATTATTTTTTTTGCTTATAAGAATGTGTGAAAAAAAAAAGGCCCGTAAGGAAACTTCCATGGTTGGTAAGATGGGTTGAGCTGTAAACTCAATAGTATTGTACTTTTAAGAGTTCGAATCTCTTGTTTCCTATTGATAGTAACTTTTTATTATATAATATTTAGTTATTTATTAAAGTATAGATAATTAACTTTTTATTATATAATAATTAATTATATATCATTTAATTAATGTATTTAAATGATAGATATAAATTTTACACTCGAAGGCCGACTTGTTTTTCATTTATTGGTATCACGCTTACTGCTCCAGACCCCCCCCCCCCCCCCCTGCGTCTTAAAATATATATCGTATATATCGTGGGAGCTATCAAAAAAAAAAAAGAATAAATATATTTTTTGTTTATTTATTCTTCTTTTTCTTTTTTTTGCTAAGCCAAAAAAAGATTAGAAGCCAGCGCTTAAAAAATCGGAGATTTTTCCTAGGGCCCCCTTCCCCCTTCAGCCTTGAAAAATCTCCGATTTCTTAGGGCGCCGGAAGTTATCTCTATTTTTTTTTTCTTTTTTTACCCTTCTAGGCTTCGCCCAAGGGGTTGTGGATATGTAAAAAAAAATAATATAAAGTTAAGGTGTAATAAATAAAAATTTTATTTACTAAGTTTTATATTGTTAAATGGTCCAATTTAGTATAATATATATATCTTTTAATGTCGTAGGACTACAAGGTCTTCTTTAGATAATCTTTTCTAGGTACCATTTGTTAAGCTAACGCGAGGATCTTTAGCTATCTATAAATAGGAGTTGAAAAGCACTCTCTCTGTTCTCCTAATCTCCCTTATATCCCGCGGGAGATTAGGGAGATTAGGAAAAGGGGAGATACCGTGTTTAAGTCGTCGAGTTAAAGGATTATTTGTCTTTCTTTTTCTCCCTACTTGCAGGGAGGTGAGGAGGGGATGAGGAATAAATTTAACCTTATGTTCTTTCTTTTTTTTCGCTAGTAATTTAGTATATAAATTGTCAAAAGGTTTGTATATAATTAATAAAACAAAATATTGTTTTAAAGCTTGCTTATACTGCTTGTATGGATGTTTTACACTACCCCATCCTTTCCCTAATCTCCCTTATCCCCGTTAGTGGGGTGAGGAGGTTAGGGGAGGGATAGGATTAGTCCTCGATACTTTTTTTTTCTTATCATTAACCTATTTTCTCTATATATTGATTAAATTAGATCTAATTTAAACTAAATATAAATGGTATTTATACTTATACTAAGTTTGGCCATTTGTTTTAATAAAACAAGTTATCAAGCTTTATTTTGGCTACATATTTTTTTTATATACAATTAGAAGGCAGAAGAGACTTTTTTTTTCTTATATATTCAAGCCTTTATAGCTCAACGGTAGAGCAAAATACTGTTAATATTTGGATAGATGTTCGATTCATCTTGAGGGCTATGTATATTGTATATGTATTAGTACGCGTTAGCCAAATGGTAAGGCATTGTGTTTCGGCCACAAAGATTTACAGGTTCAAGTCTTGTACGCGTTCAATTTTATGTATCTTTTCCGAAACAAAGTGGTATCAGATGAATATTTTTATTTAAAATCTTGTTAAGCTAGACTAAATATACGCACTAATCCAGCAAGATTAAGAGATGATATAAAAAAAAAAAAGACCTGCTTAATGCTTTGTTATAAAATAAAATTAGAAAACGATTTAGTCTAAGTATAAGCCTTGTCTTTTAGCCACAAATATTGCAAGTTCAAGTCTTGTACGCGTTTAAATTATAGTCATACTAAAAAAAAAGTAATAAAATTAAAAGTTATAAAAGTATGACTTTTTCGGCCTCATCCTTAGGTCTGAAAAATCTGTCCTCCATTAATATAGTTTAATTCATATTCCTTTTTATAAAAGCAGTTACAGGTGTAATTTTTAGATAATTACACAGTGATAGAACCAAATATAATAATCTAAAAAAAGAAAGAAAAAGCTTTTTTTATAGGACTGGTCTAGCGGAGGTATATTTTTTATATAATTAATCATGATAAATTTAATTCTTTTATGAGAAGCTTTCACTAATAGTTTTAGGGCAGAAATGTTGGATGTTGCTTCATTATTTGCTATTTTTTGTGCTATACAGGTCATAATTAGTAAAAATCCTATTGTATCCGCTCTATTTTTAATCGGTTTATTTTTAAGTATTTCTGGTTATCTTATAATGCTGGGTATTAATTTTATTGGTCTGTCTTACTTGTTAGTATACGTTGGAGCGGTAGAAGGGAAGACCCCAAAAAATAATCATGCCGCGTTGGTTAAAATCCAACCCCACAAGGTACTTTTAATTATAGCTAGTTTTTATATTGTCGAATGTAAAAATATCATACTTAGCGTCATTAACAAATGTATTTGTGCAGCAGACTCTATATCAGTAAACCATTTAACTATGATATCACATTACTCCAGTCCCCTACACCTGTCCCCACCCTTCATGGTTTCGCCCTAGAAGTGGGGGGGGGAGGAAAGGGGGGGTTGAGGGATGCGAAACTACGTATAAATCTTTTTGTTCCACTAGGACACCATGCTCTGTTTCGCCATTTTTGACTTCAAGAGATGCCATGGACTACACGGAGGATGAAGAATATACTAAAACTAATTTACAAGACGTAGTATTTCTTAATTTATTTGTAGGATTCTCAGATGGGGAATCAAATTTCACTATAATTTTACATAAAGATAGTAATGGTATTATAAAAAATGTTGCTTTCAGATTTCTAATTGAACTACATGTTGATGATATTGATGTTTTGAATTATATAAAAAGTAAATTGAACCTAGGTAACAATATTTCAGTTTATGGGAGTAGTTGTAAATTTACTGTTACACATCCTAAAGATATTTCTAAATTAATATTTATATTTGATAAATATAATTTAAATACAACTGAATATCTTGATTATCTAGATTTTAAAAAAGCTTTTATGTTATATCAAGAGGAGCGCTGCACCGGGTTTAAAGAAAAAAAACATTAATTCCTAAGTTGCTAGGTTTAAAAGACGGAATGAATAGTGAGCGTACTAACTTTAGTTTTCCAGCAGGACATAAAATAAGCATAAGTGGCCCTGGATTACTAGGATTGCTAGGATTAATAGAGGGTGAAGGTTCATTCTATTTAGATAGAACTGGATTTAGAACTGTTTTTCCATGGTACTATCTGAAGTACAACAACCTGTATTTAAGAAAATTAAAGAATATTTAGAGAATAATTTAGGTTTTGATAAGTATTCTATGTTTAAATTAAAATCTACCTCGGTTATAGCAATTAAAAGAGGTAAAGCTAGAAGTAATAGTAAAGCATAGGTAGGAATTACAGTTAAAAATACCCATGTCTTAGTTAACTATTTTATACCTTATTTGGATAAATTGACGTTCATTACTAAAAAAAGTCAAGACTTCCATGATTTTAATGTTATTAGCACAGCTATATATAATGGAACTTATAGAGAAGATGAAGTTAAATCGTGTATTTTAAAATTATCATATATTATGAATAATTATAGGTTATCGACTAACTTAGAACCAGAAGAAGTTACCAGTGGTTTGTCTATTGAAGAGATAGATAGAATATTAAAAGCAAGACCAACTATTATACACCTTGACGATGGTCGTCAATTAGATATTGTAACTAACAAAGAAGTGAATAGTAGTTGAAGTAATTGTGTTTATGAAATAATAGACAAGACAGGAAAAATCTTATTAGCGTCTACTTCTTTTTTTTTCTTTTTTTTTTGTACAAATAATTTATATATATAAATAAAAATATATTAAAATAAAAAAAAAGGAAAAAAAAAAATCGGGAAGCAGCTGAAGTTTTAAGTGTCGATTTTAGAACGGTGAAAAGACATTTAGATTCGAAAGCCTTATACACCGAGGGATGTTACGCGGATATTCAAGGTAAAAAAGTTAGAAGAGTGCCTGTATTCTGTCCTTAGAATAGTATCTGAATTTTTATTTTTAGTGTAGTATCTCTAATTTATCTTTAGTTCTCACTTCCCTACTTCTGCCCTTTTGCAAAAGAAGCATGGAGGGGCGCAGAAAAAGACACGTACGCTATATGATATATTTACAACTAAGTTTAAAAATTATTAAATAATTAAAATAACAGGAATTAAAAGAAGGCTACAACCGTATAATTCTGTACTTGTGGGAAAATTAGGTGGAAACGGTCAAAGATACCCATTCAAGACCGTCGGCAGTTGTAAATGTCGCTACAGACTGGTTCACCGGGGTTGGGTTGGAATACCTGTTCTAATGTACAGTCGATTTCTATAACGAGTGTGAAATCGTAAGAAGGAGAATTCTCAGCTTCATGCTACACACAGCATGGTAGTAATTAATACGGCTCCGCCTAGAGAAACTCTTTTATAAGTATAAGGTTAACTAATCGTTAGCCTTTATACTTAATTAAGTAAAATAGAATTGATCTATTTTATTTCTATTTATTTTAATGTTAATAAACGTTAGAATAAGTGAGCTATTAACTGACACCAGCAATAGTATGCCTTTAGCTATTATTATTTCTATTTCTTTTTATTCTTCTGTACATTCTACAATACCCTTTAGTATTGTACCTTTTACTAGCTATATTTCAAAGATAAGAAAAACATTTAATGATATATTAGATATACTACAATTATATATTAGTGAAGGTAGAATATCTATTACTAGTAATTTTACTGATACTAGTTTTATTACTACTAATCTTTGAGATGGTTATTTGTCAGAAACTAGTCATATAACAAGCATAGGTAATATTCTTTACACTAGTTATAGTATATGGTTAATAATAACTAGTATCATACTTTTGTTAGCCATGATTGGTTGTATTGTTATTACTTTAAAAAATGACAATTTTAAATAAACTTCTTTATGTACATAATAAAGCTAACTCAGTATCAATTACTAATATGGAGACAGGTGAAGTAAATTTGTATAATTCAGTCCGAGATGCGGAAGGTATTACAGGTATATGAAGAGGGACCTTAAAAAGATGCTGAAGGTAAGTAGCATCTTAAAGGTTTGAAGATAGTGTATCCTTTAGCATAGAGTTGGAGCCGGCTTCTCTAAATAACTATAAAACAAAGATAAGTTAAAAGAGAAGTAAATAGTGTGAATACCTAGTATAAAAATTTCTTTAACTGATAGTAAAATAAAAATTAAAGCTTTAGTAGGGACTAAATTTTTGCCTTTTTTTTATTAAATTATAACTATAATTATAAAAAAAATAAAGCACACGGATGCTAAAGCTTTTTGATTAACATACGTGTAAACAGAGACAGAATTGGTTTATTATTTTCATTAGGTTTTAGTCTTGTACAACGCTCTAGATATACTTTGCTTTTTAGGCTATAACTAAATTTTCAGGTTATAAAGGAATTTTCAGGCTAGAAGTGGAGACATGGTTAGATTTAAAGTCGCGAGATTAACCTTTTCAGTTAAACTGGTGTATAATAATTAAGTATCTAAGGTAGATTATCTTAGTATAAAAGAGTGTTATACCCTGAAAAGTATGCCACTAGGCACTATGGTTATAGTGCCCCCAAGGGATTAGCTCAATGGTAGAGCAACCGTTTTACACACGGTCGGTTAGGTGTTCAAGTCACCTATTCCTTAACCATAACCCGGTATTAATATAACTAATTGTATTAAAGGTTAGATTAGTATGGTGTTGAACTTGCAACTAAATTAGACACTATTGTGTGTAAAATATAAGAAATATTGATTTAAGTCTTACTATCTGTTTATGAATGACTAATTGTAATCTATATTCTTTTTCAGACCCTTTTTTTTCCATTTGGCCCCAGGTATAGGGTAAGTCAATAATGCTTAGAGGAAAAGGATAAAAGTATTAACTTCAGACTGTACTAAGATAGGTTGTTTTTTTTTTTCTTAAGAATATTGGAAGCTCTAGTCAGTTTCTGGCTGGTCAAGTTTTGGCTCCCATCCCCCCCCCCCTCATCCCCACTGATCCCACTCTACCCCACTAGTGGGGATAGGGGAAAGGGGAAAGGGGAAGAGGATTTTATTTTTAATTTTAAAGTAAACTATATGTAGGTTATAGTTAATATTGGATGCGATTTACTACCCTTAAAAGATTAAGACTAAATTAGGGTATTTGTTATGTAAAAAAAAATATATATATTATTATGTAAGCGACGAACCAAAAAAAAAATAAACAATTTAAAACAAAATTTATGGTTAGTCGCCCCTATCCTTCGGGGATATCCCCGAAGGATAGGGGCGACTAGTGTGTATTTTTTATGTCTTAACATAGGTACCAAAATATTTTTTTGTATAGAAACGATTATTTTTTTTAGGGTGTAATATAAATATATATTTTAATGTTTAGTGGATAAAAAGAAAAGAATGACAACTTTAACTAGAAGTAATTTTCAAGCTCATCCTTTCCATTTGGTATCGCCGTCACCTTGACCTCTGTTTACATGTATTGCATTATTAACATTAACGACTACTGGTAAACCCTTTAATATGCCAGTCAATTTTCAAACTATGTGCTGGAAAATCCTATTGTTTATAACAGTAATAATAGGACTATCAGCAGGAAACCTACTAAATATTATTTTTTTAGGGTTCTTCAGAGACTATACGTTTAAATTTCTCTTTTGTGTCACGTATGTATTTATGTTTATTTTGTTTTGTCTATTAATAAAAGCATCCACTGATAATTATAAGGATGCTACTAGCTATCTTAGCACCTATAAAGATGAAACAATATATGTTTCATCTATTATAAATAAGAGTAGGCTTTCACATTACTTAGCTGGTTTAATTGAAGCTGATGGTACTATAATAACACCTAAAAGCGAAAGATCGCCCAAAGGTAGACTATATTACCCTTCTATCCAAATTGTGTTTGATTCACGTGATATGTCTTTAGGTTTAATGATTCAAAACACATTAGGCGACGGTTCTCTTTCAAAAAAAAAAGGAGCTAATGCTTATGTTTTGACATTTAACAGCCAAGAAAGCATTGTGTTAATTGTGTCTTTAATAAACGGGTGTATGAGAACACCTAAAATTAAAGCATTACATGATTTAATGGACTGAATGAAAGTATCAGAATACTCAGACGGAATTATACCTAAGTTACCTTTAAATTGTGAACCTTTGGGTTCTAATCCTTGGCTTGCGGGATTTATAGATGGGGATGGGCATTTTTCGGTAAGAGCTAGTAGCTCAAAAACTAAACGAGTTAATCCCGTAGTTGAATGTAGACTTGAATTGGTACAAAGACAAGTATACCACGGCGATGCCGGTATAAGTAATTATGAATTTATGCTTGAAATAGCTAAGTTCTTAAATAGTAAACTAGGTGTTGTAAGAAGTGATTCAGCTCATCCTCAATACAGGGTAAGAACTATCAATTTAGCTAGTAATATAACGTTATCAAGCTATTTGACTAAATATCCATTATTTAGTAGTAAGCATTTGAACTACTTAGACTTTTTAAAAGCCTTAGAGCTTCAAAAAGCCAATAGACTTAACCCAGGAGATGTCAATTATTTAAACAAAGTAAGACAAATAAAAGAAGGAATGAATAACAAAAGAACTCTTTTCTTTTGAAGTCATTTACGTGATTTTTACAAATTAGAGAAATAAGATCTAGTCCTATCCTATGCGTAAGTGTAGGCGTATATACCTCAAAAGTCCTTAGTTTAACCCATTAATTCTTAATCGTTTTCAAACTTTTTTTTCTTTTTTTTTTATTATAATATATTTTTATTTATATTTATATGTTATTTTTAGGTAAAAAAAAAGAGAAAAATAAGAGGGCGCAAACTCGGACTTTTTTGAAGCTGGGATCCGTTAACCTAGCTATGGGAGTCAATCCAGTATATCAAAATTTTGTGGTATTAACAATGCATGGTTTTAGTAATGCAGATTATTTTTTAACTATTGCTTTTATATCTGTTGTTTCTTCAATGTCGTTTTGATGAAGAGATGTTATATCAGAGGGTAAAATGTTTTTCAAAAGTACTATACTGTCTATTGATAATTTGAATGTAGCTAAAGCTATCCCTATCAAAGATATAGAGAAAGCTTTAAATATTTATAAAGCTAATAATAACAATTCTATACTAGCTACAAAGAATAATTTAAGTCATTATTTAGCTGGCCTATTAGCTCCTCAAAACCCTGTAAATGTGCTTCTAACTCCTACTCTTAGACGAATAAAACCGTCCGTTACAACATCTATTATAATAGCTAGAAGTAGAAGTATTTCTAGACCCAAAAGTACTTGTACGGCTTTAGTAGTTTGGGGGGTAGATTTGTATTCTGGTTTTAGAACGCTCAGATTATCCGAAATTGAGCTAACTATGTTTAGATTGCCGGAGTATCCACGAGCAATTATAGTGGGTTTATTATTATCTGATGGTTGATTATCCTATGCTAGCGCTAATAGTAAGTCTCCTCGTTTTGGGTTCGAACAAACTTCTTCTCAGTCTTCTTATGTATGGTCTGTTTATAGAATGTTATCTCATTATTGTTATAGTTTACCTAAGTTTAAAATTAAGACCCGGAACAGTACACAAACAAGTTCTGTGAGCTTTGTTACTCGGAGTTTACCTTGTTTTGTAGAGTTTTTAGGTTGTTTTTACCTTGGGGGTAAAAAGGTTATCCCCACTGCAGATATTTATCATTTATTAACTCCTGTATCTTTAGCTCACCTTGTAATGGGTGACGGTTCAGCTCTATCCTGTCCCCCCCCTTTCCCCACTAGTGGGGATGGGGGGAAAGGAATAAGAATTAGTACTGATTCTTTTACTGTGCAAGACGTAGTTAGACTAATTAATGTGTTAATAATTAAATACAGGCTTAAATGCTCGTTACATATGGCAAATAACAAACCTAGATTATTTATTAGTTCGAAGCCCATGGTCTTATTAATATCTATAATAAATCCCTACATTGTACCTAGTATGAAATATAAGTTAAAAACAAAATCTTCCCAAGATGTAAAAAAGTCCTAGGGCTGCAAGGTATCTCTGACGCATTATTTCACAAGCAGGGGGTTATAATAGAAAATACAGCGGTAATTTCTTATATTGAACCTGTAAAAGAAATTTGCATTAAGCATATATTACCTCCATACTTCTATAGCATTTTTATTGGTTTACTTTTATCTAAAGGTTGAGCTAATATTCACGGTAAAACAAATTCAAAGGCACGTATTAAATTCTGTCAACCTTATATTAGTAAGGAATATCTTTATTACATATTTAGAGAAATACATATGTATTGTGAAAAAGACCCCTACCGTTTTAAGAGTTATTCTCTGAAAGGTAAACCAGTAGATATAATATTAATATCCACAAGATGGATGTTTTGTTTTATGGATATTTATTCTATGTTTTATGTCAAAAATGTCAAAAGAGTGCCTTGCAATATATATGATCTTTTGACGCCTTCGGTTCTGGCTCACTGAGTAATGAGTGATGGTACACGTTTACAAGGAAGAGGAATAAAACTTGGGGCTGACTTTAACGGTATATTTGATACAATTAAATTAATAAATGTCTTAACCATTAAATATAGATTACGTTGTAATTTACAATTAGAAAAAGATAAACATAGTATTTATATTTATCGTTCTTCATTGAATACTTTATCTATAAATATAAAACCTTTTATGTTACCTTGTATGTATTATAAATTAGTATAATGGGCATATTTCTATATGCTAATATATCTATTCCTGCTTTAGGTCGTATATATCTATTCCTGCTTTAGGTAATACAACTTTAAACCGAGTACTTAACCCTAGAATAGTTTTTACTTCACATTTTAACAATTTAGGTATGTACGCCTTTATCCAATCAGAGTTAGGTAATGTGGGACGTTTTCAAATTACAGGTGAAAATATTCTTCGTTATGTTATTGGAGATAAGGCTGGAATTATGCTTTTTATTAACCTAACACATGGTAAACTTAGAACACCTAAGAACAAAAGATTTAATGATCTAATTAAAGTATTTAACGTTAAATATTCTTTAGACATATCAGAAAGTTTATTAGATAATTCCGACTTTACAAACAATAGTTGATTTACAGGCTTTACGGAAGCTGATGGACATTTTGGTATTAAGTATGTCGAAAGCAAAGCTAAATCAGATACTCGTAAAAGGTCTGTTAGTGAAAATATTAGTCTAAAGTTTAGATTAGATCAGCGTTCATATGACAAGCCTACATCTTCTTCTATGAAACCTTTTATGGAAAGTTTAGCTTTATTTTTGTCTTGTAACCTTAAAGATTATACTAACAATAAAGGTTTAGAAGCATTATCTCTAAGTGTATTATCGATAGACCCCCCCCCCCCCCTTACAAAGTAGGGGGCGATGGTGTAAAATTTATTATGGATTATTTTAATAAGTATCCCTTATTGGGTAATAAGTCTAATGATTTTAATAAATGAGAGATTGTCTACTATATGATTATTTCTAAGGAACATCTTACTGAACAAGGTAGACTAAAGATTAGATCTTTGATAGGAAAATTGTAAATAAAAGCTATATAAAAATTATAAAGACAGTATTGTTACATTTATGTGCCCTCTTAAAATTTAACTAATTGCTGGAAACTCTTGTTATAACTGGACAATCAGCAGGAAACCAACGGACGGATAAATATCCTAGTAGGATCTACAGAGACTATACGTTAAAGATTAATACGTTAACTTTAGTATATTTAACCTATTAATTAAGATATAGCCCAGTAATGGTAGAAAGATATTTTTTCTATAGGACATATTTAGGTAACCACACGAAAGACGTTAAATCTAAACTATCTTTAACTAATATTAAAGTTAAAACTCCTTTGGATGGAGCTGGGTTTTACCTACCAGTGGCGAATAATCGCGGATTTAATATTAGAAGACTTTACTGTCCCCCCTTTCCCCACTAGTGGGGATGAGGGGGTAAGGGGCAATAAACCAACTAGGTTATTATCTTGCCGGATCAATTGAAGGAGATGGGTCCATTATACTTAGAAAAGGAGAAAGGGAAAATATTTCTCCTAAGATAGTTTTTACGCAATTTTTTTTTCTTTTTTTTTTTTTTTATTTTATTTTTATTTATATATAGGTATTATTTTTATAAAAAAAAAGAAAAAAAAAGGGTAAGAAAGAAACACCTCACCCCCCCCCCCCTTCTAATCCCCCGTAGGGGGATGAGGGGGAGTGGTATGAAAATTTACGAAAAATTCTTAATACTGGGGTTATATATGAAGAGAAAAAGGAGTATGTAGATATAGCGTTACTAACGCCGATGCTGCAATAAATATAGTTAATCTAGTTAACGGTAAATTCCGTACACCTAAAATCCAAGTTTTACATAAAGCTATAGATAACCTTAATTTATGACGTTGGCTTCGCTAGCCAATATATAAAAATTACCTTTAGATAAAAGTGGCACCCTTCGGAGGACACTAATGCTTGATTAGCTGGCTTCATTGACACTGATGGTCATTTCTCTATTAAATTAACAGGTTGCTACGCTTCAGATGACTCTGAAGGCCGAGGTAGAATACAGTGTGTATTCTCTCTTAATCAAAGTGAGTTTAATAGAGTGACTAAGGAGTCAAATGTTTCTTTTATGACTTATTTGGCAGAATTTTTTCAAGTTAATTTGAACTATAAGGTAGAAAATTCGCCACTTTCGTTTTTTTTTCTTTTTTTTTTATTTTAAATTATTTTTATTTACATATATATTATTTGTTGAAAAAAAAAAGAAAAAAAAAAGGGACCAGCCAAAAAAGTTGTGTTTTTTGCTCAATCTGATAGAAAACATTATATTATTACTACATATCTAACTAAACATCCTCTAATGTCTAGTAAACATCTGGATTATTTATCCTTTTTTTTAAGGATTAAATTGTTTAGGTAAACGCTTGACTACAGAATAAATACTTGAAGTACGTTCTATTAAACAATCTATGAATAAGAGTCGTACTGAGTATACTTGAGACCATCTTAAAAATTTTTACAATTAGGGTTTAATTAAACTCAATCCTATATGGCAGATAAAATCTTTTTATAATTGCTTCCTTTATAATAATTTAACTTTAACGTTTTTCTAGGTTGGTTCCCTCTAGAATTTATAACTTTTATCCTTTTTTTTATATATGATAAGAATATTATAAATTAAATGACTAGAGATTTAATATTTCCATGTCAATCAATTACCTTTATCGACATACTTAGGTAACCATACCAGCGCGGTACAGAGAGGGTTAAATATGGGAGTTGCTTTATTTATAGTATCAGAAGCATTATTCTTCTTAGCTATATTTTGAGCGTTTTTTCATAAAAATAAATTGTGAATAGAAACCAAACTCCGGGGAAGCCCTAAAGCCCTAATAACTAAGCTTTTTAAGGAAACTTTAAAAGTGGCCTCGTTAATTGCTGAGGGTATAGTAACATCATTAGAGATTCTTGGTCTTGATCAAGATATGGGCAATCGCGGATCTAAACCAGATAGCTACATATCTGTAAAAGAGCAACGAGTAGACGGTTTCTCAGTATAAAAAAAAAATACTGTAAGGTGTGCTCTAAGTGCCAGGCAAACCTGGTTTTTATTGCCCTTTTTAAATTATGTGAATACGATAGTTGAATCTATACCTGGAATCCAGATTTATCCAAAAGCCCAATTATCTTTATTTTCTATCTTTACTTTTGCGGACAAAAAACCCTTGCTTGGCTACGCAAAGGAGGTCAAGCAAGGGTTTTCCGAATTTAGCTCTGCTTCAACTAATGGCTTGAATCCTTATTGTATCACTGGTTTACTTTATTATTTTGCCTTTTTTTAGAGATATTTTTATTATTATGTATATTGTTTTATTGTCATAAAAAAAAAGGCAAAAAATTTAGGGGAAGGGTGTTTTTTTGTAGGTGTTAGTCCAGACTCTAAAAGTAAAACAGGTTATAGAGTAAAAGCTAGTTTTCAAATTGGTTTACATATAAAAGATCTTGCCTTATTAGAACAAATTAAATTGTTCTCTGGGGTAGGTAAAATATCTAAATTGGGCGCGGAATCTGTTCAATTTAGAGTATATGCACTTGAAGACTTAAAAGTTATTCTTCACCATTTCGATAAATACCCTTTATTAACTAATAAGCAATCCGATTATCTACTTTTTAAATTAGTAGTAAATTTAATGGGAGAAAGTAAACATTTTACTTTAGAAGGTTTAAATAAAATTATGTAAATTAAAGCTGTGCTAAACAATGGGGAAGTATCTGATAATTTGAGGCTAGCTTTCCCTAATATAGAACCTATTTTAAGACCAGAAATTAGAGATAGAACTATAAAAAGTTTACACTGGTTAGCTGGTTTCACCGATGCTCTAAAAAAAAAAAGAATATAATATATTTTTTATTCTTCTTTTTCTTTTTTTTGCTAAGCCAAAAAAAGATTAGAAGCCAGCGCTTAAAAAATCGGAGATTTTTTTCTAGGCCTTCGGCCTTGAAAAATCTCCGATTTTTTAGGGCGCCGGAAGTTATGGCGAATTTTTTTTCTTTTTTTATCGGGATGTTTCTTTGTAGCATTAAAAAAATCCCAGCATCTAAGTTAGGTGAAGCCGTATGATTGAGATTAATTTTGACTCAACATACTAGAGATGAAGATTTCCTATAAAGTTTAATTTCTACTTTAAATTGTGGGAGATATATACCTAAGTCTGGCTATGGTGAATTTATAGCTGAAAAATTCAGCGATGTTAGCAATAAAGTGACACCCATTTTTGAAGAATTTAAATTACACGGAATAAAATCTCAGAATTTTGAGGATCTTGCTCCTTTGCTTCGCACAACAAAAAAAGTGGCTTTGCTTATGAAAAACAAAGTACACTTAACTAGAGAGGGGCTAGATGAAATAAAGAAGATAAAAGGGGGAATGAATAAAAGTAGATTAAACTAACATTAGTATATAAACATAATATAGGATTAAAAAAATTAAAAAAAAATTAATATGTGCTTTGCTTGCTTCTTTCCTTTTTTTTTGTTCCTTTTTTTATGTAAAAAAAATAAAAAAGTAAGTCTGCGTAGCTGGTAACACATAGTTAATCTAAAAACGAGTGCTTTATCCCCAACTATTGAATTAGGGGCTCAATGACCCCCTATGGGCATTGTACCTGTCGACCCGTTTGAACTACCTTTACTTAATACAGTAGATCATACTACTATGGATGTCTTATATATCCTAGTTGCTGTGTGAGTGTAAGTCTCACTCTATACATTTACTATGCATATTAAATTTAACTCCTACTATCTTAACACTATTTTTATAAATTCATTAAAACCTAAATCTAAGATGCATTTTAGTACAAATAATGATCTAAACGTCGAACTCTATAAATGATTTTCTGGATTTACGGACGCAAAGGGAACATTTATGATAGTCTCACCGGTTAAAGGATTTAATTTTAAATTTTCTATAGGTTTGCATGCAGATGATTTAAACGTATTAAAATATATTAAAGATAAGTTAGGTTTTGGAAATATATATACTAGTAATAACACTTGTCATTTTATTGTAAAAAAAAAAGAGGATATCTTAAAACTAATTAACATATTTGACCTTTATTTACTTAGCTCTACTAAAAGATTTGATTATTTAGACTTCAAAAAAGCATATTGTTTATATCAAGACAGAGACGAGTTAACTCAAGTGTTAATAAATCAAATATTAGACATAAAAATAATATGAACAATTCTAGCCTCTGCTTAAATTTTTTCCTTTTTTTATAATTAGTTTAATTATAAAAAAAGGAAAAAATAAAGGGCGGAGCCCAAGGAGCCAAAATAAAAATTTTAGGGATCTTACTCTGTGCCTTTTTTTTTCCTTTTTTTTTATAAAGACTTTTCTTTTTATGATATAGATTTGTTATAATTAAAAAAAAGGAAAAAAAAAAATTAGCAAAGGAGGCGCTGAATTTAATATTTCTAAAGAATGATTATTAGGATTTCATTTTTTTTTTTTATAATATATTTTTATTTATATATATATATTCTTTTTATAAAAAAAAGAAAAAAAAGGAAGGAGACGGTTCTTTTAGTCTTAGTAGAAATACTATGGAGCCTGTATTTTCAATAAAACCCTCAGAAAGTCAATTATCTCTTTTAAATGCGATTAAAGAATATCTGAAAAATAATCTAGGCTTAGACACATACTCATTAAATAAGTTGGAATATTCTTCTGTAATATCACTCGGGAGAGGTAAAGCTGTAAATAACAGTAAACCTCTTGCCACATTAACTATATAAAATACACATTTTTAAGTAATGTTTTTATGCCTTTCTTTGGTGAAAGTAAATTCATTTCTAAAAAAGGCTTAGATTTTAAAGATTTTAGATTAATTTGCCAGGGTATTTTTATAGGTGCTTATAGAACAGATAGAATTAAAGGTTTATTTATAAAACTGTCTATGACTATGAATAACTTTAGACTCTCAGACTATAAGGGAGAAGAAGTAAAAATTAGTCTGGCTGAAATTAATGAAATATCAGGTGCGTCAGAAACTATTGAACATCTTAGTGATGTGGCAATTATTTTTTTTTCCTTTTTTATAACAATAGTTTAATTATTACGTAATAATTAAACTATTTATTAAAAAAAAGGAAAAAAAAATAATGCTAGAGAGTTAGATATTAACACAAAAAAATTGATACATGGAAGACCAAGTAGTAGTGTTTTTGAAATTTTAAAACCCTGCTTCGCCAAGGAGAAATCTAAATGAAACCCAATTTAGCTGAGTCAGCTAAAGAAACAGGTGTAGGATTTAAGACTTTAAAAAGACAACTAGATAATCATATTCTTGAAGTAGAATACAAAGGATATAAAATAAAAAGAATAGGAGTAAAAAAAAATGTAGTAAGATAAGATAGGTAAGATGGAAGAGTTACAATCGTACTTACTTAAAAATGTATAGAAAAATCAGGTGAAAACGGTTAAAGTATACCAAGACCGTCGGCAGTTGTGATCGTCGCTACAGACTGGTTCACCGGGGTTAGGTTGTAATACCTGTCCAAATGTACAGTCGAACTCTATAATTAGGGGAGGGGGGGGGAGGGTAGTCGTAATCAGAGTAGGACTACTTTATACCCCCTATGTTGTGTAGATATTCCCCCCGTAATATGAGAGGTTAAAATCTCATATTGGTTCGGTAACTTGACACACAATGTTAAAGTATACGGACCTAGTAACAATCTACTTTCAAATTGAGAGTCGGACTTTACTTTATGTTTAGAGTTGAACTTTACTTTCAAGCTTAGAGTTGTATTTTACTTTCTTCGGGGATAACAGTTACTTTTGCCCATCATTCTTTAATACAAGGAAACAGAAGTGGAGCTTTAGACGGTTTAGTAGCTACAGTTCTATTAGCTCTAGTTTTTACTGGCTTACAAAGTGTAGAATACTGTGTTTCTTCTTTCACTATAAGTGATGGTGCATTCGGGTCCTGTTTTTTTTTCGGTACTGGCTTCCACGGGTTTCATATAATATTGGGTACTGCTTTTATCGCAGTGGGTTTGTGACGTGTTTTAGCCTACCATTCTACAGACAACCATCATCTCGGTCTAGAATCTTCTATCCTATACTGACATTTTGTGGACGTGGTTTGGCTTTTTTTGTACCTTTCAATCTACTACTGGGGGTCGTAGTAGTAGATTTAGAGCTAGGCTTGTTAAACGATGTATTTTTATCTAGTGTGGATGGAGTTAAAAATTATTCGTCATTGGCTGGGCTCAGTCATAATTGTCGACCCTTGGACCCCTATTCTGTTACTGGTTTGACAGACGCCCAAGGTAATTACACTAATGTTAAACATAATGGTGCCCGAGCCAAGTTTGACGGGATTATATTAAGGTTCAAATTAAAGATGTGGTCGGTTAATGTAGCAAAACTATTTGAACTACTATTTAGAGTTATCTTGGGGCATGGTACGGATTCTTTTGTAGTTGGGTGGCTCGTTGTAGCTGAATTTTATAGGTCTAAATATCCTCGTCTATCTAATGGTATTCTTTTGGTTCTTCTTTTTATTCTTGCTGTTTTGGCCTGTTGTATTCTTACAACAATACACAACCATTTACATAATGCTTATTTTGACCTTATAAACGGTCCAAGTGGGCCAAATGGGGCGGGGGGACCAGGTGAACCTGCTGGGGCTGGTGGGGCTGGTGGATCTGCCGGTCCAACTGGCCCTGGTGGGCCTGGTGGCCCTGGTGGACCAGGTGGGCCTGGTGGTGGTCCGCGTCTACCAGTAGCACCGGCGAGCGGAGGGGAAATTACTGAGAGATTGAAGACTGTATTTACTGAGTTAGATGAAAACAGATACGAGCAGGGCGTCGAACTTGAGGATGAAGCACGGGCTCGTGCAGAAGGTAGAGAGGATCAAGCGCGGGTGCATCGAGAAGAGGCTGGACATTGACAGGTACTTATAGATAATGGTAGAGCTGAGGCAAATAGTCTCGTTGATGCTACTCCCGATGGATATATTCCCAACGATAATCCTGGTGCTACTTCTGCTAGTAATAATGGTAATGGTAATGGATAGTCATGTACTTTTTTTTAGTCTTTTGTTGCTTTATTTATTTCTTTTTACTATACTTTTTTGCACTATTTATACTCATCTAATATAACTGTTAAAGCCTAGGTTAGTTTTAATTATTTATTTTTTTTTTCACTGCTTCGCTAGGAGGGGGTCGAGTCTAGTGTACAAACTTACCCCCCCCCTTTTTTTGGATATTTATTTATATTTTTTTGTCAATCTCTTAAATAATATTTACCTCTCTTCCCCCTTTTCTTTTGGGCGGAGCCCCAGAGTCCGGCAAACTACTAATTAGTTATAAATACGTAGTACTTATATACTTATCCCTTATGAGTGTTTCAGGGGGGGGGTTAAACCCCCCCCCCCCCTGCTAACCATAAGGAAACCCGGGAGAAAGCATAAATTAAGGCTGGCTCTATGTATGTGTAGGCACTAATTTGTGATAAAGCCCCCCCCCCCCCCCCCTCACTTCTTTAACTAGCTAGCTTAGTAATTATCTACGCCAAAATAAACATATATAGTATATTGAATAAGCAAGAATGTTATATTTAATACTAATAATTAATATAATAATAAACTTTTTATCTTTACTGTTTGGTTATAAAGGCATATACTTTTTGCTTATCTCTTATCTCTTTTGCCTAGTAAGGAGTATAAGTATAAATAATAGTCTAAGTATAAATAATAGTCTACTTCTTTTTTTAGAGTTATAATTATAAATTTGTAATCAATTTATTAATTATTTCAAAAATATAATTTATAGTCAGTACACTATTTAAATATTATATAATAATAATATTCTTTTGTGGTTTTATTAGTAGTAAGATCTAATATGGCTTAATAGAATATATATAAATATTTATAAGACTTAATAGCTAGATTAAACCAGTAGGTTTTTATTATTTTTGTACGCCCATTAATTTAGACTACTCGCTAAACCTATTCAGTTTCCTGTACTCTAATAAACATCCTTTACCCGGGGGCAGGTATACTAGTCGTAAATATTGACAATTATTGACTGAAAATATTCCGGATCCTGAGGGATACTTGTTTTCTTCTTCCTTATGTCCATATACCCTTCAATGTTTCAGGGATAAAAGCCGTTTTGGTATTTTAAGTTATCTATTCAAGCGTTTTTATTCTAATAGTCTCATTAGGTATTACTGTTCTAACTATACTATAGGGTAGTGTCCCGTTTCTTTTTCGCCTAAACTACTTTATACCTATAATTTCTTCTATGTACGTTCTATATTTTTATTAATAAGCAGACCAAAAATCTTTTAATTATCTGGTATCTACTAGAGTTGTTTGTGATCACAAAACTTTATCAGATAATAAGTTTCTAATAACTTACATGCCTCGTCCTTCTAAAGAGATATGTACTACTCATGGTTTAGACTATGACAAAGTTATTAAACAAGATTTTAAATCGGATGTAGAAAGTCTTAGTAATTTTTCGGATATTTCTATAGCAGCTTCTGCAGCAATAACAGCCTACGCTAGAATACATATGAGTTCTATAAAAATAGACATATTGAATAAAGGCGGTAATATATATTACATGGATACAGACTCTATTGTTTGTGATGTAGAATTAGAGGCTGACCTAATAGGTATTGAATTAGGTAAATTTAAATTGGAACATCTAGTTGAAAAAGCTTATTTTATAAGTAATAAAACATATTGTTTAATACTGAAAAATGGTGATTTCGCAATTAAATCAAAAGGTGTATTTAGTAAAGACTTAATACCCTTTGAATTTAAAACCATGCATTATAATAATACTAATATTAAAACATCTCTTCACCTTTCCCCTGTCCCCACTAGTGGGGACAGGGGAAAGGGTGTGTGATTTTTTCTAAGATCCATCCCAAAATCCAGCAGCTCTTTTTTTAGGGAGGCGTATCCCGAAAAACTTCGACAATGAACCTCGTCTGGTAAATAGCACACTTCATCATCAACAAATTTGCTTACATCTTCTTTAAGTTTTTGCATGCACTCTTTAGCTCCTCTCGTCTTCTCTTTCTTTCGCTACGTGCATGATCAACCATGTCACCGAGTTTCACAGGTCGTTCAACTTCCTTGGACGATAGGGTAGCTGGTGCTCGACGATAATGCCGCCCCACTTTTCTCGCAAGAGATCTCACTAAAACAGTTAGAATTGAACCAAGCCGAGAGCAACTTTTACTTACTCCTCATTACCTTCTTTGAAGGTAAATCCAGATTATCCAGAACGACCGATTCTTCTCTCATTCTCTGCTTTGCCGGAGAGGTCACTCTACAGGGAGCATCCACTTCTTCTAAGTTTTTGCCTTTTTTTTATTTGATTACTACGTAGTAATAAAACAACTTATAAAAAAAAAGGCAAAAATAAAGGCAGAACAATATTATACCGATTAGAACCTCCTGAAGAGGGATGGCGAGGCAGACCATCATGTTTCCACGAAATTCCTTAAAAATCTATTAGTATTATCAGACGTGTGTATAGCAAGAAAGATTTGCTTACTTCTATCTTCAGAGACTTGGGTCTGAGGGTCTATCACATCCCGTTGCTCCGCTAGGGAAGGAAAAAACTCTGATTAAACGGTTCTTTGCGCAGCACACCAATTGTTGGAGAGGAAGAGGTAAAGCTTGAAGACTCCATAGTTTCGAGTCAGAAAAAAAAAATAATCATCCGCAAATTTATGCCACAGCACCAAGATGATGAAGACAAACTAAAAATATTCGAGGATAAAATAATTACTTAGTAGAAGAACCCTCCGCACATAGTTGGGAATTATGCAGGATAAGTTGACATGAAAGGTTGAAACTCTGATGTAAAGACTTGTGAGTCATTTACCCTGCCTTTCCTAGCGAAGCAACACCTAGATAAACTTCTTACGTGGCTGCCTAAAAAGCTAAGACTTATGATTCACTTATCCTTGCAAGTAGTTTGGTTGGCTAAAGTGCTAAGACTTATGACTCACGTATCCCTGCGAAAATGACTTGGCTGCCTAATATGCCAAACTTCTGACACATCCAACCTTGTGACCAACAAATTGTTCAGCTGCCAAGAATTATGACTCCCTGACCCCTTTGTAAACTATCAGCTGGTTAGAGTTATGACTCACTTACCCTTGTAAACGATCAGCTGCCAAGAATTGTGACCAATAAGTTTTCAGCTGCCAAGAACTGTGGCTCACTTATGCCTACAGCAGGCAGTAAAATAATCCCCTCCTACTTCTAAACATTTATTGGTCATCCACCTAACCTGAAATTTTTAAATCAGCGTGTGAAACTGAAAATATAAATAAAGGCATGTTTTCCCCTCTTATTCTTTTTTTTTATCCAACTCAAACCATTATATCTCCAACATCAACTTCATTGTCAATCAATTATTCGGCCATCTCAACTTCATCCTCAATCCACTATTCCTCCTTCAACAAAGACCCCCTCCAACCAATTATAATGCCTATCCCGCCTTTACTGAACCTCCGGGTCTTCAAGTAGCTCATGCTCGAAATTTGAACCCTCCATCTTTGCGTGGACGACAAGTAGCATACGAGCATCATGTCGGTAGCTGGGCGACGACTAAGATTGCTCAGCATTTCATCCTTGATAAATGGTTAATAACCCCAGAGCAAGCCCTCCCTGCCGCCAATACCCTAGGAGGAGCCGATCTGGTTAAAACCAGATCTCGTCGTAGAAGAGGCATACCTGGATAATAACGATCCAACACCCAAACTGCGTCTTCATGTGGCGTTTAAGTTCAATAAAGTGCCAGGAGATCGCTTTGAGAAGGCGTTGCATTAATTAAAACTTTCTATTGGACAAACCATATCTGAGATGGGTTATGCCACGAACACCGATCGCTTTGAAGTTTTTGCTGTTGTTATGTGCGGCGAGAGGATTGGTTTTTCGAATACCATCACGATGAAGGTAACTTGGAGGAGGAAGACCTGGCTAACTTTGAGGGTTTTGTTTCCCTTACACAAAGTTATGATATAATGGGTAGCCCGAGCATTATCATGCAAAACGGAGACATACCTGTGAACCTCGAAAGGCTCTACCATGATTTCGACAGGTTGAGAACTCTGGCTGGTCAAACCCAACAAGAAATACGGGATAATGCAATGCGATACTCAACACCTTGCATCTTCAACATAGGAAGTCATGCGAAAGAGGTTGAATATCTTTTCAATTGCATCCAGTATAATGTTGCTAGAATTTCGGTATAGGAAGACGAGGCTAGAGGTTTTTTTTGTTGGGATAAGGATTAGGATGGTTAATAAAGTGAGAATTTGACTTGTGTGAATCCAGGTTTGTGGGTTTTATTGGATGGGTCTTGTTAATTTTGCTTATTATATTCTCTACTGTCATTACATTGTTATCTTAAAACGTTAAGTAGTTATTTTCAACAAATACACTATTACTTGTTAACAATCATGCTACAATATTCACATAAATAACCAGATTTTTTTTCTTGGATTAGGTTTAAAACAGGTTGAATTTTTAAGAAAAAACCCCAACTTTTTGGTTGGGGTAAAAAAATATACAACTTTTTGTCATATGTTTTTTTTTGTTTTATAAGCACTAATTAGTTAAAGTAATATATAACTACTATTTGATATATCATTAATATCTATTTTCTCTCCTTTAACACTATTAATATCTGGGTATTTAAGTACTCTTCCGTCTATAAGAGTAATAGCTTTTTTTTTTCACTATCGAACTGGTTTTCTCCATATGCATTCTTAATATTATTTAAGATTTCATTATTCAATTTTTCTAGGTAGTTATTGTTAGAATAAATATAAACAGATTTTAATTCACTAAGCAATGTACTTACATTATCAGCTGTAACACTGTAACAGTCATGAATAGAGTATAAGTTCTTAACTGTAACCCTATCAATTTTAAAGAATGAATCAGCAAATAAAGTTAAGGAGGCTGCGTCAATAGAATGTATTAAAATAGGCATAAAGGCATTCATTTGTTTACTTCGATTAAGTTTGTTTTTATCTACAATGTTTAAAACAAAAGTGTTTTTTAAATATGAAAAAGGTTATATACGTACTTCACTACTTTCTAAATAACTTTGTTTTACGACAAGTCCTGTAGGAAGAGTTCAAGGTATAGATATTCCTAGTTCATAACAAATTTTTGCAACTTGTTTAAGATAAGACATTAATTTCTTTAGTTTAGATAAGTCTCTATGTAAAACTACTATATTTATATAGGAAATCCCTATATATAAAAAGGTGTAGATTAAATTGTATATGTTTAAGTATAGCCCTGCAGCAGCAGCTTATCCGAAGGAGTGCGCGCCTGTTTTTCAACTCTCAATTTTACCTTACCTACCAAGTAAGCAGCGCTAATTTTTAAGTTTATTCCTGGATTTATATTATATTAGTTCTAATGTTTATTAGTAGTATATAGTAAAAATTAAAATGCCTTGTGATAAACATGTTATTATACGTTTCTTCAGCAAAAATAACTTCTTTACCCTTGTGATGGCGTTTATTGTCATAAGTAGCTTAAAAAGAATATTTAAAAAGAAATCTTGTGTTTCTAATTACAGGATGCCAACTTTTTTTTCTTATAACCTGATTAAGTCTTTAATACTGTTTTAATAAACATTGCTCTTTGGCGGAGGCTAGCAATGTTTATTAACTCTTATTAGCTCAATGGTAGAGCAGGATATTTCTAATATCTAGATCTGAGTTCGAGTCTTGGATAGGAATAATATATTACTAAGCTTATTCGCCCCCTGGGGCCCCTTTCCCCTTTCCCCCCTTTCCCCTCTCCCCTGCCCCCACTAGTGGGGTAGAGTGGGGATCAGTGGGATGGGGGAAGTAATATATATCTTTTTTTTTCCGCCTTTAACAATTAGGAGATAATATACTAAAAATAATAAATAATATTTTAGTTTAAGGGTAAAATACGAGACTTTTAATCTTTGTTATATGGGTTCGAATCCCATAGGTCTTAAACTTAAACACTTTTTGGGTTTATTTTTACAGTTAAAAATTAAACGGCCATAGGTTAATGGTAGACCTTTCGTCTTCCAAGCGATTTGTGTCGATTCGAATTCGGCTGGCCGTAAGGGTTAGTATTCTAATTGGTAAGAACCTTCTTTGTCAAGGAAGTGTATATCGGTTCGAGACCGGTTTGACCCGTATACTTATATAGAATAATATAAAGTAATTAGGAAAAGTTGTTATTGGTAAAACGAGATATTTGCTAAATATTGTGTTCTACACCTGGATGTTCGAGTCATCTCTTTTCCGATTTAATAGAAAATATAAACAGTATACTTTAATATTAAAATATAAAGAGCATAGTTTAACGGTAAAATCTGAAGCTTCAAACTTCACCTTCTCAGTTCAAATCTGAGTGCTCTTGTTACTTTATAACCCTTTTTAATTAAGCATAGTATCACCCAAGTTAAGTTTATAAATACTTTAAAATAACTGCTTCTATTGCTATCACTAAGGATTAGGGGATACATGTGTGTTGCACAAGCCAGTTTGACTTGTGCAGGGAAAACTAACAAAAAAATAAAGCCTTTTACTTAATTAATCCATAACATATTATAGATTAAATTAGTAACCCTATCCAATAGATAGGACAATTGGTCTATTTCTTAGTTAAATTAAAAATCTGCCTGCCTCTTCCCCAACCCGTGAAGCAGCCGCCCTCGTCGGGAGAGGGGCGGCTGCTTCACCCTGCAGCTTAAAACGTATATATTTTAAGATGTGAGGGCGGCTTCTAATCTTTTTTTGGCTTAAGCCAAAAAAAAGATAAGGGACACATGATAAAAAAAAAAGAAAGTAAAGCCAGCTCTAAAAACTCTTATGTTTTATTGAATTTACAGCTTAATACTTACTATCTTTCTTGTTCAATCATGGAAATATGCTTTAAACTAGAAAACTGAGGTGTTAAGTAATTTTAGCCTTTTACTTATTTTTTTTTTCCTTTTTTTGTTATAAACATAATCTTATAACTAAAGAGTATTATATAATAATAAAAAAAGGGGAAAAAAAGAGGAAAAAAACAAGTGTTCTTGAAATTTGGATTATAAATGGAGAATTTTTAAAAGTCATCCTCTATTAGTATTGGTTAACTCCTATGGGATCGATTCACCATAACCAAGTAACCTGAATTAGATCTGAAATTTTTGTCCCCTTTATTAGTCGTTTGTTTAGCTATACAAATAGTCACAGGTATAACTTTAGCAATGCACTACAACCCTGGCACATTAGAAGCCTTTAATCTCGTAGAGCACACATAGCATTGGTTACGTTTTTTTTTTTTTTATTATAATATATTATTATTTATTATAATATATAATAAAAAAAAGATGAGAAAAGGGTCGAGACCAGGATACTTATATTGCACCTACTTCTTCTATAGCATAAACTAGATCTACATCTGCTGCTTATACTCTTCCTACCTCTACTACATCTACTTCTAACTCGCCTTCTTTTACTTCAGCTATAGATTTACAAATGAAATGCCCTGTGTATTTTACGGTATAGATTAAATTCCTTATCAATTAATGGGCCAGTAGCATAGCTACTTGGGCATAAATTTAGTTTTAACCTTAAGTTTAAGATTACTATGTTTTATTATAAATAGAATTGAACTATATGTTTATTAGTTAGCTATTTATTTTTACCAGTAATAGTTCTAGTTGTAGGTATGTCATCTTTAATGTCATTCTTTGCCTAACTGGTTGTTTAAGTTCTTGTTTATCCTAATATATTCTTTAATTAGTTGTAATATAAATATTCTAAACATTATCCCTTACTATTATAAGTAGGAGATTTATGTGACATAACGTAAGTTAGATCCCTTAGTATAATAGGTTATGTAAATATGGTTAATTAATCTTATCTGTGTGATTTTAAGGTAATAGGTTCCTTAGCTTAATTGGTAAAGCGTATTCTTGATAAGGATGTGTTCGGAGTTCAAGTCTCTGAGGAATCAATTTAAGTGTATTATGCTTAATGATAAAATGCTGAATAATCTCTTAAATTTAATCTTTAACTTATTAATGTTAACTAGTTAGTAGCTAATCTATAACTATATGCTACTATAAAGAGAATTGGCTGAGTGGTTTAAGGCGGTAAGCTTGAAACTTATTTGATTTAATAAATCACATCCGTTCAAATCGGATATTCTCTGTACTTTAAATAAAAAAAAAAGAAATACGGGTTAGAGCCAGGTTGGTTAGGCGCCTCATTTGGGTTGAGGAATTGTTATGTTCGAATCATAATAACCCGAAGTGTCTTGCTAATAATATTGATTAATATTAGTAATGTGATAGATATCAAAGCAATGTTTCTATACAAGGGAATAAATTTTGTATAGGCAAGTATATAAAGAAACTATTAGGAATATCTTGCTATGTATTAAAGAGAGTTTTTTAATTTGTGCATCTAATTTAAAAT